TCTTGTTTCTTATTAGGAATTACAAGTTATGCTTTATATACAGCATTTGGACAACCCTCTAAACAACTTAGAGATCCATTTGAAGAACATGAAGACTAGCAAATTTATTTTCTCTGGATTTTCTAGAGAAAATAAATTTAAAATCATCTTTTTTAGGTTCTTTGTATTTCTTTTATTGATTAAATCTTATTTTTACCTTTTATAATACGAGGTGGTTCCCTAAAAAATATAGCAAAGAAAATAATACCTAATGTTGAAATCAGTAAATAGGGATAGGCGTATACTATCATCAACAAGCAGCCTGCCCATAGAACTGTACTTGAAATTTTCACCTCATACAGCTCTCCCATAATTGATTACAATAAAACTTTTTCTCTGTCTTAAAAAGTCCTCAAACACTCTACATGTATGTTATATTTGAGAATTTTTTTATAGACTTAGTTCTGATATAAAAAATTATGATTTCAAGGTTCATTTCAGTTATAATGTATTAAATCAATACGTTACTGCTTATAACAAGCAAGAATTTTGATAAAATAGAATCTTTCTAATAACTATAAAAAAAGAACTTGTAAAAAAAATAAACAAGATCGTACATAGTTTTTTTCTTATTCATGTTTGAATCATTACACATGATATTGTAGATTTTTGTTTTACTCGGAAAGGATTTATATAACATGAATAAACTTTACATCCAAAAGTCTCCAAAACCTTTTAAAATGATTTACATTTACTTTTTATTCATATATTCTTATGATTGACACATATTAATATGAGTAATAAATCATCCATTATAGTTAGCCGAGCTTAATCACAAATAAATAAAACTTAATCATTGTATCATAACTCCAAATCTCTTTTATTTAAATTTCAAGCTTCATACCCCTGCATTACTAAAGGTGTACGCTGAAAAAGGAGAATCCTATTCTAAATAAGGATTGTGAATAAGAAAAAAATCACATTTTTTAAACATGCTTAAAAGTCACACGAATGTATATACTAGGGCTTCCATATGTTTACTCATAGTTCTCAAAATGTTTTAACTATCCTTCTTATTGAATAATAACATATTTATTTATGAGCCAATCAAATCTTGATCTCAATTGATGTTACACAGTTTGTCTACGTGTAGTTGGATCTCCTAGTTTTTGGAATGCACCAAATTCAATTTGTTCACCTAAATCTGGATCAATTCCTGCAAAAACATCTCTGAACAAAGTTCTTGCTCCATGCCATATATGGCCAAACCAAAACAACAGCCCAAAAGTTGCATGACCAAAAGTAAACCAACCTCGTGGACTACTACGAAATACTCCATCTGATTTTAATGTTGCACGATCAAATTCAAAAATTTCACCTAACTGAGCTCTTCTCGCATATTTTTTTACTGTGTTTGGATCAGTAAAACGTACGCCATCTAATTCGCCACCGTAAAATTGAACATTCACACCAACTTGTTCAATACTATACTTAGATTCTGCTCTACGGAAAGGAACGTCAGCTCTGACGACCCCGTCTGCATCTGTAAGTACAACAGGGAAAGTTTCAAAAAAAGCAGGCATACGACGAACAAATAATTCGTGTCCTTCTTTATCTTGAAAAACTGCATGACCTAACCAGCCTACGGCAATTCCATCTCCACTATCCATAGCACCAGTACGAAATAAACCTCCTTTAGCTGGATTATTACCAATGTAATCATAAAAAGCTAGTTTTTCAGGTACACTTGACCATGCTTTAGAAAGTGAAGCACCTTGAGAAATTTGTGCTTCAATACGTCTTTCTATCTCTTTTTGAAAATATCCCTGATCCCATTGATAACGAGTTGGTCCAAAAAGTTCAATAGGAGTAGTAGCAGAACCATACCACATAGTTCCAGCAACGACAAAAGCTGCCCAAAAAACAGCTGCAAGGCTAGTTGATAAAACAGTTTCAACATTGCCCATTCGTAAACCACGAAATAATCTTTGAGGTGGTCTTACACTTAAATGAAATAACCCTCCTAAGATACCTACAAGACCAGCAGCAATATGATGAGATGCTACACCACCAGCGTTGAATGGATCAAATCCTTCTGCTCCCCATGCTGGTGTGACTGGCTCTACTCTTCCTGTTAAACCATATGGATCAGAAACCCAAATACCTGGCCCAAATAAACCAGTTACATGAAAAGCTCCAAAACCAAAACACAATACACCAGATAAAAATAAATGGATTCCAAAAATTTTTGGTAAATCTAAAGATGGTTTTCCAGTTCGATCATCACGGAACAGATCTAAATCCCAATATACCCAATGCCAAATAGCTGCCAAGAATAACAAACCTGATAATATAATATGAGTTGCGGCAACACCTTCATAACTCCATAAACCTGGATTGCTAACAGTCTGCCCACTAATACTCCATCCACCCCAAGATTTTGTAACTCCTAAACGAGTAATAAATGGAATAACAAACAAACCTTGACGCCACATTGGATCTAAGACTGGGTCAGATGGATCGAAAACAGCTAATTCATATAACGCCATTGATCCAGCCCATCCAGAAACCAATGCTGTATGCATTAAATGCACAGCAATTAAACGACCTGGATCATTTAATACAACAGTATGAACACGATACCAAGGTAATCCCATGGAATATCCTCCTTCTTTGGAGATAAAAACAATTTTTTACTTTGTCACCATAGGTTTTTTTATGACCTAATACAAAAGGGCGTAGCCCCTAAATCTATTCCAAAATTTTTTATTTGAATAATTATTCTGGAAGCCGTATTTCTTTAATAAAAGCAAATATGGCTTTTTGAAATAACAGAAATTCTTGCCAAAAAACGAAACATGGATAGGATGTTGTTATTTTTTATTTATCATTATCAATTTCTTATACATTTCATAGTAGAAGTATATAAGAAGAAATATGCCATGATTATATATTTTGAGCTTATAAAACCTTGCGATCTCAAATCTGCAATTTTTTAAAATAAAAAATATTTTTGAACGTCTTACGGGCTTTTTATTTTTATCAAATATTGAACTGTTTCTAAATATTGAATTATTCAAATCAAGAAAAGGGCTTCATCCTCTTTGTATTTTAATAGAATGAACTTTAGAATATGATTAAGTTAGAAGTTAGTTATTATTATAAATAAAAAATATTTTATATCAAGTTGCAATCAATGAATTTAATCATTTTTAAAATATTTTTAAATGAAAATACTTTGTAAGGCGCCCGGAAACGTAACTAATTTTATATTCGTTATTTTTAATATATCAAATTTTAAATATATCAAATTTCAAGATACAAATTTATTTTTTAATGAAGGAGAGATTTTTTCTTACCAATATTTTTGGTTTTTATTCTAAAAAATAACTATTAATGTTTTCATAATGATATATTTTTATTTTTTAATAAAATTTTTATTTAAATTTATCAATATATACTTTTTCTTTATAAATATTTCATTTAAATAATGATGTTTCTTATGCGGGCGTTTTTAATTTTATAATATAAAAAAAACGAAAAAAGCTACATGATTGAAAAGAATATATTGTTTTTTTAGATGTTCCAGTAAATATCTTAAATTTTAATTTACTTTATTTTGAAAGCATTAATGGTAAATTTTATTAAAAATAATATATAATATATTACCTCATTATAAATAATAAATTATGTAGAATAAGCTATTTTTTGTTTTTGAGGCAAGTCAATTATGCCATAAAATTTTATTTTGTTATGCCCATTGGTGTTCCTAAAGTTCCTTATCTATTGCCAGGAGAAGAAAATGCTATGTACATTGATATATACAATCTACTTTATAGAGAGAGAATTCTTTTTCTAGCACAGAAAATTAACGATGAAATTTCGAATCAATTAGTCGGTATTATGGTTTATTTAAGTTCGGAAAATGATCAAAAAGATATGTATTTATATATTAACTGTCCTGGTGGTTCGGTATTAGCAGGATTAGCTGTTTATGATGCGATGAATTATATAGAACCTAAGGTTACTACTATTTGTATGGGAATGGCAATGTCTATGGGGTCTTTTATTTTAGCAGGTGGAGAAACTGGAAAAAGAGTTGCATTGCCTCATGGAAGAATAATGATTCATCAACCTTCTAGTGGATATTTTGACACACAAGCTAGTGAGTTTTGCATGGAAGCAAGCGAAGTATTAAGAATTCGTGAAGAAATTACACGTATTTACTCCTCTAGAACAGGACAAAAGCCTAGTATCATATCTGAAGATATGGAAAGAGATGTTTTTATGTCTGCAGATGAAGCAAAAGAATATGGATTAGTAGATCAAGTAGTCGTACATATGGAATCTATTCCATGGATGGAAGGATCATGAGTTCCTCCCTGTTAGTAGAAAAACTTCGTTTTTCTTGCATATATAAAAATATTATTCCTTCAAAGGAATAGGCAGTCGTTAAGAATTTAGTGTGATATTATCAATATCAAACTAAATTCTTAACGACTGCCTAAAACATAAGTAAAATAAAAAAAATCTTATTATTAATCTTTTTATTTTGATTCTATTCTTTTTGGAATTTAATTAGAAAGAGTTTACTAGTTACTATTTGAGAAATAAGTTTTTTAAAAATAAAAACAGTCTCTTCTATACACAACACACAACGAAAAAGACAGTTTTTTTCTAAAAAAAATGCGGGTAGCGAGAATCGAACTCGCATCTTCTCCTTGGCAAGGAGGGATTTTACCACTAAACTATACCCGCTTTTAAAACAAAAACCGTTTAGAACAAGAAAAATATACTACTTGGAAAGTATACTAACATATAAAAAACCAAAAACAATTATTTTTGCTTCCTAATAAAAATATCAGGAAGCAGCTATATAAAAAAAATCAAAGAACTTACAAGAATATTCTTAGAAAAACAAAAAGATAAAATGAATCTTATTTACTTAGTAAATGAACTAAGTAAACCTACTAAAAGTACAAGGCCAATCCAGACAGAAGTTCCAGAAAAAATTAAGTTTTTAGATCCAGATTCTCCACTAGGAGATGCTAAAAGAACAGGTACACCTATTACTAATAAAAAAGAAGTAGCGACTAATGCAAATAGTGCTAATTGAAATGGAACTGTCATAATTTTTTACTCCTTAACTATTCATAATTTTTGACACCAATTAATAAAAAATAAACATTACAAATCTCGAGAACTATATCTAAATAGATTAGAGTATCAGTTATTATACCATCAATCTAAAAAACTACTAGTTTTTGTAAAATAACAAATTTTTTCATTATGTCCATCATTTTGGGAAATATATAAATATAAATATTTCGAGTGTATTTACATTTATAAACAACGAATAAATTTTTGCAAATTCTATAAAATATATGTTATAAATTGCTCCTAATATGGTTTAGGAGAGATGACAGAGTGGTTTAATGTTCCGGTCTTGAAAACCGGTGTAGTTTTGAACTACCGAGGGTTCGAATCCCTCTCTCTCCTTCGTATATCAATTATTTTACGCCCAATAGGATTTGAACCTATATTGATGGTTTAGAAGACCACTGTCCTATCCATTGAACGATGAGCGTTTTATTAATAAAATAATAATATATAAGTTTTACTTTTTACAGAGAAAAATAGTTATACAGAGGTATATATACGGACTCCAATACATCTTAAAAATATTACATAAAAAAGAATCTTTGTTATATTATATATCATAATTATTTCCGAACCGAAATAAATAGACATGAGAGTAGATATATTAGAATAATTTGAATTCCAATTTACATACTGTAACGAGACATAATTATTAACTTAAAACTTATTTTTATAACACTCAGTAATAATATATTGATTGCCCTACAGTTTAATCATACATTATCAATCAAATATTTATATATGGTATACATAATTTTAAAGTTTAAACATTTTACAAAAATCCAATAAAAAATTTTGGCTAATTTAGTCGTCATATATGTATTTTTGTAACTCAAATTTACAAATAGAACAATCTCTCTTTAACTATAAACGTTATTTTTTAATAAAATAACTTGACAAACTTTACTTTTACAAGCTATACACATCTTCAGAAAAGGGGTTGTAGTTCAATTGGTTAGAGCACCGGTTTGTCACGCCGGAAGTTGCGGGTTCAAGTCCCGTCAATCCCGATTTTTATATATTTTTAATACGAAGAACAGATCACTATCCATGAATTGCAGCAAAATTTTGCTACAATTCACGGAAGAAGAAAGAGCTTATTTAAATTTATTCTTTATTTTACTATATTTTTTCTTATAAAATATGATATAATCAATTTAAAATCCTTTATCCATTTCTAAAGAAAAAATAATATTTTCTAGTGATTCCGATTCTTTGATCAAAATATCTGCTACCCAAACATAAATATCTTGAATCATACTATAAACAATTTTTTCTAAATTATTTCTATATCGAATAGTAGACCATTGCTTATGGTTTGTAATAGATACAAAACTTCCTAAATCGCAAGTTCTCATGTCAATAAGTCGAGTCTTTCTTAGAAAGAAATCTGTCATTATCAAATCCTTTACAAGAATTTCTTCCCAAAAACGTTGTTGATTTTCTAAAAAAACTGGTTCAATAAATGTAACTTGTTTATAAATCATTTGATTCTTGTGGCTTCTTTTGTCTTTTTGATCTTTTGAAAAAGATGATTCCAAATTAGTATAAATTTCTTCAATAGATCCAAAAACCCATTGATAAATTTTATCTAAACGATGATATTTTTCGGATTCGTTAAAAGGAACAATCTTTGATATAAATAAAGGTAAATAAGATTGAAGAACGTTTAAACGTGGTTGAAAAAAAATTTTTGCATGATTTTGTAATTGCCAAGCAACAGCATCTAAATTATTTGATGAAAAAGATGTGTGTTTATTCATTTTAAAAAAGAAAGTTTGAAATGTATGTTGTTCATCCCATTGAGGTTCTAAATATTGGTAACTATCTAATGAATTTTCAAGCAATTGTATATCAGTTTTTTCTAAAAAATGTTTCTTTTTTATATTCTGTGTTGTATTTTTTTGAAGTTCTTCTTTCCCTTGTTGTTGGGAAAAAAAATTATGAATAATTATTTGTTGTTGTTTATTAACCTCAAACCATTGTAAAGCATCTTCTTCCTGCATAATTCTATTTAATGTTACTATACTATCTTCATACAATACGAATGGATTTATAATCCCTAAAAAAGATTCTTTGTTTAAATCGAATTCTTCAAATAAATAACAAACTGAAAAATCTAATGTATAATGAATCTGACTTTTACGTAAAAAAGAATAATTTAAAAAATTTCCTAAACGACTAGATGAGAGAGGAATAATATTTTCTTTACACACTCTTAAAGCATTTTTGTAAAAGAATAAAGTCTTAAGATAAGAAAATAGGGAATATTTATGGTTTATAATAACAGTTCCTAAGACAGGAAACGTATTCATTAAATATTGTATCAAACTAATAACTATAGTAATCAACCTTTTTTGGAATACTGTACAAGTTCGTGTTTTTTGTTCCCAACCATTTTCTTTTATTCTTAACCAACAATCTTTAGCAGCTATATAACCTAAAGACTGACTTATTTGAGATAATAAATTTGCTTCTTTCAGAAGAAATTTTGAAGTATTATTCTCTCTATAAAAAGATTGTAAATAATGAAATCGTGTACGGTAAATATTTGGATCAATTAAAATTGTAGATACAAAAAAATCATTAGCGATTTTCCATTTTATAAAAAAATTACCTACATTACTAAATACAAAGTCTAAATAGAGACCTTTTTTGGAGTTTTCTTTAACAAGTCCTTTAACAACCTGAGTAAATACGATTTCTAAATCTAATAAATTCATATATTGATCTTTTGAATCTTTGTATAAAGAATGTGAATGGAATTCGTTGGTTAGTTTTAATAATTCTGCAGAAGTACATCCAGCAGTCAAATAAACTATTCTGTTTAAAAAAGAGGCTGAGAATTTTGATAAACCTTTTTTTATAAAAAATGATTGAAATATCTTTTGTCTTTCAAAATCTTTAGGTAAATCTAAAAAAAAGATTCTTGTAAATCTTTTTTTCCTTAAAAAAGCAGGATCCATATCTGAGGGAGTAGAAGTGATTGCAACTAAGAATACTCCACTCCACTTTAAAGATGAAATTTGTTTTAATAACATGAATAATAATTCTTCATAGCTAAGCATTGAGACTGATAAATCATTGAATTCATCATTTGAATGAGAAGAATCAGAAGACGAAATAAAATCATTTTTAATAGGACTTGAAGAAAATAAGACAACATCTTTCCTAATATTACGTTCAATTCCTTCAACTAATACAATACATGGAGATAAAAGTTTTGCAATTTCAAAAAAAGCATAAAATCTTTGCTTATCATTAAAACGAAATAAACTATAATAAGAATCTCCTCGAAGTAGCTTGTTACAATTTAAAGATAACAACGGTAAATAGGAGTCAGCAGCCATCCCATATATTAAAGAATGTTTTCCCGAACCAACAGGTCCTATTAGTAAATAGCGAGTTACTAAATTACGCATAATACGAAAAAGACCTTTGTAGTTGGGAGGACTAATAACCATACTACTAAATTTAAAAACAAAAGAGGTTTTTTCAAATTCATGAATTAAACGTTCATGTCCTATTACATGGGTTATTTTATATGGCCATATTTTTATCCAGGGGACTAAGCCAGTGAAATAAAAAAAGAAAAATTTCTGAATAGCAGTATTTAAATATAAATTTTTTAATTGTTGTATGATTTTATGTATTATTTGATAATACCAAGAATTATTTAGGCTTGCATTCTGTTTGAAATATTTATTTATTATGCTAACAAGAGAAATAGAATGTACAAATCTATTTAACATTATCGGAGTAATAATAAAAGATGATATGATTAACAATATTGCTTGAAAGGATTTTGTGGCTTGGAAAATGAATGTTAGGGAAATAGAATGTAAATTTTTCTTTTTTAAATTAATCTCATCAAAAAACATAAATGGCCAGAAACGTACTATCGGTGTTATCCTAAAATGATTGTATTTTTGTTTGTTGCTATTTATATTAATATTTTCATGTGTTCTCAATTGAACTGAAACATTTGTTTTTATATTAGACAAAAGAATTTGTTGAGAACTAAAAATATTATCAATAAAACGTTCAAAATTATGTATCCCATATCGAAAAGGAATAACACAATATATACTTTTTATCATAGATAGTCTTATATCTACTAAAATCGCCAAAAATAGTCCAAAATGCTCGAGGACCACTAATCCAAGTATGAATTTTTTAACAAACCTGTCAAGATAACAAAAATGAAAAAAATGCAAATATTGAAAAGGATCTTTAAGAGACTGAGATAAATTTGGACAAAAATAAGATGGATTTACTTTATATCGATACTCACTTGATGATGGTACATTAATTATTTCCAATAAAAAACTCACGAAACTACTGAATTCTGTTTCGTTAAATTTACCAGATAAAGATCCTAGATTATCCCACAGTAATTTTTTATAAGGGGTGCCTAGTCTTTTTGAATAATCTGATAATTTAATGTGTTGAATTTTTTCTCTTTCATTTAAAACAATTAATAACTTATTTTTTAGATTTTGTGTCCTATATTTTTCATGATTATTTTTATTTTTTTTATCTATCACATTGATTACGTTATCAAAAACCTTATCTTCAAAGGTTTTAGCATAAGAAATGAAAATATTATTTTTAAAAATTTTATATCCATAATTTTTACATAATAGATTTGATATAATTCTATTATCAAATCTTTTTTTGGCATATTGGAAGCCCTGCAGGTGTTTTTTATTCAAAACGAAAAATCTTGTATATTTAAAATCTTGATATATTGGATTCATTGATATTAGATGAACTTTTTTCAAGATAGAACCTGAACGAATGCAATTTTCGTTAAATTGTTGTTGCAGAGATTGTGTTTCTCTTAAAAGTGGTATTTTGAATAAATGCTGAATTGAAAACTTCGAATGTTCTACGGGCGTTTTATTTTGAATATTTATCAAATAATATATTTTTAAAAACTCTCTTATAAAAGTTGAACGAATACTCAAATTTTTTGTTGTCAAAGTTTGCATACAATTCGATATCTTTTTATATTCGTTTCCTGTATGAATATTAATATATTTTTTTGAAGGCATAACCATTGAAAAAAAATCAATATTTAATTGACAATCGCCAGAAACATTGAGATTAGAAATTCTTTTGGAAGACCTTAAATCTTTATATTTATCTAGATTTAAAATTACAAGAGTTTTTTGAGTCAATTTTTTTTTTGTGAATAAACAAAAGAGTCTTTTATACAGAGATGCAAGAGAATGGATCTGGACAACAAAAAAGAAAATTGATTTGGTAACCAAAGAGGCCTGATTGGCACCTGCATCAAAAAATTCAGTATCATGTAATTGATAAAAATAGTCATTAAAACAATCATGAATAAGATTTCCTTGAAACAAATTTTTATTGTCAAACGCCCGCAGGGCGTTCGATGTTTCAATCATTTGAAAATCTTGTTCATGACAAAACTGTGCAGAAATCATATAAGAATTTATCGAATTGATTTCATTATTTAATTCATAAGTATTCTGGTTTTTATCGAATCTTTTCAAGAAAATATAAGAACATGAAAAGAAATAAAAAGAAATAAAAAACCATATTAAATGAGATAGCCATAGTTAAAAGGACGTTATTATTTTTTTGATATAATGATCTTTTTCGTTAAAAATAATAACTTCTTTTTCTCGAACCGTACTAACATATTAAAAAATTGTATACGGCTCTCCTCTTCAAGAATAACAACATTGTGATATATTTATAAATTTTATAATCAGATTAAAAACAAGTTTGTTAAAAGTAAAATGAATAAAACGCCTGTAAGGCGTTCTGAGTCATGATCTTACTAACATCTGCTGTATTCAATTTGATAACTGAAAATCAATCATGTTTCTTGAAGATACCTTTCTTGTTTAGTTTCTAAAATTTAGTATAAACTAAAATATTATTTAAATGAAAACTATATTGGAAAGGTTCCTATCCAAATAGGATTATAAACTTTTTTTGAAAAAAATTATTATACAATCATGCTTTTATCATTGCTCATAAGACTATTTTTAGATTAATTTTTCATCTCGTAAAAATCAACTATATTAATTTCCTGATGATAGCTAAAACTATTAACAACTACTTTACTAATTAAGGTAATCAGAAACGAAAAGATCCAATCCTAGAGAATTGCTTTAATAGACTTCTGTGTCTTCAATGGTTAAAAAGAGATGAAGAAAATAATCCTAAGAACATTATATTTTAATCTTAATATCATATTCTTGTCGTTTATTATAATATAATCTAAAGGTTTTGAATTGAAACAAACTATAAGATTTTTCAAGCATGCTATTTTCCCCAAAAAGATCTCTATCTTTTAAGTAAGCTTGTTTGTTCATGTTTTAGTATATGTGGCTGTATGTTTTTTTTCCTTATTGTTTTTTATTAAAAGCAATGATTCGTTTAATTCGCACAAGTAGTCAGAAACAAAGATCCTAAAGGGAAAAAACTGAGCTTATAAAAAAATATTTTACAGCTCCTTGAAGAGAATTCATTGTGAAAAATTTGGTTTTCCATAAATCAATAGAACGGTATGAGACACATCCTAAAAAAATCTGAGTGACAATTTTAGTAGACCATTTTGACAGAAAGTGTATATATACTTCCAAAGTTGTTAACATTTGCACTTGTATCTCTAGAATACTTTTGGAACGATTTATTGGATTTTGCCAAAAAATTTTTTGATTCTGATATACATATATTATACTTTCTGTTAGTTTAAAAGAACAACTACGTGATAAAGATTGAAGTTTATAGATTCTCAATTTTATCGGTATATGATTTGGGCGAATTCTATAGTTCATTTTTTTACAAAAATTTTAATATAATATTTTTTTATAAAGATTAGATTTATTCAAAATGATGCAATTATTGTGAATAAATTTATTGACAAAAAATGATAAATATAAATCTTGCATAGTATACTAAATTATAAAAATTTATTATTCAGTATGTTTCAAAAGAGACAATTTTCTTCACTTACTTATTCAGTATTGTAATATTTTAATAAATAAAAATCAAGGCGCCCGTAGTGCGCCCATTGATAAAAGGATTTGTGTTATTTATATATGTGGTATTTTAATTTACATTAAGACAGAAATAAGAAAATACAGAGATATTAGGATTAATATAAAAAGATGATAACATATAATTAAAAACAAAGTTTTTTGGAATATTTGAAAATTTTCAACTTAATGGGCGAATGACGGGAATCGAACCCGCAGTTCAAGGAACCACAAACCTATGCCTTACCATTTGGCCACACTCGCCATTTATATCCTTATATAATATCACTCATATTAAAATTATATAAAATGAGATTTTTTGACATTTAAATATTCATATTAATAGATAAATATGAATATAGATCCACATGAATTCTTAAAAAATAATATGGAATAATATTTGTTTATAAACATAAATGTCATTGGATTTTTTTGTTTCTTATTCAAATAAGAATTTCGAGGAATTTTTAATTCTCGGATGTAAAATTCAAAATGTATAGGAAAAATGCTTCTAAGATTGCCTATAAGGCATTTTATTCTTTAACATAACAAAATAAGATTTGTTTTGAAGAATAATATTTTTAAATATTATGGAATAAAATAAGATCTTACTTGTTTTCAGTAAAAAAACAAATCAAATTGCTATATAAAAATAATACATATATTCTTTTTCATTACCAAATAAAAACATAAAATATGACTCGAGTTAAACGTGGTTACATCGCTCGTAAACGTAAACAAAAAATTTTGCATAGTGTTTCAGGATCTCAAGGAGCTAGATCAATTTTATTTAGAACAGCAAAACAGCAATTTATCAAGAATTTAACTTATTCTTATCAAAATAGAAAAAAGCGGAAAAAAGACTTTCGTCTATTGTGGATTTTACGTATAAATAATTTTGTTAAATCGCATAATTCATTATACAACAATGTTATTCATTCTTTACAATCTAACAATATTCATTTAAATCGCAAAATGTTAGCTCAGATCTCTGTTCTAGATCCAATAGCTTTTCATCAAATTGTTGAATAAATTAACAATGGTTTTACTACCTATTAGTATTTTTTAGTTAATTCTGTTTTCAGAAGGCTATCTAGATTAGTTCAATGAATGGATAGCCTTCTGAATACCCTATTGTTTGTTGTGCAATTAATTAATTTCCATGATTTAAAAATGGTAATAATGCAAGTATACGAGCTTGTTTGATAGCTCGAGCTATCAAACGCTGTTGTTTCGCGTTTAAACTACTAATACGCCTAGAAAAAATACGACCCTGTTCGGTTACAAAATAACGCAGTAAATGTTCATTTTTATAACTAATATTTTTATTTTTTTTTCCAGATCTTATAGATGGAAAACGACGGCGCGAAGTTCTAAAAGTAGTTTTTTGTGTGTTTTTCATATTTTTAAATATAATTAATCTAACTGATGTTAATACAATCTTTTACTTACAGTTTTTTGAATTATTTTTTGACTTCTTTATGGATAGTGCTTTTATTACAATAAGAACAAAATTTTTTTAATTCCAATCGATTCGGAGTATGACGGCGATTTTTTTGAGTCATATAACGAGAAACTCCAATAGATCTCCGATTAAGATTACTACGACAATCAGTACACTCTAATGTAATAACTATTCTAACGTCTTTACTTTTAGCCATTCTTTTCTTTTCGTTTTATTTGACAATAATAAAAAATCAATTTTTGTTAGTATAAAAAAGGTAAAGAACCAATATTTTTTTGAAGGTCAATAAAGGTTTGTTCTATATTCGATCGTTAAGAACCGAATATATAAATTCTAATTTATCAATTAGAAAGTATCTCAAAAATATTAGTACTTTTTTGAGTTGTTTAAATAATATTCCTTTCATTATAATCAATATATTTAATTTTTTTTAAAAGAAGTACACTATTGCGTAACGTAATGGTTTCAATCTCAAATATTATTTGGCACAATAAAATCATATTTCAAAAAACATACATTATTATGTAATAACAATATTTAGGGATGTGGCGCAGTTTGGTAGCGCATTTGTTTTGGGTACAAAAAGTCGCAGGTTCAATTCCTGTCATCCCTAGCTTTATTTAAGTGAGATAAAGTTTTTCATTCTCTAAAATTATTAATATAATATTTTGCGCTCTTAGTTCAGTTGGTAGAACGTAGGTCTCCAAAACCTAATGTCGTAGGTTCAAGTCCTACAGAGCGTGTTCAGATTGTATATTTTTCTGATAAAATAAATATTCGAAATTAAATGGAAAAAATAAGACATAGTAAGCAGAAACACCTTTTTATTTTAATTTTTATTTTTAAAAATCATAACTTATTTTGCTTTTTAAAGAATTCTTAAGAAATGTCTACTAGAAAAAATTCTATCTTTTTAAACACCCGAAAGTCTAAATATATAAAGACCCAAAAAAAGTTAACTTTCAACGATTTAGAAATCTCTTATTTTTATTAAAAAAATTATCGAGCCAGCTCAAAAATTAGTTGAACTAACTTGCTTTTTTTATTATTTTATAAAAAGTAATTTAACACAAAGTTATTTCTTTAGCCATAAATTCGGTAATTTCAGAGATACTGCACTTTAAATCATGGTTTTAATAACCGTAAAAGTTTTTAGAACTTTATTTTCTTGAAACCTCAAAATATTTTGGTGTATATTAAAAAAATATTCTATTTCGGTTACTGATAATTACCGATTTTTTTATATTACTTTCGTCACATATTATGTGAAAGTAATATGCTATATAAATTGATAAACAAAAAACAATTTATTTACATGAAAAAATAAATTTATATGTTTATATCTATCTTAAAAATAAAAATATGCACCAGATTAGAAAATAGTCTAATAGAGTTTACAAAAATTCTTATTACCAATCATACTATAATATTTTTTTTAAAAGATCTAAGTTTTTTGTCAATTTTTTATGAACTTATTGATCTAGATTTTTTTTTCTTGATTCAAATTATATTAGGTTTTGCAATTATGTTAAGATGTCCTTTTACTATTATGAATTTCTTTTTATCTATTAACATAGCTTCAATAAGATAAAGTTTTGTTTTAAATAACTTGAATTAACTTTTAAAATATAAGTTGAAATAGAAATTTAAAAAATGAGAAGGGTCTAAAAAAAATGCTCTATGGGTGTTTATAGTTTTGAATAAATGAAAGAGAAATTTGTTCAATGATTAAGAAATAACTTGCAAGGCGTTCCTAATAGTTTGAACATATAAACTGGAATAATTAGTATTTAACCATTTAATATAATGCATTTGTGTTTTCTCAACCAGTCAATTATTAATTAATTGAATAAAAAGAATGAAAAAAACAACAAATTTGACAATAATATACAAAATATGAAATATATGTTTTTTATAAGAAAAAATATTAAGTAAACGCCCGTAGAGCATTCTAGTACCATAATTATTTTGTTTCTATATTCTCACAATATTGAAATAAAATATGGGGGCAAAGGGACTTGAACCCTTACGGTTTTTATAACCAACGGATTTTCTTAATTTTTATGATTTACATCAAATAGATTTTTATTTATCTTGTTTAAACCTAATTTAGTGGACTCTATCTTTATCCTAAAAATAAATATTGAAAAAACATTAGTGTAAAAAAAATAGCATAAAGAATGTTAAATAATATAAGATCTATTTTTTACAGATTTTTTGAATAGTCTCCATTGAGTCTCTGCACCTATCTTTAATGTTGAAATACGATTTGGCTCAATATTTTCTTGTACTATTAATAATCATCCTAGAATTCTTTGATTTTGAAGACTGACACTTAATAAAATTTCTTAATTAAGGCTCGTTTTTAAAAGTCCGTAGCGTCTACCATTTCGCCATGCCCCCTTAACACATTAACTATAATATAGAAATTTTTAAAATACAAGGTGGTAAAATCTCCTCAATAGGATTTCCTTAAGAGGATTTTATTCTTTGACTACTCAAAGAGGGGTTTAGACCCTCGCATTTTTGCCTTCTTATTATTTCACATTGTTTTTCTAACATAGATAAAGTAATCAATAATTTATCTGTATGATTCTCTTATTATTTCTTATGGTGTCAATTTTATTAATCAATAAATATAATTGAAATCGAAAATAAATCAAGAATATATAATAAATTGGTTATTTTGTTATATTGATTATTTAATCAAAGTAATGATTTTTGTTCAATATAGATTGCTAATATATATTCGATGAATAATATTTTTTGTTCAATGAATGTTATATGCCTACTTTAATAGATAAAAAAGAAAAATAAGCAAAAATTGGAAATTCCTCTATAACAAGTATTGACAATAGTTTTTTACTTGTTATACTATTCCATAAGTTTAGGTTCTTGCAAAAAGCCCCCATCGTCTAGATGGCCTAGGACATCTCCTTTTCAGGGAGGCAACGGGGATTCGAATTCCCCTGGGGGTATTTTTTGTAGGATTTAAAAAGAGTCTTTTTTTGCTCACTTTGCATCAAGTTCTCTACCAAAGATCCTTTAATTTCCTTGATCTTAAAGTCAAAAGGGTCGATGCCCGAGTGGCTAATGGGGATGGACTGTAAATCCATTGGCTGACGCCTACGCTGGTTCAAATCCAGCTCGGCCCATTTATAAATGAGAGATTAAAAAACTCTAAGTCTTCATCAAATTATTTCAATAAAAATAATCTTTTAAAAAAAATATTACTTTTTGTCTTCATCTATTTATTAAGACTGATTAACTTATACTGATGAAAATATATTAATATTTTTATATTTGTCCCATCTATTTATCTCTTTTTGTATAAGAGTTGACATTAAAGAATCCTATGACTATAATAGACAGTAGAATACAATATTCAACAAAAAAACATAGGGGAAGATCCTAATGGTGAATAAAAATAACAAATGATGTATATGAAAGGCACAGGCCTCATATCAAATGAAGTCATTGATTGAATAAAATTCGTTGAACAACTTCAAGTTTCAATAAACATTTTTTCATATTTTATAAATTTCAATAATAATTTTTAAATATTTGATTAAACTAAAAGTTTATTCAAATAGAATAAGAAACAATTATTAATCTAAGAATTAATTCTATAAAGATTAATTCTATAAAGATTAATTGATATTACTGAAAACAACTTATAAATGACAAAAATAAAGAACTTTTTCAAAAGAACTTTTTTATTTGATTTATTATTTTTATTTATCTATTTCAAATGAAAAAATGAATCAAACAATGAATAAAATCATGGCAAAGCAGTAGTGGGTTCTATAAATGAGATTGGTGATCTATTCTCAATGACTATATCTATTGGAAAATCAGCTTCTGAACCAAAAGGTCTTTTTGAAACCTTAGACGATTGGTTAAGACGAGATCGCTTTGTATTTGTAGGCTGGTCTGGTTTATTATTATTTCCTTGTGCCTATTTTGGATTAGGAGGATGGCTAACAGGTACAACTTTTGTTAGTTCTTGGTACACTCATGGACTAGCTAGTTCTTATTTAGAAGGCTGCAACTTTCTTACTGCAGCTGTGTCCACTCCCCCTAATAGTCTAGGACATTCCTTATTGTTATGGTGGGGACCTGAAGCACAAGGAAATTTTACTCGTTGGTGTCAATTGGGTGGTTTATGGACTTTTATAGCTTTTCATGGTGCATTTGGACTGATTGGTTTTATGCTACGTCAATTTGAATTAGCTCGTTCTGTACAATTACGTCCTTACAATGCGATTGCTTTCTCTGCTCCAATTTCAATCTTTGTTTCTGTGTTCTTAATTTATCCTTTAGGACAAGCTAGTTGGTTTTTTGCACCGAGTTTTGGAGTTGCAGCAATATTTAGATTTATTTTATTTTTCCAAGGATTTCATAACTGGACGCTAAATCCATTTCATATGATGGGAGTAGCAGGAGTTTTGGGAGCTGCTTTACTATGTGCTATTCACGGTGCAACAGTAGAAAATACAATTTTTGAAGATGGAGATGGAGCTAACACTTTTCGTGCATTTAATCCTACCCAATCAGAAGAAACCTATTCTATGGTTACTGCAAACCGTTTTTGGTCTCAAATATTTGGAGTTGCATTTTCTAACAAACGCTGGTTACACTTTTTTATGTTATTTGTACCAGTCACAGGTCTTTGGATGAGTGCTATTGGTGTCATTGGTTTAGCAGTTAACTTAAGAGCTTATGATTTTGTATCTCAAGAAATTCGTGCAGCAGAAGATCCAGAATTTGAAACCTTTTACACTAAGAATCATCTTTTGAACGAGGGCATCCGTGCGTGGATGGCTGCTCAGGATCAGCCACATGAAAATTTTGTATTCCCTGAGGAGGTTTTACCACGTGGAAACGCTCTTTAATGGAACTTTATCGCTAAGTGGTCGTGATCAAGAGTCTACTGGTTTTGCTTGGTGGGCTGGTAATGCACGATTAATTAATTTGTCAGGCAAATTATTAGGAGCTCATGTAGCTCATGCTGGATTAATTGTTTTTTGGGCAGGAGCTATGAATTTATATGAAGTTGCACATTTTGTACCTGAAAAACCAATGTATGAGCAAGGATTAATTTTATTACCTCATTTGGCAAGTCTAGGTTGGGGCGTGGGTCCTGGTGGAGAGGTTATTGATACTTTCCCATACTTTGTTTCTGGAGTTTTACATTTAATTTCTTCAGCCGTTTTAGGTTTTGGTGGTATATATCATGCTATACTTGGTCCTGAAACCCTAGAAGAATCTTTTCCTTTTTTTGGCTACGTTTGGAAAGATAAGAACAAAATGACAACGATTTTAGGTATTCATTTAATAATTTTAGGAATAGGCGCATTCTTGTTAGTATGGAAAGCAACTATTTTTGGAGGCATATATGATACTTGGGCTCCTGGTGGAGGTGGTGTTAGAAAAATTACTGATTCTACCTTGAATCCAGCAGTCATCTTAACTTATCTATTTCGATCTCCTTTTGGAGGAGAAGGATGGATTGTTAGTGTAGACAATTTGGAAGATGTTATTGGTGGTCATATTTGGATAGGTGTAATTTGTCTATTTGGGGGGATTTGGCATATTTTAACTAAACCGTGGGCATGGGCTCGTCGTGCCTTTGTATGGTCAGGTGAAGCCTATTTATCTTACAGTTTAGGAGCTCTGGCTATCATGGGCTTTACCGCATGTTTTATGTCATGGTTTAACAACACAGTTTATCCTAGTGAATTTTATGGTCCTACAGGTCCAGAAGCTTCTCAAGCACAAGCCTTTACTTTTTTAGTCAGAGATCAACGTTTAGGAGCCAACATCGGTTCTGCGCAAGGACCTACTGGTTTAGGAAAGTATTTAATGAGATCTCCTACCGGAGAGATTATTTTTGGTGGAGAAACAATGCGTTTTTGGGATTTAAGAGCTCCTTGGGTAGAACCATTAAGAGGTCCTAATGGCTTAGATTTACGTAAATTGAAACAAGATATTCAACCTTGGCAAGAACGTCGTTCTGCTGAATACATGACTCATGCTCCTTTGGGATCTTTAAATTCTGTAGGGGGTGTAGCTACTGAAATCAATGCTGTAAACTTTGTGTCTCCTCGTAGTTGGTTAGCAACTTCTCATTTCGTATTAGGATTTTTCTTTTTTATAGCTCATTTATGGCATGCAGGTAGAGCTAGAGCAGCTGCTGCTGGTTTTGAAAAAGGAATTGATCGTGATACAGAACCGGTTCTTTCTATGGAACCATTAAATTAGAAATTGACAAAAAAACAGAGATTAAAGATAACGCCCAAAGAGCGTTTATAGAATTATTCTAAAAGTGTATTCTTTGATCTTGCATTATAGATATAAAGCAATTCTGTAGACTTTGTTTTATAAGTTCATTGTTTTTCTTATTTGATTTTTAAACAATAAAATAGAATTCAATCAGGAGTCTTTTATGTCCGGAAACACTGGGGAACGCCCCTTTGCAGACATTATTACAAGTATTCGTTATTGGGTAATTCATAGTATTACTATACCTTCTCTATTTGTAGCAGGCTGGTTGTTTGTAAGTACTGGTTTGGCTTATGATGTATTCGGTACACCTAGACCTAATGAATATTTTACTGAAAATCGTCAAGAGGTGCCATTAATTACAGATCGTTTTCGTGCCTTAGAACAAATAGATGAATTTACTAAGGGAATCTAGGAGGCAACAAATGACCATAGACAATACTTCATATCCCATTTTCACAGTCCGATGGCTTGCAGTTCATGGCTTAGCTGTACCTACAGTATTTTTTTTAGGGGCAATCACAGCGATGCAATTTATTCAACGTTAAACAAGGAAATGGCAACATGACACAACCTAATCCAAATAAGCAGACCGTAGAATTAAATCGCACCAGTCTTTATTGGGGATTGCTAACTATTTTTGTGTTAGCCGTCCTTTTTTCGTCTTATTTTTTTAATTGATTTTTTAACTAAGACCTTGAAGAGGTTTTACTACTGGGACTGTAATTGCAGGACCAGAGGAAGTGAGGGGGCTTAGCCCCCCTTTACTACCTTTGTTCATGAAATACAAATTGAACATGACAAATGTAAAAGAATTCAAATTAGATAAAAATATAGCAACAATGCTCTGTATGATATTAAGATACTGAAAATTTGTATGGAGTCTTGTTATAGATAATAGAAGGAGAAATAAATGTCGAATACTGGAACAACAGGAAGAATTCCTTTGTGGCTTGTAGGTACCGTAGCAGGTATTGCAGTGATTACTATTCTAGGAATATTTTTTTATGGATCGTATTCAGGTCTAGGATCTTCTTTATAAGAGAGAATCTTTGTATGAGTAAAGACTATGAAAGTAATAAAGGAATTGATATAAAAGAAAAAGAAAATAATAAAAAAAATTTGCCCCTACTTAAATAATTATTATAAGAATCAAACATTCATAAAGTGTTTTTAAAATTTTATGTTTAAGTTTTTCTTATTATGGCTTCCTTGGTAGTTACTCTCATATTGTATAAATTTATACATACAAATTCCAAACATTTAACTATTCATTTTTTCTAAAAAATATTTTTTATATGATTGATAGAAAAATTTTTAGTATTAATGCTATTTATTGGGAACAAAAATAGCATTTTGGCTATTCTCCTCTTAGTATGACTAATAGGCCAAGTGCTAGCACTATTATAATAGTGCTAGCATGAACGCTATGAACTTAATTTCTTTTTTAAAATAGAACCTTGATTAGAAAATTAACAAAATCTCTTTGATAATTTTTTTAAAGTATTATTAATAAAACTGTTAATTGAATTCCTTAACATACAAGATTCTCTTCATCATTAACTTTTTTTTAACACAATATCATTCAAAATTTTTAGTTTATATAAAAAATAACTCTTTTATAAGCTTTTTTATTAATCTTTCAAGAAAATTCCAAATTTTTAAAAACTTCTTGATAACTTATTTTTACTTCATATTCTGCTTTCTTGGAATGCAAATATCTTATATTAAGATATTTTATACAAATAAACGAAAAATCTTCTACCTGAACAAAATTTAGAAAAAAATTATCAACATCTATAAAAACATGACATGATTTAAATGCGCTAACTTTCTTTATAGTTTTTCATTTTTTTTGAGGAAATTCTTCGAGGCTAATCTGAGACTACCTTTTGAAATTTTTTAAAAATCCCTGAGAATTATATCTAGAACCTAGAAAAAATCCTGCTAGTTAAAGAAAAAAATTTCAAACAAAATCTAATTGAGAGCAAAAAAAACCATATTTATTTTCGTGTCTACTATAGGCTTTGTGTATTCTTCATAGTTATAACCCGTTTCTTTTTCTTCACCATCTTCTCTCTCTTCATGATCCTGATGATTTTTTATTATACTAAAAAAATATGTTTAAACTCAATTGTTTGTTTAGAAATAAAAAATTTTCAATTTTATAAAATAAAAATGGAAAAGACATATATGAATATATTTTTATCTAGACCTTATTCAAAATTAAAATTTTTAATTTAATACAAAAAAATAATTATATTTTTCCTGGATTGACATTAATGTAAACAAAAATGTAAACAAAATTTTTTTTAAACACAAGTTATTTTGAACTAAATATTAGGATATGAGTAAGATTCTATACCTGTTGGCTTGTATTGAAAAGACTTTTTTATTAATTTTTTGGTCTTAGCTTTTAATAAAAACATATATCCATTTCCTAAATAGTCTGCTATTTCTTGTATCAACGGATATATATATTCTGATTCGTCATTGTTAATTATTAATTAGAATACACTGCATTTATAATGCAGGTGTTTCTATAAAACCGTATATAAAATTTTCATTTTGTACAGCTTTGGTTGAAAAACAATTAATAACAAATAATTGAGAATCCATATTACTATAAAGAGCATATCAATATACTCACATAGATCATATACTTTTAAGTAGGATACGGATTTAAAATTTCTTGTTGTATAAAATTAATTATTTTATTTTTTTTAAATTAGCAATCATTTTTAATGAATAACGAATTCAATAATATTATTATCTTAATCATAACAATTAAGCTTTTGCTTTTTAATATTACTTTTATCCTAAAATTCCAATCTCAATAAAAATTGATTATATTTGAGCATAGAACATTTGGATTCGTTTTTTCTCCCGAAACAATTAGACATTCTAATTATCTAGATCTTATGCTTTACTTTTTGATTATTTTTTAAGATTCAATCTAACTTGCCACTCTAGTACAAGTCTATTTTAAAATTTTTTAGTGATTTTTATACTTAAATGTGTACAGTGTACTTATCCATAATAGATGGTTCTCTTTCAAAGCCTATGAGCATAATTCATTTTATTTGATCTTGTAATAATTTTTTTCCCTTTTTTGATTGAATAATGTATTCCGTTTCATTTCGTTCTCATTGCTAAGACTATATGGGAAGATAGGGATAGTTGATTAAAACATCATTAAAGTCTAGAAACATTTAGAGATTAAAAAATCACACTAGAGTGAATTTTATTTTTTATGAAAAAACTAATATGTTTTTTTTTGCATTCGTATTTGTTCAATATAAATTGTAACTAAACGCTTAAATAGTAACGAAAAAACGACTAAATTACAGTTAGGCTCATTTGTTTTGGTCTAGCAATAATATCGAATAGATAAAAAATTTGCTTTCACAAATTATTTTCTAAAAATGTAGCTTATAGAATTAAAAACCTGCCTCCTATTTAGAACTTAGAAGGCTTTGCGAGCATTTTTTATTTTTGATATATCACTTTTTGCATCAATTTAAGAAAAATTAGAAATGAAGGAGGTCAAAATAGAACATAAAGAATGTTCTTAATGATTAAAAAAAATTAAAAATTCATTTCAGCAATTTGTACTTTTTCAAATTGTTTTTTCTTTAACACTAGAAAAATTTGTGCTAGTATAACCGATACAAAGAATATTAATAACCCTTGGAGACGATCTGTACTTTGTAGTACTACTTCAGCATCTGCTTGTCCAAAACCACCTACATTAGGATTTTGTGTTAATGGTTGATCAACTTTTACAGATTCTCCTTCTGATATGATCAATTCCGGTCCTGGAGGAATAACTTCAGTAACACTTGTTTGATCTGGAGTTTGTATATTAATTTCAAAACCTCCTTTTTCTTTACGAGTAATCTTGGTTATTTGTCCTGTTGTAGAAGCATTAAAAACTGTATTATTGCTTTTACTACCGTCTGGATAAAGCTGACCACGGCCACGATTGCCTCCTATATGAATACTGTATTTCAAAAAACTAGTTTTTTTATCAACCGCTGGATTAGGAGATAAGATAGGAAAAACAATTTCTTGATATTTTTTACCAGGTACAGGTCCTACTACAATAATATTTTTCTTATCTGCACTGTAAGGTTGAAAATTAAGATTACCAATCTTTTCTTGAAGTTCTGAAGGAATACGATCTGGAGGAGCAATTTGAAATCCTTCTGGCAAAATTACCACAGCCCCTACACTAAGTCCTCCTTTTTTACCATTCCCCAAGACTTGTTTAACTTGTACATCGTAAGGAATTTTGACTACTGCTTCAAATACAGTATCTGGTAAAATAGATTGAGGCACTTCTATATCTACCGGTCTTTTTGCTAAATGACAATTTGCACATACTATTCTACCAGTAGCTTCACGAGGACTTTCAAATTTTTGCTGTGCAAAAATTGGATAAGCATTTACTATAGGAGTGAAACTTAATAAACCTACTATTGTCATGAGATATATACAAATTTGAGATTTCCAACGTTTCCAAAAAGAAATTTCCTGCATAATAAAATGATGTTTTTTTTATGATTTTTATAAAACTACTAAGGATAGAAGCCAATACTTGTGGATATTTGTATTGTAATAACCAATATAAAATAAGTCATAACTATAGGTGGTGATGTCACCTCCTTTTAGTCAATAAATTTTTAGAGCATACTAGTAAATAGTATACTATATCAACTGTCTGTTTAGAATGTGTTTTTTAGAGAAAAAATAACATTTTACGCGCGTTCATAATAGAAATTAAATCGGTATCAAATCAATGATTATTTATTCGTTCATAGTATGATAAGTTACAACAATAGAAGGTGCAACTCTATTTAGATGTCTAAAAATCCAATATTTAAAAACTGTATCAAGAATAACTGGAAAAGTGGAAACAAATAATGATACAACATATTGATTGTGTCCTAATCCTAAATATTCTAAAGATGACTCTATGAGCACTTCCCAAGCATGAGGTGAATGAAAACCAATGAATAGATCTGTAAACAATAGGATAAAAAAAGCCTTCATAGTATCACTTAGACTATAAAAAAATTCTTGAGTTAAAGATTTAATTAAATTAATTCTTTCTTTTTCTAAAAAAAAAAATCCTACTGTGATAGATAAAGCTAAAAAATTCATACAAATATTTAAAAGAGCCTGTAAGCTTTGCTCATTATATAAAATTGTTAATTGTACAGTAATCATATTGATCTTATTGTAAAAGAAATCAATAGGCATTTGTAAATCACAATCTATTAATTGTTCTAGCCATGACGTATCTTCAAAGTTTTGTAATTGTTCCAAGGCTTTTCTTTCTTGAGAAGAATTCAAAAATATTTCTACATGAATCGTATTCCACCAGTATTGAAACCAACTTGTTAAAAGAATTTGCTTGCAAAATTGGCTAATAAGCCAAGGTAAGAATAATAAATTAAACAAATGTTGTAATATCGCAATAACCTGATATTGTATTATTTCAAATTCTTCCACAACAAACATTATAGTATTGGAATCTAACTCAGTTTGAAATCTAGAGAAAGTTTTGGTAATAGATCTAGGAATTAGACCAATAGGCTCATATGCAGTCACCGATTGCTTCTCTGAAATAGATACAGATTTAGAAAGAAATATTAAAGAATTTTCATGAAATTTATCATGGCTAACTATAGGTAAAATTGTTTTTTCGATAACACATAATTGAGTCGAAATTTGAGTAGATTGTAAAATACCTAATGGTTTATTGTGGTTAAAAAAAATAAGAATGGCTTGGCTTACTTGAAATTCTAATAAATTGAGAAGAATTGAATTGATGCATTCTAAGAATAAACTATGCAAATAACAATTCATTTTATAAAATTTTTGGGATTGATGATTGAATATTTTATCGTATTTTAAATAAGTTTTTCTAATAGAATCCGCACGCAAACTCTCTTTATAAGCCTTGTCTAATGCTCTATTAGGTGTTCGTATTACCCATATGACGAAATTTGACCATATTTGAGCTATGTTTTTCATTCTTCAATTTGAAATTTTTCATTTGCATCTAAATTTGATTTCATGACTATGAAAGGGCATATAAATAGACTTACCATAGTTGTATAATAATTAAAAAATTCAAAACTAGTTTGGGTATTAAAGAAGGGTGTAGCCCCTTTATTTATTCCAAGAAATCTAGATTATGAAAAATAAGCTCTGTTCTTACCATCTTCCAAAAAAGATGGTAAGAATACAAATATTCTACAATTAATGATGTTCTTCCATGGATTCACCAATATAAGCTGCAGCTAAAGTAGCAAAAATTAAGGCTTGAATTCCACTTGTAAAAAGGCCTAAAAACATCATTGGTATAGGTACAACCAACGGAACTAAAGAAACTAAAACTGCTACTACTAATTCGTCTGCCAAAATATTTCCAAATAATCGGAAACTTAAAGATAGTGGCTTAGTAAAATCCTCTAATACATTAATGGGTAATAGCACAGGAGTAGGTTGTACATATTTATTAAAATAACCTATCCCTTTTTTATGCAAACCCGCATAAAAATAAGCTACTGAAGTTAACAAAGCTAGTGCTACTGTTGTATTGATGTCATTGGTAGGTGCAGCTAATTCACCATTTGGCAATTCAATAATTTTCCATGGTACTAGAGCACCAGACCAATTACAAACAAAAATAAATAAAAATAATGTTCCAATAAATGGTACCCAAGGTCGATATTCTTCTTCTCCAATTTGAGTTCTAGTTAAATCTTGAATAAATTCAAGCACAAATTCTATAAAATTTTGGCTTCCTGTCGGAATCATTTGCAAGTTGCGGGTTCCTATCACAGCTAAAAGTAATAAAACAGCAATTACAAACCAAGAAGTAACTAATACTTGGCCATGGATTTGCAAGTCACCAATTTCCCAGTACCAATGTTGACCTACTTCAACTGAACTAATATCAGATAATAGATTCACACCTTTTACAAAAGATAGATTAGAAATGTACATGAGATTCGCTCCACTGTAAAAATCATGATATATAATATAAGAATGTTCTATCCAATCTGGTTAAATTAAGATTTTAAAAGTATATAGTATTTTGATTGCTAAGTTAATTTTGAAAGCAATCTCTTTCTGTAGACAATTCTCAAAGATAAATAAATTTTCTTCTCAACGGGTAAATCTTAGTCGAATGTAACGTTTTTTTGAGTAATCCTTGCTTAACGGATGAAGAGACAATTATTGAATAATAAGGATAAGAATCTTATTTCTTTAACATTAAAAACTCATAGGGCTTTCTGGGAATCTTTGATTTTTCTATTTTTTAAGTTATTTCGAAAAACACGGACAAAGTATTAAAGATCTCTTACCAATCAAATGACAAATATTCAAAAAACTTATTATGACCGCTTAAGTCTATTGGTTGTTTAAAAACTATACCCTTCTTGTATTGCTTCAGATAATTTTGATACTATATATCGGATCGATGCTCTTGCATCATCATTTGCAGGTATAGGAATATCGACTAAATCAGGATCACCGTTAGTATCTGTTATACAAATAGTAGGAATTCCTAATTTTAGACATTCTTGCAATGCGGTCCATTCTCTTTTTTGATCTATGATAATGACTAAATCTGGTAAGCTTTTCATATATCTTATACCGCCCAAGCACTGGCGCAGTTTAAACAATTGTTTTCTTCTAGTTATTGCTTCTTTTTTAGGTAAAAGTTCTAAAAATCCTTGTTCATTTTGATTCTCTAAATCTTTTAATTGACTAATGCGAGCTTTTATAGTAGTCCAATTTGTTAACATGCCTCCTAGCCATTTGTAATTTACATAATGACTTTTGCTTCGTCTAGCTTCAATAGCAATTACATCAGCAGCTTGTTGTTTCGTTCCAACCCATAAAAATTTTTTTTTTTGTTTTGCTGCCAAACTAAGTAGTTTACATGCTTCAGACAATAAATGAGTTGTTTGTATTAAGTCTATTATATGTATTCCTTTCTTCTGTCTATAGATAAAGGGAGCCATTTTGGGATTCCACTTATGTGCAGGATGACCAAAATGTACTCCAGCTTTCATAAGCTGGTATAACTCCTCATTTAAATGATTGCCTTGTGTAGTCATCATAATTTTTTTATCCTTTCAATTTTTTTATCTTATATCATTATCATGTATAATACAATGATAAAGTTGCTCTTTAAAATAGTAATAGATTTGTTTTTCGACATCTGAGAACATCTTATGGGCCTTTTTTTATTAAATCATTATAAAATATAAAATTTTATAAAAATAATACTAGTGATAATATTATGTATTGGTAGTATGATTTTTGCTTATAGAACTGTTTTTATATTCTTTCTATTTTTTTATTTATGATGAAAAAATCATAAATTTATTTCTACGATCTTTATAAGATTAAGTTTATATTTTTGTTCAATCATTGTTTTTACTTTGTTCCAAATAAAATTTTTGGGCATATCAGTTTTTTTGGAGTTCACTAAATAAAAATTTTTTTATCATTATCATGATGCCATAAATTTTTTTGATAAGCAAATCTAAATGATAAACAAATAGTTGACAAGTTTTTTTACCTGTCCCTGCAGGAATTAATTGACCTAATATTACATTTTCTTTAATGCCAAAAAGCCAATCGATTCTACTTTTAGGAACAGCTTTAGAAAGTACATCAGATGTTTGTTGAAAGCTAGCTTCAGATAAAAAACTTTGAGTATCAAGTGCTGCTCTAGTAACTCCGAGAATAATAGGTTTATAATCAACAATATTAAAGAACATTTGATTACTGTTTTCTATATTAGGATAAATTGCAAATTCATTCGGAAATAAATCGCTATCTCCAGGATGTTCAACGATAACTCGAGATGTCATTTGTCTTATAATAGTTTCTAAATGTTGGTCAGAAATTAAAACTTTTTGAGATCTGTAAATCCTTTGAATTGCATTGATTAATTCTTTTTGAATAGTATATACAGTTTTATATGTAGCATAAATCCAAGGAAATAAATGATTTAAATATGCTTTTTTTTGACAAAATTTGAAATGTCTTTGTAAATCTTTTATTAAGTAATGGTTTAAACGTGCTTCAAACAGTTGTTCGACTTTAGGGAGTCCTTGAATAATGTCACCTGTTTTAGATCTTTCATAAACTAATCTAATAAAAGGTTGTCCTGATTGAATAATTTTAGAATTTTTAACATGGATTATAGCTTTTTCGGTTACTAAATAAGCAACACCATATCTTAATACAACATGATTAGCACTAATCAATACAATTTGTCCAGATTGATCTATAAGATCTATTTCTAAAATCTGTCCCCCTTTTGTCACAAGATCACCTAAATGGATATAAATGTGTTTCGTTTTTAAAGGATTGTAAATACGAACCATATTACAATACAAATTGTATTTTTTACTAATATAATAATAGTTCCTTTCGTTGAATATTAAACAAAAACACTTTTTATAAACAAAAAAATTCTTGATGTTGATATTTTTGTGACAGTGGACGCCCTGTAGGTGCCTTATCGAACTTTTGTTTTTTATTTTTAAGGATGGAATTCTAAATAATTGATTTGATCCAGATCCTAAAAAGCCACGTACTTTACGTGTTGCCCAAATGAAATTAGATGATTTTTTTTTTAAAAAGGATTCTGAAGCAAATAGTGATCCATGAATCCATCGTACCATGAATAATTTTTTTTGCAGAGATTTCCAAAGAATAATTTGAATTTTATCAGAATCTCTTAACATAAAATATTCCAAAGTACATTTTTTTTTATTACTTTCTAAAAAAATTCCTCTGTTTCTATTAAAAAAGTTTGTACATACAACAGAGTGCCCTTCCAATATTGTTTGATTTTTATTATAAAATACATAATCATTTTTATGTTTGGTTAATAAATGAAAATATGATTTTTGCCAAAAAGGTGATTTTTTTTTAAGATTAATATCTAGACCAACATAAAAAGTTTTGGAAGTTCCTAAAATAACAAAAAAAAGCTTAGGAACTATATTGTTTTTTTTATCGAAAAGAACATTAGATTGGATAAACAATGAATCATTTATTCTGTTCATTAATCTAATCTCAGATCTTAGAATGTCTCTTGGAAAATTGTTATGATATTGCCAATTCAGAGTGATTGGATTTGTTATATTGCTAATATTGATTCCCAATTGCAGACTTGAATCTTTTGTTTGACTCATTTGATAATGAATCAGTGGTCTAATTAAATAACAAGATTTATATTTGGATAATACACATTTTTGTATCAAGACCCATCCCGAAACTAATGGATCCATAATAGCTTCCTTTTTTTGTGAATCCATAATAGTTTCTTTTTGTTGTTTGAAAGATTTGTTTCTTAAATCATTACAGTGCATAATAAAATCGGATAGGTCATTTTGATTACAATATATATGATGACCAAAACGTATTTTTTTTGTGAATTCTGATAAATTGTCAGGTTTATAAAGAATGCCGATCGATATTTTGATTCTTATTTGTCGTTTTTTATCTTTTTCAATCATTACTAGTCCAGATGCTTTAGAAGTAATAGTTTTAGTTATAGATGTTTTAGCTCGTATGTATTGACCATTTTTGATCAATATTGGTTTATTAACATTGTAATAACTTTCTATTGGTTTTTTCCAAACATATTTTTCATTATAAATTAATTGTTTATTATTAATCAATTCAAAAAAATCATTTTTATGGAAAGAAATTTTATTGAGTTCTTTTTTCAACAAATGTTTTTGTATTGAAATATCACGAACATTATTATGATTATACTTATTATTTAGGTTTTTTATTATATGATCATTTTGTGAGTTATTGGCTATGAAATTGAGAAAATCTTTTGTTTTTAGTAAAAATCCTTCTTGCTCATTTTTATATATTTTTATTGGCGGATTGAGTTTTCGTTTTATTAATTCTGAAAAAGAATAACTGAATAATGATGGAGAAGTAAGTTCCAAAAGAAGATTTTGATTGTTTTGAATATTTATGTGAGGCTTCCAAGAATTAACAAAAAAAGATGATTTTGAGATAAAATTGCGTGATAAATACTCTAATCGATATCCTGGTATTAAAAAAGAAGCAAACTTATTTTGAAGAAAAAGATTCGAATTGCGAATGTTCAATTGTTTTTGATAACTTACACTGTTAAGTAAGCAATTTGTATTACATAAGCACTTTTTTTTTCTGTTATTGATAGAGGAGAAACTTCCTATATCTGTAATTGTTTGGTATTGAGATAGAATAACATTTTGATGAAGATAATCTTGATCAGAATAAAAAGGATATGGGGAGATATAATAATCTTCATATAATTTATAACCTTTTGCTGATAAAATCCATATTTTCCCTGTAGTCAAAACACGGTATAAATTGGTTTGACGTTTCCAAGTATAAGGAGTTACTTTTAACTGTACAGGCATAAATTCACCTTCTAAATAGGAATAAACAAATTTATCTGCTTTTTCAATAGATAAATTTTTAGTAGATTGACATTCTGCGATTAATTGTTTCGATTGTACCCATTGTCCTATATTTACTAACAGATATGAGTTAATTTCTAACTCTATTTCGTACAAATATGGTCCATAAATAAAAACTGGTATAGATTGAGAACAAAAATAAACTAATTTTCCATGTTTATTACGAACAAGTTTGGTATTTTTAAAAGAAAAATAGATAATACCGTTAATAGGAGATCGAATTTGTTTGGCAATATCACCTGTAAAAACACCTCCCGTGTGAAATGTCCGCATAGTTAATTGTGTGCCTGGTTCTCCAATAGATTGTCCAGCAATGATACCCACTGCTTCTCCCAAGTTTACCAAAGTTCCATGAGTTAAATTCCATCCATAACACAATTGGCATATGGAAAGTAATTTGGAACATGTGACTGGAGAACGAATTAAGATGGGAGCAAGTGTTCCATTAACAATTGTTCTTCCTAAAGTACGACATATATCTTGATTACGACTTCCAATACATTTTTGACGATTCCATAAATTTTTAGCTAAGACTCTTCCTATAAGCCTATTTTCTCTGGTTAAATAGGTCTTTTGGCCCATTTCATCTTTTAAATCATTTACTATTAAACCATTACAAGTTAAACAGTCAGTGGTTCGTACCACTAAATGTTGTGCTACATCGACTAAACGACGAGTTAAATAACCTGCATCTGCTGTACGCAAAGCAGTATCTACTACTCCTTTTCTAGCACCATAACAAGAAATAATATATTCTGTAAGAGAAAGTCCTTCACGAAAGTTACTTCTAATAGGTACATCAATAATTTTACCTTGCGGATCTGACATCAATCCACGCATTCCTACCAATTGATGAACTTGTGAAATATTTCCTCTAGCACCAGAAAAAGCCATCATATAAACTGGATTTAAAGGATCAATGTTTCGAAAAGTATAGATCATTTCTTGTTTAAAAAATTCACTAGTACTGAACCAAGTATCGATCAATGTATTTAATCTTTCTACATTATTAATTTTTGCTTGATCGATCCACTTTTCCGATTGGTCTATTTGTTGTTCTGCATCTTCAATCAATCCAGATTTAGTTTGATGTATCAATAAATCATCAATCCCTAAGGAAATACCAGTTAAGGTTGCATATTGAAATCCTAATGTTTTAAGAGCATCTAGTATATCTATCGTGTTGTGAGTTCCAAGACGTAATACGATCCAACCTAGTAGTTTCTTTATAAAGAATTTGTCAATTACTTGATTGTAAAAAGCTAATGAATTTTTGTTTTTTTTCATAACCTTGTCCTTATCCTAATTGATTATTATTAGGATCAAGTATTATTTTTTTTGATATTATCAATTTTTTTATCAAATACAAAGATATTTTTTTCTTAATGGAAAAAACATTTATTATGCAAAATTATACGTCCTACGGTTGTCCGAAGATATTTGCTAAGTATTTGATTATTTTTGTTTTTTCTAATTTGCCAATCGTAATATATTTTTAAAATGTTTCCCATACTTTCGCATTGAATAGATAAAGGGAGTTTATTATTCGCTAGTAGAACAGGATTAGTGTTGTTGAAAATGTTAATCCATATATCTGCTTTCCAATCAATTTGTTTTTGAACATAAGCTTGAATAGCATTTTTATCCTTTTGAAAATAGGGGAAATAAATCTTTGTTGGTAGTAGTGTATTGGACCATTTTTTAGGTTGGTATTTGCAATAATTTCTAATAAAAAAACGATTATGGTTATCAGTCAAGGAATACAAACCTAATACTATATCTTGGCTGGGTGTAATAATTGCATCTCCTGTAGCAGGAGATATTAAATTAAAAGATGAAAGCATAAGTATTAAAGCTTCACTTTGAGCTCTATTGGACAAAGGTAAATGAACTGCCATTTGGTCACCATCAAAATCTGCATTAAATGCTGTACACACGAGTGGATGAAGTGTAATGGCTTTCCCCGTGGTTAATATGGGTTGAAAGGCTTGCACTCCTAATCGGTGTAAAGTAGGAGCTCGATTTAATAAAAGTAAGTGATCTTTAATAATCCCTTTTACTATTTCTATAATAATAGCTTTCTTATTCGGATGATGAAAAATTTCTTTTGCTTTCTTAATAGTCTGAGCCAATTGTAAATTTATTAATTTACGAATTATAAAAGGTTGAAATAATTCTACTGCTATTTCTATTGGTAAACCACATTGATTCATTTTTAAATTTGGACCTACTACAATTACAGAACGTGCTGAATAATCTACTCTCTTGCCTAATAAATTTTGTCGAAACCTTCCTCTTTTACCTTCCAATAAATTAGATAAAGACCTCAGTGGTTTTTGATTAATAGGATAAGGTTTTTGTTTAATACCTGTTTTGATTAAAACATCAATTGTATTTTGTAATAATTGTTCAGAACCTTCTATAATAATTCCAGGCATCGCTTTACAAAATATTGTATTTTGAAGATTATCGCTTAACATCATATTTCTGTAAAGCACTTTACGATATAATTCGTTTAAATCAGATGCTATCAATTTATCTCCGGATAAATGAATCATGGGTCTTAAATCGGGCGGTAGCACAGGTAACATAGAAAAAATCATCCATGACGGAGATGTTTGACCTTTATAAAAATAATGACAAAAATTTATTGCTCGAATCAGCATATTTTTATGTTTTTTGATTTTTTCTTTATCTGATCTAATTTTTTCTTCATCTGATTTATCGGAGATGTAATAATTTTTTAAAATGTTGCATTCTTGCAGCAATTGCAGTTTGAATTGTAAACGATCTAAAATATCCCACTCTTGAAGTAGTTTACGTTTTAATTGTAAAGGATTGATTCTGATCAATAATTTACTCAAAGCTTCTGCACCTACTCCTACCTCTCGAACTCTTAAATTAATCATTGTTTCTAAACCCAAAAAATTTCTTATTTTATTAAATTCGAAACGTGAAAAAAAATCATCACGAAACAATAAATTTAATTGATGAGGAGGAGGAACTACTATACAAGATTGATAATATGTAAGATTTTGAATTTTGGTTAGTTTTAAAGCTAAAAAACTAACCAATGGATTTGGTTTGACAGCTAAATACCAAGTATGTACAACAGGGATTATTAATTGTATATATCCCATTCTATATCTACGTATTTGAGCTTTTGTTATCTCCACTTCACATGTTTCACAAATTTCTATTCTTGAATTTTGTTGTTTTGATGACAAGTAATGGAAAATTCCACATCCACATTGCCAATCTTTTATAGGCCCAAAAATTCTCTCACAAAATAAACCATCTTGAACAGGTTTATGAGTATCATAGTGCAGTGTTTGTGGTTGTATAATTTTACCTACTATTTTTTCATTTGGTAACTCTCTTTGACACCATTTACGTATAGTCATAGGAGAAGCTAAACCAATTTTTAAATATTGATATTGATCATCTTGTTTATATCGCATCATATTTTTCTCCTTCATTTGTTTTTCAACTCATATTGAAATGGATTCAAATAATATTTAAATTGAATTGTACGAAAAAGTCATAAAATAGATTATATTCTCTCTTGAATGATAGAGAAAATTATGAATAGAATATCATAATGTTTGTAGGAAATCTTATTCATTTAAATACCTCCTAAAAATTTAATAATAAATTTGAATAAAAGAATCCTAATACGTGCTTAGGATAATTTTTATAAGAAAAAGATGTTAAAATAAAAGCCATATTTTTTTTATACAAAAATATAGCTTCTAGGTTTGCTACATAATCATAATCCTATTTGTATCAACTGAACTAAAAAAAAATATATCTGATAGTTAGGATGGTAGGGGGGGCGAAGAGTGGCGCAGAGGAGCAAAAGATAGTAAAAGCCCCCCATTCTATCATATCTCTGTTGGCCCCTCTTTGCCAAGAAATGTTAATTATTCGCGCTTTTAAGTAATTTTTACAATTACATTTTATTAAAAACCTAAAAAACTGTCTACTAGAAGTGCACGCAATTCCCATAATAAAACTTTAAAAGCTTCAGGAGTATTAGGTTGAGGAAGAATACGATTAGTTATAATTGCATAAGTTAATGCATGCCTACCTTCTATGTCGTCTGATTTAAGAGTTAACAATTCTTGCAAAGTATAGGCAGCCCCAAAACCTTCTAGTGCCCATACTTCCATCTCTCCTAATCTTTGTCCTCCTCGTTTTGATCTTCCTCGCAAAGGTTGTTGTGTTACAATAGAATAAGGTCCTGTAGCACGAGCATGAATTTTATCTTCTACTTGATGAATTAGTTTAAGTATGTAAGCCTTTCCTACTGTAACAGCTTGTTGAAATCTTTCTCCTGTTCTACCATCCCATAATTTGCTTTTACCAGGGAAATCGTTTTCATAAATCCATTGATTATTATTTTTTGCTTGTGCATTGAGTAATTGAGAAAACACAAATTTTCTGGAAGCTTCCGATTCATATCTTTCGTCAAATGCCATAAAACGATAATTTGTATTTAAAAAACTACCTGCAAGACCTAGTAGGCACTCAAAAATTTGTCCTACATTCATACGTGATGGTACTCCTAAAGGACTAAGAACCATATCTATAGGCGTACCATTTTGTAAATGTGGCATGTCTTCTCGTGGAAGAATTTTAGAAACTATTCCTTTGTTTCCGTGACGACCTGCAACTTTATCACCAACTTGAATGGTACGTTTTTGTAGTATGTATACACTTACGCCTAGATTTTTTTCTAATTCTAGATCTTCTTTTTCTAACCAATGTGTATCGATGATTCTACCTTGGCTTCCTGGCGAGACTTTTAAACAAGTTTCTTTTTTAGTTAATAGATCTTCTCCATAAATTGCCATTAACAATCTTTCAGCAGCGGAAGGATTCTCACCAAATTCACAAGGAGTTAATTTCCCTACTAATACCTCTTCAGTTTGAACCCATACTCCTTTTTTCACAACTCCATTTTTGTCTAAATGCTTTAATAGGTGGTCTGGTAGGTGAGGTATTATATTAGTAATTATTTCCGGTCCTAAATAAGTATTATAAGCTATTGTTTCATACTTTTCTATATGAATAGAAGTATAAACTTGATCATAAATCAATCGTTCACTAATTAATATAGCATCTTCAAAATTATATCCTTCCCAAGGCATATAGGCTACTAAAATATTTTTGCCTAATGCTAATTCTCCTTTTACAGTGCTAGAATTGTCAGCTAAAATTTGTCCTTTATTAATGATTTCTCCTGGTGTAACTATAGCATTATGATGTATACATGTATCTTGATTAGATCGCTTGTATGTGTTCAAATTATATTCTAAAATACCTAAATTGGCATGTTTAATTTGAATTGTTTTACAATCTACATATAGTATTTGACCTTTATCACGAGCCCTAATAATTGTCCCAGAATCAAGAGCTACTTGTCTTTCTAAACCTGTTCCTACAATTGGTTTTTCTGGTTTCATAAGTGGAATGGCTTGTCGCTGCATGTTAGATCCCATTAGAGTACGATTTGCATCATCATGTTCCAAAAAAGGGATTAAAGAAGCTGCTATAGAAAAATATTGCATAGGAAATATACCAACAAGATCTACTTGATTCCATTCTGTGGTAAAAAAGTCTTGTTGATATCGTATAGGTTTCTTTCGTTGCAAATTTGTTTGTTTAAAAATATTGATAAGATCTCCAGCAGATACCTTTAATTCTTCTTCTTTATCTGCACCAAGAAAAAATGGTTTATCATCCCTAAAAAAATATTTTTTTTTATAAAAAGGAGTTTCTAAAAAGCCATGTCCATTTATTTGAGCAAGATTCGCTAGTGAAGATATTAAACCTGTATTAGGCCCTTCAGGTGTTTCTATGGGACATAATCTTCCATAATAGCTGGAATGAATATCCCGCACATCAAAATGAGCTGTATCACGATTTAATCCTCCCGGTCCTAAACAACTAATTCTACGTTTATGAGTAATTTCTGATAAAGCATTTATTTGATCCATAAATTGACTTAAAGGATGAGAACCAAATAAATCCTTCCAAGTTGTTGCTAGTGGTCTGGTACTGAAAATTTTTTGTAACTTAAAACCTTTTCTCATGTTGTCTCGTGCTAATTCAGCTAATTTTCCAAGTCCTAATCTTAAATGATATTGAAGAATTTCTCCTACAGAACGAATTCTACGATTTTTTAAATGGTCAATATCATCTAAATCACCTATACCAACAGTTAAATTTATCAAATAATTTAACGCAACGAGAAAGTCTTGCGGAAGCAAAAAAACTTCATTCATAGGAATAGATAATTTCAATTTTCGATTAATATTAGCTCTTCCAATCTTACCAAGATAACAGTTTTTTTTAAACAGATTTGTATACAAAAAATTGATTTTTTTTCTTTTGTACCAAGATACAACTTCTGGGTTTTCATTTTTAATATTTTCTTCGTATATTTTTATTTGTGTATTGGGCATAAGACAAGCAGCTTCATATAGAGTTGTTAATGTATTATCCTCAGCTGTGAAAAAAATTTTTCCCATGGCAATGAATCTGTAGAATAGTTTAAAAAAATCACTATTTTTTTGTAAAATTTGATTTATGGTATACAATTTTAATTCTAGAAAACTTAGTAAAGTAATTATATTTATTTTTGGATCTTTCATCATCCCTAATTGTAGCCATATGCGTTTCTTAGTGTCTATTTGTAGTTTTAATCCAGTTCCTAGGCCAGTTAAAGGTATGAATTCACAATAGTATTTTATTCTAAAAAAACATATTTTTTATATACGTTTTTTCCGAACACAACAAATAATTTGATTTGTATTATATTGTGCTCTTTACTTAGCTGCTTGCACATCAGATTATAATGTAATAGAATAAAAAATAGCATTTCCATTTTTATTTGGAAGATTGTATTTTTTTGCTAAACTGAGCTTTAATCGATTATTGTTAAGCCCTCTTCAATATTTTTATTTTTCCAAAATAATCACAAGTTCTAAAAGTAAAGAAAAAATTTGATAATTGAATTATCAATTGTGAATTATTATTCTATATATAATAAAGTTTTATATATTTGTCATAACCAGAAAGATGAAATAACAAAGAAAGTTGTTTTTGTATATTTTTAGGAGTCTTTATATATAATATATAATTAAAAAAATTCCTTATTTTTCTTTACAAATGGAAAGTATCTTTATTCTTGTTAGAAAAAAAATTGAGCCCTTAAGAATATAAAAATATCCTGGCACTGCAACTGCAGTCCCATTGGTAAAGGTCAAAATATTAATCTCACAAAAACGCCCGTAGGGCGTCTGAATTGAAAGAGATTGTACGACTACAAATGCCCTAGGGGCGTTTGTCTTATTGAATGGGAAAACTTTTTCAGTGATCAATTTCCCTTATCGTTTTTCAGACATGCTATGTTTCCTTGCCTTTTCGTGAAAGGACGTAGGTAAGTCTGTAATTTATTCCATAAATAATTTATATAAAACTTGAGATTTTTTTGGCGCAACTTCTGTAAGATCTCCTAAACGATAATAAATGCCAGGACTACGAACTATTTGATTTACAAGAACTCTAGGGATACCATTAATAATAAAAGTAGCATGAGATGTTATTAGCGGAATTTTTCCTAATAGGATACGTCGACGCTTAATCTTCTTTAAATTTTTATAAGTCAAAATGATTGGAACATATAATTTGGTAGAATATGTCATGCCTTTATAAATCATATTATGCTCATTGTGCTTAGGCATCTTTAGTATTGTTTCATGAGTGATAAAATGTAATGTTAGTTTTTTTCGTGAATTTTCAATAATAGGAAATCTATATAACTCTTCTTTGACTCCTTTAATAAGAAAATTGCGAAAGCTTTGAATTTGGTTCACTATAAAGCTAGGTAATTGGAAATAGGATGTATTGTAGTGAAAATAGTTCATTTATCATATTTTTGTATGAGTTTATTAAAAAATTGTATTACATAAAAAGAAACATTTTTACTTATGTAAGAGTTTATATGCTTGATATATTATTACATAACAACGTTATGATTTTTTTTATCTATTATTGTTTTATAATATAAAAACAGATTCTTATTTATAATCAAATACTTGCAAGATATTTAAGTGAACACTGTTGAGTGACCGCTTAATGGATGGAAGGAGGAATTTTAGGATTTATCACCTGGTTGTTAATAAATATTAAATATGATGATGATTGATTTGAATAGTCAAAATCTTTGTCTACGACTATATAGTAATATATTAATATAGTAGTATACTAATACAGTAGTATAAGATATAAATTTTTATAGAATAATATGTCGACTATATTGGTAATTTATGGCGATATGGCCAAGTGGTAAGGCAGAGGATTGCAAATCCTTTATCCCCCAGTTCGAATCTGGGTATCGCCTTTTTTCTATAAAAAAATATTCAACATAATAAAAAATGATTAAAGTTTTTGAAATTATTGCCTCTAATTGCAGTCCCAATGGGAGAATGCCTTGAATATAAAATCGCCTTATAAATAGTAGAAAAAAATATTTTTTTCCTTTTAAAAATGTTTTAAAAATTTGTAAGCAAATCTATCATCGCTAACAAGAAAACAGTACAAAAAGTGTTTATGAAGAAAGACACATATGATCTAATTTTTGCTCTTATAATTTGTTATGAATCAGCTATTGAACTATTAACTTATTGAAGTGTTATCATAGTACGTCTATTGGTGTTATTTATCATAATTGCTCAAATACTGAAAAGTAATAAATGTTATTGCTAATAAAAGTACTTAATGAAATAAATAATAAAGAGAAATTGAAATCATAGTTTGAACAATACTTCGAGAATCAGTTGGTATCATTATAGTGATAGGTAGAAAATATATTGGTATAGTAGTCATACCTTGCCTTATTATTCCGCAATGTTCTTGCTTTACCAATCCAAAACGTTCGAATTCTTCAAACTAGTATTCTAGTATTTTTTGCATATGTTTTGAATGTGATTATTTTGGTATCTATTTCCTCACTTTTTTCTATTTTGGAACCGCATGATTCTTTTATCGTTTTTCTAATTAATTTTTTTGTTTCATTAATATTAATATTACTTGCCTTATCCAATATATTTGGTACACGTAGTTAAGGATAGAGAACTACTGAATAGACTGTTATCCAAATCCTTCACTTACAAAAATCAAATTGAAATCTATTTGTTGTTTCCTCATTTTTCTTTGTTCCGTTACTTTTTATGATTTAATTAGTCTTTTTTTGGTGTTTAGATCTCTCTTCTTTAAAGATTTATATATTGTTCTTCGTTTCTCGTCAAAAAAATCAATATATCTATATATCTATATATAGATCCCTGATTCTTAGTCTTAAACTTTTTTCATTATGTCATAATAGGGTTTTCTTATAAAATAACGAGATTTTTTATTGTTTTATTATTCATGGATTTTTATTTTAATTTTTTATAAAATATTGTATAAAAAATATTTCAATGCGAAAAATACTTTTAGAATAAAAATAGAATCTATGCAACTATATTTTATAAAACAAGCTTACATAGCTTCTATTTTATAATAAAATGAAAAAATAGTTTGTTAAAACAAAAAATATTTAATTTATAAAAAATAATTAAAAACCTTATAGCATAATTTTTTTATGGTAAAGGTTTTTATAGATGTGTTGGAGTCAATGAATAATATAAAAAATATTTAGTTACTACAAGTATGTAAAGTGAATGATTATTTCATTCACTTTACATACTTATAGATAAAAACATAAATTATGCAAAGAATTCATGAATTTATTTATTTGAAAACTTATTCTTCATTAAATCGGGTTATTCAATACTATAGATTCCCTTTACGAAAAGCTAAAATTGCGATCACTAATGGACCAGATAAAAGTATAAGGGCTAAAAAAGAGAGTTGTGCTACAATTTCAAGGTTCATGTTTTTTTTACTCCTTGTAAACAAAATATAAGATTATTTTATTGTATTATAATTCAGTTTGCTGAATATAAGAAAAGTATTTTTTTATAGGTTTTTAGTTGATAAGTTCTAAAGGGACATCTAAAAAAGCAGATAATTCGGTTGCTATATCTTCAATATCTTGCATAGATTTAGAATTTATAGTATTTAGAGGGATATTGGGTTTTCCTTGTATTTTTAAGTATAATTGTACACTTGCAAACAAATCATTTTGTGTTTCTACTTTTAAGCATTCCACTTCGTCAAAATAACAATTTAAAAAAATTTGTCTATTTTTCCCTGGAAATCCCCATCTGAAAATAGATATATATTTTTTTTTGTCAAATTCGTTAAAACCTCCTCCAACATCCCAATAAATAATAAGCCACAAATATATACCTAAAAAAAATCCTGCAATTCCATATAGTCCCATTACTAATCCTTGTGGTAAAAATAATATGACAATTGGGTTCTTAAAAGGAATAAGGATACTATATTTTAAATAACTTGATAAGCTTGTTAAGAAAAAATAACAAGTATCTAAAACACTTTAAAGAATATATGTCTTAGATCTTATTTTCAAACCGTACTGACATATTTTATATGTATACGGCTTTATTGCTCAGTATAAATATTAGTTTTAAGGTGCTCATTCTTTAGGATTTAATTAAACAGTGCTTTTTTTTCAGTATATTATTAAAGCAAGCCTTACATCCTTTGTTTTATATGAACATTTTTAATGACCAGTTAGAATATTTTTTTTTACTTATTATGTTTTGTAGAATCTGAGCTAGTTGTCACTTACAAATTAGTTATAATTCTTTGCATCTTTTATTTACTTATTTTTTAGACAACTCATTCTTTGTTTCTTTTATCAGAATAAATTATTCGAATAATTAAGATTTTCTATTTTGTTATAATAGTTTTTAATTTGTAATTATTAATTTTAAATAATGTCTTGAAGAAAAAAAATATATTTTTTATTTACAAGTTTAATTTTTATTTCAAATTAAGGTGGTCAAAGGTAAATAAATTTCTTTCTCAATATTTAAAAGCTAAGCAATTTTAACACCCTTTTGATTAATCCTTCCTCAAAATGCTTACAGGATCTTTTAAATGGTTAACCCTACTAGTACTATAGCTATAGTTTCAGTAGTCAAACCCCCTCAGTATTCTGAAATTAATGTATTGATAATTCTTTTCAAACTGTTCAGCTTTTTATATGAAAAGACTTGTTTCTATAAGCATTTTATCTCCCAGTTTTTTGGAATGAGATATTTGTAGGTTATATAGTGGTAAAAATTGGTTTTTTATGAATTTTTTCTTTAAACATTCTATTTTTACAGATTTTGTAAAAAAATTTTTTTTGCTATTTAGAGCATTAATACGTAATTATTCAATTAATAATTATTTATAGAAGCTGTACCGCCTATTAAAATAAAAAAAGCCCATATTATATTAAGCCACGTACGAGATGTGGTTATGGTTTCACGACGAATAGAATCTGCAATATGTACCATAAAAATTTATACTTATTTGAAGATAGGATGCTCTGCGGGGACATTTTGTATTTTAATGCAAAAATATTTTTTTAAGACAGTATCATACTTTTTGGTGATAAAATATTAGATTTTGTATTATTTGTTGAAATTGTCATTTTTTCGTAAAACACGCCCGCAGGGCGTTCAAGAATTTTTTACATTGTTCTGTTATTGAGAATATAGGCTGATTCATAGTTTTAAACACTTCAGCATTTTTCAATGCTGAAATGTTTAAAAGTTTCTAGTTACATTTTAGAATAAATCTAACTCGCTTTACGGCTTTCTGTCTGTACATATAAAATAATTAAAAAAGCAGTAGGAATAAGAACGAGTAATGTAATTGCGATGAAAGCTAAAATATTGACTTCCATAATGATAATATAATTTTGTAACAATTTTATTCTAAATTCATAATTGACCTTTTAAGAATTTTCTCTCTAGTAAATTCTTTTTTATTCATTTTTTTTGTTTTTATATATTAAAAATATTATCCTTGAAATTTTTATTGAATTCTTGATTACTATTAACATAGTATTAATTGTTAAGATGCAAAAAAAAACAAGGACTTCTTTTATATAAAGAATCTAATATATAAAGAATCTAATACAAGTTTGTTTAGAAAAAAACAGTTGATTTGACTTTGCAAGGAATTATTTGAAATTTAAAATTTACAAATAAGAAAAAATATTGATTGGATTGATTTTTGGATAAGCAAACTATATAACAATAAGTACTAAAAGATATTTAATTTATATCTTCAATAAATTTCATATTTTCTAAATTTAAATAATTTTAATTTATGTAAACTATTTCTATTGTTTATTTGGAGAATGTATTTCTAGACATATTTTTTTCTGAATAGTAATCAATTTTGTGTTAATTTTTTGTTATGAAAATATTATATTCATAGGTTGCCTGTAAGACAACATAGTTTGTTTGTATTTTTTGCTAGGTTCAATATTTAAATTGATTTAAACTAACACAAATGGATGGAAATGTTATGTCAAAATATATAACACAGTTTTTATTTTTATAAATTTCAATTTATTTTTTTATTAAAATGCATCTTGTAATTCGTAAAAATCAGGAGTAATATAATCTTTCCGTAAAGGCCATCCAATCCAACTATCAGGCATCAAAATTCGTCTAAGATGAGGATGGCTTTCATAAACAATACCAAATAAATCATAGGACTCTCTTTCTTGGAAATCTGCAGATTTCCAAATCCAAAAAACTGAAGGAACTATAGGATTTTTACGAGATAAAAATACTTTTAAACAAACTTCTTCAGGTTGATCTGCATAATTACTTATTTTAGTTAAATAATATATACTAACTAAAGAACTACCTGGCGCTTCATCATAAGCACATTGACATCGTAAGTAATTAAATCCGTAAATATATAAAGCAATTGCTATAGAAGGCAGATCATCAGCTTCAACTTCTAATATTTCAACTCCTTGATAATCAAAACCTAAAGGTCGATTTTTCATTTTTTTTCAGCTAACCAACTGGAGATTATACCACGAATTGATTGAGACTTCGACATCTCTGATGCTACATATTTGTCTGATTTTATTGATAATTTCATGATTCAATTGATGATTTAAATTTGTTTTGATATTTTTACAAAAATTAACAAGGCTCTACGGGCGTTATTGTATTCATTCATATTTAAAATAATAATAAAATGGTATATAGATATATTGTAGATGAATTTCTTTTTTTTCAAAAGCTAATTTTATAACCATTCTAAAGCACCTTTTCGCCAAGCATAAATCAAACCAATTATTAAAACCATTAAAAATATGCATACCTCTAAAAAAGCCCATATGCCTACACTTTCAAACACAATAGCCCAAGGATATAAAAATAATGTTTCTACGTCAAAAACAACAAAAATTAAAGCAAACATATAATATCGTATATTAAATTGAATCCATGCTTCTCCCATAGGTTCAATACCAGATTCATAAGTAGTTTTTTTCTCGGCACTACGAATACTAAGAGACAACCAATTGGAAATCGTAAATGCACCTACAGGAATTAATAGAAGAATGCTAAAAAAATAAACGAAAGATTCGTATCTAGGTAAAATAAGCATAAATTTGTTTCACTCTCCTTATTTATATAATTATAAATTACAAAATTTTCAAAATTATGTTTTTCAAAAAAATGTATCTACAGCTTAAGCATCTATTTTATTTTTGTTTTTTCTTTAATGAAGAAATTTGGGTAAATTTTAAAAGACAAAACGATACAGAAATAAAGTGTTTGAGAATTAATTAGATTAATTGCAAAAATCAATGGATTATGAAAAAATTTTTTATTGAAAAAAAATTTTCCTTTTTTAATATCAACTCTATTAAAAAAGACAATAATGATTTCTTAATCTGTAAGAAATCCTAATTTGATTGCGAGTTGGAAAAAAGGAAAATGTTTTTTTCTATGAGTTTAACATTATTAATATATTTAGATGTATGAAAAAAATAAAGTTTAACAATGGGGCCTTAAGGGCACCTCAAATAAAATTGAAAAAAATCTTTCTAAGTAAAATTTAAAAACTCTAGAAAAATTTTTTCCAATTAAAATTTTTAAAGTTTTTTTATGAAATGACTTAGAAATAATTTAGATGCAATTTTTTTTCATGAATTTTTTTAATCAATCTCTGATTGTCAAGATTTTTTTAAAATACCGATAACGCTTCTTCTTATAAAAATTTTAAAAATTTTTTCTAAAAATCTTATAGAAAAAAATAAACACAAATAAATTCTTAATACTAAGAATCTAAACAATACAATAATTGGATTCTTCAAGAAATATTTTCTAATAAGATTGTTAATGATTTTTTTTAAAATATTTGTTCCCTTGTTACTATTGAATTTATCAATTGTGTTTTACTATCAAATCTCGAATTAGAATAGGAGTATGATATAATTATTTATCTATTCATACGCGGAGTAGAGCAGTCTGGTAGCTCGTGAGGCTCATAACCTTGAGGTCACAGGTTCAAATCCTGTCTCCGCCACATTATTTGTTTTTAATTTTCCTTTAGTTAAAACAACTAATGTTATTTTAACCTATTACAAAATAATATTGACTACGATTCTTCGCTATTCTACAAGCTAATGATATCTATGAGTTATACATCCTTAGTTTCTCAGATTGAGAAAAAATATTTATATCGTAAAGATTCAGAACAACAACAAACAAATATACTGATACCAACAACAAGAATACCAGTAATACATTCTGGTGATTTATTACGAGTTGGCCTTTTAATAAAAGAAGGAAATAAATCAAGGATTCAACCTTTTGAAGGGACAGTATTAAGTATACAAAATCAAAAGAATAGTACCACAATTATTTTAAGAAGATTATCTAGAGGAATAAGTGTAGAAAGAGTTCTATTAATATATTCGAACCAAGTTGCAATGCTACAAGTATTACGAGAATCTAAAGTCAATCGTGCTAAATTGTATTACTTACGGAATACAAAAATACGTCGCATACGTTTAAAAGAGAAACTTGCATCAAAATAAAAATCTATTGTTACTTGCTATTGAACATAAACGAAATGTAGTAAGTAACAATAGATCAAGTTTTTTTATCAAAGCATCCATGGCTGAGTGGTTAAAGCACCCAACTCATAATTGGAGACTTCGCAGGTTCAAATCCTGCTGGATGCAATATTATTATCATGACTGACAAATTAAATCATGGATACACTGAACTCAGTTTTCTATATAAAGAAGATGACTTCAAAGCCACCAAGTTTATATGTGAAAAAAACCTGCGGCACTTTTGTTTTATATATTTTTGATAATTGCTTCAACCAAATATAACTTTAAATCATAATATTAGCTGGATCCAATTTTCATTTTCAAATATAAATCATATAATATGATAATTTAAAAATAAGATTAACATAAAATTATTTTTGATGATCTATAAATATATGTTACTTCCAAACTTTCTTTATATCAATTATATAAAATTACACTTACTTTATACGATATTGAAAATAATAAGTGAATGTCATTGTAAAATATACAAAAGAAATAAAAAAATATAGGATGGGGAAAGATGGCGAAGGGTGATAAAATCCACGCCCCTTTTTTTTATTTAAAGCTATATTGTAATTTGAAACAAATCTTGACAAATCATAATGGAAATCAATATTTTCTTATATTATTGTTATATAAGAAACTGAAATTGTCTTATCTTAAATTACATAATGTTTCTATGATTTAATAGATCATTGTAGATTTATTTATTTTTTTCGATAAGAGAAAAAAATAAAACTATTTTGATAGAATACCAATGATGAAATACAATATGAAGTATAAAGAATCAACAGGAGTATAAAAATATGAAAAATATTCTAAGACGTGTAATTGTAACTGAAAAAACCGTTAAAATCTTCAAACACCGTCAATTTATATTTGAAGTAGATCTAAATGCAACCAAACAAGAAATCAAATCTTTATTAGAACATGTTTTTCAGATTAAAATTCTTGCAATTAATACTTATCGTTTGCCTTCCAAAAACTTACGGATAACAAATTCTCAAGGCCAAAAGACTCGATACAAACGAGCAATTATCAAGATTCCTCGAAATCAAGAAATTCGACTTTTTGCTTAATAAAAATATAACATAAACGTAAATAACTATGAATCTCATCATACCATCTTTATCTCCCAAAAAAGATATTAGTGATTTAATTTGGGCATGGGCAAATAAAAAAAAAATTCAACCATATAAAAAACTTACTTGTGGACAACATCGCAAAAAAGGTCGCAATAATAGAGGAGTGATCACTTTAAGACACAGAGGGGGTGGACACAAACGTTTATATCGTCAAATTGATTTTAAACGGAAACAAATAAATATTCAAGGAAAAGTTATTCGTATAGAAAGAGATCCAAATAGAAATTGTAGAATTGCTTTAGTCGATTATGATGGGAATAAACAGTATATTTTACATCCTGAAGGTTTACATATTGGTCATTCGATTATTTCGAGTGACAGTGCCCCGATATCTCCAGGAAATACCTTACCTCTTCAAAAAATACCTTTAGGTATAAGAGTTCATAACGTTGAATTACAATTTGGCAAGGGAGGTCAAATTGCACGTGCTGCTGGTTCGGCAGCTCAAATAGTTGCTAAAGAAGGTAAATTCGCACGTTTAAAATTACCTTCTAAAGAAATACGTTTAGTATATCAAAATTGTTTAGCTACGATTGGTGAAGTGAGCCAACTGCCTGACTTGAACAAAACAAAAAAAGCTGGTTGGAAAAGATGGATAGGGAAAAGACCTTCTGTAAGAGGGGTAGTAATGAATCCAGTAGACCATCCTCATGGTGGAGGTGAAGGAAAAGCACCTATCGGTCGTAAACAACCTATGACTCCTTGGGGACGTCCTGCTTTAGGGCATAAAACAAGAAGAACAAATAAAAATAGCACGAATCTTATTATTCAACGCCGAAAAACCAAATAAAAAAGAGGGGATTATTATGGCACGTTCTTTAAAGAAAAACCCTTTTGTTGCGGATGATTTATTGCAAAAAATTGAGAGATTAAATATTCAAAGAGAAAAAACAATTATACTAACTTGGTCACGAAGATCCACAATTGTCCCCATTATGATTGGACATACTATTGCTGTGCACAATGGAAAAGAACATTTACCAGTCTTTATTACAGATCAAATGGTAGGTCATAAATTAGGAGAATTCGCTCCTACTAGAACATTTAAAGGACATGTTAAAAATGATAAAAAATCTCGTCGTTAAAAAAAAGTCAATGATGGCTTTTTAAAAAACCATCCTCGCCATTAAAGAGAGGTAATCAACAAAATATGATAAAGGAATACGATCAAATGGAAAGGATTAAAGCGTACGCAAAAGGCATAAGGATGTCTCCTCATAAAGTGCGTAAAGTATTAAATCAAATTCGTGGACGTTCTTACAGAGAAGCATTAATATTATTAGAATTTATGCCATATCGTGCATGTTGGCCTGTTTTGCAAACTGTTTATTCTGCTGCTGCAAATGCTAAACACAATGCAAGGTTAAAAAAATCACAACTTTGGATTGTAGAAGCACGTGTCGACGAAGGACCAAAACTAAAACGTTTCAGACCTAGAGCACGAGGTCGAGGTTTTCCTATTCAAAAATTAACTTGCAATATTACAATTCAAGTACAATCGTTATAGAAATTTATACAAAATATGGGACAAAAAATTCATCCACTTGGCTTACGTCTTGGTATTACAGAAAATCATCGCTCCCATTGGTTTGGAAAAAAGTTGCAATATGCTCACTTATTAAAAGAAGATTATGAATTGCGTGACTTTATAAAAAAATATATTAATAAAAATGTTACTTTGCCCTATACTTATGATTATGGAGGAATTGTCCAAATTTATGTTGAACATATAATGAATCAAGTAGAAGTGCAAATCCATGCAGGATCTCCAGGATTATTGATACGTGACCAAAAAATCTATGAGTTAAGAGATATTTTACAAAAAAAACTAGAAAAACAAGGTCGAAGTATAGAATTACATCTAATTGAAATTAAGCAACCAATTTTAAATGCTACTATTCTAGCCAAATATATTGCCCAAGAATTAGAAAAGAGAGGAGCATTTAGAAGAATTATGCGTAAAATAATTCAACGAACAAGAAAAGCCGGTGTGCAAGGTATAAAGATACAAATTAGCGGACGTTTGAATGGAGCAGATATTGCCAGGACTGAATGGATACGCGAGGGCAGAGTACCATTACAAACATTACGAGCTAAAATTGATTATGCTGAATATCATGCTAATACCACTTATGGAATTTTAGGTATTAAAATATGGGTGTTTCAAGGAGAAGAATTGTTCAAAAATCCATTACGATAAATTGATAAGTGCTTTTATTGGTATAGTAACATAAATCTTATATTTTGAGGCAAATATTTTTTTATATGTTTCCTCATTTCGATAAAAAGATAAAAACAAAAAAAGAATCAAGTTAAAAACTGTCCCTTTTATATATATTATATATATCTAGCAAAATCTAGTTTATAAGAACTTTTCTTGACTGTAAAACACTGTTTTCCATAAATATTCTTTTCTGAGTTTAATTGTATATGGATACAACATTTTTTAAAAACATTAAAGAGAAAATTTTTTTAGATAGGTTTAATTTTTATGCTTAGTGTGCGACTCGTAAATTTTCTAATTCATTAAAAAAGCTGAAATAACCACTAATATATTCCAAAAATATGGCTTCATAAAATTAGATTCTATCAATGAACAAAAAAGTTTCATGATTGATAAGCTATGGTTTATACTGGTCCTAAACCAATCATAAAAACACATTATGATTCTCTATTTCTCCACAGTAGCGAATGGCCATCAATCTGTGAAGCGAGAAATTTTTTAAATATTTAGTTAATAAGAAATAAAATTTATCAAATCACTGATATTTATAAAAGATTGAATGTATTTTAAACAAATTGAGAATCTTTTGACTCGTTTTGATTGTGTAAAGGATGAAAATCCTTCAAATTCGACCAATTAAAAAAGACTAAGTTTTTTGATTGTGTTATGTATAAGACTGATCGTAGAAAAGAAAAATATACATTCATAAATAAACCATAAGAACGAGTAAATTTATAAATATGTTCGAAAGCCAAAAATGTTCTATTTATCAAATAGGATGGTGAAATAAAATTAAAGAGAATCCTCTGCCTACATCAAATTTCACCCGTGACAACAATTTAATATCTATACATAATTGTATCGTATATAAGGTTTTCATTTTATTGAATGATATTTTTTTTAGGATTTTATCAAAATCTTACTTTTTTTTGTCACGAGGAGCCGGATGAAATTTTATTCATGTCCGGTTTTGAAGTAGAGGCGCTTATAAAATATCGTCTACTATTAACCCCAAAAAAACCAAATTTCGTAAACAACATAGAGGAAGAATGAAAGGGCGATCTATCAGAGGAAATGTTATCAATTTTGGTAAATTTGCTCTTCAAGCTCTAGAACCATCTTGGATTACTTCACGTCAAATTGAAGCAGGACGTCGAGCAATTACAAGATATGCACGTCGTGGTGGAAAAATTTGGATACGTATTTTTCCAGATAAACCAATTACTATGCGTCCAGCAGAAACTCGTATGGGTTCTGGTAAAGGATCTCCTAGTTATTGGGTTGCCGTTGTCAAACCAGGCCGAATTTTATATGAGATGAGTGGTGTCTCAGTTAATATTGCCCAAGCTGCTATGCGAATTGCTGCTTACAAAATGCCTATAAAAACTCAATTTATTGTCAAAGAATATTAAAAGGAGGCCTTACGGGCACCCTGTGTATGACGAAAAATCCAGTTCCATATATAGGACATATTGAAGGGGTGGCTACAGCCACCTCCATTCTAGATTTTTTTTATATTGTGTAGTAAAATTTAATTTAATCCACCTAAATTTATGATTCAATCTCAATCTTATTTAAATGTAGCTGATAATAGTGGCGCACGTAAATTAATGTGTATTCGAATATTAAATGCTTCTAATCGTCGTTGTGGAAATATTGGAGATGTCATTATTGCAGTAGTTAAAGAAGCCGTCCCTAATATGGCTATCAAAAAATCTGAAATTGTACGTGCAGTTGTTGTAAGAACACGTAAAGGCATTCGTAGAGAGAATGGGATGAGAATTCGATTTAGTGACAATGCGGCAGTTGTCATAAATCAAGAAAATAATCCGCGTGGAACTAGAGTCTTTGGACCTATAGCAAGAGAATTGAGAGAACGGCAATTTACTAAAATTGTTTCTTTAGCTCCAGAAGTCTTGTAATTTGTTTTATGTACTTATATCAATTATAAAAAATATTAGTTGTTTGATTTTCTTTTAAAAAACGAACATTTATTAAAAATTTTAGATCAAACAAATGAAAGCAAAATAATCATAGCTAAAAATTAAACCATGAAACAAAAACTAAAACAAAAATATGTAGAAAAAATCCATACATTTATGGAATCAAATGGTCCTTATAAAAATAAGAATGAATATCCTAAATTGATCAAAATTGTTATTAATTGTGGAGTAGGTGAAGCTGCTCAAAATTCTAAATTCTTAGATGCTACCATAAAAGATTTATCGGTAATAGCGGGGCAACAAGTTGTTGTTACAAGAGCAAAAAAAGCTATTGCTGGTTTTAAGATTCGAGAGGGAATGCCTGTAGGAGTTTTTGTTACGTTACGAGGAGAAGCTATGTATGCTTTTTTAGATAGATTGATACATTTAGCCTTACCACGCATTAGAGATTTTCAAGGTTTGAATATACATAGTTTTGATCAACAAGGCAATTTTCATATTGGGTTACAAGAACAATTAATGTTTCCAGAAATAAATTATGATAAGATTGAAAAAGTTCATGGTATGAATATTTGTTTTGTTTTGAAAAGTAAAAAAAGAGAAGAAGCTATAAAAACTTTGACAATTTTAGGCATACCTTTTGCAAAACAAATATAATATTTCGTATTTGATGTAAGATGTCCTGTAGGAATTTGGTTCTCATTGCAGGAAAGGATCTTATAAATAGGAGAGGATATTATCAGCAGGAGAGGATATGATAAGTAGGAAAGGATATTATGAAAAAACAAGGAGTTATTATATGCACCATGATACAATATCAGCTATTTTAGTTGGTATTAAAAATGCTAGTTTGCGAAAAAAACATATAGTGCGTTTACCTTATAATTCTATGACAAGTAAAATCGCTAAAATATTACAAGAAGAAGGATTGATTAATCACTGGAAAGAATCGATAAATAAAGAAGGTCGCAAGTCTATTTATATTACTTTACAATATCAAACTAAGAAAAAAATCTCTGCTATAACAGATTTAAAACGAGCTAGCAAACTAGGTGTACGCTTGTATGTTAATTACACAGACATCCCTCAAATATTAGGGGGGTTAGGTATCAGCATATTATCTACTTCGCAAGGTATTATGAGTGATAAACAAGCTAAAAAACAAGGTTTAGGTGGAGAAATATTGTGCTATATATGGTGAAATTTGAGAATTAAGATTTTATCTATGATCTTGATTGGATAAAAGATCTGTAAAAATGTTTTATTGATAGAATTTTTGTTAAAAAAAATATATATAATCGATGATATAATTATGTCTAAAGGAAAAAATTATTCATGAAAAAGCAAAGACCTATTGACATGGAAGGAGTGGTGATTAAATCATTATCTAATGGTATGTTTCGAGTCTGTTTAGACAATGAACACGAGGTATTAGCTCATATATCTGGAAAAATAAGACGTAATAAGATTGAGATTTATTTAGGAGATAGAGTAAGAATTGAAATTAGTCCCTATGATTTAACTAGAGCAAGAATTATTTATAGGTTACCTAGACCATTAGAGATTAATACGAACAATGTAAGGGGGCGCCCACAGGGCGCCGTTCTTTAATTATTCATCCCCCTAAGTGTAGAAAATAATAATTGTGTTTGTACATTATTCAAATGTATTTTATTTAAGGAAATAAAAATGAAAGTACGTGCTTCCGTAAAAAAAATTTGTGAAAACTGTAAACTCATTAAACGTAAAGGGAAAATTATTGTTGTATGTAATAACCCCAAACATAAACAAAGGCAAGGATAATAAATTTAATGATTGTCTTGACAAAAAGATATTGAATTTATATTTTCTTATAGACATTTACTAATCAAAGCTATGGTTAAACAAATAAAAAAAAATATTACACGTAAACTGAAAATAAAGAAAAAAATTCCCAAAGGACTGCTTCATATTCAAGCGAATTATAATAATACGATTATTACTATAAGTGATTTACGAGGAGAAGTTTTTTCGTGGTCATCTGCTGGTGCATGTGGCTTTAAGGGAAGGAAAAAACGCACTCCATTTGCAAGTCAGATTGCAACAGAAACTGCTATTCGTCGTTCTATGGATCAAAATTTAAAACAAGCTGAAGTTATGATAAATGGTCCTGGACCAGGAAGAGATATGGCATTACGAGCTATTAAAACCGGTGGTTTGTCAATTACTTTAGTTAAAGATATTACTCCTATCCCACATAATGGATGTCGTCAACCTAAGCAAAGACGTTTATAATTTTTTTATGTCAAACAAAACAAAAATATAGCAATGCATTATTCTATTGTTATGAACAAAGATATACAACATGTAAATGTTTTTTTTAAATGCCAATGTGTCGAATCCATTATATACAATAAACGCCATCATTATGGGCGCTTCTTGATAAGTCCTTTAAATATAAATCAAGCTTTAACTTTAGCGGTTGCTTTAAGAAGAACACTCTTGTCTACTTTAGAAGGCTTGGCCTTTACTTTTGCACAATCCTTGCATACAGAAATAATCGATGCTTATTCTACTGTAAATGGCATGAAAGAAACTATCCAGGATGTTTTAGCTAATTTAACTGATATTGTACTTAAAGCATCTTCGACAGACTCCAGTCCCAAATCTACTATAGCTCGATTATGTAAACAAGGACCAACCTTAGTTACAGCCAAAGATATCTCTCTTCCTGCAGGAATAGAAATCGTGGACCCTGATCAACTTATAGCGACTCTTATTAAACCAATCAAATTGGATTTAGTATTAAAAATAGAAAAAAGTAGTGGATATAAGATTAAAGAAGTGATATATGATGATCCTTCGATTTGGAATATTAATGCTAAATTTATGCCTGTGAAGGATGTCTCTTATTATTTTTATGATGTACAAAGAGAACTTAAAGATAGTTTTTTAAAGTCAGAATCTTTAGGATTTTTGGATGAAAAATCAAATACAATACCTTCCCAAAACGCTTTTTTCGAGAAAACCAAAAAGACTTTGAATTTGCAAAATAGCTCTAGTGAAGATTCTCATTCGTTTAAAATGCTATTTTTAGAAATCCATACAAACGGTAGTATTACGCCTGAAGCAGCTCTAAAAAAAGCAGCATATACATTTCAATGCTGGCTAAATCCTTTTTTAGATATTCCTATATCTTTTATGGGAAATTTTGCTGAAGAGGTCACAAAAGAAACATTTCCCACAAAAAAAATCATAATGAGGGAATCAGTTTTGCTTACACAATTCAAAAACTTCCCTGAAACAACGCTCGTAGAGCGTTCGTGGAACAATGAACCCATTGATAAATTGAATTTATCTACTCGTGCATATAATTGTTTAAAAAGAGAAAATATACATACTATTTATGATTTATTGCAAATACCATATAAAGACTTAGTTAATATTAAAAATTTCGGTAAAAAGTGTGTCAAAGAAGTATTAGATGGATTAAAACAACTTGATTTATTTTTAAAGGAATAAAAAATAGTGAATCATAATTTAATTTGGACGCCATAAAAATATAAATTTAATATTTTTTTATCTAAGTCACATTCTGATTATTCCAAGAATGATATTAATTTTTTTTATCAGGTAATATACAAAATAGATTCAATTTTTTATTTTAAATATGTTCTGATATAACTATTTCCATAAAACACAATTACCTAACGATTATGTCTAATAAAATTTCTACTATTATTGAACAACTAAAATCTATAACTCTTATTGAGGCCGCAGAATTAGTTACTCAAATCGAAGAAACCTTTGCTGTAAATGCTTCAATAGATACAGGAACAAGAATGATAGTCCCTCAAACTCTCACAACTTCACCTACGGAAACAGTAGAAGAGAAAACAGAATTTGATGTTATATTAGAAGAGGTTGCTAGCGACAAAAGAATTGCAGTGATCAAAGCACTACGATCTTTAGATAGTAGCTTAGGTTTAAAAGAAGCTAAACTATTAATTGAATCCCTTCCTAAAGTATTAAAAAATGCTGTTTCTAAAGAAGAAGGAGAATCTGCTAAAGTTAAATTGGAAGAAGCAGGAGCAAAAGTTATTGTTAAATAAGCATAAAAGAGACCCTTGGTATGTTGATTAGAAGAGCTCAAATATATTAGAAAAAAAGCTCTTCTAATCAATCACCAATAGTTGGCCGAGATTCTATTCATATCATGTTGTCATCTGACTCTTAATATGTATGCATTCATCCGACTCTTAATATGTATACATTCATCTACCAACTAGATTTAGTAACCCCTGGTAATAAACCATTATGAGCTAATTCACGTACGAAATGTCTTGAAAGACCAAAAAACCTATAATAGGCTCGCGAACGTCCTGTCAAAAAACAACGATTATGAGATCTATTAGATGCACTATTTCTAGGGAGATTTTGTAATTTCCTATGTATAATAAGTTTTTTATCCAAAGAATAAGTTTCCTTTATTTGTTGTTTAAGTGTCATACGTCGGTTCATATATTTTTCTATAAGGATTTTTTTTTTATTTTCTCTTTCAATAAGACTTTTTTTTGCCATAAAAAATTGAATATTTATAGTATTTGCTAAATATTGTAATTTTACAATAGAGAATCAATAAGAATAGGGGGAAGTGTTGTGAAGGGTGGCAAAACTTACCCTGTTCATCGCCCTGAATACTCTAAACACTCTGAACACCTTTAAAGGTGTTCAGAGTGTTTAGAGTATTCAGGGCTTGTATATCAAACTTTGAAGGATTGAGCACCCCTAAAGCGTCTTTTATAAGAACGTTAGGTTTTCAAAAACCATTATCCAAATTTTCCAGAAGTAGAAGCAATTAAGAAAGAAGCATAAGTAAATATATAACCTACAGAGAAATGAGCTAGACCAACTAAACGAGCTTGTACAATAGACAAAGCTACTGGTTTATCTTTCCAACGTACTAAATTTGCTAAAGGAGTTCTTTCATGAGCCCAAGCTAAAGTTTCAATAAGTTCTTGCCAATAACCACGCCAAGAAATTAAGAACATAAAACCAGTTGCCCAAATAATATGACCAAAGAGAAACATCCAGGCCCATACAGATAAACTGTTCATTCCAAAAGGATTATATCCATTAATAAGTTGAGAAGAATTAAGCCATAAATAATCTCTTAACCATCCCATCAAATAAGTGGAAGACTCATTGAATTGAGCTACATTACCTTGCCATAAAGTTAGATGTTTCCAATGCCAATAAAAAGTAACCCATCCAATAGTGTTGAGCATCCAAAAAACAGCTAAATAAAAAGCATCCCAAGCAGAAATATCACAAGTACCGCCACGACCAGGTCCATCACATGGAAAACTATAGCCGAATTCTTTCTTATCAGGCATTAGTTTAGATCCTCGAGCATCTAACGCTCCTTTTACCAAGATTAAAGTAGTAACATGCAATCCCAAAGCAATTGCATGATGCACTAAAAAGTCTCCTGGTCCAATCGTGAGGAAGAGAGAATTACTGTTGTTATTGATAGCTTCTAACCAACCAGGTAACCATAAGTTTTGACCTGCCGCTAAAGCTGGACTATTAGAGGATGACAACAATACATCAAATCCATACAGAGTTTTTCCATGAGTTGCTTGAATCCATTGAGCAAATACAGGTTCAATTAAAATTTGCTTTTCAGGAGTACCAAAAGCTTGCATGCCATCATTATGTACATATAATCCTAATGTATGAAAACCTAAGAAAAGACTTGCCCAACTTAAATGAGAGATAAGAGCTTCCTTATGTTCCAATATTCGTGCTAAAACATTATTTTCGTTAAGTTTAGGATTATAATCACGTACAAAAAAGATAGCACCATGAGCAAAAGCGCCTACCATAAGGAAACCAGCAATATACTGATGATGAGTATATAAAGCAGCTTGAGTCGTAAAATCTTGAGCTAAAAAAGCATAAGATGGTAATGCATAACTATGCTGAGCTACAACAGAAGTAATTACTCCTAAAGATGCTAATGCAAGTCCTAATTGAAAATGTAAAGAATTATTAACCGTGTCAAATAAACCTTGATGACCTCTTCCTAAACTACCTGTTGGTGGTACATGTGCTTCTAAAATTTGTTGAAAACTATGACCAATCCCAAAGTTGGTTCGATACATATGTCCTGCTAAAATAAACAATACTGCAATAGCTAGATGATGATGTGCTATATCAGTTAACCACAAACTTTGGGTTTGTGGATGAAATCCACCTAAAAAAGTTAATATAGCGGTTCCGGAGCCATTGCTAGTTGAAAATAGGTGACTAGCAGAATCAGGATTTTGAGCATATACTGTCCAATTTCCAGCAAAGAAAGGGGTCAATCCTGCAGGATGAGGAGCAGTAAATAAAAAATTGTCCCATCCTACATGTTGGCCTCTTGATTCAGGAATAGCTACATGTACTAAATGTCCTGCCCATCCTAACGAACTTAATCCGAATAAACCAGACAAATGATGATTTAAACGAGATTCGGCATTTTTAAACCATGAGACTTGAGGTTGCCATTGAGGTTGTAAGTGGAGCCAACCTGCTAGTAAAAATGTAGCTGCAACAGCTAATAGAAAGATGGATCCAGTATAAAGTTCTTCATTGGAGCGTATACCAATGGTATACCACCATTGATATACTCCTGAATAAGAGATATTGACTGGTCCTGCAGCACCGCCTCTAGTAAAAGCTTCTACAGCAGGTTGACCAAAATGTGGATCCCAAATAGCATGAGCAATCGGTCTCACGTGTAATGGGTCTTGTATCCAAGTTTCAAAATTACCTTGCCAAGCTACGTGAAATAAATTGCCTGATGTCCATAAAAAAATTACTGCTAATTGGCCAAAATGAGAAGCAAAAATTCTTTGATAAAGAGTTTCTTCAGTTATACCATCATGACTTTCAAAATCATGAGCAGTAGCTATTCCAAACCAAATACGACGAGTGGTCGGATCTTGAGCAAGACCCTGGCTAAATGTTGGAAATCTTGTTGCCATAATGTTTTTTCATTTCTCCTAGCCTTTATCCTACTGCAATGATTCTTGCTAAGAAGAATGCCCATGTGGTAGCAATTCCACCCAATAAATAATGAGCCACCCCTACAGCACGGCCTTGAATAATACTTAATGCTCTTGGCTGAATAGCTGGAGCAACTTTTAATTTGTTATGAGCCCATACAATGGATTCAATAAGTTCTTGCCAGTAACCACGACCACTAAATAAAAACATCAGACTAAAAGCCCATACAAAGTGAGCTCCTAAAAATAACAATCCATAGGCTGATAAGGCAGACCCATAAGATTGGATAACTTGAGAAGCTTGAGCCCATAAAAAGTCTCGAAGCCATCCATTAATCGTAGTAGCACTTTGAGCAAAATTTCCACCTGTAATATGGGTGACACCTTCACTAGTTACACTTCCCCATACATCTGATTGCATTTTCCAACTGAAGTGAAAAATATCTATGGATATAGAGTTATACATCCAAAATAAACCCAAAAAAACATGATCCCATCCAGATACTTGACAAGTACCACCACGACCAGGTCCATCACATGGAAATCTAAATCCTAAATTAGCTTTATCAGGAATCAATCGAGAACTTCTAGCGAATAAAACACCTTTTAACAAAATCAGAACAGTAACATGAATTGTAAAAGCATGAATATGATGTACTAAAAAGTCTGCAGTTCCTAAAGGAATAGGGGCTAAGGCTACTTTCCCACCTACAGCAACTAAACCATCTCCCCAAGTTAAACTGGAACTAGCTGCTGCATTAGGAGCTGTAAATCCAGGAGCTAAACTATGAGTACGTTGAATCCATTGTGCAAATACTGGTTGTAATTGGATTCCTGTATCAGAAAACATATCTTGAGGACGACCCAAAGCTTGCATGGTATCATTATGTATATAAAGACCAAAACTATGAAATCCTAAAAAGATGGAAACCCAATTTAAATGAGAAATAATTGCATCTCTATGACGAATTACTCTGTCTAATACATTATTACGATCCAAAACAGAAACTGAGTAATCACGTACTAAAAAAATAGCAGCATGAGCAGCAGCGCCTACAATCAAAAAACCTCCTATCCAAGTATGGTGAGTAAAAAGAGATAATTGAGTGGCATAGTCAGTTGCTAAATATGGATAAGGAGGCATAGAATACATATGATGTGCTACGATAAGAGTTAAAGATCCTAAAAGAGCTAAATTTATACCCAATTGAGCATGCCAAGAATTCGTTAATAATTTGTATAAACCTTTATGACCTTCGCCTGTTAAAGGACCTTTATGAGCATCTAGTATTTGTTCTATACTATGACCTATACTCCATTTAGTACGATACATATGTCCTGCTACTAAAAATAAAACCGCAATCGCGACATGATGATGAGCTGTATCACTCAACCACAATCCGCCTGTAACAGGATTTAAACCTCCACGGAAAGTTAAAAAATCTGAATATTCTGACCAGTTTAAAGTAAAGAAAGGCCCTACTCCTTTAGAAAAACTAGGGAATAAAGGACTTATTAAGTCACGATTTAATAAAAACTCGTGAGGTAAGGGGATTTCTCTAGCATCAACGCCTGCATCTAATAATTTATTGATAGGTAAAGAAACATGAATTTGATGGCCTGCCCAACCTAAAGAACCTAATCCTAATAACCCGCCTAAATGGTGATTTAACATAGATTCTGCATTTTGAAACCACTGTAATCGAGGAGCACGTTTATGATAGTGGAACCAACCAGCAAATAATGTTAAGCCAGCTAAAATTAAACCACCAATTGCAGTTACATAAAGTTGTAATTCAGTAGTTATGCCGCTAGCGCGCCACAGTTGGAAGAAACCAGAAGTTATTTGAATACCTTGGAAACCACCACCCACATCGCCGTTTAAAATTTCCTGTCCTACCACAGGCCATACTACTTGGGCACTGGGCTTGATATGAGTGGGGTCACTTAGCCAAGCTTCATAATTAGAAAAACGAGCTCCGTGAAAGTACATTCCACTAAGCCATATTAAGATTACAGCTAATTGACCAAAATGAGCACTAAAAATTTTTCTTGAAATATCTTCAAGATCACTGGTATGACTATCAAAATCATGAGCATCGGCATGTAAGTTCCAAATCCATGTAGTAGTAGCAGGCCCTTTAGCTAAGGCTCTTGAGAAATGACCTGGTTTTGCCCATTTCTCAAAAGATGTATTCAAATCTCTTTTTTCTATCAAATTAGAAAGAAAAGATGCTTTATTTATTTCATATTCTTCTTTTTGCGGTGGACTGCTTGTCATTGAAATTTCTCCTCTTCAATTCTCTAAGATGAAAGGCTGACATTAAACGCCTTGTGGACGCCTTTGATCATTCATTATCAACAAAGACTTTAAATATGCCATTTGTAATTCATAATTTAAACAACTATATAAAAATCAAGTGAAAAATCTTGATTGGTTCTATTATCACATATCATAATAGTGCTAAAGGGACTAAAATTGTCTTCACCTTTAAATTCTGCATATGTTTTTTATGGAAAAATCATTAAGTCGTTTTTAACCACTTAAAGTTTCTTTAGCTGTGTACATAACTTCGACCGTGATTTCAGAAATATTTTTTTCTTTAGCAAATTGTTCAGTGTTACGTTTAATTTTTCCTCTAACAAAACCAGGAATCTTATTTAGTTCTAACTGTGCATCAGTAGTCCAGAATAAATCTGATTCCATTGATGTTGATTTTATCACTGCTTTTTTGGTATCGTGACCACCAAAAATTTCCAATAAATGATCTTCCATTCCTAAAGTAAAAGAATTATATACCAAGTCAGCAATTTGATTAGTTCCTTCATAACCTAAAAATGGTCTGTATCCAAGAGAAAAATTTTGAATATGTACAGGAGCAGAAATAACTCCACAGGGAATATTTAGACGTTTACCAATGTGACGTTCCATTTGTGTACCGAATATAGCAGAAGGTTCTATTTTAGCTATTATATCGCCTACTTCCTCATGATCGTCTGTAATGAGTATTTTATCACAATACGGTTGGACTTGTTCAATAAACCATGCTTGATCGTGTTTGCAATAAGTACCTGCACAAACTACATGAATCCCCATTTCTTTTGTTAAAATTTTAGTGATAGATGCCGCATGAGTTGCATCTCCAAATACTAATGCTTTTTTCCCTGTCAGGTTTTGACAATCTATAGATCGAGAAAACCATGCAGCTTGCGAAACAAAACTAGTTTGTTCATTGATATAAGAGGAATAATTTACTTTTAAACAAAAAGGCTCACTATTCAAGATAGTTTGTATTTCTTTAATGCATAATGCTGTTTCTATTATACCTATTGGAGTAATGGCTACATAAGGCATTCCGAATTCTTTTTTTAAATATTGAGCAGCCATCAATCCTACTTCTCGATAAGGCACCAAGTTAAACCACGCACTAGGCAAAGCATACAATTCCTTTACTGAACCTCCTTCAGGAATTACTTGATTCGTGATAATACCTAGTTCTTTTAATAACCTTTTTAATTCTCTACAATCATGTTGATGATGGAATCCTAAAGTAAAAGTTCCAATAATATTAGCTGATGGTTTTTCTGTTTTTTTCAATACAACTTTATCTTGTTTCTTAGCTTTTGTTAAATAGTATCTTATGATTTGTTCTAAAGTACGATCTGCAGCTTGCAATTCATTGACACGATAATGATTTACATCAGCCAAAATAACATCCGAATCAGTTGTTGTAGAAGCACGGTTGACAAAATTTTCTAAATCTTCTTGTAAAATACTTGATGTGCATGTTGGTGTTAATAAAATGAGATCAGGCTTTTCTTCTTTATCCTTACGAGTGATATTTTCCACTACTTTCTCTTGAGAACCTCTTGCCAAAACATGACGATCTACAATACTAGCAGTAACCGGAGTAAAATCTCGTTCTCGTTCTAACATAGAACGCATAACATTGAAGTAATCATCACCTAGAGGAGCATGCATAATAGCATGTACATTTTTAAAAGAACTAGCTACCCTCAATGTGCCTATGTGTGCAGGACCTGCATACATCCAATATGCTAATTTCATTATTTACTCCTTTTATTTTTTATATGTACTGGAGAAACCTTGTTAAGGAGGAAGGGCGCCCTCCTAGAAAACACATTTTCCCTATAGAAATTAATATCTTATTCCTAATCATTGTTCTTAGGATAAATCATTGTGTAATAAAACGTATTATTTAATATAAAGCCCTACAGGCGTGTGGGGAAAATGTTGTTTTCCGAGGATTGGGCGCCTTTTTGTATTTTTAACTTTTGTTAGATTCTTTATGCATTTTTTATTTGTCCAAAAAAATATTGCAATGAATAAAAATAACAAAAAAATAACAATTAGTAAGTAAATTGAAACAAGAGGTTTATAACATTATGTATTATGAATTAGATCATAGTTCTTAACTATTTTTTCTTAAATAAATTGTTTACTTATAACTGAATAAAATATATGAATTTTAAAAATCTAAAATAATCCCAATGTTAAGGATTGATCAATCGGTAATGTAGCACCAACTCCTAACCAAATAGCTATAACAGTACCTACTAAAAACACTGTTGTAGCTACAGGACGGCGAAAAGGGTTTTGAAATTTATTTACATTTTCTATGAAAGGCACTGTTAATAAACCAGCTGGTACTGAAGCCATTAGAAGAACGCCTAATAGTTTGTTAGGAACTGTTCTTAAGATTTGAAAAACTGGGAAAAAATACCATTCAGGAAGAATTTCCAGTGGTGTCGCAAAAGGATTAGCTGGTTCACCAATCATAGCAGGTTCAATTACTGATAAACCTACGATAGTTGAGATAGTACCTAAAATAACTACAGGAAAAATATATAATAAGTCATTAGGCCATGCTGGTTCACCATAGTAATTGTGTCCCATACCTTTTGCTAATTTAGCTCTTAAAATCGGATCTGTTAAATCAGGTTTTTTTGTTACTCCCATAATATTTTCCCTTTCAAATACTGTAACAAATGATAAGCTGAAAAAAAATATTTATAGCACAGCACTCTACTCCTTGCTTTTTATTCGATTGTATTTATAAAGGTCCAGATATTCCTTGCTTACGAATCATTAAAAAATGGGCAAGCATGAAAACAGCAGTTAAAAGAGGTAATACAAATGTATGAAGGCTATAAAATCGAGTTAAAGTAGACTGGCCCACACTTACACTACCACGTAAGAGTTCTACCAGAGGAGAACCAATTACTGGGATTGCATCTGGTACGCCAGTTACAATTTTGACTGCCCAATAACCAATTTGATCCCAAGGTAAAGAATAGCCAGTGACTCCAAAAGATACTGTTAAAACAGCGAGTATCACTCCTGTAACCCAAGTAAGCTCACGTGGTCTTTTAAAACCTCCAGTTAGATAAACTCTAAAAATATGAAGAATCATAGTTAATACCATCATACTTGCAGACCATCTATGAACAGAACGAATAAGCCATCCAAAGTTTACATCTGTCATAATATATTGAACAGATGCAAAAGCTTCGGTTACAGTAGGGCGATAATAAAAGGTCATAGCAAAACCACTAGCTACTTGAAGTAGAAAACATGTAAAAGTAATGCCTCCTAAGCAATAAAATATATTTACATGAGGAGGAACATATTTGCTAGTAATGTCATCTGCTATAGCTTGTATTTCTAAACGCTCTTCGAACCAATCATATACTTTTCCCATAGAACAAAATCCTTTTAGAAATTAAACATACGATTAAACTATCTTGCTAACATAAAAATTTTTATATTATATTAGAATTATGTACAGTGATATGATCTAATTGAATAACTGGATAATATTATTTTGTTTTTATATGATATAGTAAAATTTATAAAATTTTTATTATTCTATAGTAATACTTTATTTTATTGATAATGATTATAAATAAATAAACTCAATATCACGCCCGCATTACGTTGAAGGTTTTTATCGTTGTAAACATAGACTAAATATAATTATTAAACAAAATGCTTCTTAATTATAATTGCAATAATGTTACATTATTTAAATGATGAAAAAAATACAATTACATTTTAAAACCATAGAAAATCATAATATATTATTATACAATAGATATTGTTTATAAACCAGTCTATTTTAGTGAAATGGATATAAAATGGACAAACGAAGGAGGTATTTAATATACTTCAATGAAATTTTTTCTTTATATGCTTTCTTGGATAATTTCAATTCTTTTGTATAATATGTATATGGAAATATAGTTCAAAACAAGTCAATTGGTTTTTATTTTATAATACTATCAAATAGTTATATTTTATAAAAATGTTTGAATTATTGATCTTTGAAAATTTTAAGGAGAAAATTATGTCTCAAGAATTTAAACACTTCACAGCTTATCTTTCTACAGCTCCTGTTATTTCTACAATATGGTTCGGATTTTTAGCAGGCTTATTAATTGAAGTCAACCGATTTTATCCTGATGGTTTAGTTTTACCTTTTTTATAAATATCATAAAAAAAAATGCTCGAAGGGCGTTCGTTGTTCAAAAAGATTTCACTTTTGGAAAAATTAATATTATATATTAAATATAAAAAAACTAATTTCATTATTTAAATAAATAGTTTTTTTGCTCTTTTTTACTCTTAAAAATTGCATAATAAAAAATAATTTTTTAACAGAAAAATCTTGAATGTTTTATTGTTTTTTATATTAGATGATGAATATTATCTTTTATATAAAAAAAACATGAATTTATTAAAAAGATCTTATTGATAAAGTTTTGTATAATATTCTATATTATAGATCAGTACAAAAATACTCTGTGGGCTTTTTTTGCGATAAAATTTTTGTTTTATGGTTTTTGTTTAAAATATTTTTATTTTAAGATTTCTAATTAAATTATAAAATCTGATATTTTTTTGGAATTGTTATGTAAAATATTAATATTAAAACATAACACATAAAATATTGTTACATAGTTTGATGTCATTAAGTTTATTACATAATTATAGACTAAAATGGGCAAATTTGAATAAAATTTATGTTGGTTCAACTTCCTTAATAGGTGCTTGCCATAGTCTCTCATTGAATTGAGATCTCCTGTGAGTGTTTGAGTAGTCAAGGGGGGACAAAAACCCTCAATTTGTTCAATTCAATGAGCATTATGATTCTTTGCTTTCACAAGTAAAAATAATTTTATTCAATTAATAAATGCAAGTTCTATTACTAATGAAATGTGAACCCCTTCCGGGTGTTATATTAAAAAATAATTTATCATAGGAGAAATTTTTATGAATCCATTGGTTTCTGCAGCATCTGTTATTGCGGCTGGTTTAGCAGTAGGTTTAGCTTCTATCGGACCTGGTGTAGGTCAAGGAACTGCAGCTGGACAAGCTGTAGAAGGTATTGCTAGACAACCTGAAGCGGAAGGAAAAATTCGAGGAACTTTATTATTAAGCTTAGCTTTTATGGAAGCGTTGACAATTTATGGATTAGTAGTTGCTTTAGCTTTATTGTTTGCTAATCCTTTTGTATAAAATTTTTCAATTTCAAAAATAAGGTGTTAAACATTTATTTATTTTTATCTAAATCAAGGTTTATTATTTAAGCCCATTTTATTATAGATTAAAATATAAAGGAATTTTTAGGTTAAAAAGATGTTTCAAAATGAATGAAAGATGAATAAAAATTTGTTTAACTTGTTGTTTTTTTTGTCTCCAGGAGAAGGCTGGAATCTAAATGGTGATTTGTTTGAAACTAACTTAATTAATTTAGGAGTAGTCTTAGGAATTTTATTTTATTTCGGACAGGGCTCACTGAAATCATTATTAAGTAATCGTAAAGAAACCATTTTAACTACAATTCGTGATGCGGAAACTCGCTTTCAAGAAGCTTCAGAAAGATTAAAGCAAGCAAAATCTCGATTAGAAAAAGCAAAACAAAAAGCTGATTCTATACGTTTAGAAGGATTATCTCAAATGGAGAAAGAAAATCGAGAACTAATGAGAATAGCAGAACAAGATTCTAAAGGTTTAGAAGAATCTAAAAATGCAACAATTCGTTTAGAACAACAAAGAGTTATAGAAGAAGTACGGAGACAAGTATCACGATTAGCTCTTCAAAAAGCTAAAGAAGACCTTACTAATCGTTTAACTACTGATTTGCTTGTCAATATCAATACACATTCCATAGAGTCTTTAAATTGTTTAGAAAGCATAACTTCAGTCTAACACAATAGGGCATTAATGCTCACCTTGGTAATTTTTAATATTTTTCTCTAATTTTCAATACTTTTTAAATCATTCTATGGTTAACAACATTCGCCCTGACGAAATTAGTAGTATCATCCGCAAACAAATTGAGCAATATAGTCAAGAAGTGAAGGTCGTTAATATTGGTACGGTGCTTCAAGTGGGTGATGGTATCGCTCGTATTTATGGCCTTGACAAGGTTATGGCAGGAGAACTTTTAGAATTTGCAGATAAAACAGTAGGAATTGCACTTAACTTAGAAGTAGATAATGTTGGTGCTGTTTTGATGGGAGAAGGTCTTTCTATTCAAGAAGGCAGTCCCGTAAAAGCGACGGGGAAAATTGCTCAAATACCAGTAGGCGAAAAATTTTTAGGACGTGTAGTAGATGCATTAGCACGTCCTATTGATGGTAAAGGAGATATTCCAAATACAGATTTTCGGTTAATTGAATCTCCTGCTCCTGGAATTATTTCACGACGTTCTGTATACGAACCATTACAAACAGGACTTATTGCTATAGATTCCATGATTCCTATTGGTCGGGGTCAGAGGGAATTAATCATTGGTGATAGACAAACTGGTAAAACTGCAGTCGCTATTGATACAATTTTAAATCAAAAGGGGCAAAATGTTATATGTGTTTATGTCGCTATTGGTCAAAAAGCTTCTTCTGTTGCACAAGTGGTTAATGTATTAGAGGAACGTGGTGCTATGGAATATAGCATTATTGTAGCAGAAAATGCAAATGCTTCTGCTACATTACAATATTTAGCACCTTATACTGGTGCAGCTTTAGCGGAATATTTCATGTATCGTGGTCGTCATACTTTAGTTATCTATGATGATCTTTCTAAACAAGCACAAGCTTATCGTCAAATGTCATTATTGTTAAGAAGACCACCAGGTCGTGAAGCTTATCCAGGGGATGTTTTTTATCTTCATTCTCGATTATTAGAAAGAGCTGCTAAATTAAGTTCTCAACTAGGAGAAGGTAGTATGACTGCATTACCTATTGTAGAGACTCAAGCAGGTGATGTTTCAGCCTACATACCTACTAATGTTATTTCTATTACAGATGGACAAATTTTCTTGTCTGCAGATATTTTTAATGCTGGAATCCGTCCAGCAATTAATGTAGGAATTTCTGTTTCTCGTGTAGGATCTGCTGCTCAAATCAAAGCTATGAAAAAAGTAGCTGGTAAGTTAAAATTGGAATTGGCACAATTTGCTGAATTAGAAGCTTTTTCACAATTTGCATCCGATTTAGACAAAGCCACACAAAATCAATTAGCTAGAGGACAGAGATTACGTGAGTTGCTGAAACAATCTCAAGCTGCTCCTTTAGTAGTAGAAGAGCAAGTTGCAACCATTTATACTGGAATTAATGGATACTTAGATGCTCTAGATGTTAGTCAAGTGCGCAGATTTTTAATCCAATTAAGAGAATATATTACGACAAATAAACCAAAATTTGGTGAAATCATTCGTTCTACTAAAACTTTTACAGAAGAAGCTGAATCTATTCTCAAAGAAGCTATTCAAGAATACACTGAAATATTTTTAGCCAGTAATTAGGATGAAAAATACTCATAAGATCGGAATATTTTAGAATTTATAAGGTATCAGCACTAGAAACTAGTGCTGATACCTTACATAGTTATAAATAGAAAAGAAGCGGGTAGCGGGAATCGAACCCGCATCATTAGCTTGGAAGGCTAAGGGTTATAATCGAAACTAACAATATTTTAGTCTCTCTACTGCAAAACCGGACATGAAAATTTCTTTTCATCCGGCTTCTCCAGAATTAGTATCAGTTTTTTTATGAGATTTTTATAAAAAATTTTGATAGAAAAAAAATCTTACATCTGGGACCTAGGTAAGCTTATCCATCTAATTATTAATGGCTTGCTTGTTAGATCATCCTACTATGTATTCGTTTAAAAATACTATAGCTACTTCGTTTCTAATTATGATTTTATGAGTTTTTAGGAGGGAACTCTATGCTTGATAAATCTTAGATATACATATTCGTTTGGTAAACAAAAAGAGTCTATTATTTATCAAAACAAATTCAAAGGACGTAAACGTCCAGCTTTGTTTTTCGATTCAAGGAATTCTGTTTATTTTATTTTGATTTTTGCTGAAAAGCTTTTAAATGTGCCTTAGTAAACTCTCCATAAACTCTTGCATCTTGAAATATTTAAAACTCCAAGACTTATAAATATTTCATATGTCCTGCTTTATAAAAATGAATTCATTTTTAATAAGGATTATGCTTTTCATTGTTGTATAAACAAAAAGAGATTTGAGCTCTTATAATAATTAAATTCCTAGTTAATTAGGCAATTAGAACCCTTAAATCGAGGATCTAAATTGAACAAGTCGCACTTTTACCACTAAACCATACCCGCTTAAAAACAATATTTTTGAATTTTAGTATATATATGTGTTGATTTCAAATAAATATCTTTTTATATACAATTTATGAAAAATATTAGCACTACTTAATCAAAAATATTATAAAATATTAATGGAAATAAGCATAAAAAATTATCGAGGTTTAATAAGCAATGCAAATTATATTAAAATTTTTTATTCATCTGTTTTGAAGTTTTCAAATTTTATTGAATGTCTTAATTCTGAAATTGCTTATTTATAATAATAAAAAAATTGTCATAAAAGAACAAAAAAATATGAAACATGTGAGCAAACAAATCTAAGGGTTTGTACATTATGTATAAAAATTATAACTGAAAAGATAAGCTAAAGTTGAGTCAAAATGTTTTTTTTACTAAAAGCGAAAGCTTATCATCAATGAAAAAATATATAGCATATAGCAAAAATATACGTTATACTAGTCGTATGAAGATATTTGTCATTTTTACATTAATTAGAATATGCACTTAAGAATTTTTTTAAATAATGTCCTCAACAAAGAGTGAACGTGCTGTATTCCCTTTTACTGCAATTGTAGGTCAAGAAGAAATGAAACTAGCTTTGTTATTAAATGTGATTGATCCTAAGATTGGAGGGGTTATGATTATGGGTGATCGTGGAACAGGTAAGTCAACTACAGTGAGAGCTTTAGTAGATTTGTTACCAGAAATTGAAGTAGTGGCTAATGATCCATTCAATTCTGATCCCAATAATCCTCAATTTATGAGTAATGAAGTAAGGGATATGATAGAAAAAAAACAAGATATCCCTGTAGTTAAAACTAAAATTTCTATGGTAGATTTACCTTTAGGAGCTACTGAAGACAGAGTCTGTGGAACAATTGATTTAGAAAAAGCCTTGACAGAAGGAGTTAAAGCATTCGAACCCGGTTTGTTAGCTAAAGCTAATCGTGGGATTCTATATGTAGATGAAGTAAATTTGTTAGATGATCATTTAGTTGATGTACTTTTAGATGCAGCAGCTTCAGGATGGAATACTGTTGAAAGAGAGGGAATTTCTATTTCTCATCCTGCTCGATTTATTTTGATTGGTTCTGGCAATCCAGAAGAAGGAGAATTAAGACCTCAGTTATTAGATCGTTTTGGTATGCATGCTAAAGTTACTACTGTAAAAGATCCAGAATTAAGAGTACAAATTGTTGATCAAAGAAGTAAATTTGAAGAAGATCCTGAAAGTTTTCGACAATCTTACGAAACTTCACAACAAAATCTTAGTCAACAAATTAAAGAATCCAGAGATCGTTTATCAAAAATAGCAATTTCACATGAAGATAGATTGAGAATTTCTCAAGTATGTGCTGAATTAGATGTAGATGGTTTACGAGGAGATATAGTGACTCATAGAGCTGCTAAAGCTTTAGCAGCACTCAAAAATAGATTACAAGTTACTCCTAAAGATATTTTTATAGTTATGCCATTATGTTTACGACATAGATTACGTAAGGACCCTTTAGAATCCATAGACTCAGGACTTTTGGTACAAGAAAAATTTAGTCAAATTTTTGGACTCATATCTTAATCATTTTAAAAAATCAAAACACATTTTTTTATCTTCCAAATTCAAGTTTTTTTAGTTATTTATTTTATATAATTTCTACAAGTTTGAAGTACCAATTTTAGCTGTCAATAGCAGGAAAAGCCATAGACGACTATCATTTTATTTTTAAAGTTAACATCATTTCAGAATCTATTACATGAATTTTTGTTATTCTCATCAAAAAATATAAAATGTATTAGATGATTCTTTTAGTTTTCTATATATTTTATTTTTAAACATTTGATTAGAATCTTATTAATAATGATTCAAAATTTTATAATATAGGATTAACAAATAAAAACTTTAATAAAATAATATACTTTAAATTAGAGAAAGTGGAGAGCCCCCTTTTTGTTTTTTATACATACTGATCTATTGGAATATTCCAATAGATCAGTATGTATAAAGTCAATTGTTTATTTATAAAACAATATAAAAACATATACTTTTATGGAGAGATGGCTGAGTGGTTGAAAGCGGCAAATTGCTAATTTGTTGTGTGTTTTTTACATACCGAGGGTTCAAATCCCTCTCTCTCCGTTTGAATCATAAGAATTCACTCATCGATTTAATTTACTTAATACTAAAAACTTTGTCCAGATATTAAACTTAAAGTATTTTACTTTGATTAGTTTTGTTTTCTACCTGGATTACGTCCAGGATCATTAGATAAAAAGCCGAAGATAAATAGAGAAATAAAAAACGTGACTATAGTGTATACGAAAAGTTTTAAAGTAAGCATAAATTATCCTTGAAATAATATTTAATTAAATAATATTTATATACATAAATATATGTAATATAGTTTAAACATAAAATAATAAAAAACATAAATATTTTAATGACAAACAATATTTGTCTGTATCATTACATATTAAATAAATGATTAATTTTGACAAAATATATGTCATTAATAAAAAAACTTACAAGTAAAAATTATAAGAATCATGTTTTTTATTCTACGCATGAAAGCAATCTTGTTTTTTACAGGAAAAAATTTGAGGAAATTGTTATCTAAAACTTACAGCCGCTTGCCATACAAATGCAAGAAGAAAAAATAGAATAGGAATAATAGGTAATACATCTACAAGAGGATCAAAAAAGGCATATGCCTCTGGCAACTTAGCTAAAATTGAGATCATAACAGTTAGCATAAGTATTTTCTCCAAATGCTTTAACAAATTACAAGTTGTTTGTTCGCTTTGCGTGTTTATTGAATAAATGTAAGAAACATAAAGCTATTGTAATTATATTACAATAGCTTTATGTTTCTTGAAAGAGTTTTTTTTGGAAAAAAAAATGTAGGTCTTAAGAATTTATTTTTTTATTTATTGACAATAAATTATTTTTATGATATTTATTACTTATAATTTATCAATAAACTATTATCAAATCAATATTATATTTGTTGGTTATAATTATTTATTATTTATATGCTTATAATTTGGGGCGTCGCCAAGTGGTAAGGCTTCGGGTTTTGATCCCGCCATTCGGAGGTTCGAGTCCTTCCGCCCCAGTTTTATTAAACAAAATCATGAAGAAATTTTTAGTTATCAGTAAGTTTGATTTTTTAAAAAAAATATATTTATTAAGAGTTGCAATTATTATAAAATAATTGTTGTAAAAGCATGATTTAAGATTCTTTAACTTATTTTGTTGGAAAAGATATATCAAATTTAATATGTTTTCTATATGGTTGACAAATATAAGATTTATGATATAATAGATATTGAACAGAATCTCTTTCTGGGTGCTTAAAAAATTTTTTGAAAATCAAATATTACCATGACTGCTATTTTAGAAAGACGTGAAAGCGCTACCTTATGGGGTCGTTTTTGTGATTGGATTACTAGTACTGAAAATCGTTTATACATTGGCTGGTTCGGTGTTATAATGATTCCTACTTTATTAACTGCAACCTCTTTATTCATTATTGCTTTTATTGCAGCTCCTCCAGTAGATATCGATGGAATTCGTGAACCTGTATCTGGATCTTTATTGTATGGTAATAATATCATCAGTGGTGCTATTGTTCCTACTTCTGCAGCTATTGGTCTTCATTTTTATCCTATTTGGGAAGCAGCATCTCTTGATGAATGGCTATATAATGGTGGCCCTTACGAAATGATCGTTCTTCACTTCTTTATTGGTATTTGTGCTTATATGGGTCGTGAATGGGAATTGAGTTTTCGTCTAGGTATGCGTCCTTGGATTGCTGTTGCTTATTCAGCTCCTGTTGCAGCTGCTACTGCTGTTTTCTTGATTTATCCATTGGGTCAAGGAAGTTTTTCTGATGGTATGCCTTTAGGAATTTCAGGTACTTTTAATTTCATGATTGTGTTTCAAGCTGAACACAACATTCTTATGCACCCATTCCATATGTTAGGTGTAGCTGGCGTTTTCGGCGGCTCTCTATTTAGTGCTATGCATGGTTCTTTGGTTACTTCTAGTTTAATTCGTGAAACTACTGAAAATGAATCTGCTAATGCTGGTTATAAATTCGGTCAAGAAGGTGAAACTTACAATATTGTTGCTGCTCATGGCTATTTTGGACGTTTAATATTTCAATATGCTAGTTTCAACAATTCTCGTTCTTTACACTTTTTCTTAGCTGCTTGGCCAGTTGTTGGTATTTGGTTTACTGCTTTAGGTATTTCTACTATGGCTTTCAACTTAAATGGATTCAATTTCAACCAATCAGTTGTAGACTCACAAGGTCGTGTAATTAACACTTGGGCAGACATTATTAACCGTGCTAATTTAGGTATGGAAGTTATGCACGAACGTAATGCTCATAATTTCCCTTTAGATTTAGCATCAGTAGAAGCTCCTTCTATCAATGCTTAACTTAAAAAACGGAATAATAATTTAGAATATGTAATAATATTGTATTAAAAACATATTTGTTTTGCCTCGATTAATTTTCGGGGCAAAACAAATATGTTTTCTTTTTATACTTGAAAAGAATATCTGAAAATTACGTTTGTTTAATAAAATAAATAAAAATAAGGACTACTTTATATTATTTTGATAATATACAGTTGATGATTTGGGACTTCTAAAACCCTCTATTGTTTGTTGTTGTTGATTTAAACTATTTGAGCAACAAAAAGACTCAAAAAAAATGAATTCTTAAGAAGATCTCTTATTTATTCAAAGTTTGTTTTCACTCCTGATGCACGTAGAGTTATTAAAGATCTTCCTAATTTAATGATGAGCAATCGCAAGCTTAAAGTACTGAAAATTACTTAAATAAGTAATGAAAAACAAATTTGTCATCGTCTTTCATTCAAATTTGTTTTAAAATATTTTTCATTGAAAATACTTTAGATATTTTCTCCAGTGAAAAATATTTCTTTAACAATAGAGAATTGATAGATTCAGTACTTATTATAAAATACTGTACAAAATTTTTAGTACATTATGATATAATAAAATTCTTTATAGAGGAAAGTCTTTTCATGTATCTATCATCTAAATACACTTGCCACAAAACTAGATATTTTTCATCTAAGTCCTCGATTTATACTTGATGAAGAAAATAAAACCAAGGACAAGACTAAAATCTCTTTATATAGTCTATCAGTAAATTAAAGTTTCGCTTCTCTTTGATTTGTATTATAAAATTAAAATTTTATTGTCAGTTGGCGGAAGCGGGAGGAAGCTAAAAAAAACAGATTAAAAGGTACAATTTTAATGAATCTATATAATAACTGATTGTTAAATTAACTTTAATTTAAAAGTTAAAATTGTAATTGAATCTTTTTTATTCTTTTAAATTTGTCATCAAGTGGTTACTATTAGAAAAATTTTATTCAATTTGAAATTTTTAATTTTATGATATAAAGAATCTTTTCCTAAAACATTAGTAGATAAAGTTAGTATTGAAAGATTTATAGTTTATCTAAAGTATTTAGTAGCGCAATATAAAACATTTTTGTTTGGACTAATTGTATTTTGTCAGTTCCCGATTTTTTCTTGCAATAATACATAAAGAAAGTCAAAAAAAATGTAAGACTTGATATTTGAGAAGTTTACTTATTTCAAAACATATAGTTTCACATTTTTTTCAAATAAATTTAAACAATTAGGATGTTTGTATTAATATTATATTAATACAATTTCTTCTTTTTTAAAGAATTTATTTTTTATTGACTTTTTGGGACAGAAAAAAAATCTGAAAAAGAACAAAAATTTTTATAACTAAAGTGAAGTGTTTAATATCTAAAACTAAAGTGTTTAATATCTAAGGGGAAGGAAATATTTGCATAAATACTGCAAGATTTTGGTGGTGATGAAAAAGAATTTATGTGAAAAAAATATAAAGATTTATTATTACAGAAGATTTTAAAGTTTATTTTTGTTATCGAAAGTGATAAGATTAGATTTTTTTTGTTAATCTTAAATCAACAATAATTTTCTATAGTTCAAAGTGCATTGAGTAAAAACTCATTTTTGGAAATACAAATTATTACGCTAAATGATCTCTTATCAATTTTTCTTGACTCAATTTTCCTTAAAATAAGGAATATAGTCATTAAAGTTGCAGGTTCCATGGTGATGTTACTCCTTTATGAGAATTTGCTCTATCATAACATAGCAAGTTAAATATATTCAAAGAATAAATTTTATGAAATCGTGGCAACTCAAAGTATCAATAAATCATCTCAAGGAAATCGTCCAGGAGAAGCTGTGAGTAAAGTTTTAAAGCCTTTAAATTCTGAATATGGTAAAGTTGCTCCTGGTTGGGGCACTACTCCGTTAATGGGCATTTTTATGGCTTTGTTTACTGTTTTCTTAGTTATTATTTTAGAAATTTATAATTCTTCTGTTTTAATTGATGGTATACCAGTGACTTGGTAATGCTAATATTTTAATAGATTTAGGAAACGAAGTATTATTATTTTTTTCAACATTTTTTTGAAAAGAATTGCTTCGAATAAATTTATTCGAAGCAATTCTTTCACACAAATTTCAGTAATTTAGGTGAACAAAATTCACCATTTGATAATACGCAGTTTGGTTCACTGACTGTTTAGTTGATTTGATATTATGTTGATTATTTTTTTTAATAATATTATATAAATTTGGACAATTTTTAAAGAAGATATCTTTAAATTCTCAACGTTAAGTTTAATATTTCATTAAACACAATTATAAAAACATAATCAATTTTAATTATTCATATCCATAACGTTCTGCGGGTATTAAATGTATATATAACTTTATAAAAAACGAACCACTTTAAAACAACGAAATATTATTTACATTTTTATAATATATATTAGGGTCTAATAAGACAGAAGACATCTTGTAATTTTAAGGCGAGTAGCTCAGTGGAATAGAGCATACGGTTCCGAACCGTAGAGTCAAGGGTTCGATTCCCCTCTCGCCTAATAAGGACGCCCTGCAGGGGCCTTTTATTGTTTTTTGTTGAAAAAAATCAGGATAACGAACGCATTGCAGGCGTTTTTGTATATAGAGAAAACAAAATAAGTATTTTTTGTTTTGTTATATATTTTAAGATGTCTGTAGGTGCTCTATTTTATATAAAATTTTTTGAATCTTGTTAATAATATTTGAATCCCTGGTTTTGCAATTCGTTCATAACATATTCTTTTTGTTCGAAAAGGTTTTTTATATTTTTCGCATAAGCAATATTTGTACAATTGTATAAATAAAATATGTCATCGATGTTTCTAGTTTCATATACAGCCTCTATAAGTTTTTCTACTTGTACTGTTCCTTCAAGTTCTTGTTTTATAAAAGTTTCAATCTTGAAGATTTGGATAAAAATTTCTTCTTGAGCTTATTGATGTTAGTTTTAATAAGCAATTTAGCTCCTTCAGATAAGTCATACGTTTCGCGTAGAAATTGCTTAAAATATGGAGTAGCCTGCTCTCATACTATAAAAGCTTGTATTTCAGTATTAAATTGTTCCATATTTTTTATCATGCTCGAAGGAATAACTTTTTTTTATATTTTTGGTTCTTGCGATGCTTTGTTCTGCTAAACGTTAGCTTTTAGTATGATTTTAGGAGAATTTAATCGTTTGTTTTTATGTAGATGTTTTCTCTAATATCCAATTCTATATTTAAAGATCTTAGCTTATATGGAATTTTATCGACAATTAGTTCTCCTATTTTATTTATTATTTGTTCTATAAAGTCGTTGATTCTTTTTTTATATGAATAATGAAATGAGATTTTCTCCTTTTTTTTTTTAGTGAAAAATTGAGGAATTGATTGCTCTTAGATAACTAACTCTACATATAAGCACTATTTACAGTCCATGTTTTTAGTTTTATAAAAAACATAAAAGAAATAAATGATTTTATAACTTTTATTTACATAATACGAGAAGTTTATTTATTATATTGCAAATAAGTGATTAGTGTCTTGTAAAATTTAAATATTAATACTTTTATTTTGTTTTTTGTTCAGTCATATAGATATCACAAAATCTGTCATATGAATGTTTATATTCTTTGTATAAGAAACTGAAAATATTAACATTAAACACATTGATTGTTTTTTTTGTTTATTTTGGATAACTTTTGTCTTGAATTTTTAGTAGAACCTATCAATTAAATGACAATTTAATTTTTATCAATAAACCAATACATAATAAATAGATTCGACATTCTTTAAACCGTAATGATTAATGATTATAGAATCATTCTTTAAGATGATTTAACTTATTCTTTTTTAAGAAACGAATATATAAAAAAGGAAAGAAGAAAGAATTCAACAAATGTATTGAAATTACCAAATGAAGAAATATTAGAAATTATATATAGCTTTGGGCAGCGAAAAGCCCATTCCTTTATACACTTTCTAGGAACTATTATTCTAATTATTTTTTATGGATTTGAAGATTACAATTCATTTCCCATATCTTGGTGAAGCGAAATGACTTCAATAGTACGTAAGGCAAAATGACAATACAGGATACCTTACGGGCCTAACCTTAAACCCTTTTTCCCTTGGAATCAACCTGTTCTCATTTGAGGCCATGTTTATTATTTGTTTATTAAAAAAGATGAAAAAGATGACTTTGAATTTAAAAGCGAATTTTTAGATGTGGATCTATCATTACAACGTCCACAATATCATAAAGGTTGTATTCTGCAGATAATGATTCTTATAAGTCAGATAACTCTTGTAGGTCTTGTTAGTTTTTTTATCGTTCGATACTTTTTCGCATTATTTCAGTATTTATTTAAGCATGTTTTTAAAGGTCGTATGCCTCCTAAAATATAAAAAAGATATATGTTACTTGAAAAATTAAGTTTGCGTTTAAATCATATTTTTATAGAAAAAAACTTATTGTCAATGCACCAACGGATATTAATTTGTTTATCTGGCGGACAAGATTCGACTGCTTTGTTACATCTATTAATCAGACTTAAGAAGTCATGGGATTTACAAATAGCTGTGGTGCATTGTGATCATTTTTGGTATCCCAATTCACAATTGATAGGCTCTCATATATCTCAATGGATGAATTTTAATAAAATAGACTATTATCAAGGAATTGTTTGTTATGCTCTTCACAATGAAGCTGAAGCGCGGTATTGGAGATACTGGACAGTACAAAAAGTAGCTCAATTTCATCAATTTGAAAAAATCATGACTGGACATACAGCTACAGATCGAACAGAAACTTTTCTATATAGTCTACTGAGAGGAAGTGGTGTAAAAGGATTACAAGCTTTAAAATGGCAAAAAAAAATTTGTGGTATACTATTTATTCGACCTTTTTTAAGTTTTATTCGTAAAGAATGTAAAGATTTATGTTATATAAAAAAATTGCCGTTATGGGTAGATCCTAGTAATCATATAATTCATTGGCAACGCAATAGAATTCGTAAAAGGTTATTACCATATTTACGACATTACTTTAATTTACAGGTAGACAAAAATTTAGCTAAATTAATAGAAATCTTACATATAAATAATCTTTTTTTGAAAATTTTTATTTCAAATTTAAAAAACAATTATTATTTTTATTTTATGATTGATTCTAGATTTTATGACATGGTTATTTTTACTCTTGATATTTCTAGGTGTGATATTATCATGATTAAAAATCAAAAAATTTTTATTAAAAATCCTTCTGAAAATATTAGTAAATTTGTACAAAAACGCAGTTTGGTTTGCTACAAAAATTTTTATCATTTCAATTTAAAATAATTCGGATAGGAAGAACAGAAAATTTTTGGATTAAAAATAAATTTTTATTATCAAAATTTATAATGTATACTGACAGCGTTGTTATACTTTAAATATGGAGAAGATTAATGTTTACTCTCCTTAGTTATTTAGGATTATTAGTGAGCGCTTTGATTACAACTCTTATTTTATTTATTGGACTTAGTAAAATTAGGTTAATTTGAATGAATTGAAACAACAATGACACTGTTCTTTATAAAAACGATATTCGATTGTTGTGTTTTAGAATCCAATTGTGGAGAATGAAAATGGTCGAACCTCTTTTATCTGGGATTGTATTAGGTTTTATTCCAATTACTTTAGCTGGTTTGTTTGTTACTGCTTATCTTCAATATCGTCGTGGTGATCAGCTAGAACTTTGATTGAATTGGCAACTTGGAATATATATTCCAAGTTGCCAATTCAATTATTCTTTATTCATATTTTCCTTTATTTATCTCATAATAGCATCTTATCTTTATAACTCTAAAAAATAAGCCTTTTTGATTTTTTTATTTGATTTATTTGAAGTTATAAAGATAGAATTTATATAAAAAATGAAAAATCCTAAGCGGGCGTGAATGCCCTTTCATATAGAAAAACTTTTTTGCTTTTTACATCGAAATGGTTTTTATTTCTTTCTATCAACAAAATAGCTTTATAGCATTTCAATATTGAATAATGAATACTTTTAAGTTATGATAGATCAGAACTTTTAATATGTATACAAGTTAACATGCCTACTATTCAACAGCTGACTAGAATTCCTAGACAAAAAATATCCATAAAAACCAAGTCTCCTGCTTTAAAAAGTTGTCCTCAAAGAAGGGGAGTTTGTACTAGGGTGTATGTGTGACTCGTATTTTTTTATGCTTTATGTATTTTTTTGAATTCAGATTATATTCGATTAAAACACAAATATTGTTTACATAAAAAAATCAAGTAAAATATTTGAAAGACTTATAAATGATTGTAGTGAAAACCCACATATTTTAATATAAAATAAAAATTTTTTCCAAGTTATCATGAAAATACATAATGATTAAGACATGAAGCGAATAAATTACTGAAAAGTAATAACATTTTTTGTTTTTGATACTAAAACGTACAGGTTAGCTGTCAAGCGAATCTTTGGAATTACATATCGTTACTAGTAACAAATTTTTATCAGTTTGGATACAAAAAACTGATTGTATCAAGCATTGTAGAACAAACATTAAAAATTTCGGTATAAAAAAGAAACCTGTAAGTATATACATCATTTAGAGAAACGAGGGAATGGATAAACATCATTGTATTAACACAATAAAAAAATATGCAATTTGTTTATAAGAAAGGATGGTTTATGTAGTCAAAAAGAATAAAAAACGATCAAATTATTTTTAAATAAGTAAAAATAAAAAAAAATCTATTTTGTAAAAACTCCCTTTATGATTTGTATTATATTTAATTTCAAAATATTTGAGAAACATAAAATTGTGGGTAATGACCTCTTTTATGTAATTTATTTTCTATTCTATTTAATTCAATTTGATTAAAGAGGTAATGATGTCTCGTTATAGAGGGCCTCGTGTAAGAATTATTCGTCGGCTAGGTGCACTACCAGGTTTAACTTCTTGTATACCCAAAAAACAACACTTACCTGGTAAAAATCAGACGCTTTCTAAGCAACTAATTAATCAGAAAAAATCTCAGTATAGTATTCGTTTGGAAGAAAAACAGAAACTAATTTATCATTATGGTATTAGTGAAAAACAATTATTAAATTATATTAAGTTGGCAAGAAAAACAAAAGGATCGACAGGACAAGCACTTTTGCAATTATTAGAAATGAGATTAGATAATATTATTTTTCGTTTAGGAATGGTTCCGACAATTCCTGGAGCTAGACAATTAGTTAATCACGGACATATTTTAGTAAACGATAAAAGAGTTAATATTCCAAGTTATAGATGCAAACCTCAAGACGTTATTCAAACAATAAATCGAAAAAATATCAATTCAGTTGTTTCCCATACATGGGGAAAACCTGTAATTCTGCCTGTATCTAATCATTTAATATGGGATTCTGATCATAATAAAGCTTTGATTAATGGAGTGATTGATCGAAAATGGGTTGGTTTACAAATTAATGAATTGTTAGTAGTGGAATATTATTCTCGTAAGACATAAAAATGGCCGTAGGGGGGGCGAAGTTACCTTCATATTTTGAAAAAATATGACATACAACAAATTTGAGAGGAAAGAGAGGGATTCGAACCCTCGGTAAGCAAATACTTACATAGCATTTCCAATGCTACGCCATAGACCACTCAGCCATCTTTCCTGAAAAAAAAAAAATGTTGATGAATATGGTTAATGTGATTAATGATATAAATTTTATTTACTATAATATTTACAGAAGTGATAAAAAAGATGTATAAAATTTTTCTTTTTTAAGATATGCATTTTTATATTTTTTATACCTTAGTATGATTTTATTTGTGTTTACCAAGTTGATAGATATTCTATATTAGAATTTTGTTTTCAAAGATTTTTTTTTACTTTCTTGAAACAAGTAAAAAAAAGATAAAAAACATTATATTCACATATTACGCAAGATTTAAAAATCAGATAAGGAGTGGATTAATTATGCCTAGATCTCAAAAAAATGAAAATTTTATTGATAAAACTTTTACCATAATTGCAGACATTTTGTTAAGACTACTACCTACAACACAAAGAGAAAAAGAAGCTTTCAGTTATTATAGAGATGGAATGTCAGCACAAACCGAAGGTGAATATGCAGAAGCACTATTAAATTATTATGAAGCTATGCGTTTAGAGATAGATCCATATGATCGCAGTTATATATTGTATAATATTGCACTTATACACACTAGTAATGGAGAACATACGAAAGCTTTAGAATATTACTATCAAGCCATAGAAAGAAATCCATACTTGCCTCAAGCATTTAATAATATTGCAGTCATTTGCCATTATCGTGGCGAAAAAGCTTTAGAAATAGGTGAAGATGAAACAGCAGAAGCTTTGTTTGAGCAGGCAGCTTATTATTGGAAACAAGCTATCGGATTAGCTCCTAATAATTATATGGAGGCACAAAATTGGCTTAAAATGACTGGACGTGATTCTAGTACATTATGGATGGAATCATTTGCACAATGAATGGAAAAAAATACTTTAAATATCAGTCTATCGAACAAAATAATGATAAGGGGATTAACGTTTTTTTTATCTAAACTTGTTGTTTGATATAGATTTTTTCTTATGAAAAGGGCATTAACGCCCACCATGGTTTATCGCATTTTTCGTCTAATATTCAAATTCTTTTTGATCTTATTTTTCTATATTAAGTTCCATAAATAGAATTATTTGTGAATTCTTTTCAAAAGTCTTACAAGGGAAGCACTAATCTCCTCTTTGTTTTGATAAATTCCATTAAAATGGAATTTATCAAAACATTAAAGAGGTAAAAAAATCAGATCCTCGGCAATTTTTGTTTTATTTTATAAAGTATCGACTGTATCAAATTCAAATTTGATTTCTTTCCAAACTTCACAAGCAGCGGCCAATTCAGGACTCCATTTACATGCTTCACGAATAACTTCATTTCCTTGACGAGCTAAATCACGGCCTTCGTTACGTGCTTGAACACAAGCTTCTAAAGCAACACGATTAGCTACTGCACCAGGAGCATTTCCCCATGGATGACCTAGAGTTCCACCTCCAAATTGTAAACAAGAATCATCTCCAAAAATTTCTGTTAGTGCTGGCATATGCCATACGTGAATACCACCAGAAGCTACAGGCATTACACCTGGCATAGAAGCCCAATCTTGAGTGAAATAAATACCTCTGCTTCTATCTTTTTCAATGTAATCATCACGTAAAAGATCCACGAAACCCAATGTAACTGCTCGTTCTCCTTCTAATTTACCAACGACAGTACCAGAATGAATATGATCACCGCCAGACAGACGTAAAGCTTTAGCTAACACACGGAAATGTATACCATGGTTTCTTTGTCTGTCAATAACCGCATGCATTGCACGGTGAATATGTAATAATAAACCATTATCTCGACAATAATGTGATAAACTAGTGTTAGCAGTAAAACCACCAGTAAGGTAATCATGCATAATAATAGGCACGCCAAAATCTTTAGCACATTGTGCTCTTTTAATCATTTCTTCACTAGTGCCAGCTGTTGCATTTAAATAATGACCTTTAATTTCACCTGTTTCTGCTTGAGATTTGTAGATAGCTTCAGCTACAAACAAAAATCGATCTCTCCAACGCATAAATGGTTGAGAATTTACGTTTTCATCATCTTTGGTAAAGTCTAAACCGCCACGTAAACATTCATATACAGCACGACCATAATTTTTAGCAGAAAGACCTAATTTTGGTTTGATAGTGCATCCTAAAAGAGGACGGCCGTATTTGTTCAATTTATCTCTTTCTACTTGAATGCCATGAGGAGGACCTTGAAAAGTTTTTGAATAAGCAGGCGGAATTCTTAAATCCTCTAAACGTAATGCACGCAATGCTTTAAATCCGAATACATTACCTACAATAGATGTAAACAAGTTAGTCACCGAACCTTCTTCGAAAAGATCCAGTGGGTAAGCTATATAAGCAATATATTGGTTCTCTTCTCCAGGTACTGGTTCAATATCATAACAACGACCTTTGTAACGATCTAAACTAGTTAAACCATCAGTCCATACTGTTGTCCAAGTACCAGTAGATGATTCTGCGGCTACAGCTGCTCCAGCTTCTTCTGGAGGTACTCCAGGTTGTGGAGTCATACGAAATGCAGCTAAAATATCTGTATCTTTGGTTTCATATTCTGGAGTGTAATAAGTTAAACGATAGTCTTTTACTCCAGCTTTAAATCCAGCACTTGTTTTAGTCTCCGTTTGTGGTGACATCACTTTTCTCCCTCAAAAATCTATTCTATTTCATTAACAAAAATATAACCTGCTCGACTACCCTATTGATATCACTAATATTATAATATGCTGAGAATATTGTGACCAACAGATATAGATGACAAAAGAATCTTTTCAATGTAAGCGAATATATTATATCATCACCAAAAAAAATAATGCAACTCTAAAAATTGAAATCTTGATGACTTTTGTCAACCCATTTTTATTTTCTACAAGAGCTTTTACAAAGCATTCTGTAGAAAATAAGACCATTTCTTTATTTAGAAAATAATATGGTACAATATGTAAAAAAACAACTTACCATACTAAAAGTTGCTTAACACCTACGTGATCATTTATTATTTTTTTGTCATCATTCCATGTTTAATTAAGCCATATTCTTTTTTAAAAATCAAAGGATTTAATTAAAAAACAAATTATAATCTATGAAATACGAAAGTTTGTTATTCAAAAGATACAAAGAATTCAAAAAAGGGGGGGGGGAAAGGGATAGAGGGCTTCGTTACCCTTCGCCTCCTTGGAAAATTTTTTTGTTTAAAAGTATTTAATTGAAAAAAAAATATATCCATAAACTGAAATCTTTTATAAATAATAGTGGTTAAAACAATAGATAGATTAATTTATGAGTATTGCTACAAAAATTAAAAATACAGGGCAAATTACACAGATTATTGGCCCTGTATTAGATGTGGCTTTTGCACCTGGGAAAATGCCAAATATTTATAATTCTTTGATAGTTACAGGGAAAAATGCTATAGGCGAAGAAATAAATGTTACTTGTGAAGTACAACAATTGTTAGGAGACAATAGAGTCAGAGCAGTATCTATGAGTGCTACGGACGGTTTAATGAGAGGAATGGATGTTATTGATACTGGAGCTCCTTTAAGTGTGCCTGTAGGGGAAGCTACTCTTGGGCGTATTTTCAATGTTCTAGGAGAACCAGTAGATAATTTAGGTCCGGTAAACAATTCTTTGACTGCACCTATTCATCGTAATTCACCCGCTTTTATTCAGCTAGATACCAAATTATCTATTTTTGAAACAGGAATTAAAGTAGTAGACTTATTAGCTCCTTATCGTAGAGGTGGAAAGATTGGTTTGTTTGGAGGAGCGGGAGTTGGTAAAACTGTTTTGATTATGGAGCTGATCAATAATATTGCTAAAGCTCATGGGGGTGTGTCTGTTTTTGGAGGAGTAGGCGAAAGAACGCGTGAAGGTAACGATCTTTATATGGAAATGAAAGAATCAAAAGTTATCAATGAAAAAAATATAGCCGAATCTAAAGTAGCACTTGTATACGGTCAAATGAATGAACCACCAGGAGCACGTATGCGAGTAGGATTGACTGCTTTAACTATGGCAGAATATTTTAGGGATGTAAATAAGCAAGATGTACTTTTATTTATTGACAATATTTTTAGATTTGTACAAGCAGGATCTGAAGTTTCTGCTCTTTTAGGAAGAATGCCTTCTGCAGTAGGATATCAACCTACTTTAAGTACAGAAATGGGAACCTTACAAGAAAGGATTACTTCCACCAAAGAAGGATCTATTACCTCCATTCAAGCCGTTTATGTACCTGCAGACGACTTAACTGATCCAGCTCCTGCTACTACTTTTGCCCATCTAGACGCTACCACTGTATTATCCAGAGGTTTAGCTGCAAAAGGAATTTATCCAGCAGTAGACCCTTTAGATTCCACTTCTACTATGCTACAACCTTGGATCGTGGGAGAAGAGCATTATGACATCGCTCAAGGAGTTAAAGAAACCTTACAACGTTATAAAGAATTACAAGATATTATTGCTATTCTTGGTTTAGATGAATTATCTGAAGAAGACAGATTAGTAGTAGCACGTGCAAGAAAAATTGAACGTTTTCTTTCTCAGCCTTTCTTTGTCGCCGAAGTTTTTACGGGCTCTCCTGGGAAATATGTAAGTTTGGCAGATACCATTAAAGGTTTTCAAATGATTTTATCTGGTCAATTAGATAGCTTGCCAGAACAAGCGTTTTATTTGGTTGGTAATATTGATGAAGCTATGGCTAAAGCGGCAACAATACAAGTGGAGAGTGAATAATACCAATGAGTATGAATCTTCGTGTTATAGCACCTAATCGGATCGTTTGGAATTCTCAAGCTGAAGAAATTATATTATCCACGAATAGTGGACAAATTGGCATATTGCCAAATCACGCTTCTTTACTAACTCCTATATCTATAGGAGTTTTAAAAATCAAAAGTAGTAAAGAATGGAATAATATGGCAATGATGGGTGGTTTCGCAATGATTTTAAACAATGAAATTACGATACTCACTAATGATGCAGAAAAAGCATCAGATATAGATCTAGAAGAAGCTCAAAAAGGTTTAACTTTAGCCCGTGTGAACCTTGAAAAAGCTACAGGTCGTAAAGAAAAGATACAAGCTCAATTAGCTTTTTGGAGAGCAAAAGCACGTTTAGATGCTGTTGGTGGGAAAACAGGTATTTAAATTTGGAAATTTTCAATATATTAATACATTTATTAAAGTCTCTAAATTTCAGAATTTGATTGTTTTTTAACAAGAGCTAAGAGGTTGGGTTGTTCCTTGTATCTGAACAGAAACCTCCCAACCTGCTAGCTTTCTGCCTACTAGGTGGATAGAACTGCTTTATTGCTAAAGGGGTCTTCCTTCAGAACCGTACTTGCACATCTCCATGCATACGGCTCAAGTATTATTTTTCAATTGAAGTTTAGGAAGTTTTATTACCTAGTCATTCGATTTATACAATACTCGGACAAGTTAGCTATTCATTTCAGGTAAAATTTAAGCTTTTGGAGTTTTCAAAAAGGAAGAAGCTCTCCCTTCCGCCGTATAACTTAATTTTTTTATCAGTTATTATCACAGATCTTATGCTTTTTGTCCTTTCCTAATTCCTCCAGTTGTTTTATTGACTATAAAAATGTTTTATAAACCTTGTGAATGAACAACTCTACCAAGGGAAACTGTAGGACTTTGACTGTCTTATGTGTATCAAATATCTATGTTCTAGTTAGACTTTTCTTCCGCCTTTGTACCTTTGTAGACTCTTCAGCATAAAAACAATGGTTATCAAGATCGTATCTTTATCCAATCAAGATCACTGTATAAAAAGGGGCAAATAATCTTTTTTATCCATTATGAAGAAAAAAACTCTATTCTACTTCAAAGAATAATGAATTTTTGGGCTCAATTTTTAACTAAAATTTTCAGCTCCATTCCCATTTGCTTTATATAAAATTGATTACTCAATAAAATCTTCAGGGAAATTCACATACTGACCTAAATATGATAATTGAACTCAGAAGAACTTTGTGTCAATTATATTTTTTCACATAGTTGCAGTTCGCACTTGGATTTGAACCAATGACTTTCGCCTTATGAGAGCGGCACTCTAACCACTGAGTTAAGTAGGCTCGATAAAATGATACATTTTTAAATATAGGGAATGCAATATTCTTGTTTAGATTAATATTAATTTTTTTACTTCAAGATATTCTTTTAATAATGATAATTTGATTATTATAAAATTGGCACGTTAATCTAGTACATTTAGAAAAAAATTTTGTAAAACGTTCATTAAAAAACAACATGCATTTTTATATGTATGTTGTTTTTAGATAAATATTAATCAAAAAGATATTTTGACGAATGAAATTCATAATCTTATCATGTTTATAGCGAGAAATCTATGAGTGTACTTGAAGAAAATATCATAATTTATTCTGTATTAAATTCTTTAGAGACAAAATTCCGACATTACATCAGATTTGACAGAAGTTTCGTATAATTCTGGCACAACTGTCGTAGGAATGGGATCGAGATCTAGCTTGTAGGAACAACTCTGGAAGGATCTAGCAGAAATCTCAGTCATTGTTCTCAAGAAAGGTGAGCCAATGATCTTTCCTTCAACTTGACGTATATTATTAGACAGGTGACAGATATATTAATAACAAATATGCAGAAGATATTTGGTGATTAGGAGGTCGTAGAGATCCTCATATAACAAAATGACCGGACTACGGTCCTAGGCCTCCTGTTACCGTTCCAGATCTCCCTCGACCATATAACTGATAATCAGTTAGAAAAATCTATGATCGTAAAGGCTACCGAAAATTAAAAGGATACGTCTGCACTTCCTATTGATTGATTCTCTATTTACATTTTTAATATACTTAAACACAGGGCTATAGCTCAGCGGTAGAGCGTCTCGTTTACACATGCGTTTGTTTTTTTTGCAAGGGGTCTATTCTATTTGCATTTCATTTTACTATTTTAATGTCTTACCATTTGATTCAGTGGGAATATAGCATGACAAAAATTGATAGGTAATTTGTTAATATATACAATATTAAAAAACTATCATATAACAAAATATTTTGAATAGTACTTTTAAAAAGTAAAACATAAAAATGTAAATATATTTTATATTTTCTAATATAAATATACTTCGCTCAGTATAGTAAAGTTTTTATATGCTAATTGTTTTTACATATTTATTGTCATGGTGTTTACTACAATTTATTTATATATTATATGTAAAACGAATATTGAAGATTTTTAAATAAGTTTTATTTTTTACAAAATTTTTTTGCAAAAAATATTTTTTTCTTTTTTATGGGAAAATGCGCCATAAATTAATGAGATATTCTTGTAAGAGTTATAATTTCATTATGATGAAAGTGGCAGGTTAGTTAAGTACATTTAGACAAGTCTTTTTGTCAAAGGCTAACTGGAAAGCTCAATGCATGTAAAGATGCATGTTGAGTTTGGTAAAACAGATTTTTTACGGAGGTTAATAAAAAAAGTTTTTTTCGAGAATGTCTACGGTTCGAATCCGTATGGCCCTATTGCCTCTATGTCTTTTAGAGGCAAAATTACCTATATTTCTTTATATATTTTATTCGATAATAGATGAGAAAAGTCTTTTGGTATTTCCTGCATAAGAAATATTTATATCATCTCGATACTAGATTGTATCGATGTATCTCATTTCGCATAAATTTTCTGTAATCTTTTCTACTTGAACTGTTTCTTCAAGCTCCTGTTGTATAAAATTTTCAATCTTGAAGATTGCGATGAAAATTTCTTCTTGAGTTTATTGATGTTGATGTTAGTTTGGATAAGCAATTTAGCTCCTTTAGGTAAGTCATACATTTTGCATAGAAATTGCTCAAGATATGCAGTGGCCTGTTTTCGTACTATAGAAGCTTGCATTTCCGTACTAAATTGTTCCACCTTTTTTATTATGCTTGAAGGAATAAGTTTTGTTTTGAATTTTCATTAAAACCAACAAATAGAATGATGATTTAAGTTTATCAATAAACCAATATATAATAAACAAAAAAGAATACATTAAAAAACAAAAGAGAAAACATGCTAAAGAATCTATTTGGTAGATTGTTTAAAATGGAACATCTATATTGTACAATTCCCTTCTTTGCCAATCATTTGGCTGTAATAATAGACAATAAGAATATATAGAACTTATTCTTAAGCAGAGAAAAATTTTTTAAAGAACCACGAGGTTGGTTTTACAATACTCCAGGCCTTATGGGGACGGATAGGCACATCTTGAATGTGTTGAAGGCTTCTTATTATGAAAGATTCTTGCTTAATTGATGGGTTCGTGAAGCTGAAATTTAAGAATTCAATACTGATTCAGAACGTTCAATAATAGGCCAGCTAAAAATTTGTAGGGGACCTCTGACAGTTTTCTATTTGGGCAATCTACAAATGATCATAAAATAAGCAATGGCAATAGTGCAATGCAATCAATTGATATGGGACGAATGTGCTTATCTCAAAAAATATGGTTTGACATTTTTTTTTCGGACGAAGACACATAGTTCGAATATTTGTCATTGGCAATGATAAGGCACTTTTATCATTTTCAATGGGTTTATTTTTTATTGACTTTTTGGATATAAAAGAAATCCTTAGGTAAAAAAAAGTATACCATTAAAACATTTCGCAGATTGGGAGAAGGGTCAGCTTTCACTATTTTTGTCAGAATTTGGTGGTGATCAGCAAAAATTGTCTCTCTTGAAAAAACCAAAAGATTCATTTTTACAAAGGATTTCAAAATTAGGCTTCGCGATCGAAGATAATACCATCTTATTTGTCTCTTTGATTGATCTAAAATCAGGAGAAACTCTCTATAGCTCAAGATAGATCAAGATAGATCAATTTAAAGTACAATTTTGCTAATACAAATTATTGTGCCAATTCGCTTATAGGAGCCCGTGCTGTTCTTGTATTTTATTTAGTGAAATAGATTGGAAATGGATTGAAAGAAGTCGTGTATCGTCTATATCTAAAAAAAAGGGTATAGGAGGGGAGCAACTTTATTAATAGACCTAATTTCAGTTGAATCATTTCCTATCTTTTTTTATTTTAGTTGATCGAGTGTCTTCTCGATATATTTAATTGAAATTAAATGATCTACTATAAAATTGAAAAATAGTAGGTTTGATGAGTCAGATTTATACTGAAGATTATGAAATAAAAAAAATCTTGAGGTTAAGATGATAGAATGCTTGAATCTATTACAGGTTAATTGGCTACTCCGTTAGTGAGAGGATTTGTTCTTTAAGCAGACTCACAGCTTCTTGGTTGTGTTTTGCAGAGATTTCACGACGATAATGACATTTATAATCGTCATCGTCTCAGGTAATTGATTGGGATACTATTTTAATTCCCCATATGATTTTTTCTCCTCTATTTGTATTTCTTGTAAGAACGAACCATTTGTGTATATATTTTTTCTAGTTTTGGCAAAATCAGCTGATTGGTTAAAATAGTATTCATATTTATAGTATAAGAAGTAAAAAAACTATTGTTAATAGTTTTTTGTACAAATTCTAAAATTCTATCTTGCCTTGGAGAGGAATTGAACCTCCATGCTTATTGTGCGTTAGATTTTGAGTCTAATGTGTCTACCATTTCACCACCAAGGCATTTTTTTTATGTATGTAAGGCTATATATAACATGCTTTATAACATGCTTTATAACATGTTATTGAAAGATCGTTGTTTAGGGTGTTCTTTTCATGTTTGATTTATTGGGTAAATAAAACAATCAATAAAAAGTATGGATTCTATGGACCTTAGAAAAAGTACACATTAAATCCACTTGATATACTTTGCTAGAATAAACAATACAATAAAGGGATAAAGGAGAGGCGTAGGCCTCCCAAACGCTCTAGGAGTGTTTTTTGCCTGATATTAATAAGAATATGTAAAAATATCAAACAGATGTTATATATATTTGATATTTTGAACTGTAATGCCCGCAGGGCATTCTGGGATTGATTCAATTCCTAATAAACGTCTATATTAATGTGTTTTATTTCATATTATACAATGATTAATTTTGAACTAGGTCCTAGTACTATTTTAGGTATTGTTTTAATTTGTAATAGCTTACTACTGTATGGTTTGAGAAAAATAGCTTTTGTTTTAGCTAGGGATTATGATATTTTGTTTTCAACTCTTGGTTTTTTAACTGGTGGAATATTAATTTTTCAGGGGTGGCGGCTTGATCCTATTCTTTTGTTTTGTCAAATTTGTTCTATGGGGATGTCATTTTTTTTTGCTTGGGAAAGTATTCGAATGAGGATTTGTCTTAGGCATGCGACCAAAAGACTCGATCAAGAGAAACAAGGGGCCCTGTACAAAGTTGATCGCTTTTATGAGTGTTTATTTTTATCAAAAATTTTGTTAAAAGATAGAAAGAGGCACCCAATTCTTGGTTTATCTCCTACCAATTTTTGTTTTCTATTAGATGATTGAATAACGAGATAATATTTCAAAGAAGTAATGATTACTAGTTATATTTTGGCTATTGATTAAGGCTTCAAATTGAATAAGCCTTTAAATTGAATCAACTTAATTACGAATTTAAAATCTTATAGTTTGTTCTTATTCTTTCCTATTTTTTTAAGTATGATGCAACTACGGGAAAAGGTGGTGGAGGTGGGGCACCTATAGTGCCGCCACCACCCATTAAGTAGTCCCTTCTCAACGAGGTTTTCCCAGGAGGGATTTACCCATGAAGTAGTCTTTCTTTGATAACAACCTTTGTCTTTTGTAGGAGCACGATATGTACTTTATAAACCACTTCTACCCCATACTACTAAAGATAAAGAGAAAGTAAAAACAACCATAAGTGCAGCCCAAGTGATATTGATAATGTCCATAAAAAGTCCTATATCTCCTAAAGATTCTCTTCTATTATTCACCATAAACCTTCCACTCATTTTAAAATTCATTGAAAGAGTTTTTTTTCTTATCTAAATCTTTGATTCAAATCTCAACCTAGAATAATTGACTCTATGGAATAGAGGAGGTTGAAGCAGAGACTATAGGGAGGTGGGGGACCTATAGTGCTCCTTTCACCACCACGATACGACCTCAATGCCCGCAGGGCATTCGAAAAGGGGGGGGGCAGAGCCCCCCCTTCCCCACTTGACATACGAATATTGTTCATTTATAATTACTATAAGAGATTGACTATTGGGAGCCCTCTGAAGGATCTAACGTGTCAGGATACTTTTTGTATAGCATCACATTTTATTGGTCCTAATGAAACGCCTAGTAGTCAATCTCAACCTCCTAGCTGTTAATAGCAATATTAAATGTATAAATACTTTTTTCAATTCCATGATGGCCTATACAAGATGGAGTTTAGACAAAATGAGTATGGGAGTAATCTTGCACAGATTGTGAGGTCCTACTTCTTATTACAGGAGACTGGTTGATGTTTGGTTGTATTGTTTACCTGGGGGACTTTGCCTGCTTTGTATCATTTTTAAAATATGTATTGCAAATGAGTTTTCTAAATCCCAGGGTGACCAAACAGTCTAACTTGTTGGAGATTCATTGTTATACAATTGTATCTTGTTCAATATACAAGAACAAAAAAGCCATAGCAATAGCAGGCAAGACTAACCCAACTAGGGGAACAAGGATAGATGGCAAGATAGATGCAGTCATAATATTTATAAGTTTTTTTTTCTTGGGGGCTTCGCCCGCCTTGTAATTTTTCGAAAAGAGCTATTTTAGAACAATGTCTTATTTAGAATTGACAAAAAAAGTGGACTTGGAAAGTCTAAGATGATGGAGATGAAAAAAAGATGGGAAGTATGTAATGTCAAATATTAAAAAATGTTTATGGTAGTATGAGTAACTCTCAACTATAGGGAGGTAGGGGAGGTTTGCTGCCCTTTGTTACCCTTCGCTCTTTCCTTCACCACTACCATCTTTAGTTTTTTCTTTTTAAGATGGCAAAGGGTCAAATTCACACTTTCCCGAACGCCCTACGGGCGTTTGGTGTTTGGGGTAGAGCATTTAGCTTATTAGAATACAACATCTGTATGAAAATCCATCTTTTTGTATGATGTGTAAAGAGAGACCTTGCTCAAGAAGAAAATCTTGGCGCCCGTAGGGCGCATTGTTGGTGTTTCATTTTGAAAGGGCTCTATACAAGCAGTGCATTAAAGCGAATTGCAACACTATGGACACCCTGAAAGCGTCTTTTCGTTAATGTTAATGAATCAATGGTGTTCAGAAAACGTGTAAAAATTCCTATCTCTTTTCTTTTTAGGGGTCTACCCCTCCTTTCTATTTTTCAATTAAGATTGGTGGGGTCCTCTTCCCCATGTTTTGTTATCGGGTAATTGATGATTCTTAGGATATCCTAATTTACAGGGAGCAAGATTATATAATTCGAATAACTCACCTAGCACTCCTTTAAGAATAACACGTGGTACAATCAAGTCTAGTAAGCCATGTTCAAATAGTGCTTCTGCAACTTGAAATCCATCAGGCACTTCTTGACGTAGAGTCTGTTCAATAACTCTTTTACCTGCAAAAGCTATATATGCTTTAGGTTCTGCCATAATAATGTCTCCTAACATACCAAAGCTGGCAGTGACTCCTCCTGTTGTAGGATAAGTTAGGATTGAAATATAAAGCAGTTTCTTTTGCATTTGATAAATTTGGAGTGCGGAAGCAATTTTTGCCATTTGCATGAGGCTTAAAGTTCCCTCTTGCATTCTGGCTCCTCCAGAAGCACAAACGATAATTAATGGCAAAGATTCCTGAATAGCATATTCAATCAATCTTGTCAGTTTCTCACCTACTACTGATCCCATGCTTCCTCCCATAAATTGAAAATCCATAACTCCAAGAGCAATGGGATTCCCATTCAATTCTGCTCTACCGGTTTGTACCGCATCTGTGAGCCCTGTTTTCATCTGATTATTCTTTAACCGATTTCGATAGGTGACTTCGTCGACAAAGTCAAGCACATCACAGGAAGTCATGTCTTCGTCTAATGGCTTCCAAGTGCCTGGATCTGTTAACATCTCAAGTCTTTCACTGCTGCTTATGAGTAGATGAGAGCCACAGTTTTCACAGATGCCTTTGTTTTGTTTCAACAATTTTACATAAAGAACAGTTTCACAATAATTACATTGTACCCATAATCCTATACTAGGATCTTTTTCTGGTCCTGGATATTTAGGTTTAGGTGTAGTCAGCATTTTTAATTTTCGTTTCTCTTGGAACCATTCGTGTAAAGACATTTTTACTCTCCATTCTTTAATCAATACATGTTGGACAGGGCGTCGGGGACACCTTGTTTAGTGGTTGAGTTTTTTGCTACTCCAACGCTTCTAACCCCGTTGACGAGGATTTCTTTTTTTTATCCTTTTTAATCTTGCTCTATACTATTTGATCAATGTTTTGAAATAGAGCAAGTAAAATATTCTCTTGTCTTTTCCTCATTATTAAGGAGGTTGGAATAATACAGCTGTAGTATCATCACTGGGATCCCTTGATTCCCAATATTGCTAAAATGTCCTTTTTTCTTGGGGCCATCAATACAAGATATGCTACCACTTACTTGAAAGGACCATGCTGATTCGAGCCTTCGTTGGTTTATTATACTGTACAATCTTCTTACAAATGACGTTAATCGTGTAAAATTTATGAGGGCAAACGTTGTAAACCATGGAATAATCTTGGGAGACGGAGGGCTTTTCCATCTTCGTCCGTCTTGTTTGAGAGGTATTAAATATAATTTTATATCTAACGCCTGTAGGGCGTTGTTGGATTTTCAACATAGTTTGTAAATGATCTAAATCATAATTTAACAGGTTGAATCAGTCATCTTGATGTAAAAAAACATATTCAGAGGATTTTGAGGAATCATAGCGGTCAAGGGGGGCTTCGCCCCCCACTCTCTTACTTTCTGGCACTGCAGCTGCAGTCCTCCATCTTTTTCTATATAATGTATTATATATATCATAAAGTTTTATATTATAATGATTTGTAGAGAGGAGACCTCTACGGAGGACGGAGATTAGTTACCAAACAAAATGCTTCGAAGGGGAATGGGTAAACTCCCCCAGGAGGGACCATGCCCCCCTATGGGGAAATCACATTTTTGGATCTTGACTAGACTCAAACAAGATGATAAGGTTAGTTGCTAAAAGGATAAGCCGAGATAGCTCAGTTGGTAGAGCAAGGGACTGAAAATCCCTGTGTCACCAGTTCAATTCTGGTTCCCGGCATCTTACAAATACTATTAAGGTAGATTTTGTTGTTATTAGTATTGATGATGGTTTGTTGTTTATGTCAGCATGCAATCCTGGGCAAAGGTTCTGCGATAAATAAGGGAAAATCTTTATCATAGTATCGTATCAGTCTTTTTCTATTGGATATGTGTGTTTATTCTATAAAAGAAATTTATTGGTTTTGTTACTGAAGTGAAAGATGGGTTGCCCGGGGCTCGAACCCGGAACTAGTCGGATGGAGTAAGTAGATGCTACTAGAGAAGATAGGAGGTGAAGTCGTTCCCTTTGTAACCACTACTACTGGGAGGTTTCTTCCAGAAGGTTGTAGAGGTCGGGGTTCTACCCTTGACCACCACCATCTTGCTTTTACCTGCTCTGAGAACCGTACATGCTTTGATGAAAACATACGGCTCCTTTTGTGCTGTTTTCCATAATTCTTGGGCATCAGACAAGCTGATGATCTGACGGCACAGGGCAATCCGTTTAGAAAGTCTATAACTACTGGTACATCTTTGTGATAGGTCAAAGTGTAAGAGAAGGAGATTTAGGTCTTTCCAATCTGATTGATTGCTCTCCTGACTTGTAGGGAAACTTCCTGGATAGTCAGTATACAATTAGTTTTTGGTACGCATTGAAAACCGATGAGGACCTTATTAAGATTACCTAGATAACAAGAGACAAGAAGGTGTCTTGAGCTAATCAACCATAAACTTTTAACCGCTTTATGGACTCAAGACAATAAGGTACACTATCAATAATGTTCCTTTTCTCCTTGTTTATGAGATGTATAAGTTCATTTTCCTCTGGTTTTTCTGGCTAAGAATATTATATGGGATATAGCCCCATAGTAAAGATTCCTGTAACGGCATGTTATATTACCTTCCGAGTTTATCTCTGTAGGTAAGCCGTTGCCTGTTACACCGACGCCCTGCTGGCGTTTTGTTAGCAGTGCAAGTTGATGATTTCATCAATGCGTATCGAACCTTTGCTCACACTTAAAAGCCGAGTACTCTACCATTGAGTTAGCAACCCATTTCTATAAGTACAGTATACCTGGCGAGAAAAAAGAACAGAGAAGTATTGACTCTGGTAATAGATATCAGATAAAATTCTAATATCAAAATACAAAAAACGCCTAATATTAGGGGTCATTTTTTATATTAAAAATAAAATGATCTCTTAACAGGCCCAATCAACTAGTAAGATTTATGAGAAAAGTTTTGAATTTATGAGGAGGAAATTTATTTATTTTATCCTTTACCACCACCATGACCTTTTACTTTTTCTACTTGATTTACTTCTAGATTGTATGTTATGTTTATATTTACTACCGAAGTCTGAGAAGGGGTTATATATAGGTGGGGCATCTATAATGCTCTTTTCATCACCACTACGCAATGGGTGAACTCTGCTAAAGAGGGACTACTCAAAAGGGTTCTAGACCCTCCTAGGTAAAACCTACCTTCTTTTGTAGTAGATGTTTTTGATAGTAAATGATTCTGAACATACTTAGGTAGACATCATGCTATCATCATATTTTGTATTGATTTTTAGATAGTTGTTGTCAACAATCTAATATTATTGTTTGGAGAACCAGCCCCTATTGAAAATACGATTGAATCTGGTTATTTTTTTGTTGAATGACAAATTAGTTCTATGGCTCAAATGCTAATGTATGAGTCTCTTAGAGAAGCTATCCAAGAAGAGATGGAAAGAGACCCTAGAGTTTTTGTAATGGGAGAAGATGTTGGTCATTATGGAGGTTCTTATAAAGTCACTAAAAATTTGTGGAAACGATATGGAGAACTAAGATTGTTGGATACACCTATTGCAGAGAATAGCTTTACTGGGCTTGCTATTGGTGCTGCTATGACTGGTCTAAGACCTATAGTAGAAGGTATGAACATGGGTTTTTTATTGTTAGCTTTCAATCAAATAGCCAATAATGCTGGTATGCTCCACTATACGTCAGGAGGCAATTTTAGTACTCCTATTGTCATAAGAGGTCCAGGAGGTGTAGGTCGTCAATTGGGAGCGGAACATTCACAACGTTTAGAGTCTTATTTTCAAGCAGTTCCAGGATTGCAAATGATTGCATGCTCTACTCCTTATAATGCCAAAGGGCTTTTTAAAGCAGCAATTCGTACGGAGAATCCGGTTATTTTGTTTGAACATGTACTCTTGTATAATTTAAGACAAGAGGTTCCTGAAGCTCCATACATCTTAAGTTTAGAAAAAGCAGAATTGGTTCGTACAGGGACAGATATTACTATTTTGACTTATTCGAGGATGAGGCATCATGTTTTACAAGCCACCAGAACTTTAGTGAATGAAGGTTATGACCCAGAAATCATTGATTTGATATCTTTAAAGCCTGTAGATATGGGTACCATTGCTGCATCTATTATGAAAACTCACAAAGTTCTTATTGTAGAAGAATGCATGCGTACTGGTGGTATCGGATCTACTTTAAGAGCCAGTATTATGGAATATCTTTTTGATGAATTAGATGCACCCATAGGATGTTTGTCTTCTCAGGATGTGCCGACTCCGTACAGTGGCATTTTAGAAGAGATGACTGTGGTTCAGCCAGAACAAATTGTGCAAGCGGTCAAAAAGGTTTTACGATCCTCCATTGCATAGGGGAAAGTCCTCAATCTTGATTGTGTTTGTTTTATTTTGATAAGACGCAGTTAAGACTGCGTCCACCGTTGTTACAGGCTGGTAATAAGTTAAAAAATAGTTAAGAATATTGAATAAAACCAACATGATTGTACACTAGGGAAGGGAAGTAGTAAAGGGAGGTGAAGTCCCCCTAGTACTGCAACTGCAGCCCCCCACCCTCCTTCGTGGTCAAGAATTCAATCCCCTCAAAGATTATTGATCAATTTGTTAATAGTATTGTTTCTAAACGCTCCCAGAGCGTCAGATATTAAGGAGGTGGGGAGGGAACTTCACCTTTTCGCCCTCCTTTACCACTCAAAACGCCCGTAGGGCGTCTGGGTGAACCCTGCTTGTCCAAATACCTGTAGGAGGTTCTGAGTTAAGGAGGTAGGTTTTTTTCTTGATCATTCAAAATCGCCGCAGGGTTTCTGGATTGAAGGAGTGAGTACAGGTGAGGCGAGGGTTTTGCTGCCCTTTGCCTTCTTTTACCACCTCACCCGAGAGCAAATGAATAAGAATGAGACATAGTTCTTTTATTGTTAATTAACGAGTTATTAGATACAGATAGATTAGTAAATATACAAAAGGATAGTAGATAATCATAGTGCTAGGCAAATAAGTTGTATTTTATAACAAAGAGGTGCTGCGCAAAAGGGTATCCTGCGCAAAGATAATAAAAGGATTGATGAAGATTCCTAATAGGGTGGCTAAAACCACACATATGTTTAAACTAAGCTTCAAAAGAGACGGAGATAGATTCTTGCTGTCTTGGAAAGAGTCTTGTTTTTCTACAAGGTATATTGTCTGCTGGTTTTTATCTGCTAGGGGAATCTGAAATTGGTTTTTAGCCAATTTAGGTATTGTTTTATCCATTTTTAAATTTTTGGGATCCAGCATAGAAAAATCCACGCTTGGTTGTATGGTTTCTGCGAGTATAGGTACTCCTAGAGAGTATTGGTGAAGGTAAGTAGAAGTTTGTTTAGGTTCATTGATGAACATAGATTTCATAACACGCAGATAGTAATAAATCGAGATGGCACTGGTAAAAAGTCCAACAATGACTAATGCATAGCATGAGGATTGCCAACCTACCCAGAAAAGGTAAAATTTGGCAAAAAAACCTGTTAAAGGTGGTAATCCTCCTAAAGAAAGAAGACAGAGGCTAAAACAGAATGCTAGCCATGGATCTTTTCTATACAAACCATTGTAATCTCGAATTTGGTCTGTACCAGTTCGTAAACTAAACAAGATAGTACATCCAAAGGCGCCCAAATTCATAAATAGATAAATTCCTAGATACAAGAGTAGACTTGCATAGCCTTCTTGTCGAAAATCGTCTGTTAATGAACCTCCGTAAGGAGCATTTAAGCTAGCAATGAGTCCGATTATCATATATCCTCCTTGACTAATAGAAGAGTAAGCAAGCATGCGCTTCATACTAGATTGTGTTATGGCTACCAAATTTCCTAGTATCATACTAAACAGACTACACAAGAATAAAAAGCCGCTTATTCCTCCTGTTATTTCGGTTATAAGTATTTGTTCTCCTACTGAACCATTGGATAATGAAGAACAAATAATGATGATTAGTCGGGTTATTAAGGCAAAGCCTGCAGTTTTTGAACCTACTGATAGAAAAGCTACCGCAGGTGTGGGAGACCCTTCGTATACATCTGGAGTCCATTGATGAAAGGGGACCGCCGAAATCTTGAAAGCGATACCAACTAGAACAAGTAATAGAGCAATGATTAATCCCAAAGAAAATGGTGCGATGGATTCTTGGTTATTCGATAGCCATGAAGGAACGATGACAGACAGAGATTGAAAGATGTCTTTGAAAATTATTTTTCCACCAGATAAACCATACAACCAAGAGAGTCCGTAAGCAAGGATAGAAGAGCTTGTGCCTCCTAAGATGAGGTATTTTATAGCTGCTTCATTAGATCGAGCATCTTTTTTCATATGGCCACTGAGTAAATAGGAGCTTAGCCCTAAACATTCTAGGGCAACGAATACCATAATTAAATCATTAGCTCCTGATAACAGCATGCCTCCTATAGTTGCTCCTATTAAAAAAATGACAAATTCGGTTACAGCTATTCCCACCTGCTCCATGTATTCATGACAAAAACATATAGAAACAAAGGCGCTTAATACAATAAGCAAGCGAAATGCTACACTAAGGGGATCTGCTTGGAAACTGCCTAAAAAAGCTAGGCTGGGAGCTTGATTCCATTGATGAATTAGAACCAGAATAGCAAGGCTTAAACCAGTGAGTGCAATCCAGGTGGTATTTTGGCTCTGACTAGGTGATGGTGGTAACAAGGGTGGCTTCGCCGCCCTTCGCCCCGCCCCTCCAACTATACCTTCAACTTTTTTGGGTTTTTGCAATAAATCTACAATAATCATGAATATAAGAGAAACAACTAAAATGCCTTCGGGTAAAATAGTGGTCACGTGAAGCAGAGAAGCGGGAGTTGCAAATTCCATAATATGATTCTATCCCTTTGGGAATACGAGTTTATGATCCCCTGTTTAGTTTTATTTCCTATAGCTTCTAGACATATAGAGCAACACGCACAACCATTTTTTTTAAAAGAATATGGCTTTATAGTACTTGCTTGAATTATTCTTTAATGCCAATAAGGTATAATGATAATATTATGGGGACCGCGAAGTGCTCCTCCCTATATACGGAAGCAGGTTGATGATCCCCGAACGCCCTGTGGGCGTTTGTTTATTCAGGGGAATAATATTGAGGGAATTTATTTATTGAATCAATCTGTCTGTCTAATAAATTTCCTATCTTAGATACGTAAATGAGCATAAGCTTTATTTGCTTCTGCCATTCGATGTACTTCTTCTTTCTTACGAATTGCATTTCCGGTATGTTTGGCTGCGTCTAAGATTTCATAAGCAAGTTTCAATGCCATGTCTCTACCGGGACGCTTTTGAGAGGCGGCTAATAACCATTTAATAGCTAGTCCATGGCCCAAGCTCGGTGTCACTTCTACTGGTACTTGGTATGTAGATCCACCAATACGTCTTGCTTTTAGTATGATTCGAGGAGTAGTACGAATAACTGCTTGATTTAGGATGGATAGAGGATCTTTTTTTGTTTTGATTTCCATGTGTTTCATAGCTTGATAGAAGATGCGAGAAGCTAGCGATTTTTTTCCATGGCGCAGTATACGATTAATCAGCATGGTAGCGAGACGACTACGATAAATAGCATCGGGTTGAATAAGCCGTTTAGTAGTACTATTCCTACGTGACATAGTTTGTGATTGATAATAGAATCGAATGTTGTATGAATCTTTCTTTTTGCTTATTTAGGCTTTTTGACCCCATATTTAGAACGTGCTTGATGACGATCTTTGACACCAGCAGCATCGAGGCTACCTCGAACGATATGATAACGTACGCCAGGCAGATCTTTGACTCGTCCACCCCTTACAAGTACTACAGAATGTTCTTGTAGGCTATGGCCAATGCCAGGAATATAAGCACTGACTTCAAATTTAGAGGTCAAGCGAACTCTGGCTACCTTACGTAGGGCAGAATTCGGTTTTTTTGGTGTAGCTGTGTTAAAGTCGATCTAGGTATAGATTGATCGCTCTTCAGAACCGTACATGACACTTTCACGTCATACGGCTCCTCATGTAGATGGCGTTTAGGGAACAAACCTAGGAAAAAGAGTTAGTAACAAAATGAAGGGGCGCCCGCAGGGCGTCCAAAGTTAAGAACCTCTTTTCTTTTATTGAAACATTAAGACACTCTTTTTTTTTTAATGATTTAAGAAGTACTACTCGACACATGAAGAAGTGGGTTAGAGGAGGTAGGCGGGATGGCTTCGCCACCTTTTTCACCGTAACCCTAACCACCATCACTAATACCTTATTACACATCACGAATCATTTACAATGAATAAGAGTGAATTTTAAACCACCACCTTCTTAATTTGATTAGTAACAAATTATTGTCCAAAGGGGATGTGTATTCTACCATGAACGCTTTTCGGGCGTTTTTATGTTTTAAATACAAATTTCTGGCATAAATTATACTGTTTAATTGACTCAATAGTTTAGTTGGAGGTGTGGCGCGATGGTTCTGAAAAACTGTTTTTAAGTATTGAAAATATCTTTTTCTACTTATTTTGGATGGAACAGCGTGTTTTGGGTAAAAGTTGGGAAAATGCTTTAAACCATTGTTTGTATTGGACCAGATTGGATCAATGTTATAAGAATCAACTTGCAAGCTCGAAGAACTATATTGAAAAGACAAACAACCATGGGATAGTCTTGTTCTAAAAGCGGGCAATTCGTATCCTAAAAAGATACACCAATCCAATAAACTGGTGTAAGATGCTCTTAGCATGTTTAAATCTTCAGTAAGCAGAAAGAGGTTTAATCCATCCTGTAAAATGATTGTTTTTTTGAAAACGCTTGTAGGGTGTTCTGGGTGGTCGAAAAACATAGTATTATTTGTTAAAGATTGTCTCTCTCTATCGGATGAATGAGTTTGTACGAAGTTGTCAAATGCCTTTAAATTAGTACTTTTGTTATAGAATGTTCTTAGTCGGGTGTTTAAATTTTTTTTAATCACATGGGTGAGCCATATAGGAGATAGAAAATGAATCTTTTTTTGACCTGGTTTTTTTGATATAGAAAGATATCCTTGTGAAAAAGTTGATACTTTACAAGTTACAGAATCTTTTGTTGTGTTATTTTTAAATTCCGAATTCTTCATAAAGTATGGGTTAGGATAGGTCATTTCGACCTTAAGTGTATAAGTTAAAAGGTTCTGAATAGATTGGTGCACCATTTTTATCATTTCATGATTTTTATGTTGGTGTAAAAATCCATATTGTAGAGATTGGATAAAATCTTTCCTATTCTGTATTTTTGCCTCGATACGATATTTGATGTTTGGGATCGTTTTATTTTTTTATTTTTCTTATAGATCCACTCAGAACGCACTGCAGGCGTTTTGTTGCTCCCAATAGTAAATTTATTCAAATGATTTTTAAGATACTTCATATTACAAACAGTTGTTTATCTATATTAATTATTTGAGGAGGTTAAAGGAAGGACTATAGGTAAGGGAGGCGGAGGGCTTTATCCCCCTTTGTCCCCCCTGGTGATCAACACTACCTTTTTAAAGTAAAAGAGATTTTTAAACCTTTTTCTTTTTTGGAAATACATTGAAAATGGCGCCCCTTTCTTAGGTTTACACTATAAGGAGGTTGGAGAAATGTGGGGGCGGGGCGAAAAAGTGGCGAAGTACCTCGCCATACCGCCCTTCGCCCTTCTTTACCACTACCACCATGTGAGTGTTTTTTTTGACATGATTCTAACCATCCCATGGGTTTATGTTAGTAAGTTTTGTTGTATTGATTAAAACAAACAAGTATCAATCTTTTTGAGTAGTAAAAAGGTCCATCTAAATCGTAGAGGATAATAATGTGTATCAACATATTGGCATTCGCGAGAATAAAGCAAACTATATCATAGTTTCATAAAAGTATACATGTATTTATAGAATAGGTAGGGTCTTTACTCTTTTGCACCATAATGACCTGTTTTCAGTCCTGGTTCTAGTTAAAGAGTAGATCGTTTAAAGGCTATTGTTATTGATGAGTAGATTCTCTGCGATAAATGCGATTTAATTGTATCTTTCCTTTTCTAGGTGATTCTGGTAATTGTTTTATTTGCCATCCTTGCCAACAATGAATCAGACCTGTGGCTTCATTGAGGAGCAAAATGATTTTTGCCCGTTTCATCCAAGGTCGCCCATGAAGTTCAGTCTGAAGTTGTTCCCAAGCATCTTGACGGGGCCAGAAATAATACTTGGTGAGTGCTAAAGTGCCTTTATTACGAATAGATTGATCGATAGCAATTCCTATATTTTTCTCAAACCAAACGAATCGTAGATATAGCGGGTTCGAAGTAAACCGAATCTTAGTAACGGATTTCAAATGGATACTCCCACATTTTTCAAACATTATATGCTTACTAGCATATGACACATTTTTGTTCGTGTCCACCCTTCGAGACTCTTAGGTTGTAAAACTTGGTTTTATAATGTTCATCTAGGTCGTTCAATTCTTTTTGCCGATTTTGAATTCCTGTGTCTTCTGGGTTTCGACTAAAATAGGAGTCGTTATAGTAATCTAAACAAGGGTTTAGACCGTTTAAAAAAGGCTGGCTTCTTGCTTTTTTCATGAGAAGACTTATATTACAGACAGGTTATTTTGTTTTCAAGAAGAAGAAGAAGTCCGTATGTTTGGAAGATTGTCATAACAACTAGAACCAAAATAAAATAAATTTTTTTTTCTGATGCAAGTTACTATATTAAGATTGTCATTTCCATTATGTTTTTTTTTCTTGGATAAGGGGAAGAACAAAGAGGAGCCAAGGGGGCGAAGGGTGGCGAAAAGCCCCCCAAACGCCTATTAAGATGTTTGCAGTATTTTTTTTATGAGGAAGGAACCTAAAGAGCTTCTGACTATGGCTCTCCATGAGAGTTTGATCCTGGCTCAGGATGAACGCTGGCGGCATGCTTAACACATGCAAGTTGTACGAGGTTCCTTCTGGGAACTTAGTGGCGGACGGGTGAGTAACGCGTAAGGACCTACCCTTGGGAGGGGGATAACAATTGGAAACGATTGCTAATACCCCATACCTTGAAGAAGAAAATGGGATATCTGCCCAAGGAGGGACTTGCGTCTGATTAGCTAGTTGGTGAGGTAATAGCTTACCAAGGCAATGATCAGTAGCTGGTTTGAGAGGATGATCAGCCACACTGGGACTGAGACACGGCCCAGACTCCTACGGGTGGCGGCAGTGGGGAATTTTCCGCAATGGGCGCAAGCCTGACGGAGCAATGCCGCGTGGAGGCAGAAGGCCCACCGGGTCGTAAACTCCTTTTCTCAGAGAAGAATCATGACGGTATCTGAGGAATAAGCTCCGGCAAAATCTGTGCCAGCAGCCGCGGTAAGACAGATGGAGCAAGCGTTATCCGGAATGATTGGGCGTAAAGGGACCGCAAGGTGGCTTGGTTAGTCTATTGTCAAAGCCCAGGGCTTAACCTTGGATAGGCAGTGGAAACTGCTAGGCTGGAGTACGGTAGAGGTAGAGGGAATTCCCGGTGGAGCAGTGAAATGCATAGAGATCGGGAAGAACGCCGAGGGCGAAGGCACTCTGCTGGGCCGAAACTGACACTGCAGTGCTCGAAAGCTAGGGGAGCGAATGGGATTAGAGACCCCAGTAGTCCTAGCCGTAAACGATGGATACTAAGTCCTGTGAGTATTAACCCTTTCAGGGCTGCAGCTAACGCATTAAGTATCCCGCCTGGGGAGTACGCTCGCAAGAGTGAAACTCAAAGGAATTGACGGGAGCCCGCACAAGCGGTGGAGCATGTGGTTTAATTCGATGCAACGCGAAGAACCTTACCAGGGTTTGACATCCCGCGAATCGTTCTGAAAAGAACGAGTGCCTTCGGGAACGCGGAGACAGGTGGTGCATGGCTGTCGTCAGCTCGTGTCGTGAGATGTTGGGTTCAGTCCCGTAACGAGCGCAACCCTTATTTTTAGTTGCCATTCTTATCAAATAATGTAGGCACTCTAAAGAGACTGCCGGTGACAAGCCGGAGGAAGGTGAGGATGACGTCAAGTCAGCATGCCCCTTTCACCCTGGGCGACACACGTGCTACAATGGCCGAGACAAAGGGCTGCTAGCCTGCGAAGGTATGCTAAATCCCAAAAACTCGGTCTCAGTTCGGATTGTAGGCTGCAACTCGCCTGCATGAAGCCGGAATCGCTAGTAATCGCCGGTCAGCCATACGGTGGTGAATTCGTTCCCGGGCTTTGTACACACCGCCCGTCACACTATGGGAGCTGACTATGCCCGAAGTCATTACTCTAACCAATAGGAGGGGGATGCCGAAGGCAAGGTTAGTGACTGGAGTGAAGTCGTAACAAGGTAGCCGTTCTGGAAGGAGTGGCTGGATCACCTCCTTTGTAAGGAGAATAAAGACTACTTATCTAATGAATTTTTTCATTCAGTTGGAGAAGACTGTTTCTTCTAGGTTAATTTTTAATTCTTTTTCGAGCCCGTAGGGCAACTCAATTGTGCAATTCTTCTCTTTTGTTATAAATTATGCTATGTAAGGAGGTGGGGATTTTTCCTTGGACCACCTGACCCGGCGCTTTTCAATTTCAATTCCAATTGAAATGATTGGAACAATTCGGCCCAGCCCCTTAAATAAGAGAAACATTTGATTTATCCTTTAAAATTTATATGTTTAATCATATGGGGATATTTCTCACGGAAAGGACCGTTTGCTGATTTCATCGGCTAGGCTTCGAACGTTTGTAAAGTTTTTTATTGAGCCGATCATTTAATAATTGTGTCAATTCTATATTGATGGGCTATTAGCTCAGTTGGTTAGAGCGCGCCCCTGATAAGTGCGTAGTTGTATACGATGGTTGGATCTCTTGGGGATCGAAGATGGTTGTACGAGTAAATCTGCGCCTGCACGAGTCAAGGACCTTGAAGATGTTAGCATGGCGTAATCTCTTTGTAGATAGCTAGGATATTAGTTATGAAAACTTGAAAGACAGTGCGATTAAGATGAAATGGTTAAACAGATCTTATCTATTCGGATTCTTCTAAAGAGGATCCTGAGTGGGAGTCTAGTAAATTCCTTATCTTTACTATGAGAATCATCTCCCTCTTTCTTTTTGGAAACGACTTAGACCGAATCTATTATCGCATCTCCATCCATCGTAAACTACCTAATCCTCATCTTGAATCCTGAGGGGGGAAGAGGCATCTATATCATCGAAGATTAATAGAAGGGAGGCACGAAGTTCCCATAGGCTAACTTACTTTGACTGTGTAGAAAATTTGCCGCAAAAACAAAAAGCGTAAAATTGTCCGTAAGGTGGTAGATTTATCAATTCTATAGATTAAGAGATTCGAGATGTCAAGATGTATTTTGCGATAGAGAGGCTTAGGCAACTCTTGGTTGTATAAGAAACATCTGAAGAGCGTAATACGGTCAAAGTTGTATGTTGCGTTCGAGAAGCCTATCAGTTACTACATAACAAATATTGTTCATCTAGTCTCTGGTTTGAAAGCTTTTATATAAGGGCTTTTTATAACGAGAGGTCAGAAAGGCTTCTTGGGCGAGGTCTCTGGTTCAAATCCAGAATAGCCCATAAATAAATAAATGCTAATAAGAGAAAGTCGGGGGGTATAGCTCAGTTGGTAGAGCGCTGTCTTTGCAATTGCGCCGTTGAATGAATTTTTACACATGTAACGCCCATAGGGCGTCTTCGTGAACAAAAAAAGAAGACTAATAAAACACCCGCAGGGTGTTTGACGTCAATTAAGCCCACGTCTTACTTCCATCTAAAAAGGGTAGGAAGGACTAGAAGCACGACGTATCTTGTTTTTTCATTATCTATGTTATTAATCATTGCTTTCTGGCAGCCTGTCGTTAGCTATAGTTCTATAGATATATTTTGATGGACAAGTGGGAAAATATTTATAACATTGAGTTCTTTTATGGTTCGGTCTGTAAAGATCATAGACGAATCTTGTTTATAGTCTTGGCAGGATTTTTTAGGGCCATAGCTCTAGATCGAAGTATCACTTTGTACCTATGCGAACAAAGTGGTTATTGACTGGCTTAGATCACATATAAAAAAAAAGATAAATCGTCAACCATTTCTTATTGAACTACTTTATAAACACAACGGGATAGCCTTAAAGGAAAAATTCTTATGGTTAAAGAAAAGTCATACTAGCCAAGGTGGTGGTGAAACCTCTTCAATGGGTTTTATCCAGGCGGGCCTAAGGCCTTTTTGGGTTGTGCCTCTTTATGGTTAGGGAAGGACGTTAGGAAGGTATCAGATTCCATCAACATGGTGGTGATAAAATTTCCTCAATGGGGCGAGAATCCATTGAGTAGTTCCTCCTAGAGAGCTCAGTGCAATGAAAATGGCATGCTGAGTTCGGAGGGGATTGAACAATCTTGACATCTTCGAAGGAGGATGCTATTCTATAGGAGCGTTCAGGCCTCTGTGGCAGACGTCAGCGGTTCGAGTCCGCTTACCTCCAGGGGAGTATGTATAGGGAGATGGTTGGTTTTGAAAAAAAAATATAGCAGATTGTATCTTTTGGTTTACCATAGTTTATTTTTTAGATGAAAAGAAATACGGGTTCGTGGTGGATACCTAGGCATCTAGAGACGAGGAAGGGCGTGGTTACCGACGAAATGCTTCGGGGAGTTGGAAAGAGGCTGAGATCCGGAGATACCCGAATGGGGGGACCCCCTGTACTTGCTTTTTAGCAAGAGACAACCTGGCGAACTGAAACATCTTAGTAGCCAGAGGAAAAGAAAGCAAACGCGATTCCCTTAGTAGCGGCGAGCGAAGCGGGAATAGCCTAAACCGGCTTGACCGGGGTTGTGGGAGAACTCAATACAACCTCCTGCTAAGCGAAACAGTTGAATGCTGTACCTTAGATGGTGAGAGTCCAGTAGCTGAAAGCAGGCCAATCAGGTTGCTTAGTTCTAACCCGAGTAGCATGGGGCACGTGAAATCCCGTGTGAATCCGCAAGGACCACCTTGCAAGGCTAAATACTCCTAGATGACCGATAGTGAAGTAGTACCGTGAGGGAAAGGTGAAAAGAACCCCTGACGGGGAGTGAAAAAGACCATGAAACCACGAATTTTCAAGCAGTGGGAGAGGCTATGGAAAGCCCGACCGCGTGCCTGTTGAAGAATGAGCCGGCGACTTATAGGCAGTGGCTTGGTTAAGGTGTTTTCACCGGAGCCAGAGAGAAATCAAGCCTAAAAAGGGCCAGTGTCACTGTTTATGGACCCGAATCCGAGTGATCTAACCATGACCAGGGTGAAGCTTTCCAACCAAACTAGTGGAGGCCCGAACCGACCGATGTTGAAAAATCGGCGGATGAGTTGTGGTTAGGGGTGAAATGCCAATCGAACTCGGAGCTAGCTGGTTCTCCCCGAAATGCGTTGAGGCGCAGCGGTGGGTTTAGGGCTATCTAGGGGTAAAGCACTGTTTCGGTGCGGGCTGCGAGAGCGGTACCAAATCGAGACAAACTCTGAATACTAGGTATAGCTACCAACTGACCAGTGAGACGGTGAGGGATAAGCTTCATTGTCGAAAGGGAAACAGCCCAGGACCACCGGCTAAGGCCCCTCAATGATTCCTAAGTGACGAAGGATGTGAGAGTGCAGAGACAACCAGAAGGTTTGCCTAGAAGCAGCCACCCTTGAAAGAGTGCGTAATAGCTCACTGATCAAGCGCTCTGGCGCCGAAAATGAAAGGGACTCAAGGAATCTGCCGAAGCCGTGGCATGTAAATTACATGGGTAGGGGAGCGTTCTGTTTTAGTTAGAAGCGTAAGCGAAAGCATGTGTGGACAAAACAGAAGTGAGAATGTCGGCTTGAGTAACGCAAACGTGGGTGAGAATCCCATGCCCCGAAAACCTAAGGGTTCCTTCGGAAGGCTCGTCCACGAAGGGTGAGTCAGGGCCTAAGATGATGCCGAAAGGCGTAGTCGATGGACAACAGGTCAAAATTCCTGTACCTTCTCGGATTGAGAACGAGTGACGAAGAAGGCTCGATCCGCTGGGAGCTGGTTTCTCAGTTCAAGAGTATAAAAACTCTAGTATAAGTAAGGCTACGGCCTACGGAAGGATTTATGCCATACTTCCAGGAAAAGCTTGTTTCTCGAAAAGATCCGAGAAGCCTGTACCTAAAACCGACACAGGTAGGTAGGTAGAGAATACCTAGGGGCGCGAGACAACTCTCTCCAAGGAACTCGGCAAAATGGCCCCGTAACTTCGGGAGAAGGGGTGCTCTTTAGGGAGCCGCAGTGACCAGGCCCAAGCGACTGTTTACCAAAAACACAGGTCTCCGCTAAGTCGTAAGACGATGTATGGGGGCTGACGCCTGCCCAGTGCTGGAAGGTTAAGGAAGTTGGTTACTTGCTATGTGCAGGGAAGCTGGCAACCGAAGCCCCAGTTAACGGCGGCCGTAACTATAACGGTCCTAAGGTAGCGAAATTCCTTGTCGGGTAAGTTCCGACCCGCACGAAAGGCGTAACGATTTGGGCACTGTCTCGGAGAGAGGCTCGGTGAAATAGACTTGTCTGTGAAGATGCGGACTACCTCCACCTGGACAGAAAGACCCTATGAAGCTTGACTGTTCCCTGGGATGGGGTTTGGGCTCTTTCTGCGCAGCTTAGGTGGGAGACATAGAATCTCTCTTTCCGGAGAGAGAAGAGTCAACAGTGAGATACCACCCTGAAAGAGCTAGAATCCTAACCAACCTAATCAAGGCTGAGACAGTCTCAGGTAGACAGTTTCACTGGGGCAGTGGCCTCCCAAAAGGTAATGGAGGCGTGCAAAGGTTCCCTCAGGCTGGACGGAAATCAGTTGAGGAGTGCAAAAGCAGAAGGGAGCTTGACTGCGAGACTTACAAGTCAAGCAGGGACGAAAGTCGGCTTTAGTGATCCGACGGTTCCATGTGGAAGGGCCGTCGCTCAACGGATAAAAGTTACTCTAGGGATAACAGGCTGATCTTCCCCAAGAGTTCACATCGACGGGAAGGTTTGGCACCTCGATGTCGGCTTATCGCATCCAGGGGCGGTAGTACGTCCCAAGGGTTGGGCTGTTCGCCCATTAAAGCGGTACATGAGCTGGGTTCAGAACGTCGTGAGACAGTTTGGTCCATATCCGGTGGAGGCGATAGAGCATTGAGAGGATCTTTCCCTAGTACGAGAGGACCGGGAAGGACGCACCACTAGTGTACCAGTTCTCAGGCCAATGGGAAACGCTGGGTAGCCAAGTGCGGAGCGGATCACTGCTGAAAGCATCTAAGTAGGAAGCCCACCTCAAGATGAGTGCTCTTGATTTAAGGTCACGACCAGACTAGTCGTTATTATGATAGGTGTTATGTGGAAGTGCAGTGATGTATGCAGCAAAAGCACACTAATAGACCGAATACTTTCCATCTAAAACGCTATGGAAAACCAAAAGATACGAATCTTCTAATACCTAAGGCTTATCCTTGTTTCGGGTTGTCATTCCGGTGTCTGAGGCGTGGTGGAACCACATCCATCCCATCCCGAATTGGATGGTGAAACACCATAGCGGCGAAAATACTTGAGGGGAAGCCCTCTGGAAAAATAGCTAGATGCCTGATTGATTTCAAGCACACCATGTATCTACATGGTGTGTTTAGGTATTTGCTTGTATTCATTCATTTAAGCGAGATACAACTATAATAATGCCCTACGGGCGTTTACATGGTTTTATTTATACGCAGAAGTCGTAAATCTATTTCTTTGACCTTTCTTTGCAACACTTTTTGAAAGATGATGTTCGTCTATAAGTTTGATTGGATCGTTGGAGGGTAGATGGTTGTATAATTTGCATTGAGGTGCTCAGCAGCTCTTTGGATGAGATTGCGGAGGTGGGGGTTTTACCTTTTTGCTACCACCACCTCTATGGGAAAGATCAAGCAATGTGGTTTTCCTCTGTGAGTGCTATTGCAATGTTTTTTTAAAAAAGATTGATTTTTGGGCCGAAGATCGAAAGAACAAAATATGAAGTTTTATATTTATAGGTTTTTGCAAATAGAGATTGTTTTTTGAAGAGATAGAGTGAGTAATCTCCATTGAGTCTGTAAATGAATAACTCCTGCAATGTATTCTTTAAACCACAAGCATCTAAAAAAAAACCATTGGCCTTTTGAATTTTTTGAGAAAGGTGTCCAACCAACACGATGCTTTAATATGAGAGGATCCATAGTAGAATTGTCTACTAAACGCTTTGCACATTCTTGGAAAGCAGTTCCAGAAACGCTATTAGGATTTTTCCATACTAGTGGTTCGCCACGATTAGTAGATATTATCACTTGAGGGTCCTCGGGAATGGCACCTAGTAAAGGTAAGCCTAATACTTCTTGCACATCTGCTACAGACATCATGTCTTCTCTTTCAATCATTTCCGGTCTTACACGATTAACTAAGAGTTTGACATCTCTCAGATGATCAGCTTCTAAAAGGCCAATAACACGATCCGCGTCTCGAATAGAAGTAATCTCAGGAGTAGTCACTATAATAGCTTCTTGAGCTGGTCCTACAGCATTGAAAAAACCTACGTCAATGCCTGCTGGGCAATCAATCAAAACAAAATCATAAATAGGTTTCAAAGCATCTACTAACATGACCATTTGGCTCCGATTTAGATTCTGTTTTTGACGATTTTTCGAAATACAAAGCACGGAAAGATTATTCCATCTTTTGTCACTGATTAACGCTTGATCCAAACGACATATTCCATTTAATATGTCCATAGCTGTGTATAAGACACGATTTTCGAGCCCTAAGAGTAAATCCAAATTTCTTAAGCCAATGTCTGCATCGATCAATACAACCTTGTAATTGGAACGAGCTAAACACATTCCTAAATTAGCAGTAGTAGTGGTTTTACCGACTCCTCCTTTCCCGGATGTAATCACAATAACTTGTGCCTGTTTGTTTAAGGTAAACGGTTGAGGTATTTCTTGCCCTGCCACCAAAACATCCAATGAAAAATGGTTGAACAAAGCATAAAAAAAAAATGTAGTAAACATATATGATGGATTCCCCGAATAACAACAAATAGCAACACTTTGATCAACATTCTAATGTAAAATAAGGGTGGCGAAGTCCCCCCTCCCTCGCTCCTGCCACTTCTCAAACCTCCAGGCGAAGGACGCCTTGCGGGCCCCTCTCCCTCCTTCCTCCGTCCTCTGTGGGGATCGCATGTTTTTTGGGGAACATATTCAGAAATTCCAATAGCTCTTTTGGGGAAAACATTGGCAATTCCAATAGTCTAGATGCGTTTCGATTTGTAATCAAGTTAAACATGGAACGCAATATCAGATTCGTTTTGTTGTAGTTGAAAGATCTACACTTTTACAAAATTGCATCTGATCCATAGAGATTGGAAACTTAAGGATGCTAATCGATTCGCTTATGTGTGGCTTCCAATTCTTTTACATGAATGTTTGCCCATTTTTGTTAGACGAACTTTGTTTATACGGTCAATCTGTCGCAACCCCATCTTGTAAGACAGAACTTTTTTATGTTACCATACTATTATCGTGCTTGTCCAGTCAAATCCCTAGTAGCTCAATGGTAGAGCATTCGGCTGTTAACCGAATTGTTGTAGGTTCAAATCCTACCTGGGGAGACTTCTAAATTATTGCCGTACAAGCCCTCAGTTCTTCGTCGTATGCTTTCCTCTGTCTTCCGTATCATAAGTCTTCAAAAAAGGCTGATTGAATGAAGTACATCTTTGAGTAACGCTCTACAGGTGTTGTGGAGGACATGTCTTTATGTATTCTCCATAAAGAATAATTACAAAGTGGTAATAAAAAGGGGGCAAAGGGTGGCGAAACTCACCGCCTTCCTCCCCTTCCCAACTATAATCCCTTCTAGTAAAATATACTACATAGCAAAGTTTGTATTAAGATCTTGCAAAGCTCCATTCATCTATGTTGCTGGTTCGTGTTTCAGTTAGATCATACTACCAAATCTCTAGAAAAGCCTACCTCCGTTGGAAAAGAGTTGTTCTTATTTTCTAATTGAATCCGGCATGTCTTCAACTTGGAGTTGTATAATTCCTATATTAGCGCAGATTGCAGATTATTGATATAAACGGAGTAGTGTAAGGAGCTTTCCCCTCATATAGATGTTTTTTGTTTACCAGTATTTATATTTTCTATTTCTGAGCAGGGGATCTATGTATAAATAAAAAATGAGGAGGCAAAGCCACCATAACAGATATTTGGATAGTAGGGGGGATAGAAGCAAGGATTTTCATTTCCCCTAAGCCATATAATCAATTTTTATGAAGAAGATCTAAGATGGTACAATATACATACATAGCATTGGTAAAAGAGAGCCCTGGATGGGACCTATCCAAGGCGGAGAACAACAATCCAAAGATTTGGAATAACCATGGTTGAATGAAAACATTTTATTTATAGTAAAGCCATATTTTGTAAGAATTGACAGAAAGAAGGGTGCGTCTGCAGGGTGTCTGTCGATATATATAAGGATTCAATAGTGCATCCAACCGAACAATGGTTGCTGAAAGGGGGGGGACCCTACATAAAATATCCATCTTAAATCAATATCTATTGGCGAAAAAGGAGAAAATCACATGAAACTAGCTGTTTATGGTAAGGGTGGTATCGGTAAATCTACCACAAGTTGTAATATTTCGATTGCTTTAGCAAGGCGTGGGAAAAGAGTCTTACAGATTGGATGTGACCCCAAGCACGATAGTACCTTTACCTTGACTGGGTTTTTAATTCCTACAATTATAGACACCTTACAATCCAAAGATTATCACTATGAAGACATCTGGCCAGAGGATGTTATTTATCAAGGCTATGGAGGAGTCGACTGCGTAGAAGCTGGTGGCCCTCCTGCAGGAGCAGGATGTGGTGGTTATGTAGTAGGTGAAACAGTCAAACTGCTTAAAGAGCTTAATGCTTTTTACGAATACGATATTATTTTGTTCGATGTGTTAGGAGACGTGGTCTGTGGCGGCTTTGCGGCTCCTTTAAATTATGCGGATTATTGCATTATTATAACTGATAACGGTTTTGATGCTCTTTTCGCTGCGAATCGAATAGCTGCTTCCGTACGAGAGAAAGCTCGTACTCATCCTCTTAGATTAGCAGGCCTAGTAGGAAATCGAACTTCTAAGCGTGATCTTATTAATAAGTATGTAGAAGCATGTCCTATGCCTGTCTTAGAAGTCTTACCATTGATTGAAGACATCCGAGTCTCTAGAGTCAAAGGCAAGACCTTATTTGAGATGGTAGAATCTGAACCTGCATTGAATTATGTATGTGATTTTTACTTAAATATTGCAGATCAGATTCTTTCTCAACCAGAGGGCATTGTGCCTAAAGAGGTGCCAGATAGAGAATTGTTTAGCCTCTTATCTGATTTTTATCTTCATCCGGCCAATTCAAGCTCAGAGACCAAAACAGAGATGGACTTCATGATGGTTTGAGGTAGTGATAGGGAATGGTTTCCAATGTCAATGAGATGCTTGAAAAATTGACTTGGTATGTTACTTTAGTCATAAATATATAATGAATCTACCAAAAGGAATCTATTTATGTTAGATCAAACCTATTCTGATACCCTCCAATTCGAATGTGAGACAGGTAACTATCACACATTTTGCCCCATTAGCTGTGTGGCATGGCTATACCAAAAGATTGAAGATAGCTTTTTTTTAGTAGTGGGGACAAAAACTTGTGGGTACTTCCTTCAGAATGCCTTAGGTGTAATGATTTTTGCGGAACCTCGTTATGCCATGGCAGAATTAGAAGAAGGTGATATATCAGCACAATTGAACGATTATCAAGAGCTTAAACGTTTGTGCTTGCAAATAAAAAAGGACAGGAATCCTAGCGTTATTGTTTGGATTGGAACTTGCACCACTGAGATTATAAAAATGGACTTGGAGGGGATTGCACCACGATTAGAAGTAGAATTAGGCATCCCTATCGTGGTAGCAAGAGCCAATGGTTTAGATTACGCCTTTACTCAGGGAGAAGACACAGTATTAGCAGCAATGGTGCACCGTTGCCCAGAGCAAAAAGAAATTGACAAGGCACCCTTAGGGCACCAGACGCTCAGTCCACTGCCGAAATCTATTGTTCCCAAAAGTCAAGAGAGGGTCAGTGCAGCTCCCATGAATCCTCTATCGGCCCCATCTTTGCACCCACCTTTGGTCTTATTCGGATCTTTACCTTCTACAGTTGCTTCTCAACTAAATTTAGAACTGCAAAAACAAGGCATCCAAGTGACAGGATGGTTGCCTTCGCAAGCGTATGCTGATTTGCCTGTGTTAGGAAAAGAAGTCTATGTTTGCGGGGTTAACCCTTTTCTAAGTCGTACCGCCACGACTCTTATGAGGCGACGTAGATGCAAGTTGATTGGAGCTCCATTCCCTATAGGGCCGGATGGGACTCGTGTCTGGATTGAAAAGATTTGTTCCGTTCTTGGTATTGAACCTATAGGGCTAAAAGAGCGAGAGGAAAAGGTTTGGTCCAGTTTAGAAGACTACTTAAAACTATTACGGGGAAAATCTGTATTTTTTATGGGGGATAATTTGCTAGAAGTCTCTTTAGCACGCTTTTTAACTCGATGTGGTATGATCGTCTATGAGATTGGCATACCTTATATGGACAGAAGATTCCAAGCGGCAGAATTAGCCTTATTGCAACAAACATGCGACGATATGGGTGTTCCCATGCCAAGAATTGTAGAAAAACCAGATAACTACAATCAAATACAAAGGATCCGTGAATTGCAACCCGATCTGGCAATCACTGGTATGGCTCATGCCAATCCTCTGGAAGCAAGGGGAATCAATACTAAATGGTCAGTAGAATTTACTTTTGCCCAGATTCACGGCTTCACTAATGCAAGAGATATTTTAGAATTAGTCACACGCCCTTTGCGTCGCAATGAGAATCTTCAACAATTCTCATTAATTCCCTTTATTAAAGGTTGATTTTCTGTATTTTGTATCTTCAAGCATAGATGCGCCCGTAGAGCGTCCACCGATGGGAAAATTCAAAATAGGTTATTTCTATGCATAAGGAATTTGGTTGGTTTCTTTACTAGTAAGTAAAGAAACCCACCATAGATTTTTTACATGACTTCAATGACTGCACAAGGTGTTCAATTATATATATTAAAGAGTTAAATCTCCCTAAGGTTCACTCCTGGTGTCCTAGTCCTTTAATTACGGCGAATGGAAACTTTAAAAATATCTTTATTTTAAAGGTCTGCTATCAGGGTATCAGGGCGAACGAAAAATTTAAAAATCCTTCTAAATAACTTGTCAAGATTTGAAATACGGTCATTAACTTAGTCAGGATTGTTTCTTCTTCTGGGTAGTAATCTTTGACCCGCCAAAAATTCTTAGTGTAATGCCAAGGTCTCACGCAGTACATAATTTTCTCTATTTGGTCTTCGGTTAAATTGTCGAATGGATAATCCAGTCTTGATTTTAGAGGAACTTCCCATTTGCCTTGAGGTTTTAAAAACAAATCCTTAGAATCTATCTGTAAGCTTTGATATCCACTGATCTTATCTAAATCTTGAGATCTGAAAGCTGGTGTATTGATCATTTTAGGCAGATTATTGCCAATAGTAAGAGGAGCCTGTGTGATATTATTCGATCTGTCTGTATAGATCCATTCTCTCTGAGCAATGCTCAATATTCTTTGATGATTAGTATATATTATGGATCTTTGTTGTTGTTCTACATTATGACTATTATAGCAATGGAAAGGTTGGTACTGAGCTTGTTCTAACAGAGGATATTTGGTTTTAGGGAATAGATAACTTTGTGTTTTTATTCTTGTTAAATTATTTAACCGAACAATACAAGTTTTCAATAAACGAAAATAATTTCTTTCTAATAGTTTGTTGTTGTATTCTTCTGTTATATCAGACAGTCTTGCTTGGTATTGTTCTGTTACATGAACTTTAATACCATCAGACTGTTTCATTTTTTTAGCAAGTGGCAAAACAAATTCTTGGACTAAGTCTTTATTGTATCTCATAAAGAATATTTTTTTGTTTAATCGACTAGTGTATGTGAATTGTTTATTCCAATTTTTTAAGATTTTTAATTTTTTATTCCAAATTTTTATGTCTTGTTTTGAGCTTCTTAAAGAACCAAGAGTTTTTCTCTTTTTCTTCAACTTTTTCGATTCTCTGTTCATTATAAGATTACGTTTCATGATATATCCTAGTCTTTCTTCGTTATGTTTTTTAAAAAAAAACAAATTCTGTGTTTGAAAAAATTTCTTTTCTTTCCGTAATTCTACAGGTTTTAATAAAAAAAGGAATTGATCATCCAATGATTTTATAGAATGACCAAAACTTTGTTGGACATAAGATCTTAGATTCCTCATTCGGTTCCTATTAAATTCAATCCAACGATTATACGAAATACTTTTGGTTTTGGCTGTTTTTTTTTTATTAAAAATATCATCAAAAGATATACAGAAAGGATAATAAACTTGGTATGCGCCGGAGGCACGATGTTGTTTTTTCAATCTGTAATTTAATCTATTGAAGGCTACCAATCGATGGAACTGATTTGTTTTTCGTTTGATTCTCAATTGTGTATGGATTCTATTATTTTTTAGGTCGGGTAAAAAAATACCATTAGGTAACTTTTTCAAGTAACTAGTAATTTTTGCTAGGTAAACAAGTCTGGAAGGGATAGATTCTCCTTTGTTAGGGATGCAGGATGGCACTGATAGCCTTGATAGAGTTCTTGAAGAAGAAATATGGTTTTTTCGTAGGTACTCTACCTCCTCGTAATCACGATCATTTCCATCATTATTCAAAATAGATCTTGGAACTGCATTAAGATATAGCTTTAATTCGGACTCACTGGTCAAAGTTAAAGGAATTGTGGTCAAAGACTGGATCACTTGTTTCCAATCCATTTCAGGATTCAGCAAATCAAATGAGGAATGATTGTCGGCAAGATCCGCCCACAAATAAATGGCTCTTTTATTCAATAATTGTCTAGCCTTGGCTGATAATAAAGATTGAACTTCATCTTCGTTGGGATGTATATGAATGTCGTTTGTCGTTTTGGTATGCATAGATTCACTCTTATATTGAGAATCCATGGAATCATCTGGTAAAAGAAATGCCTTCCAATCATGAAACATCGGCAAACCTTCTGCTGCTATTTCAATCCGCTTACTCCATGATTCATTCTTGCTTCGTAAGATTTTAGGACTTACTAATAGTTGGGCCAAATCCTCTTTTCTATTTTTTAACCTTTTTAATTTAGCTCGAATCCATCTATCTGACTGATTGAATTGGTTAGCTGATGACATAAATTGACGAGTTTTCACCAAGTTGGGTGTGCTGTAAATAAGAATCGTTTCAAACATTTCTTGAAAAGGATTTGAATAGAGTGAAATTCCTTCTCCACTCTTCACTATCTTGTCGTTACTTATATCCCATTGAAAATTTAACCACCAAGGCTGAACATCATTAGGCCCAAGAGTTTGCCAAATAACAGGCCAAATGGATCTGAGCGATCTTGTGATTTTTTCTTTATTCCAAGTGAAGTGTATAGGTTGTTTAGAAGGTGGGTTCGCAAAGCCTAAATTCTGCCACAATCGATTGGTTACACTTCTTCTTGTTTGTCTCAAAGATTCATAATGTTTAACTATGCTGCTAGTAGAAGTTTTTGGCTCGCTCTTGATTCTCATCCGAGCAAGAAGTTTCTTTCGTTCGGTTTCATTAATGCTAATAAAATGAATGCTTACATCTTGACATGCCATCAAGGGGTTGTAAATGTATAGACCATATATTGTGGATAATAATTCCGATATAGAATTTATTCTTATTCCTATCATTCTATCAGAAAAACAAGTTCTTTCCGATCGTTGAGCCATAAAAATATGAGGGTCATTAGGCTTCGCAACAGCTATTTTTTCATCATCTTCTAACCAGAGCATGGTATTCCAATCACTAATCTTTTCATATAATGAATAATTGTGAGGTTGATAGATAGGTTCTGGTCTTCCGCAAACTAAGAAACATAAGATATATGGATCTTTCCCGATGTTAAATACATTTGTCACCCATTTAATTATGTCAGTGATGTATATTTTGATTATATTTAATTGGTCATTTATAAATACCAACAATTTTGCTAACAGCGAATTCTCTATTCGTCCGTATATATTGTTTTCTGCTTGTTGGACGATTTTTCTCAAATCTGTCAGCATTAAGTTGGCAGGTGACCAAGATTGCTTTGCAAAAGCAAGTTTTGTATCCTGTATACCTTCCTTCCTTTCTAATATATATGGCAAGATACAGTTGAAAATTACAGGACTTGCTGTTGGTGGTACGTTCTCTTGGATTTTACGATGGAGTTTGGAGTACCAATTTTTATTATTTGGGATAACGATATCCATTGGGTTTAGATTTTGAGTTGGAAATAAGACAGCATGGAAATTCCAATAATATTGTGTATATTTTGGATGCAAATCTGGACAATATTCTTGTCTTCTGTGATGGATTCGAAGATTGATCCTAAAAGGATCCAATCGCTTAGTCTTCCACAAAATAGAAAGCAGATTGGGTTTTTGCCGTGTGTAAAAAACTTCTTTAAAGGAATCAATCTCTAATTTTCTTCTGATTTTGTTTACGTATTTTTTGTTTAGATTTGGCTTCCAGACATTTCTAAATGTATTCATAACCATATAAGCATGAATTGCTAGATTTTTATATTGAATTATAAGCCATTCGATAACAGATTCAATCAACCTTCGGGTTGGTCTGTAAGACCAATAGTTTGGAGACATGCATTTTCGTCTCAGTCTATAATCCCATAGAAAGTTCTTTTCTAGGAAGCCTTTCTTGAGAGACTTCATTGTAAATCTTTTTCTATACCTATAACGTGGTACAAGTGCTTGAGGAGAGAATACAATCTTCACAAGTTCGGCTGGTTTTATCCATCCATCATCTTGTTGTATTTCCCATGGAGAGAAATCTTCGTTCTGGTAGGATGTGTTTGATGATTCTAGCATTTGTTTTATCCTTAAGAAATGCTCATACCAGTAATGATGTAGCAATAAAATTCTATCTCTTCGAATATTGTTGTTTATTTTCTTTATTACTTGAGATTTGTTTCTAGGGCTAAGATACTTTTCTTTTAATTGCTTAACAGACAAACTTTCAGCTCTGCTTTTTGCTACGATTTCGTCATATTTTAACTTATGAGGGAAGAGTCTCATGGCATCTACTAGATAAGATTCAGATAGTGGCCTATCCTTAAGTATTTCATATATGCTCCACCCTTTGAATAGATCATTCTTATGATTTTGGCATGGATTCTTACGCAAATTATTTAACTGAATTGTTAACCAATGTTTTTGTAAAGTAGGAGATGCAAAACGAAAAGCCATTTTTAAACGTTTCAAAGAACGTTTGATAGGATACAAAGTAACAGCATGTTTTGGCCTTTTTTTTTTTAGCCTTGCTTGTTCTCGCAAGGAGTGTTTTTTCTTCTCTGTGCTTAAATCGGACTGGCTTTTTCTCGTGTTCGTAAAACCCACTTTAACCCATGATGGAAAAAAATTAGGTTGATTCATGCTATCTAATGATAGATTGCTTATTGGCGTTGGTATATCATTTTGAATAATTGAAAGAATATCTTGAGATTCATTCTTTAGGTTGGATTTGAGTTTTTGAAACATAAAATTTCTGTTTTTTTTCATCTTCATTTGATGCCAAGGTGTATGCCAAGAATGGTAAGACTCCGCCATATTGTTTTGATAGCTATTGTATGGTGTTGTCAAAGATATTTCTTCTAACGTTTTTTTTTTTTCTTTTAATGCGAGATCGATTTTTTTTTTTTTGAATATAGAGTTTGTAAACCAATTTTCATCTTCTTCTTCTTTCTGCTCTAGTTGTAGATATGGTATATTGAAATACGAATAGGTCTTATTTTTGTCTTTTTTATTTAAATTCTGAAATTTTTGGATTTCTATCAGTTTCTCTATATCGTCATGTATATTTTCATCATTTTGGAACATCATTGGTGGTTGTTCTTTTAGTGTGGTCTTGTCTCCGCGGTAATATTGTAGGAATCGAAAAGAGGAAGAATCAATCTCAAATAAGGCCTCTTTCGTTACTATGTGCCAAGGAATATACTCTTTCTTACTGACAATATCAAAAAGATTCCATCTATTATTACTAAAAAACGGAATATTTTCTTTTAGGTTTTTTTCGTTGTTATCGTTTGTGTAAAAAAACGTTTCTTTTTTTCTGCACAAGACTTTTTCTCTTTCTTTTTGATACCATCCATTTTTATTCCACTTTCTTCTGAACGATATTATTCCTAGAAGGTTTGGAAAAGGACTGAATATATCTTGTATACGATCCCTAGGAGGTTTAATCGTTGAATACAAAATGTTTTTCAATTGTGTTTGTGTATCAAATGTTTCTTTTCCCATAGAATATAACCAGTCATCAAGAAAAGTTTGGATAGAGATCGCTGACAACCAATAAACATCAAAGAGTTTACTTCCCTTTTTGCCTGGTGGAGCCAACGCTTTTCTTTTTATTGTTTTTCTTTTTATTAATGGTATATACTTATCTGAGTCTTGCAAATCTTCTCTATTCCATTTTTGTTGTAATACTTTTGCTAGTTGAATTCTTTCGAATCTGTTCACTCTACCTTCATCTTTCCAGGTGTTTTGTACTGTATGATCAATAATGTTTTCAATAAAAGGATCAGATAGTTCATATATTCCTACTTCAATCATTCTTTTTATTATTTGAACGGTTAGTCGCCTTCTCCTTATAAGTCGTCTTTCCCTGCCTACATGTGAGAAACTATTGTCAATTTTATCAATTATGGGATTTATTCTATTTGGCATCGGATCAGATAAACATAGGAATTTTTGCAATACTAACGATATCTTGTTCCAGTAGTCATCCTCAGGAACTAATTTTCTTAAACTTATTTTGAATTGTCTTTCCGTGAATAAGATATCAGAAAAGTTTGTTTTCCAAGAATTTATTAAGAATAACCTGTTACGAATACAAAGTTTGAGTTGTTTTTTTTCTTCTTGTATATCTTGTCCTTCGATTCCTTCGATTCTTTCGATTTCTTCTTTGAGTGTTTCTTTGTCTCCTTTTATTGGCATGTCTATTTGTCGCAAATTGGACCAAGCCTGGTTTGGATATGATTCCTTTCCTTGCTTTTTGTGCTTGTTCAATTTTTGCTTCAATTTGGTAATGCTTACTAGTTTGTCCCGCTTGCTCGACAAATCTTGTTTAAGGTCTTTTATCCTACGTATGTTAGTTATGATTTTAAGTTGTAGACCCTTGATTCTTATGCTTCTGTTAACCCTTCGTCTAGGGTTAGACAATCTATGTGTTAGATCTATATCTTTGAGTCTTTTGTTTATGATTCGTAGTCTTTTTAGCTCTTTCGTCGCACTGTTCAACTTTCTCGACAAGTATTTTCTAAGGTTATATACTCCATGTCTTGTTCTATTTCTGATTCCTAATCTATCTCTGATTCCTAATTTATTTCTGCTTCCCAATTGTGGTCTTATTATTTTTGTTCTTATGTTTTTCAAAGGAAATTCGGATCTTTTAGGAAAAGAATATTGGTATTCATAATGTTTATTCATATGGATCTTAATGGAGTCATAATCCCCTTGCCAGCCTTCTTTTCCGGTCTTTGATTGTGGCAACTTGTAAGAATGAAAGAAATTGATAAACAATTTTTTATCGAATCCAGAGAATGTTATTTTTAAGAAATCCACCCATTTCTGTTGAGATAGTGTATTTATAGTCTTGTATGGCTTTAAGGAAGTCTCTTCTAAGCCTTTCAACCAAACAGGTATAAGTAAAAAAGGAAAAGAGGTATATTCTTTAGGCATTGAAGAAAGCTGACCTTTTAGCTGATGCTCTTGATGGATTGAAAAGAATTGGTTCGCTTCGTATTTGTTAGTGACTTTTGGTTGGAATGGAAGATACTTCCATGTTATTTCCAATCCTCTGTCTTTGAAATTATATGTTTTATTTGGATTTTCCATTTGCTTCGCGATTTTCAGTTGGCTTAAAGAGTTGAAACACCATGGCAATTGTTCTTCTAATGGTGGATGATTCAATAGGTTAATTCTTTTCGTTAATGTATCGGTAAGGTCTAAAAAAAATTGGGCCCATGAAAAACAAATACTTTTATTTAATACCAAAGACCAAGTTTCTGAGTAGCAAAATTTCTGTGAGTTGGCTTTAGTTTTTAGGCTAAGAATGAAATTGTTTATTTGATTATCTTCGGACCTCAAATAAATCTTCGAATCCGTATCTGCTTGCAAAACGCCCGGAGGGCGTTCGTGGTTTATACCTGATTTTATAAATAAGTCACTTTTTGGTGATGGTGGTAAAGGAGAGCGAAGCCCCCCCACTTTTTCAACCTCCTCAACTGAGAACCTCTCCTCAACAGATGATGGTTTTCCATTAATCTGCCAAATCATTCTTGGCTCCTCAGGAACGCCCGTAGGGCGTTTTTTCTCCTGTTTTTTTTCGCTCTTATAGCCTTTCAAAAAAGGTACAATATCTTGGGTACCAGGGCCTTCTCTATGTGGCTGCGAATCAACAAAAAATTCCCATTGTTCTTTTCTTTCTTCCTTGATGCTATAGTCTTCAGAGAAAGTTGAAAAGAATAGGTTTACAAGAGACACGGGACTCTCAACTAATCGTACTCCTGATATGTCTGGAGAGAAAATGTCGTGTAAAGACTCGGAAGAAGTTCTAATATAAGAATTAGAATAAACAGACAATAGACTCTTTATAGAATCTGTCTTACCTACGAAGGGGGGGCTGAATGGTTTTCTTGCATCTATTACTTGATCATTCCATCTTAATGATTGAAAGATTTGATCTAGTTTTTTTTCATCTACTATTTTCCTGACCCATCTTAAGGATTCTGGGATTTGAAATTGGGTATTTGTTTCATACAAAGTTGGCTTTTTCCCCATTTTTATTTTAGGTTCATCGCTAAGATAGTCCTGAGTAGCATAAAAATAAGTGTTTAACCAGCCAGTAGAAGCTCGCTGTACCTGAGCAGAATAATAAATAGAACGTTGGCAATAAGACATAATAGTCTCATCTATAGGATGCATAAACCTTTGCTTGACCAAGTCCTGGTTTTTATGTTTTTCCCAACTAAAATACTTGCTTTGTGGTTTCTTTGTTAGATGATTGAGTAATTGTGCAGCTACAGAGGTATGAAAAGTTCCATTCTTAGAATGTTGTATGGTGTTTCTTGTCTGACGAGCTGCATGGAAGAAGCGCAAATCTTGCCATCGATTTGTTTTATTCTCGTGTCCAAAACTCAGAATTCGCTGGTTTTGTAAGTGTACCTTTTCTTCTACCATAGCTTTTAGAATCAGTTCTGTACTGAGTGATTGTTCTTTTTTCATCTGATAAAGACGGCCATAAATAGGTAACCGTTGCTGAGTCAATACAGGGAACCATCGAGATAGTTCATTCTCTATGGTCACATGGGCTATTTGAGGTAGATTGGATAGCTTCAATCGATCTGGATCTCGCAAATGCCAATGATCTAATTGAAAAAACACTCCTAATATAACAATAGAAAAATTCACAGCCTTATGGATATGTTTTCTTAGTAGAAAATAAGTGAGTCTGGCGTTCCACTCAACCGACATTTTAAAAATTTGATTTAATATATGAAAGCCTAGACTGCCTAAGCCAAATCCTACCAAGGTACTTAAGATAAAAATAGGATATTGATTGTATCGAAAGGACCAGGCATGTATGATTCTTGATAACACGCTATAGGGTACTCTAGGAATAAGTAAATGACTTCCTAAGCATAAGAAGAAATATAAAGGAGCCCTTGGATCTCGTAAGGAGTGTACTCCAGGTCCTAACATTTTACGCATCAAATGAGGGTCATACAAAAAGCTTGTTTTGCTTATTAACAGACCTATTAGAAGCTCCCCAGTTACTTGCTTGAAAGTTATTACACTACCTGCCATCAACAAGAGGTAGGCAAACCAACTATTCAAAACACGCCATCTTAAAAGGAATGCCCCCCATTCAGTACACTCTAAGAAGAGAGTTAGACATTGGCCGATAAAATGAGCACTTATACATAGGATTCCTAAAAAATTTCCATGAAATAAGTAAGCTCGCATTGCAAGTAGGTGTGATGGGTGGACTGCCAATGAATTTAAAAATCCTAACACGAGTCCGATTAATGGTAACAACAAATTTTCATTCATATTATGATATCTCCCATGAAAAAAAATATAGGTAAATCTAAATGCGTCCGGAGGACGCAGGTCGGAACACTTGCTCTTTTCATTACAGCGAAAGAATTAATTTCCCGCTATATGTATCTAAGATTCAAAAGTCCAATCTGAAAATAATTCAAATAACATAAGGACATTAATGCCTTATCCAAGAGAGGCGAGGGGCTTTGCTCCCTTCGCCCGCCTTATTGAAACATGGTAGATTATAGTGATCTCATATCTAAATCTTCTCTATATTTTGTCTATCGTTGATTTATATATGAAGAAGAACAACGACTCAAATTATTATGGTATTTGGTTTATACGAACGCAGGAAAATATAATTTTTTTGTTTTTATTTTTAACCAACGCAAGTTTCTAATGTAGTTTATTATGTATTGGTTTATATAAAAAAATAGATTTTTTAAAAAAGCTCTAAAAGATGAGGACTCATCCCTATTAAAGCAATAGTAATCGAAGAACGCCCTGCGGGCGTTTCGGGTATAGTTTGATTTCATATTTCCTCTTATTTTCTGTTTCGATTAAGATTAAAAGGACAAGTCTTTATTTTATTGTTCTATCAATCATGTCACTTGTTTTTTGTGTGAAGCAACCTCTGTAAGATGATGGTGGTAGCACCGCTTCTTTTTTCTTTTTGTTTAATCAATAATCGTTGGAATGAATCTTATTTATTATTCCTATCTGTTGCATATTCGAATGAATAGAATAGTTCATACATAAGCTGTATTGCTGTATTAAAGGTTTCTTTTGTCACTTTATATGAATGTTCTGTTGGACCTACGAAAAATACTCCATCGTAGGTTTCACACATCCAAGTGGTAATGAATTTAAAATCTTGTAGAATAGAATAATTTATCATAGCTTGGGTTACATTACGAGCTATTTCATTAAATTCTTGGAAATAAATACAATACTTCAATTATTCCGGCAAAAGACCTAAATTTTTTTGTAAAACTCTTAAGGATACCATCCGATCATGACTCCATCTGTTCCACTCAATAAAGAATAATATGTGCACATTTTCACAGCAGGTTTTCTGTAAACATCTGATTTCCCTGCTACTTCGAATTCCTCCCGACTATGATTCCATAACTCTATTCCCTCAATGGCGTGCTGAAGAGCTTCTAGGTGATTAGGGTATAATCCAAGTAAAATGGAAGTGTAACAGCTTACAATATCGCAATATCGAGTTCTATGAAAAGAAATCCTTGATGTCGGGTCTCTTATGCCATAATTTGGTCAATTTTGTCTCTCACTATTTTTTTGTATTACTTATGGTTTTTCCATATGACTGTGGAATAATACAAGGATAGTATTTCAACAGTGTATATATATATGGAATTCTTCTAAATTTTTGGATCTGTCTGATTCCGCTAGAAATAATTGTTGCGACTCGATTCTTGATAAGGTCCCGAATCGACTTTTATATTTATTATATATTCTCCTACCAGAGATTCTAAAAGAAATTTTTCAATTGGGAAATAAAGATATTTTTTTATATTTTGTAGATAGAATTTTACTAGTTTTTTATCCATTTGTATGACCCAATTGAAAATCCTGGGAAGTTCCCGAGTAAGGGTAAGGGCATCCTGCCATCTACCGTAGGCATGATAAAAAAGAGGAGTTCTAACTTTTGATACATAGTTAGCTTTAAATGTCCTTATTCTTCAGCGTCATCTTCTTTAATGGCTAGACGACTGTTTCCTATAAGTAAAACGAACCCTTTCAAAGTTAACTCAAAAGAGCCTTCATTTGCCAAGAATCAGATTCTATCAACTTAGAATGATATGATATATTTATATTAAACAACCTTGCATCGAATGCCCTACGGGCGTTTTATAAATGGTAGTTTATTTTTGATGGCTTGAAAACTCAATAGACCTAAACTGTGTCTCATCAAAAACTAAACTCAGGAGGTTGGGGAGGGAATTTATTTATTACCCTTGACCACCACCTTTTTATCAAGAAAAGAGTTCCATGGGCCAATGATCTGTTTGGATAGAGAAGGAACCCTATGATATTTTATTCAAGATATTGGGAAACGTTCAATGGAAAAGGGGGGCGAAGGGCGCGAAGCCCCCCCCCGCTCCCCCAAATTGATATCTTGTCTAGAAATAAAAAATAGGAACCTGAAAGGCGCCCATAAAGCGCCCGGCGCCCGCAGGGCGTCAATGGTTCCGATAAGAAGCCCAGGTTTTTGTTTTTTTTGCATGAGTTTGGCCATGTTGAATCTGTTCTGCCCAAAAAGGGGAGGTTCCAACATGTTACCATCACAATACAAAACAAGTTTATAACAATGCTTACTACCAAAACAGATCCTATGATAATTAGCATGGGACCTCAACATCCTTCCATGCATGGCGTACTCAGATTAATCGTAACTTTAGACGGTGAGAACGTAGTAGATTGTGAACCTATACTAGGTTATTTGCATCGTGGTATGGAGAAAATTGCCGAAAATAAAACTGTTCTCCAATTCTTGCCCTACGTTACTCGATGGGATTATTTGGCCACCATGTTTACAGAGGCCATTACTGTCAATGCACCGGAGAAATTAGCGAATATTGAAGTACCAAGAAGAGCTAGCTATATCAGGGTTATCATGCTAGAACTCAGCCGAATCGCATCCCACCTGTTATGGTTGGGACCATTTATGGCTGATATAGGCTCCCAAACTCCCTTCTTCTATATTCTTCGTGAGAGAGAGATGATTTACGATCTTTTAGAATCTGCTACTGGGATGCGTATGATGCATAATTATTTTCGTATTGGAGGCGTAGCAGTAGATTTACCTTATGGGTGGATAGACAAATGTTTAGATTTTTGTGATTATTTTTGGCCTAAAATAGACGAGTACGAAAGGTTGATCACCAACAATCCCATTTTCCTTAAGCGAGTAGAAGGAGTAGGTATTATTCATTGCGATGAAGCAATCAATTGGGGTTTATCAGGACCCATGTTAAGAGCTTCTGGTGTACCATGGGATCTGCGTAAGGTAGATCACTACGAATGTTATGATGAATTAGATTGGTCTGTTCAATGGGGGACAGGTGGAGATTGTTTAGCTCGATACCTTGTCAGAATGGGAGAGATGAGACAATCTATCAGAATTATACAACAAGCATTGAAAGCTATACCCGGAGGCCCCTATGAGAATTTAGAAGCTCGTCGTTTAAGTCAAGGCCGAGATTCTAAATGGAATGCTTTTGAATATCAGTTTATTAGTAAGAAATCATCACCAACCTTTAAAATGCCTAAACAAGAGCATTATGTGAGGGTAGAAGCACCCAAAGGAGAGTTAGGAGTTTTCTTGATAGGAGGGGGCGAAGCACCCCCGTGGAGATGGAAAATTCGACCTCCAGGATTCATCAATCTACAAATCTTGCCTGAACTCGTACATGGCATGAAGTTAGCAGATATTATGGCAATATTAGGCAGTGTCGATATCATTATGGGAGAGGTAGACCGTTAATATCTATCATATAACACAGGGGTATTTTCATTTTTTTATTTTTATCCACGACGTATACTTCAATGATGCATAGTTTAGACGCATTTTATGGAACAATTTATTAATCTTATCGATTTTGATATCATTAAAGATATCATCCGTTTATTTTGGATGTTGATACCGATCTTAGTCCTTCTATTAAGCATAACATTAGGAGTTTTAGTAATTGTGTGGCTGGAAAGGAAGATCTCTGCAGGAGTCCAACAACGAGTTGGACCGGAACTGGCAGGCCCATTAGGCATTTTGCAGGCTTTAGCAGATGGTTTCAAATTGTTGCTAAAAGAGGACATCATGCCTTCTAAAGGAGATGCGTGGTTGTTTGGCTTAGGCCCTGCTATCGTAGTAATCCCCGTGTTTTTGACGTATCTCATCATACCTTTTGGGCCCAGTATGGTTTTAGGAGATATCGGAATCGGTCTATTTTTTTGGATCGCTATTTCTAGTATTGTTCCAATTGGTTTGTTGATTTCTGGCTATGCATCGAATAATAAATACTCCTTTTTAGGAGGATTAAGAGCTGCTGCCCAATCGATTAGCTATGAAATTCCTTTGGCCTTATGTGTGCTATCTATCTGCTTACTCTCAAGCAGTTTGAATCCAATAGAGATTGTAGAGAAACAATCTCGTTATGGATTCATAGGTTGGAATGTCTGGCGTCAACCTATAGGATTTATAGCTTTTTTTATATCCTGTTTAGCCGAATGTGAGCGATTACCTTTTGATTTACCAGAAGCAGAAGAAGAACTGGTAGCTGGCTATCAAACCGAATACTCTGGTATCAAGTTTGGTCTTTTCTACGTAGGTTCCTATCTTAGTTTGTTAGCTTCTGCCTTGCTAGTAGTTGTGCTTTATTTAGGGGGGTGGTGTGCTCCAGTACCACACTTCTTCTCTTTGGAAGTTTTTTCTATTGATACAGAATCTTATAGCTTATCTGGAAGTTTAATTAATCATTTGGAGGATTTAGTTTGTACTTTGTTTAAGGCCTATATTTTTATTTTTGTAGCTATTTTAACACGTTGGACTTTGCCAAGAGTACGTATTGATCAATTACTTGATTTAGGATGGAAATTCCTTTTACCTGTATCGCTCGGCAATCTTTTGTTGACTGCCTGCTGTAAGATTGCCTTTGGATAGGTTAACATGGGGTTTAGTAACGTAAAAAAAGGGAGAAAAGCAATGTTTCCGATGATTCATCAAGCTTTAGGGTATACACAGCAAGTCTTCCGAGCTGCTCATTATCTCGGGCAAGGCTTCTTGGTTACATTAAACCATGTGGACCGATCTACAATGACTATTCAATACCCCTACGAGAAATTAATTCCCTCTGAGCGTTTCCGAGGTAGAATCCATTTCGAATTTGACAAATGCATCGCTTGCGAAGTATGTGTAAGGGTATGTCCTATCAACTTACCTGTCGTTCATTGGGAGTTTCAGCCTCTCCGTAAAAAAAAGCAATTAAAAGCATATAGCATTGATTTTGGTGTATGTATATTTTGTGGCAATTGTGTAGAGTATTGTCCTACCAATTGTTTATCTATGACAGAAGAATACGACTTATCGGTATATGATCGTCATGAATTAAACTACGACAACGTTGCTCTAGGGCGTTTGCCTACATCTATAGAGAATGATCCCATCACAGAACCTATACTAGGGCTTGCCTCCTTGCCTAAAGGATTTATGGAGGGACATTCCAATCAAAAGAATGTAACAAGAATGGATTCATTAGGTAATCCATAAGAAAGAGTCATCCATTATAGGAACCCCGTCATTTCAAATCAGATCATGTAACAACATTGTGAAAAAAAAAATTCAAGGTTATCATCAAAATGACAGATTTAGTATTTACTGACACATTAGTTGGGACTGTCGTTGAAGTCATTACACTCATTGCAGCTTTGGGAATCGTCTTGATGCCTAGTTCTATCTATGCTGCGTTGTGCTTAGGCATCACTTTAATCTCTATAGCATTCATCTATCTGCTTTTAGATGCAGACTTTTTAGCTGCCGCACAAATACTAATATATGTAGGGGCTATCAACGTGCTTATTGTTTTTGCTATCATGTTAGTGAACCAAGGTGGTAGTGGTGAAAAGGGGGGTGAAGGGCGGGGTGGCTTTGCCACCCTTCGCCCCGCCCCCCCATCCCCTTCAACCTCCCCAACAGGTGCAAGTACTCCATTAGGACAAAAACCATGGCGACACAAGTCTTTAGCTGTTATAGTTACTAGTCTTTTGTCTATACCTTTAGCATTAGCAAGCAATCAATCACAATGGACTCTGAAAGGGATACAGTTGACTAAGGACTGGGCACCCCTTCATCCAACAAGCTTGATTGGAGCCCATCTATTTCAAGATTTTTTATTGCCTTTTGAGGTTCTATCTTTTTTGCTTCTAGTTGCCTTGATAGGAGCCATACAAATGGCTCGTATTAGCCCGGGGGAAGCCAACGAAGAATAAATAAGAGAGTCATCCCAGCAGAGTTGGTTATATCTAACAAAGAACAAATTTGGGTATGCCTTTTCTTTCACTATGATTGATCTTGTCATATGGCAGCAATCCTGTATTGAGTTATGATGTCATGGTTCCAAAAACTTTTTTTACATCACAAGAATAAAATATTATGAGTTTAAACAACTTGCTTACACTGAGTGGTTGCCTTTTTTGTTTAGGATTGTATGGTCTCTTAACAAGTACGAATTTAGTGAGAGCCTTAATTTGTCTAGAAGTGGTTTTGAATGCGGTCAATTTAAATTTTATGTCTTTCTCTGCATTTTTAGATAATGAAGAGGTAAAAGGACAAGTGTTCACACTTTTTGTTATTGCTATTGCAGCAGCAGAATCTGCCATTGGATTAGCTATATTGTTAACTATGTATCGCAATAGGAAATCTATTGAAATGAATGGACTCAACCTCTTAAAATGGTAATTTAGACCAAATTCTCAAAACGCCCGCAGAGAGTCGGGGTTATGGTGGTAACCAGGGGAAAACCCCCACCTCATTAAGTAGTACCTCTTTCAACCTCCTCAATAGAGAAAACCCAAAAGGGCGTTACGCCCTTTTGAGTAGTGCCTCCTCTATAAACTGAGTAGTGCCTCCTCTATAAACTGATAGAGTTGTGTTTCAATCCAATACGGACCAGGAGGGATTTGAACCCCCGACACCGTGGTTCGTAGCCACGCGCTCTCATCCACTGAGCTACAAGTCCTGTCCAGACTAAAATATGCTATCTTTTTTTTATCAATAGATAGCATATTTTAATCTCAATTGCAACTATTGAATCAGAAACAAAATAGCGTCTGATTCAACAGCGAGGGCGTCCAGTCGTTTTTCACCTTCAACATGTTTTCCAATGAAGCGTGACGCAGTAACGTACTTACGTATTTTATTGTATCAAGCGAAATAGATTTTTTAATAGAAAAATAAATATTCCATTCATTCTGGTTTCTATTGCAACAATGGGAGGAAAAGCCACCTTCTCTTCGCCCCCCTTAGAACATCTTTTTTTGTGCCCGTAGTATTATTTCCTATGAAATAACAAAAAGATATAAAAAAACTACGTCGGGAGTTACCTTTTGATTTATTCGTTGTAGTTGTAATATAATATAATAGAGTTAGAATAGAATTAGAATAGAATTAGAATTATAATCTAATAGAATTAGAATCTAATAGAATTATTATATAATATAATAGAATTAGAATATAATAGAATTATTATATAATATAATAGAATAAGAATATAATAGAATTATTATATAATAAAATTAGAATATAATAGAATTATTATATAATATAATAGAATAAGAATATAATAGAATTATTATATAATAAAATTAGAATATAATATAGTACAATCAGAATATAATAGAATTAGAATATAATAGAATTAGAATATAATAGGTTCACTTTATTGTTTAATTCCACTAGGAGGGAATTATATGTTTACTTTATTGTCTAATAATGTGACTCCAGTATGTACATTAGGTCGTACTTTCTGTCTTTTACTCAGACATAACGGCCAATGGTTAGCAAAATCTTCTTTTAATGCCAGGATGGAAATGCTAGATCCTCTTCTAGATATTACATGGGAAGACACCCTTGACGGGTGGAATATGATATTCTTAGGAGGCGATCTGATAGAAGAAATTGAATTTTCAGAATTAATCGCAAAGTTCTTGCTTCCAGCTGTGTTGAATCCTTTTGATCATACCCGTTTTTGGTTAGTGGTTATAGAATTATTGTTTCCATCAGCTACTATATGGAAATATACGGGTAAAGCCCGCCTTTTCGTTGCGATCTTTCAAGTGGGGGTGGCAGGAGTAAAAATTGTAATACATTTTATTAAATATATATTCAAATAAATTTATTTGAATATATATATATTAAGCAAAGCGTTTTCAAATGGAAAGATTGGATATAGATACGATATGTCACATGCTGTGAAAATTTACGATACATGTATTGGTTGTACACAATGTGTAAGAGCTTGTCCTACAGATGTCTTAGAAATGGTTCCTTGGGATGGATGTAAAGCTAAACAAATAGCTTCTGCACCCAGGACAGAAGATTGTGTAGGTTGTAAAAGATGTGAATCAGCTTGTCCTACAGACTTTCTGAGTGTGCGTGTTTATTTAGGTACTGAAACAACTCGTAGTATGGCTTTAACATATTAATGGGTTATCATATAAACCTGTCATTTTAAAATACTATGGAGAATCGAGTTCCCCAGATGTAAGTCAACTTGAATGATTCTGTTCAATTCTCCAGGCTCATACACCATTCTATTGATCATTAAAAGGGGGCCCGGTGGCGAAGCCCCCGCATAAACAGAGGATGTCTATATTATGCAAAAATATGTGCAAAGCGAAAATTTGACTAATTGAAAAAAATTGAACGAGGAATTTAAAAGATTAAATGATCCACTCAATGGTGAGCGAAAACGATTCCAAAAGAACTGGGCGTCCCTTCCATTATTGTGTTTTTGTTTGTTCCTCAAGGGAGTTTTTGGGTGCGTAGTATTCCTTTTGCGTACAAGTTATTTTGCTGGTGAAGGGGAAAGCCCCCATACTCCAATTGATCTTTTAAGAAAAAACGATGTATTTTTTCAATATTTTATGTTTTTATATATGTGCGGTGCTCTGTTGAGTTTTCTCATAAACTTTCTATCATAATTATTTTCATTGATATTGAAACTTTGCAAACTACAAGGACTAAGGACCCCTTCATTTTTTGTGAAAGAATGCTTTCATTTCTATTCAAATCATCATTGTTCGCTTCATGCAAATCAAAAGATCCATTTATTCCAAAGTCTACTTCAAAAGGTACAAAAGGTTTATTGAATACAAATACAAACGTAGTCCGGTCGATTCCATCATTAATGAATAAATTTCAAACACGCCTACAAAGATTATATAATGAAGTTTTATACATGTTTAAATTCAAAACAAAAGATTTAGGCCCTTTGAAAATTTTATTTGTTCTTTTAGGTTTTTTTCAAGCAACCGCACTATCTACTATACTAGGACAAACTGGAGATTGGGATGTATTAGTATCAGGTGCCTTAGTAGCTTTAACCGAATTTCTCAGTTTTTTATTTTATACAAGCATGAAATTAGAACGAGATGAAAACGCCCGCAAGGCGTTCCAGAGGTTTAATCCTTGGTCCATTCCATGTTTTAGTCATGTCACTGACTTTAAAAATTTAGATTTTGATATCTTTTTAGATTTGATAAATCAATGGAAAATAGGTTTAATATATGGTCTTTTTGTTGATTCATTCAAATTAGGTAGTTAAAGCCCGTAGGACAACCGGCGCTCGCAGGGCGTTCTCGGATCTTCGTCGTTCACTTCACCGAGTGTTCTTCCGAGAGAAAATTAGGTAGTAAAACCTCTATCAGAGGCAATCTCCTTTAATCTCCTTTTGGATACGCAAAAAATCGATTCCAGTTATTTGTTCTCTACAAATTGGAAATTGGTTTCACATAGGTATAGCAATCCTGAATTTTAGAATCAATTTGCAAATCGAAAAGATCCGCTTATAAACTTATTTTATCAAAAAAGATAATCTATCTCTCTCGCAGTGAGGCAAAAACATTAAAACATTACTAGGCTGCTTGTTTTCAATTTTCTCCAGACAAACCCCAATAAATGATTTCGTATAATTTCCTTAGGAAGAAAAAAATGATAAAAAAAGCAAAGCGTTTTTGAACAGAAAAATTGGAGTAGATACTATCAATCCTTTTCATTATGTAGGTTTTTGTCATTATTAATGATTGTAAAAGTTTTTTTTCTCAAAGTCAGTATATCACAATATATGAACCCAGCCTATTTTTTGATTAAGATCCTTCGCGTAGGATTTATAGAAATAAAAGTTGAAAAACTTATTGTTATATAGTGTATTTTAATATATAGATTTTTGTGAACTTATCTCTTTTCTTATGTATTGTATCTTCGATATCAAAATTTTTTAGGTGTAGGTCCCATTTAGCAAGATAGGAACTACTGTGTGCACTTAAAATGATCTCTATGAATCAATTCCCTTGGCTAACTGCCATTGTTATTTTTCCTTTGTGTGCTGGTATTTTTATACCTTTGATAAACAATAAAGGTAATCAAAGTATTAGATGGTTTACTTTAATGGTTTGCTTATTAAATTTTGTTTTCATTCTTTATGTTTTTAATAAATATTATGATCCTGAATATGGTTTCATACAATTAAGAGAAACTTTTCCGTGGATAAAAAATTTAAACATAAATTGGTCTTTCGGACTTGATGGGCTTTCTATGCCTTTGGTTTTACTCACAGGCTTTATTACTACATTATCAACATTAAGTGGTTGGCCAATCACTCGTTATCCCAAATTATTCTATTTTCTTATGCTTGCTATGTATAGTGGACAAATAGGTATTTTTGCTGCTCAAGATTTTTTCTTGTTTTTTCTTATGTGGGAATTAGAATTAATTCCTATTTATTTTCTAATATCCTTATGGGGAGGTAAAAAAAGATTGTATGCAGCAACAAAATTTATTATCTATACTGCAATAGGATCACTTTTTATTTTTCTTGTTGCTTTTAGTATGGCATTCTACGGTGATGTTATTACTTGGGATTTTAATGAATTGACCAGAAAAGACTTTCCTTTAAGTGTGGAAATATTGCTTTATATAGGCTTATGGATTGCTTTTGGTATTAAAATTGCAGCAGTTCCTCTTCATACATGGTTACCAGAAGCTCATGGTGAAGCTCACTCTAGTACTTGTATGTTATTAGCAGGAATTTTATTAAAGATGGGAGGATATGGATTAATCCGTATTAACATGCAATTGTTGCCTCATGCTCATGCATATTTATCACCTTGGTTAGTTATTATTGGTGTAATAAACATTATTTACGCCGCTTTTACGTCATTCGCGCAAAGAAATTTAAAACGTAAAATTGCTTATTCTTCCGTGTCTCACATGGGATTCGTTCTCATTGGAATAGGGTCTTTTAGTGATGCTGGTTTAAATGGTGCTATTTTACAAATGGTATCTCACGGTTTGATTGGAGCTGCTTTATTCTTTTTAGCTGGTAGTACCTATGATCGGATGCGTACTGTTGTATTAGAAGAGATGGGAGGGATGACTCATTTAATGCCAAAAATGTTTACTCTCTTTACTACTTGTGCTTTAGCTTCATTAGCCTTACCAGGTATGAGTGGGTTCGTTGCAGAATTGATGATTTTTTTAGGTTTTCTATCTAGTTCTTCTTACCATATTGGTTTTCGAATTTTTATTACTTGTTTAGAAGCGATAGGGGTTATTCTCACTCCCATATATTTATTATCAATGTTGCGTCAAATCTTTTATGGTTTGAACGGTTCTTTAGGGATTCGTACCCAACAAGTCATGGATATAGGTCCCCGAGAGATATTTATATTTAGTTGTCTTATTTTACCTACAATAGCGATTGGTTTTTATCCTCAATTAGTGACGAAATTATATGCTTCTACTGCAGAAAAAATTGTAGAAACAGCCATATCTTCAGAAAAAATTCTAATTTTAGGGGACCAACTAAGAATTTCATCAGCTAAAAAAATAGTGCTCGACAGCTTGTTGTAAACTCGTCACTCACTAGGAATTTCCAGTAAATTTTTCATCCTTGCTTTTATCACATGATAGTAGTACTGCAATTACAATTTTCGACAATCATTAAGTTTGTCAAGTCTTTCTAACTTCCTGAACTTTTCTAATTTATTCACCCTCCTTCCGCATGAATCCAGAATTAAATAAATTAAAACCCACAATCTTATTTTTTATTTAAGATGGAAACGAGAAATAAAATAAAAGTAAGTTCTCTCCTAAGGGAATCATCCCCCTATTATGATTTTAATAAAATACATTAGCTGTTACAACCGCAAATAAAAGGAAACTGGCCATGGAAATTACAATGGTAAAAAGATAGTTTTGCACAAGGCCAGTTTCCCAATATTTAACATTTTCTCCTGCAAAAATAGATAGAACTCCTAGACCATTAATAGTTGAATCTATCCACCATTTATCTATTCTAAGTGTAGAATAGGCAAAGCAACGATTCCATTGAATCCAAGTATTGTCATATAAATTATCTATGTACCAACGACTATAAGAAGCTTTATAATAGAGATTAGCCCTTTGCACTAAGATGTTCATTGGTATAATAGGAATAAAGTACGTTAAAATACTGATAGTAATACCCAAGAATGCTATACCGATAGAACTGCTTGATGATGGAATAAATTCCATAAAATTTAGTGTTTCTGTTTTCGCATCCCCTAACCACTGTCCAAAAAAATTTGCAAATGGAGACTCTAAAAATCCTATAAAAATAGTAGGGATTACTAACAGAATCAAAGACAAAGTTATATATGGACCTGATTCGTGAGGCAAAATATTATTTTTTATGAGTTTTTCATCATTAACAAAGATATCTTTATCGAGAATAGACTCTTTATTTTTATTAAATAGAAAAAAACCTTCAAAAGTTAATAAATAGATACGGAACATATAAAACCCTGTAAGCCCTGCAGTGAGCCAAGTTATTCCCCAAAGAAATAAATTATTATGCCATGCTGCACTTAATATTGCATCTTTTGACCAAAAACATGAAAAAGGAGGTATACCACAAATAGATAATGTTCCTATTAAAAATGTGATAGTAGTTATAGGCATATATTTTCTAAGTCCTCCCATTAAAAACATATTTTGAGTATATATGGGATTCCAACCTATTATCGATTCCATACTATGAATGACAGAACCAGCACCTAGGAACAATAAAGCTTTAGAATAAGCATGAGTCACTAAATGAAATAATCCTGCAGTATAAGATCCTAATCCTATTGCCATGATCATATAACCTAATTGGGAAATAGTAGAATAAGCTAATGCCTTCTTTAAGTCTATTTGGGTGAGTGCAATACTAGCTCCTAAAATTGCTGTCAATCCACCTGTCCATGCTATTATATTCATAACCAAGTCTAATTGTGAAAAAATTGGAAACAACCTTGCAACCAAAAACACTCCTGCAGCTACCATAGTAGCTGCATGAATTAATGCTGAAATGGGAGTTGGACCTTCCATTGCATCAGGCAGCCAAATATGCAAAGGAAATTGTGCAGACTTGGCAATAGGACCTAAGAATAATAAAATTGAACATAAAATAGGAAAAAATAAATGAATTCTATTGTTTAAAATTAAAATATGTAAACGTTCTGCTATTATTTGAAATTCAAAACTCCCTGTGATCCAATAAAAACCTAAAATGCCTAATAGTAATCCGAAATCGCCAATTCTATTAGCAATAAAAGCTTTTTGGCAAGCTTGTGCTGCACTCGGACGAGTAGCCCAGAAGCCTATTAATAAGTAAGAACACATTCCTACTAATTCCCAAAAAATATAAATTTGAATTAAATTTGGACTCATAACTAGTCCTAACATACTAGCTGTAAACAAACTTAAATAAACTAAAAATCTTACATAGCATTAGAATAGTAATTTTTTTATTCCTTCTTAAGAACCTGACTTAAAAATATTCTTTTTATCAGGCTCATATAAAGATTGCATTCTATTAATTTATAAATTATTTAGTGAGTTTATCACTATGTGATAAAAATTGAAATTTCAACAAATTGTTAATAAATAACTAACATAAATATACTGCAATCTTTTTTATTTTTATCCAGTTGGCATATACTATTACAATATATAATTTATCCAATCTTTTTATAAATTGGCTTTTGCTGGTGGATTGATCTTTTATTCAAATTGATAAACATTGAAACTCCTTCAGACATTCTGATGAGATATAAAAAACAGTCATATTGTTTATCTTTGAATTTATTTTATGGGATTTTTTTAATATATAAAAAAGGATTAAACTTTACTTTTATAAGTGTGCAAAAAATATGCTTCAGGAAGTATATTTTTTGATTGAACAACAAATCAAATAGATGAATTTCTTATTCATTAATTTTTAATTTTATTATCCTAAATGATATATTCTTTTAAAGTTTTTTCAATTTATTGGTTATAATCTATCCCTTTATTCTATTTTAAAAACTACATCTCATTCACGCTACATAAATTTTTATTACTAAAAATTTATGGTGAATTTAGTAGATTTAATTTTAATTTAAAATTAAATCTTTATCTTTAATATTTCCTTACAAATCACACCCTGATCATAAAACATGTATTCATTGCTATATATCATAACCAAAAACGCTATTGTTGTCACGACTATTAACATAACAGTAGTAAGCGAATCAATTAAAAAACCAATTTCCAGTTGAAAATCTCTTGTTAGCATCCACTGTAATAAAAATTTATACGTATGTAGATTTTGGATTTGATTTAATAGAAGAATAATTGACAAAATCATTGATATAAACATACTAACTAAAATATAAATATTATGCCAATTATATATGCTTTGAGCCACATACCGAAAACCAATTAAATTAATTCCTACTAAAATAGCTGCAAAAAAAGGCAGCATGGGAACTAGCCAAATGTGTTCATATACTGATTCTATCATAATGTATTATTTCAAATAACAATGATTCATATAAAATGATGTTTTAAAAAAAATCATACGCTTTACTATATAAAGAGTGTAAATATATGATTACATAATAAAATTCATAATCATAATTCTATTTTTTATAAAGTTGCATGAATACAACCTTATAAAACTCTTTTATTTTTCAACATTTCGAAAAATAACCATTAACTCAATTGATAAATTCTAAACTATAGTTTAATCTCATCAAAGTTTAGTCTCATAAATTTTGGAGATTTTATTCACATTTAAATATTTTATTCATTTATAGACCTCCTGTATATTGAATTCAAATTTTTATTAATATTGCAAATCTACGTTCCCATGAAAAAATATCAAAATGTTAAACTTCCCTGAAGAAAATAAAAAAAATGTAATTATTAAATATAAAGATTTTTTTATTGTTTTTTCAAAACCAATACATTTGAATTCTAGTCAAACTTTATGTTTTAAAATTGAATAAACGCCATTGATCTCATTTAGGTATAGCTCATTAGTTTAGATTAAAAAAATGGCATTTTTTTAGAAACTATATTCGAGATAAATAGATCTTTATTTATGATTATTTGAGACAAATAATTTTTTTTGTAAAAAAGATAATTTAATGTTATTGATAGTACTATAACGGTTTAAAAACACAATAACTTTGCAAATATTTTTAATAATTAATATTTTACAATTATATGATTCATTAGAATTAAATAATTTTTCTTGAAACAAAAGCATTTTAATATACAAATAGGAGATAATCTCTGTTATTTTGATTCTTTTTTAAAATTAACAGATACGTATTATGGTATAATGAGTCACTCAAATCATTTAAAAATTGTCAATATTTTTTTCTAAAGATTTTTTTTTCAAATAAAATTTTTTATTTTTCTTCTATATTTGTTTTAACTTCCAAAAGAAATCTTTATAGTAATGATTTTTTTTAGACTTTCAAGAATCAAATCAACCCTATCCTCATTTCTAATTTTAGGACTTATAATTAAATAAAAAGATAACCAGATTTAATGACTTGAAATCAAACCAAAGGTTTTGAAATAAAAACAATATATATTGTTAAAAAATAATAGAGTCAGCAAAGAAAATTTAAGAATGAACTATTTCTTCATATATATTCTTTTAAAGGTTTAAATCAAAATCACATGTATTAATATTTATCTATTGATAAATTATTTTTTATTTGCAGTTTTCTGATGATTAAAGTAAAAATTATTTTTTTTACTGAATAAACAATGAATTAGCTTAAGGTATTATTGATTTTATGATACTTCAAATTTTATCCAGAATCAAGTGAAAAATTTTTTAAAAAATCAATGAATTTTTCATCAAATCTCTATTTTGTAGTTTTATATGTATTTTTAGTCAATTTTGTAGTTTTATATGTATTTTTAGTCAATTACTTAAAATGAAATACATAGAATTACCCAATTTTCAAAAAATAATCATGAATATTCTATTCTTCTATAATCTTTTATTAGCATCTTCAAATTAAGACATATAATGTGATTATATGTTTTTTTATTCATTAGTCTACTAGTTACAATAGAACTAGAATATAGATTAAATATGAATTAAAAAAAACATAATTAAACAAAGTGTTTTCAAATGGAAAAATTAGAGATATTCAAAAAGTAAATATTTGAAATATCATGAACCATGAATATCAAAATAAATTGAGTCTATACATTTTATGTTTTAAATTTGTTTTCATTATAGATAACGATTAAAAATGTATAAAAACCTTTACTGCGATTATTAAGATAATAATAAATAAGATGTTCTAGAATCCTGTAAACTATTTACAGTTGGTTTAACATCATAACATTATTCAAATTCTCATTAAAGATAACCTTAGAAAAACACAGAATTTAAAACACCTAAAATTAAGAATTAATTATATCAATACTTTATAAAAGTATATTGTATTCATACAATAGTTTTTCAGCAGTGTCTGTTTTCTTTTTGCATATTCATAAAAGTATTCTTTTCTATGGATCGTTATGTAGATAACTCATTCGTAGTGTGTTTCTGTTCTTTATCAAATAGTTTAAGAGTTAGAAAAGTTTTTTGCGAAAATATTTTATTAATTTTAAATAAAAAAACTCATTATGATCTTCTTCTATATCGGAATCGGCCTGCAAAAAAGATATTATCAGAATAATAATCTTATGAAATTTGGTTGTAAAAAATAAAAAATAATGTGGTTCTAAAAACTATCCAAATTGCAATTATAAAATGATATTATTCTGATTAAACAAATTTTCATTGGTCTTTTAGGATCCAGTGTATGGTTTTTAGATAAATGAATTTAAAAGATTGAAAAACAATATAAATACAAGTCTTGTCATTTAGATCTGCATTTTCATTAGATACCAATATGTAAAAAAAAAAGTAAACATTAGATTCTTAATATTTTACAATCTTGGTTTCAATCAGATTTAGATCACAAAACAAGCTAAAAACAATGACTCAGATAATAATAATGTAGATGATAATGAAATTTATGGTACTCCAGATAGATTTTTTATTATCAACATTTTCGTTTGTAACAATAAATTTTTAAAAATTAATTATATAAAAATCAAAAACAGATATTAATAAAAAATAATACATTTATAAAATAATATATTTTTAGTTTAAAAAAGAAAAACTATACTATACTTTCGCTTGATAAGATGCCGCCATGGTGAAATTGGTAGACACGCTGCTCTTAGGAGGCAGTGCTTATGCATCTCGGTTCAAATCCGAGTGGCGGCAAGTTTTTTACATATTCAATTTTTATTATATCTTTTTTGTATTATAAAAATTTTCATTCCATATCTTAATTTTATTTGAATTATTGACCATACAATTAATCATAGTTTATCAAACAAATGATATCAGATTTTGTTCCACTATTAAAAATTTCATCACTATTAACATTATTTATATCTGTTTTATTCTATGGATATAGTATGTTATACGATTCTGCTAAAAAAAAAAAATCGTATGGAAGATTAGGGATGCTTATATCTAGTTTTCTGATTATTAGTTTATTAATCATAAGAGGTTTTAATTTCGGATATATTCCTTTTAGTAATTTATACGAATCAATGGTATGCTTAACTGCCATTTTAATTATTTTACATATAATTTTGGAATTGTATCAAAAACAATATGGAGTACAATTTTTAACTTCAATTATGACTTTGTCTATTTATAGTTACGCTAATTTTTTAATACCTATAAAAAAAGAAGAAAACATATTTTTATTACCTGCTTTACAATCTAATTGGCTAGTTATGCATGTGAGTGTAATGATATTGGCTTATGGTACTCTATTATTGGGATCTATATTATCTATTAGTTTTTTATTATATAAATGGTTCGAAAATTCTCCTTTCTTAAAAAAACATTTTTATATGTTTTCTCATGATAGTAATTTGTCTCTTCCTTTGGTTAAAACAAATAATGAATCGCTATTATTAGAGAATTTAGATCTTTTAAGTTACAAATTCATTAGTTTAGGTTTCCCTTTTTTAACATTAGGAATTTTTTCAGGAGCTGTCTGGGCTAATGAAGCTTGGGGATCTTATTGGAACTGGGATCCTAAAGAAACTTGGGCATTAATTACATGGATATTATATGCTATCTATTTGCATTTAAGAATGGGAAAAAATTGGAAAGGAACAAAATCTGCGATAGTAGGATCTTGTGGATTTGTTATAATATGGATTTGTTATTTAGGTGTGAATTTGTTAGGTAAAGGCTTACATAGTTATGGATGGTTTACTGTTTGACTCTAATAATTTTTATTATATTACAAAATACCAGCAGGGTGTTTAAAATTTATGATAATCATAAGAATAACATATTCATCCCAGTTGAAATATGTATAAAGATCTTTGTGATAAAAAAGCATTTCTAATATTTTGAATAATATAAAAATAGAATTTGGTTTTTTATTATAAGACTGATCCTAAGATATTGTCATCCAATTTTGTGTACTTTTGAATTTTTTTATTTGTTTCTTATTTTTTTCTTTTCTTATCAAATTTCGCCTACCACTTTGGATTGTGGTAGGCGAAAAAATGATGAATCAAAGCAATGCAAAAAAAAAAAATATTCAAAAAATACAGATTAAAAAAAAGTTTTGAGAATAAATTTCTTAGATGTTCATACCAACTGAACAATGGCAATTAACCTAATGAAAAATAAAATCTTCTCACTGGTAGAAAATTTTTATATATGGTTAGATAAGATGCACACTATCAAAAATATTAAACGGTTTTGCATTCGAATATTTTTCCTTAATTATAGAATTAATACATAACTTGCTAGTATGGCTTTTTTTATCATTTTTTTCTTCCTAAGGAAATTATACGAAATCATTTATTGGGGTTTGTCTGGAGAAAATTGAAAACAAGCAGCCTAGTAATGTTTTAATGTTTTTGCCTCACTGCGAGAGAGATAGATTATCTTTTTTGATAAAATAAGTTTATAAGCGGATCTTTTCGATTTGCAAATTGATTCTAAAATTCAGGATTGCTATACCTATGTGAAACCAATTTCCAATTTGTAGAGAACAAATAACTGGAATCGATTTTTTGCGTATCCAAAAGGAGATTAAAGGAGATTGCCTCTGATAGAGGTTTTACTACCTAATTTTCTCTCGGAAGAACACTCGGTGAAGTGAACGACGAAGATCCGAGAACGCCCTGCGAGCGCCGGTTGTCCTACGGGCTTTAACTACCTAATTTGAATGAATCAACAAAAAGACCATATATTAAACCTATTTTCCATTGATTTATCAAATCTAAAAAGATATCAAAATCTAAATTTTTAAAGTCAGTGACATGACTAAAACATGGAATGGACCAAGGATTAAACCTCTGGAACGCCTTGCGGGCGTTTTCATCTCGTTCTAATTTCATGCTTGTATAAAATAAAAAACTGAGAAATTCGGTTAAAGCTACTAAGGCACCTGATACTAATACATCCCAATCTCCAGTTTGTCCTAGTATAGTAGATAGTGCGGTTGCTTGAAAAAAACCTAAAAGAACAAATAAAATTTTCAAAGGGCCTAAATCTTTTGTTTTGAATTTAAACATGTATAAAACTTCATTATATAATCTTTGTAGGCGTGTTTGAAATTTATTCATTAATGATGGAATCGACCGGACTACGTTTGTATTTGTATTCAATAAACCTTTTGTACCTTTTGAAGTAGACTTTGGAATAAATGGATCTTTTGATTTGCATGAAGCGAACAATGATGATTTGAATAGAAATGAAAGCATTCTTTCACAAAAAATGAAGGGGTCCTTAGTCCTTGTAGTTTGCAAAGTTTCAATATCAATGAAAATAATTATGATAGAAAGTTTATGAGAAAACTCAACAGAGCACCGCACATATATAAAAACATAAAATATTGAAAAAATACATCGTTTTTTCTTAAAAGATCAATTGGAGTATGGGGGCTTTCCCCTTCACCAGCAAAATAACTTGTACGCAAAAGGAATACTACGCACCCAAAAACTCCCTTGAGGAACAAACAAAAACACAATAATGGAAGGGACGCCCAGTTCTTTTGGAATCGTTTTCGCTCACCATTGAGTGGATCATTTAATCTTTTAAATTCCTCGTTCAATTTTTTTCAATTAGTCAAATTTTCGCTTTGCACATATTTTTGCATAATATAGACATCCTCTGTTTATGCGGGGGCTTCGCCACCGGGCCCCCTTTTAATGATCAATAGAATGGTGTATGAGCCTGGAGAATTGAACAGAATCATTCAAGTTGACTTACATCTGGGGAACTCGATTCTCCATAGTATTTTAAAATGACAGGTTTATATGATAACCCATTAATATGTTAAAGCCATACTACGAGTTGTTTCAGTACCTAAATAAACACGCACACTCAGAAAGTCTGTAGGACAAGCTGATTCACATCTTTTACAACCTACACAATCTTCTGTCCTGGGTGCAGAAGCTATTTGTTTAGCTTTACATCCATCCCAAGGAACCATTTCTAAGACATCTGTAGGACAAGCTCTTACACATTGTGTACAACCAATACATGTATCGTAAATTTTCACAGCATGTGACATATCGTATCTATATCCAATCTTTCCATTTGAAAACGCTTTGCTTAATATATATATATTCAAATAAATTTATTTGAATATATATTTAATAAAATGTATTACAATTTTTACTCCTGCCACCCCCACTTGAAAGATCGCAACGAAAAGGCGGGCTTTACCCGTATATTTCCATATAGTAGCTGATGGAAACAATAATTCTATAACCACTAACCAAAAACGGGTATGATCAAAAGGATTCAACACAGCTGGAAGCAAGAACTTTGCGATTAATTCTGAAAATTCAATTTCTTCTATCAGATCGCCTCCTAAGAATATCATATTCCACCCGTCAAGGGTGTCTTCCCATGTAATATCTAGAAGAGGATCTAGCATTTCCATCCTGGCATTAAAAGAAGATTTTGCTAACCATTGGCCGTTATGTCTGAGTAAAAGACAGAAAGTACGACCTAATGTACATACTGGAGTCACATTATTAGACAATAAAGTAAACATATAATTCCCTCCTAGTGGAATTAAACAATAAAGTGAACCTATTATATTCTAATTCTATTATATTCTAATTCTATTATATTCTGATTGTACTATATTATATTCTAATTTTATTATATAATAATTCTATTATATTCTTATTCTATTATATTATATAATAATTCTATTATATTCTAATTTTATTATATAATAATTCTATTATATTCTTATTCTATTATATTATATAATAATTCTATTATATTCTAATTCTATTATATTATATAATAATTCTATTAGATTCTAATTCTATTAGATTATAATTCTAATTCTATTCTAATTCTATTCTAACTCTATTATATTATATTACAACTACAACGAATAAATCAAAAGGTAACTCCCGACGTAGTTTTTTTATATCTTTTTGTTATTTCATAGGAAATAATACTACGGGCACAAAAAAAGATGTTCTAAGGGGGGCGAAGAGAAGGTGGCTTTTCCTCCCATTGTTGCAATAGAAACCAGAATGAATGGAATATTTATTTTTCTATTAAAAAATCTATTTCGCTTGATACAATAAAATACGTAAGTACGTTACTGCGTCACGCTTCATTGGAAAACATGTTGAAGGTGAAAAACGACTGGACGCCCTCGCTGTTGAATCAGACGCTATTTTGTTTCTGATTCAATAGTTGCAATTGAGATTAAAATATGCTATCTATTGATAAAAAAAAGATAGCATATTTTAGTCTGGACAGGACTTGTAGCTCAGTGGATGAGAGCGCGTGGCTACGAACCACGGTGTCGGGGGTTCAAATCCCTCCTGGTCCGTATTGGATTGAAACACAACTCTATCAGTTTATAGAGGAGGCACTACTCAGTTTATAGAGGAGGCACTACTCAAAAGGGCGTAACGCCCTTTTGGGTTTTCTCTATTGAGGAGGTTGAAAGAGGTACTACTTAATGAGGTGGGGGTTTTCCCCTGGTTACCACCATAACCCCGACTCTCTGCGGGCGTTTTGAGAATTTGGTCTAAATTACCATTTTAAGAGGTTGAGTCCATTCATTTCAATAGATTTCCTATTGCGATACATAGTTAACAATATAGCTAATCCAATGGCAGATTCTGCTGCTGCAATAGCAATAACAAAAAGTGTGAACACTTGTCCTTTTACCTCTTCATTATCTAAAAATGCAGAGAAAGACATAAAATTTAAATTGACCGCATTCAAAACCACTTCTAGACAAATTAAGGCTCTCACTAAATTCGTACTTGTTAAGAGACCATACAATCCTAAACAAAAAAGGCAACCACTCAGTGTAAGCAAGTTGTTTAAACTCATAATATTTTATTCTTGTGATGTAAAAAAAGTTTTTGGAACCATGACATCATAACTCAATACAGGATTGCTGCCATATGACAAGATCAATCATAGTGAAAGAAAAGGCATACCCAAATTTGTTCTTTGTTAGATATAACCAACTCTGCTGGGATGACTCTCTTATTTATTCTTCGTTGGCTTCCCCCGGGCTAATACGAGCCATTTGTATGGCTCCTATCAAGGCAACTAGAAGCAAAAAAGATAGAACCTCAAAAGGCAATAAAAAATCTTGAAATAGATGGGCTCCAATCAAGCTTGTTGGATGAAGGGGTGCCCAGTCCTTAGTCAACTGTATCCCTTTCAGAGTCCATTGTGATTGATTGCTTGCTAATGCTAAAGGTATAGACAAAAGACTAGTAACTATAACAGCTAAAGACTTGTGTCGCCATGGTTTTTGTCCTAATGGAGTACTTGCACCTGTTGGGGAGGTTGAAGGGGATGGGGGGGCGGGGCGAAGGGTGGCAAAGCCACCCCGCCCTTCACCCCCCTTTTCACCACTACCACCTTGGTTCACTAACATGATAGCAAAAACAATAAGCACGTTGATAGCCCCTACATATATTAGTATTTGTGCGGCAGCTAAAAAGTCTGCATCTAAAAGCAGATAGATGAATGCTATAGAGATTAAAGTGATGCCTAAGCACAACGCAGCATAGATAGAACTAGGCATCAAGACGATTCCCAAAGCTGCAATGAGTGTAATGACTTCAACGACAGTCCCAACTAATGTGTCAGTAAATACTAAATCTGTCATTTTGATGATAACCTTGAATTTTTTTTTTCACAATGTTGTTACATGATCTGATTTGAAATGACGGGGTTCCTATAATGGATGACTCTTTCTTATGGATTACCTAATGAATCCATTCTTGTTACATTCTTTTGATTGGAATGTCCCTCCATAAATCCTTTAGGCAAGGAGGCAAGCCCTAGTATAGGTTCTGTGATGGGATCATTCTCTATAGATGTAGGCAAACGCCCTAGAGCAACGTTGTCGTAGTTTAATTCATGACGATCATATACCGATAAGTCGTATTCTTCTGTCATAGATAAACAATTGGTAGGACAATACTCTACACAATTGCCACAAAATATACATACACCAAAATCAATGCTATATGCTTTTAATTGCTTTTTTTTACGGAGAGGCTGAAACTCCCAATGAACGACAGGTAAGTTGATAGGACATACCCTTACACATACTTCGCAAGCGATGCATTTGTCAAATTCGAAATGGATTCTACCTCGGAAACGCTCAGAGGGAATTAATTTCTCGTAGGGGTATTGAATAGTCATTGTAGATCGGTCCACATGGTTTAATGTAACCAAGAAGCCTTGCCCGAGATAATGAGCAGCTCGGAAGACTTGCTGTGTATACCCTAAAGCTTGATGAATCATCGGAAACATTGCTTTTCTCCCTTTTTTTACGTTACTAAACCCCATGTTAACCTATCCAAAGGCAATCTTACAGCAGGCAGTCAACAAAAGATTGCCGAGCGATACAGGTAAAAGGAATTTCCATCCTAAATCAAGTAATTGATCAATACGTACTCTTGGCAAAGTCCAACGTGTTAAAATAGCTACAAAAATAAAAATATAGGCCTTAAACAAAGTACAAACTAAATCCTCCAAATGATTAATTAAACTTCCAGATAAGCTATAAGATTCTGTATCAATAGAAAAAACTTCCAAAGAGAAGAAGTGTGGTACTGGAGCACACCACCCCCCTAAATAAAGCACAACTACTAGCAAGGCAGAAGCTAACAAACTAAGATAGGAACCTACGTAGAAAAGACCAAACTTGATACCAGAGTATTCGGTTTGATAGCCAGCTACCAGTTCTTCTTCTGCTTCTGGTAAATCAAAAGGTAATCGCTCACATTCGGCTAAACAGGATATAAAAAAAGCTATAAATCCTATAGGTTGACGCCAGACATTCCAACCTATGAATCCATAACGAGATTGTTTCTCTACAATCTCTATTGGATTCAAACTGCTTGAGAGTAAGCAGATAGATAGCACACATAAGGCCAAAGGAATTTCATAGCTAATCGATTGGGCAGCAGCTCTTAATCCTCCTAAAAAGGAGTATTTATTATTCGATGCATAGCCAGAAATCAACAAACCAATTGGAACAATACTAGAAATAGCGATCCAAAAAAATAGACCGATTCCGATATCTCCTAAAACCATACTGGGCCCAAAAGGTATGATGAGATACGTCAAAAACACGGGGATTACTACGATAGCAGGGCCTAAGCCAAACAACCACGCATCTCCTTTAGAAGGCATGATGTCCTCTTTTAGCAACAATTTGAAACCATCTGCTAAAGCCTGCAAAATGCCTAATGGGCCTGCCAGTTCCGGTCCAACTCGTTGTTGGACTCCTGCAGAGATCTTCCTTTCCAGCCACACAATTACTAAAACTCCTAATGTTATGCTTAATAGAAGGACTAAGATCGGTATCAACATCCAAAATAAACGGATGATATCTTTAATGATATCAAAATCGATAAGATTAATAAATTGTTCCATAAAATGCGTCTAAACTATGCATCATTGAAGTATACGTCGTGGATAAAAATAAAAAAATGAAAATACCCCTGTGTTATATGATAGATATTAACGGTCTACCTCTCCCATAATGATATCGACACTGCCTAATATTGCCATAATATCTGCTAACTTCATGCCATGTACGAGTTCAGGCAAGATTTGTAGATTGATGAATCCTGGAGGTCGAATTTTCCATCTCCACGGGGGTGCTTCGCCCCCTCCTATCAAGAAAACTCCTAACTCTCCTTTGGGTGCTTCTACCCTCACATAATGCTCTTGTTTAGGCATTTTAAAGGTTGGTGATGATTTCTTACTAATAAACTGATATTCAAAAGCATTCCATTTAGAATCTCGGCCTTGACTTAAACGACGAGCTTCTAAATTCTCATAGGGGCCTCCGGGTATAGCTTTCAATGCTTGTTGTATAATTCTGATAGATTGTCTCATCTCTCCCATTCTGACAAGGTATCGAGCTAAACAATCTCCACCTGTCCCCCATTGAACAGACCAATCTAATTCATCATAACATTCGTAGTGATCTACCTTACGCAGATCCCATGGTACACCAGAAGCTCTTAACATGGGTCCTGATAAACCCCAATTGATTGCTTCATCGCAATGAATAATACCTACTCCTTCTACTCGCTTAAGGAAAATGGGATTGTTGGTGATCAACCTTTCGTACTCGTCTATTTTAGGCCAAAAATAATCACAAAAATCTAAACATTTGTCTATCCACCCATAAGGTAAATCTACTGCTACGCCTCCAATACGAAAATAATTATGCATCATACGCATCCCAGTAGCAGATTCTAAAAGATCGTAAATCATCTCTCTCTCACGAAGAATATAGAAGAAGGGAGTTTGGGAGCCTATATCAGCCATAAATGGTCCCAACCATAACAGGTGGGATGCGATTCGGCTGAGTTCTAGCATGATAACCCTGATATAGCTAGCTCTTCTTGGTACTTCAATATTCGCTAATTTCTCCGGTGCATTGACAGTAATGGCCTCTGTAAACATGGTGGCCAAATAATCCCATCGAGTAACGTAGGGCAAGAATTGGAGAACAGTTTTATTTTCGGCAATTTTCTCCATACCACGATGCAAATAACCTAGTATAGGTTCACAATCTACTACGTTCTCACCGTCTAAAGTTACGATTAATCTGAGTACGCCATGCATGGAAGGATGTTGAGGTCCCATGCTAATTATCATAGGATCTGTTTTGGTAGTAAGCATTGTTATAAACTTGTTTTGTATTGTGATGGTAACATGTTGGAACCTCCCCTTTTTGGGCAGAACAGATTCAACATGGCCAAACTCATGCAAAAAAAACAAAAACCTGGGCTTCTTATCGGAACCATTGACGCCCTGCGGGCGCCGGGCGCTTTATGGGCGCCTTTCAGGTTCCTATTTTTTATTTCTAGACAAGATATCAATTTGGGGGAGCGGGGGGGGGCTTCGCGCCCTTCGCCCCCCTTTTCCATTGAACGTTTCCCAATATCTTGAATAAAATATCATAGGGTTCCTTCTCTATCCAAACAGATCATTGGCCCATGGAACTCTTTTCTTGATAAAAAGGTGGTGGTCAAGGGTAATAAATAAATTCCCTCCCCAACCTCCTGAGTTTAGTTTTTGATGAGACACAGTTTAGGTCTATTGAGTTTTCAAGCCATCAAAAATAAACTACCATTTATAAAACGCCCGTAGGGCATTCGATGCAAGGTTGTTTAATATAAATATATCATATCATTCTAAGTTGATAGAATCTGATTCTTGGCAAATGAAGGCTCTTTTGAGTTAACTTTGAAAGGGTTCGTTTTACTTATAGGAAACAGTCGTCTAGCCATTAAAGAAGATGACGCTGAAGAATAAGGACATTTAAAGCTAACTATGTATCAAAAGTTAGAACTCCTCTTTTTTATCATGCCTACGGTAGATGGCAGGATGCCCTTACCCTTACTCGGGAACTTCCCAGGATTTTCAATTGGGTCATACAAATGGATAAAAAACTAGTAAAATTCTATCTACAAAATATAAAAAAATATCTTTATTTCCCAATTGAAAAATTTCTTTTAGAATCTCTGGTAGGAGAATATATAATAAATATAAAAGTCGATTCGGGACCTTATCAAGAATCGAGTCGCAACAATTATTTCTAGCGGAATCAGACAGATCCAAAAATTTAGAAGAATTCCATATATATATACACTGTTGAAATACTATCCTTGTATTATTCCACAGTCATATGGAAAAACCATAAGTAATACAAAAAAATAGTGAGAGACAAAATTGACCAAATTATGGCATAAGAGACCCGACATCAAGGATTTCTTTTCATAGAACTCGATATTGCGATATTGTAAGCTGTTACACTTCCATTTTACTTGGATTATACCCTAATCACCTAGAAGCTCTTCAGCACGCCATTGAGGGAATAGAGTTATGGAATCATAGTCGGGAGGAATTCGAAGTAGCAGGGAAATCAGATGTTTACAGAAAACCTGCTGTGAAAATGTGCACATATTATTCTTTATTGAGTGGAACAGATGGAGTCATGATCGGATGGTATCCTTAAGAGTTTTACAAAAAAATTTAGGTCTTTTGCCGGAATAATTGAAGTATTGTATTTATTTCCAAGAATTTAATGAAATAGCTCGTAATGTAACCCAAGCTATGATAAATTATTCTATTCTACAAGATTTTAAATTCATTACCACTTGGATGTGTGAAACCTACGATGGAGTATTTTTCGTAGGTCCAACAGAACATTCATATAAAGTGACAAAAGAAACCTTTAATACAGCAATACAGCTTATGTATGAACTATTCTATTCATTCGAATATGCAACAGATAGGAATAATAAATAAGATTCATTCCAACGATTATTGATTAAACAAAAAGAAAAAAGAAGCGGTGCTACCACCATCATCTTACAGAGGTTGCTTCACACAAAAAACAAGTGACATGATTGATAGAACAATAAAATAAAGACTTGTCCTTTTAATCTTAATCGAAACAGAAAATAAGAGGAAATATGAAATCAAACTATACCCGAAACGCCCGCAGGGCGTTCTTCGATTACTATTGCTTTAATAGGGATGAGTCCTCATCTTTTAGAGCTTTTTTAAAAAATCTATTTTTTTATATAAACCAATACATAATAAACTACATTAGAAACTTGCGTTGGTTAAAAATAAAAACAAAAAAATTATATTTTCCTGCGTTCGTATAAACCAAATACCATAATAATTTGAGTCGTTGTTCTTCTTCATATATAAATCAACGATAGACAAAATATAGAGAAGATTTAGATATGAGATCACTATAATCTACCATGTTTCAATAAGGCGGGCGAAGGGAGCAAAGCCCCTCGCCTCTCTTGGATAAGGCATTAATGTCCTTATGTTATTTGAATTATTTTCAGATTGGACTTTTGAATCTTAGATACATATAGCGGGAAATTAATTCTTTCGCTGTAATGAAAAGAGCAAGTGTTCCGACCTGCGTCCTCCGGACGCATTTAGATTTACCTATATTTTTTTTCATGGGAGATATCATAATATGAATGAAAATTTGTTGTTACCATTAATCGGACTCGTGTTAGGATTTTTAAATTCATTGGCAGTCCACCCATCACACCTACTTGCAATGCGAGCTTACTTATTTCATGGAAATTTTTTAGGAATCCTATGTATAAGTGCTCATTTTATCGGCCAATGTCTAACTCTCTTCTTAGAGTGTACTGAATGGGGGGCATTCCTTTTAAGATGGCGTGTTTTGAATAGTTGGTTTGCCTACCTCTTGTTGATGGCAGGTAGTGTAATAACTTTCAAGCAAGTAACTGGGGAGCTTCTAATAGGTCTGTTAATAAGCAAAACAAGCTTTTTGTATGACCCTCATTTGATGCGTAAAATGTTAGGACCTGGAGTACACTCCTTACGAGATCCAAGGGCTCCTTTATATTTCTTCTTATGCTTAGGAAGTCATTTACTTATTCCTAGAGTACCCTATAGCGTGTTATCAAGAATCATACATGCCTGGTCCTTTCGATACAATCAATATCCTATTTTTATCTTAAGTACCTTGGTAGGATTTGGCTTAGGCAGTCTAGGCTTTCATATATTAAATCAAATTTTTAAAATGTCGGTTGAGTGGAACGCCAGACTCACTTATTTTCTACTAAGAAAACATATCCATAAGGCTGTGAATTTTTCTATTGTTATATTAGGAGTGTTTTTTCAATTAGATCATTGGCATTTGCGAGATCCAGATCGATTGAAGCTATCCAATCTACCTCAAATAGCCCATGTGACCATAGAGAATGAACTATCTCGATGGTTCCCTGTATTGACTCAGCAACGGTTACCTATTTATGGCCGTCTTTATCAGATGAAAAAAGAACAATCACTCAGTACAGAACTGATTCTAAAAGCTATGGTAGAAGAAAAGGTACACTTACAAAACCAGCGAATTCTGAGTTTTGGACACGAGAATAAAACAAATCGATGGCAAGATTTGCGCTTCTTCCATGCAGCTCGTCAGACAAGAAACACCATACAACATTCTAAGAATGGAACTTTTCATACCTCTGTAGCTGCACAATTACTCAATCATCTAACAAAGAAACCACAAAGCAAGTATTTTAGTTGGGAAAAACATAAAAACCAGGACTTGGTCAAGCAAAGGTTTATGCATCCTATAGATGAGACTATTATGTCTTATTGCCAACGTTCTATTTATTATTCTGCTCAGGTACAGCGAGCTTCTACTGGCTGGTTAAACACTTATTTTTATGCTACTCAGGACTATCTTAGCGATGAACCTAAAATAAAAATGGGGAAAAAGCCAACTTTGTATGAAACAAATACCCAATTTCAAATCCCAGAATCCTTAAGATGGGTCAGGAAAATAGTAGATGAAAAAAAACTAGATCAAATCTTTCAATCATTAAGATGGAATGATCAAGTAATAGATGCAAGAAAACCATTCAGCCCCCCCTTCGTAGGTAAGACAGATTCTATAAAGAGTCTATTGTCTGTTTATTCTAATTCTTATATTAGAACTTCTTCCGAGTCTTTACACGACATTTTCTCTCCAGACATATCAGGAGTACGATTAGTTGAGAGTCCCGTGTCTCTTGTAAACCTATTCTTTTCAACTTTCTCTGAAGACTATAGCATCAAGGAAGAAAGAAAAGAACAATGGGAATTTTTTGTTGATTCGCAGCCACATAGAGAAGGCCCTGGTACCCAAGATATTGTACCTTTTTTGAAAGGCTATAAGAGCGAAAAAAAACAGGAGAAAAAACGCCCTACGGGCGTTCCTGAGGAGCCAAGAATGATTTGGCAGATTAATGGAAAACCATCATCTGTTGAGGAGAGGTTCTCAGTTGAGGAGGTTGAAAAAGTGGGGGGGCTTCGCTCTCCTTTACCACCATCACCAAAAAGTGACTTATTTATAAAATCAGGTATAAACCACGAACGCCCTCCGGGCGTTTTGCAAGCAGATACGGATTCGAAGATTTATTTGAGGTCCGAAGATAATCAAATAAACAATTTCATTCTTAGCCTAAAAACTAAAGCCAACTCACAGAAATTTTGCTACTCAGAAACTTGGTCTTTGGTATTAAATAAAAGTATTTGTTTTTCATGGGCCCAATTTTTTTTAGACCTTACCGATACATTAACGAAAAGAATTAACCTATTGAATCATCCACCATTAGAAGAACAATTGCCATGGTGTTTCAACTCTTTAAGCCAACTGAAAATCGCGAAGCAAATGGAAAATCCAAATAAAACATATAATTTCAAAGACAGAGGATTGGAAATAACATGGAAGTATCTTCCATTCCAACCAAAAGTCACTAACAAATACGAAGCGAACCAATTCTTTTCAATCCATCAAGAGCATCAGCTAAAAGGTCAGCTTTCTTCAATGCCTAAAGAATATACCTCTTTTCCTTTTTTACTTATACCTGTTTGGTTGAAAGGCTTAGAAGAGACTTCCTTAAAGCCATACAAGACTATAAATACACTATCTCAACAGAAATGGGTGGATTTCTTAAAAATAACATTCTCTGGATTCGATAAAAAATTGTTTATCAATTTCTTTCATTCTTACAAGTTGCCACAATCAAAGACCGGAAAAGAAGGCTGGCAAGGGGATTATGACTCCATTAAGATCCATATGAATAAACATTATGAATACCAATATTCTTTTCCTAAAAGATCCGAATTTCCTTTGAAAAACATAAGAACAAAAATAATAAGACCACAATTGGGAAGCAGAAATAAATTAGGAATCAGAGATAGATTAGGAATCAGAAATAGAACAAGACATGGAGTATATAACCTTAGAAAATACTTGTCGAGAAAGTTGAACAGTGCGACGAAAGAGCTAAAAAGACTACGAATCATAAACAAAAGACTCAAAGATATAGATCTAACACATAGATTGTCTAACCCTAGACGAAGGGTTAACAGAAGCATAAGAATCAAGGGTCTACAACTTAAAATCATAACTAACATACGTAGGATAAAAGACCTTAAACAAGATTTGTCGAGCAAGCGGGACAAACTAGTAAGCATTACCAAATTGAAGCAAAAATTGAACAAGCACAAAAAGCAAGGAAAGGAATCATATCCAAACCAGGCTTGGTCCAATTTGCGACAAATAGACATGCCAATAAAAGGAGACAAAGAAACACTCAAAGAAGAAATCGAAAGAATCGAAGGAATCGAAGGACAAGATATACAAGAAGAAAAAAAACAACTCAAACTTTGTATTCGTAACAGGTTATTCTTAATAAATTCTTGGAAAACAAACTTTTCTGATATCTTATTCACGGAAAGACAATTCAAAATAAGTTTAAGAAAATTAGTTCCTGAGGATGACTACTGGAACAAGATATCGTTAGTATTGCAAAAATTCCTATGTTTATCTGATCCGATGCCAAATAGAATAAATCCCATAATTGATAAAATTGACAATAGTTTCTCACATGTAGGCAGGGAAAGACGACTTATAAGGAGAAGGCGACTAACCGTTCAAATAATAAAAAGAATGATTGAAGTAGGAATATATGAACTATCTGATCCTTTTATTGAAAACATTATTGATCATACAGTACAAAACACCTGGAAAGATGAAGGTAGAGTGAACAGATTCGAAAGAATTCAACTAGCAAAAGTATTACAACAAAAATGGAATAGAGAAGATTTGCAAGACTCAGATAAGTATATACCATTAATAAAAAGAAAAACAATAAAAAGAAAAGCGTTGGCTCCACCAGGCAAAAAGGGAAGTAAACTCTTTGATGTTTATTGGTTGTCAGCGATCTCTATCCAAACTTTTCTTGATGACTGGTTATATTCTATGGGAAAAGAAACATTTGATACACAAACACAATTGAAAAACATTTTGTATTCAACGATTAAACCTCCTAGGGATCGTATACAAGATATATTCAGTCCTTTTCCAAACCTTCTAGGAATAATATCGTTCAGAAGAAAGTGGAATAAAAATGGATGGTATCAAAAAGAAAGAGAAAAAGTCTTGTGCAGAAAAAAAGAAACGTTTTTTTACACAAACGATAACAACGAAAAAAACCTAAAAGAAAATATTCCGTTTTTTAGTAATAATAGATGGAATCTTTTTGATATTGTCAGTAAGAAAGAGTATATTCCTTGGCACATAGTAACGAAAGAGGCCTTATTTGAGATTGATTCTTCCTCTTTTCGATTCCTACAATATTACCGCGGAGACAAGACCACACTAAAAGAACAACCACCAATGATGTTCCAAAATGATGAAAATATACATGACGATATAGAGAAACTGATAGAAATCCAAAAATTTCAGAATTTAAATAAAAAAGACAAAAATAAGACCTATTCGTATTTCAATATACCATATCTACAACTAGAGCAGAAAGAAGAAGAAGATGAAAATTGGTTTACAAACTCTATATTCAAAAAAAAAAAAATCGATCTCGCATTAAAAGAAAAAAAAAAAACGTTAGAAGAAATATCTTTGACAACACCATACAATAGCTATCAAAACAATATGGCGGAGTCTTACCATTCTTGGCATACACCTTGGCATCAAATGAAGATGAAAAAAAACAGAAATTTTATGTTTCAAAAACTCAAATCCAACCTAAAGAATGAATCTCAAGATATTCTTTCAATTATTCAAAATGATATACCAACGCCAATAAGCAATCTATCATTAGATAGCATGAATCAACCTAATTTTTTTCCATCATGGGTTAAAGTGGGTTTTACGAACACGAGAAAAAGCCAGTCCGATTTAAGCACAGAGAAGAAAAAACACTCCTTGCGAGAACAAGCAAGGCTAAAAAAAAAAAGGCCAAAACATGCTGTTACTTTGTATCCTATCAAACGTTCTTTGAAACGTTTAAAAATGGCTTTTCGTTTTGCATCTCCTACTTTACAAAAACATTGGTTAACAATTCAGTTAAATAATTTGCGTAAGAATCCATGCCAAAATCATAAGAATGATCTATTCAAAGGGTGGAGCATATATGAAATACTTAAGGATAGGCCACTATCTGAATCTTATCTAGTAGATGCCATGAGACTCTTCCCTCATAAGTTAAAATATGACGAAATCGTAGCAAAAAGCAGAGCTGAAAGTTTGTCTGTTAAGCAATTAAAAGAAAAGTATCTTAGCCCTAGAAACAAATCTCAAGTAATAAAGAAAATAAACAACAATATTCGAAGAGATAGAATTTTATTGCTACATCATTACTGGTATGAGCATTTCTTAAGGATAAAACAAATGCTAGAATCATCAAACACATCCTACCAGAACGAAGATTTCTCTCCATGGGAAATACAACAAGATGATGGATGGATAAAACCAGCCGAACTTGTGAAGATTGTATTCTCTCCTCAAGCACTTGTACCACGTTATAGGTATAGAAAAAGATTTACAATGAAGTCTCTCAAGAAAGGCTTCCTAGAAAAGAACTTTCTATGGGATTATAGACTGAGACGAAAATGCATGTCTCCAAACTATTGGTCTTACAGACCAACCCGAAGGTTGATTGAATCTGTTATCGAATGGCTTATAATTCAATATAAAAATCTAGCAATTCATGCTTATATGGTTATGAATACATTTAGAAATGTCTGGAAGCCAAATCTAAACAAAAAATACGTAAACAAAATCAGAAGAAAATTAGAGATTGATTCCTTTAAAGAAGTTTTTTACACACGGCAAAAACCCAATCTGCTTTCTATTTTGTGGAAGACTAAGCGATTGGATCCTTTTAGGATCAATCTTCGAATCCATCACAGAAGACAAGAATATTGTCCAGATTTGCATCCAAAATATACACAATATTATTGGAATTTCCATGCTGTCTTATTTCCAACTCAAAATCTAAACCCAATGGATATCGTTATCCCAAATAATAAAAATTGGTACTCCAAACTCCATCGTAAAATCCAAGAGAACGTACCACCAACAGCAAGTCCTGTAATTTTCAACTGTATCTTGCCATATATATTAGAAAGGAAGGAAGGTATACAGGATACAAAACTTGCTTTTGCAAAGCAATCTTGGTCACCTGCCAACTTAATGCTGACAGATTTGAGAAAAATCGTCCAACAAGCAGAAAACAATATATACGGACGAATAGAGAATTCGCTGTTAGCAAAATTGTTGGTATTTATAAATGACCAATTAAATATAATCAAAATATACATCACTGACATAATTAAATGGGTGACAAATGTATTTAACATCGGGAAAGATCCATATATCTTATGTTTCTTAGTTTGCGGAAGACCAGAACCTATCTATCAACCTCACAATTATTCATTATATGAAAAGATTAGTGATTGGAATACCATGCTCTGGTTAGAAGATGATGAAAAAATAGCTGTTGCGAAGCCTAATGACCCTCATATTTTTATGGCTCAACGATCGGAAAGAACTTGTTTTTCTGATAGAATGATAGGAATAAGAATAAATTCTATATCGGAATTATTATCCACAATATATGGTCTATACATTTACAACCCCTTGATGGCATGTCAAGATGTAAGCATTCATTTTATTAGCATTAATGAAACCGAACGAAAGAAACTTCTTGCTCGGATGAGAATCAAGAGCGAGCCAAAAACTTCTACTAGCAGCATAGTTAAACATTATGAATCTTTGAGACAAACAAGAAGAAGTGTAACCAATCGATTGTGGCAGAATTTAGGCTTTGCGAACCCACCTTCTAAACAACCTATACACTTCACTTGGAATAAAGAAAAAATCACAAGATCGCTCAGATCCATTTGGCCTGTTATTTGGCAAACTCTTGGGCCTAATGATGTTCAGCCTTGGTGGTTAAATTTTCAATGGGATATAAGTAACGACAAGATAGTGAAGAGTGGAGAAGGAATTTCACTCTATTCAAATCCTTTTCAAGAAATGTTTGAAACGATTCTTATTTACAGCACACCCAACTTGGTGAAAACTCGTCAATTTATGTCATCAGCTAACCAATTCAATCAGTCAGATAGATGGATTCGAGCTAAATTAAAAAGGTTAAAAAATAGAAAAGAGGATTTGGCCCAACTATTAGTAAGTCCTAAAATCTTACGAAGCAAGAATGAATCATGGAGTAAGCGGATTGAAATAGCAGCAGAAGGTTTGCCGATGTTTCATGATTGGAAGGCATTTCTTTTACCAGATGATTCCATGGATTCTCAATATAAGAGTGAATCTATGCATACCAAAACGACAAACGACATTCATATACATCCCAACGAAGATGAAGTTCAATCTTTATTATCAGCCAAGGCTAGACAATTATTGAATAAAAGAGCCATTTATTTGTGGGCGGATCTTGCCGACAATCATTCCTCATTTGATTTGCTGAATCCTGAAATGGATTGGAAACAAGTGATCCAGTCTTTGACCACAATTCCTTTAACTTTGACCAGTGAGTCCGAATTAAAGCTATATCTTAATGCAGTTCCAAGATCTATTTTGAATAATGATGGAAATGATCGTGATTACGAGGAGGTAGAGTACCTACGAAAAAACCATATTTCTTCTTCAAGAACTCTATCAAGGCTATCAGTGCCATCCTGCATCCCTAACAAAGGAGAATCTATCCCTTCCAGACTTGTTTACCTAGCAAAAATTACTAGTTACTTGAAAAAGTTACCTAATGGTATTTTTTTACCCGACCTAAAAAATAATAGAATCCATACACAATTGAGAATCAAACGAAAAACAAATCAGTTCCATCGATTGGTAGCCTTCAATAGATTAAATTACAGATTGAAAAAACAACATCGTGCCTCCGGCGCATACCAAGTTTATTATCCTTTCTGTATATCTTTTGATGATATTTTTAATAAAAAAAAAACAGCCAAAACCAAAAGTATTTCGTATAATCGTTGGATTGAATTTAATAGGAACCGAATGAGGAATCTAAGATCTTATGTCCAACAAAGTTTTGGTCATTCTATAAAATCATTGGATGATCAATTCCTTTTTTTATTAAAACCTGTAGAATTACGGAAAGAAAAGAAATTTTTTCAAACACAGAATTTGTTTTTTTTTAAAAAACATAACGAAGAAAGACTAGGATATATCATGAAACGTAATCTTATAATGAACAGAGAATCGAAAAAGTTGAAGAAAAAGAGAAAAACTCTTGGTTCTTTAAGAAGCTCAAAACAAGACATAAAAATTTGGAATAAAAAATTAAAAATCTTAAAAAATTGGAATAAACAATTCACATACACTAGTCGATTAAACAAAAAAATATTCTTTATGAGATACAATAAAGACTTAGTCCAAGAATTTGTTTTGCCACTTGCTAAAAAAATGAAACAGTCTGATGGTATTAAAGTTCATGTAACAGAACAATACCAAGCAAGACTGTCTGATATAACAGAAGAATACAACAACAAACTATTAGAAAGAAATTATTTTCGTTTATTGAAAACTTGTATTGTTCGGTTAAATAATTTAACAAGAATAAAAACACAAAGTTATCTATTCCCTAAAACCAAATATCCTCTGTTAGAACAAGCTCAGTACCAACCTTTCCATTGCTATAATAGTCATAATGTAGAACAACAACAAAGATCCATAATATATACTAATCATCAAAGAATATTGAGCATTGCTCAGAGAGAATGGATCTATACAGACAGATCGAATAATATCACACAGGCTCCTCTTACTATTGGCAATAATCTGCCTAAAATGATCAATACACCAGCTTTCAGATCTCAAGATTTAGATAAGATCAGTGGATATCAAAGCTTACAGATAGATTCTAAGGATTTGTTTTTAAAACCTCAAGGCAAATGGGAAGTTCCTCTAAAATCAAGACTGGATTATCCATTCGACAATTTAACCGAAGACCAAATAGAGAAAATTATGTACTGCGTGAGACCTTGGCATTACACTAAGAATTTTTGGCGGGTCAAAGATTACTACCCAGAAGAAGAAACAATCCTGACTAAGTTAATGACCGTATTTCAAATCTTGACAAGTTATTTAGAAGGATTTTTAAATTTTTCGTTCGCCCTGATACCCTGATAGCAGACCTTTAAAATAAAGATATTTTTAAAGTTTCCATTCGCCGTAATTAAAGGACTAGGACACCAGGAGTGAACCTTAGGGAGATTTAACTCTTTAATATATATAATTGAACACCTTGTGCAGTCATTGAAGTCATGTAAAAAATCTATGGTGGGTTTCTTTACTTACTAGTAAAGAAACCAACCAAATTCCTTATGCATAGAAATAACCTATTTTGAATTTTCCCATCGGTGGACGCTCTACGGGCGCATCTATGCTTGAAGATACAAAATACAGAAAATCAACCTTTAATAAAGGGAATTAATGAGAATTGTTGAAGATTCTCATTGCGACGCAAAGGGCGTGTGACTAATTCTAAAATATCTCTTGCATTAGTGAAGCCGTGAATCTGGGCAAAAGTAAATTCTACTGACCATTTAGTATTGATTCCCCTTGCTTCCAGAGGATTGGCATGAGCCATACCAGTGATTGCCAGATCGGGTTGCAATTCACGGATCCTTTGTATTTGATTGTAGTTATCTGGTTTTTCTACAATTCTTGGCATGGGAACACCCATATCGTCGCATGTTTGTTGCAATAAGGCTAATTCTGCCGCTTGGAATCTTCTGTCCATATAAGGTATGCCAATCTCATAGACGATCATACCACATCGAGTTAAAAAGCGTGCTAAAGAGACTTCTAGCAAATTATCCCCCATAAAAAATACAGATTTTCCCCGTAATAGTTTTAAGTAGTCTTCTAAACTGGACCAAACCTTTTCCTCTCGCTCTTTTAGCCCTATAGGTTCAATACCAAGAACGGAACAAATCTTTTCAATCCAGACACGAGTCCCATCCGGCCCTATAGGGAATGGAGCTCCAATCAACTTGCATCTACGTCGCCTCATAAGAGTCGTGGCGGTACGACTTAGAAAAGGGTTAACCCCGCAAACATAGACTTCTTTTCCTAACACAGGCAAATCAGCATACGCTTGCGAAGGCAACCATCCTGTCACTTGGATGCCTTGTTTTTGCAGTTCTAAATTTAGTTGAGAAGCAACTGTAGAAGGTAAAGATCCGAATAAGACCAAAGGTGGGTGCAAAGATGGGGCCGATAGAGGATTCATGGGAGCTGCACTGACCCTCTCTTGACTTTTGGGAACAATAGATTTCGGCAGTGGACTGAGCGTCTGGTGCCCTAAGGGTGCCTTGTCAATTTCTTTTTGCTCTGGGCAACGGTGCACCATTGCTGCTAATACTGTGTCTTCTCCCTGAGTAAAGGCGTAATCTAAACCATTGGCTCTTGCTACCACGATAGGGATGCCTAATTCTACTTCTAATCGTGGTGCAATCCCCTCCAAGTCCATTTTTATAATCTCAGTGGTGCAAGTTCCAATCCAAACAATAACGCTAGGATTCCTGTCCTTTTTTATTTGCAAGCACAAACGTTTAAGCTCTTGATAATCGTTCAATTGTGCTGATATATCACCTTCTTCTAATTCTGCCATGGCATAACGAGGTTCCGCAAAAATCATTACACCTAAGGCATTCTGAAGGAAGTACCCACAAGTTTTTGTCCCCACTACTAAAAAAAAGCTATCTTCAATCTTTTGGTATAGCCATGCCACACAGCTAATGGGGCAAAATGTGTGATAGTTACCTGTCTCACATTCGAATTGGAGGGTATCAGAATAGGTTTGATCTAACATAAATAGATTCCTTTTGGTAGATTCATTATATATTTATGACTAAAGTAACATACCAAGTCAATTTTTCAAGCATCTCATTGACATTGGAAACCATTCCCTATCACTACCTCAAACCATCATGAAGTCCATCTCTGTTTTGGTCTCTGAGCTTGAATTGGCCGGATGAAGATAAAAATCAGATAAGAGGCTAAACAATTCTCTATCTGGCACCTCTTTAGGCACAATGCCCTCTGGTTGAGAAAGAATCTGATCTGCAATATTTAAGTAAAAATCACATACATAATTCAATGCAGGTTCAGATTCTACCATCTCAAATAAGGTCTTGCCTTTGACTCTAGAGACTCGGATGTCTTCAATCAATGGTAAGACTTCTAAGACAGGCATAGGACATGCTTCTACATACTTATTAATAAGATCACGCTTAGAAGTTCGATTTCCTACTAGGCCTGCTAATCTAAGAGGATGAGTACGAGCTTTCTCTCGTACGGAAGCAGCTATTCGATTCGCAGCGAAAAGAGCATCAAAACCGTTATCAGTTATAATAATGCAATAATCCGCATAATTTAAAGGAGCCGCAAAGCCGCCACAGACCACGTCTCCTAACACATCGAACAAAATAATATCGTATTCGTAAAAAGCATTAAGCTCTTTAAGCAGTTTGACTGTTTCACCTACTACATAACCACCACATCCTGCTCCTGCAGGAGGGCCACCAGCTTCTACGCAGTCGACTCCTCCATAGCCTTGATAAATAACATCCTCTGGCCAGATGTCTTCATAGTGATAATCTTTGGATTGTAAGGTGTCTATAATTGTAGGAATTAAAAACCCAGTCAAGGTAAAGGTACTATCGTGCTTGGGGTCACATCCAATCTGTAAGACTCTTTTCCCACGCCTTGCTAAAGCAATCGAAATATTACAACTTGTGGTAGATTTACCGATACCACCCTTACCATAAACAGCTAGTTTCATGTGATTTTCTCCTTTTTCGCCAATAGATATTGATTTAAGATGGATATTTTATGTAGGGTCCCCCCCCTTTCAGCAACCATTGTTCGGTTGGATGCACTATTGAATCCTTATATATATCGACAGACACCCTGCAGACGCACCCTTCTTTCTGTCAATTCTTACAAAATATGGCTTTACTATAAATAAAATGTTTTCATTCAACCATGGTTATTCCAAATCTTTGGATTGTTGTTCTCCGCCTTGGATAGGTCCCATCCAGGGCTCTCTTTTACCAATGCTATGTATGTATATTGTACCATCTTAGATCTTCTTCATAAAAATTGATTATATGGCTTAGGGGAAATGAAAATCCTTGCTTCTATCCCCCCTACTATCCAAATATCTGTTATGGTGGCTTTGCCTCCTCATTTTTTATTTATACATAGATCCCCTGCTCAGAAATAGAAAATATAAATACTGGTAAACAAAAAACATCTATATGAGGGGAAAGCTCCTTACACTACTCCGTTTATATCAATAATCTGCAATCTGCGCTAATATAGGAATTATACAACTCCAAGTTGAAGACATGCCGGATTCAATTAGAAAATAAGAACAACTCTTTTCCAACGGAGGTAGGCTTTTCTAGAGATTTGGTAGTATGATCTAACTGAAACACGAACCAGCAACATAGATGAATGGAGCTTTGCAAGATCTTAATACAAACTTTGCTATGTAGTATATTTTACTAGAAGGGATTATAGTTGGGAAGGGGAGGAAGGCGGTGAGTTTCGCCACCCTTTGCCCCCTTTTTATTACCACTTTGTAATTATTCTTTATGGAGAATACATAAAGACATGTCCTCCACAACACCTGTAGAGCGTTACTCAAAGATGTACTTCATTCAATCAGCCTTTTTTGAAGACTTATGATACGGAAGACAGAGGAAAGCATACGACGAAGAACTGAGGGCTTGTACGGCAATAATTTAGAAGTCTCCCCAGGTAGGATTTGAACCTACAACAATTCGGTTAACAGCCGAATGCTCTACCATTGAGCTACTAGGGATTTGACTGGACAAGCACGATAATAGTATGGTAACATAAAAAAGTTCTGTCTTACAAGATGGGGTTGCGACAGATTGACCGTATAAACAAAGTTCGTCTAACAAAAATGGGCAAACATTCATGTAAAAGAATTGGAAGCCACACATAAGCGAATCGATTAGCATCCTTAAGTTTCCAATCTCTATGGATCAGATGCAATTTTGTAAAAGTGTAGATCTTTCAACTACAACAAAACGAATCTGATATTGCGTTCCATGTTTAACTTGATTACAAATCGAAACGCATCTAGACTATTGGAATTGCCAATGTTTTCCCCAAAAGAGCTATTGGAATTTCTGAATATGTTCCCCAAAAAACATGCGATCCCCACAGAGGACGGAGGAAGGAGGGAGAGGGGCCCGCAAGGCGTCCTTCGCCTGGAGGTTTGAGAAGTGGCAGGAGCGAGGGAGGGGGGACTTCGCCACCCTTATTTTACATTAGAATGTTGATCAAAGTGTTGCTATTTGTTGTTATTCGGGGAATCCATCATATATGTTTACTACATTTTTTTTTTATGCTTTGTTCAACCATTTTTCATTGGATGTTTTGGTGGCAGGGCAAGAAATACCTCAACCGTTTACCTTAAACAAACAGGCACAAGTTATTGTGATTACATCCGGGAAAGGAGGAGTCGGTAAAACCACTACTACTGCTAATTTAGGAATGTGTTTAGCTCGTTCCAATTACAAGGTTGTATTGATCGATGCAGACATTGGCTTAAGAAATTTGGATTTACTCTTAGGGCTCGAAAATCGTGTCTTATACACAGCTATGGACATATTAAATGGAATATGTCGTTTGGATCAAGCGTTAATCAGTGACAAAAGATGGAATAATCTTTCCGTGCTTTGTATTTCGAAAAATCGTCAAAAACAGAATCTAAATCGGAGCCAAATGGTCATGTTAGTAGATGCTTTGAAACCTATTTATGATTTTGTTTTGATTGATTGCCCAGCAGGCATTGACGTAGGTTTTTTCAATGCTGTAGGACCAGCTCAAGAAGCTATTATAGTGACTACTCCTGAGATTACTTCTATTCGAGACGCGGATCGTGTTATTGGCCTTTTAGAAGCTGATCATCTGAGAGATGTCAAACTCTTAGTTAATCGTGTAAGACCGGAAATGATTGAAAGAGAAGACATGATGTCTGTAGCAGATGTGCAAGAAGTATTAGGCTTACCTTTACTAGGTGCCATTCCCGAGGACCCTCAAGTGATAATATCTACTAATCGTGGCGAACCACTAGTATGGAAAAATCCTAATAGCGTTTCTGGAACTGCTTTCCAAGAATGTGCAAAGCGTTTAGTAGACAATTCTACTATGGATCCTCTCATATTAAAGCATCGTGTTGGTTGGACACCTTTCTCAAAAAATTCAAAAGGCCAATGGTTTTTTTTTAGATGCTTGTGGTTTAAAGAATACATTGCAGGAGTTATTCATTTACAGACTCAATGGAGATTACTCACTCTATCTCTTCAAAAAACAATCTCTATTTGCAAAAACCTATAAATATAAAACTTCATATTTTGTTCTTTCGATCTTCGGCCCAAAAATCAATCTTTTTTAAAAAAACATTGCAATAGCACTCACAGAGGAAAACCACATTGCTTGATCTTTCCCATAGAGGTGGTGGTAGCAAAAAGGTAAAACCCCCACCTCCGCAATCTCATCCAAAGAGCTGCTGAGCACCTCAATGCAAATTATACAACCATCTACCCTCCAACGATCCAATCAAACTTATAGACGAACATCATCTTTCAAAAAGTGTTGCAAAGAAAGGTCAAAGAAATAGATTTACGACTTCTGCGTATAAATAAAACCATGTAAACGCCCGTAGGGCATTATTATAGTTGTATCTCGCTTAAATGAATGAATACAAGCAAATACCTAAACACACCATGTAGATACATGGTGTGCTTGAAATCAATCAGGCATCTAGCTATTTTTCCAGAGGGCTTCCCCTCAAGTATTTTCGCCGCTATGGTGTTTCACCATCCAATTCGGGATGGGATGGATGTGGTTCCACCACGCCTCAGACACCGGAATGACAACCCGAAACAAGGATAAGCCTTAGGTATTAGAAGATTCGTATCTTTTGGTTTTCCATAGCGTTTTAGATGGAAAGTATTCGGTCTATTAGTGTGCTTTTGCTGCATACATCACTGCACTTCCACATAACACCTATCATAATAACGACTAGTCTGGTCGTGACCTTAAATCAAGAGCACTCATCTTGAGGTGGGCTTCCTACTTAGATGCTTTCAGCAGTGATCCGCTCCGCACTTGGCTACCCAGCGTTTCCCATTGGCCTGAGAACTGGTACACTAGTGGTGCGTCCTTCCCGGTCCTCTCGTACTAGGGAAAGATCCTCTCAATGCTCTATCGCCTCCACCGGATATGGACCAAACTGTCTCACGACGTTCTGAACCCAGCTCATGTACCGCTTTAATGGGCGAACAGCCCAACCCTTGGGACGTACTACCGCCCCTGGATGCGATAAGCCGACATCGAGGTGCCAAACCTTCCCGTCGATGTGAACTCTTGGGGAAGATCAGCCTGTTATCCCTAGAGTAACTTTTATCCGTTGAGCGACGGCCCTTCCACATGGAACCGTCGGATCACTAAAGCCGACTTTCGTCCCTGCTTGACTTGTAAGTCTCGCAGTCAAGCTCCCTTCTGCTTTTGCACTCCTCAACTGATTTCCGTCCAGCCTGAGGGAACCTTTGCACGCCTCCATTACCTTTTGGGAGGCCACTGCCCCAGTGAAACTGTCTACCTGAGACTGTCTCAGCCTTGATTAGGTTGGTTAGGATTCTAGCTCTTTCAGGGTGGTATCTCACTGTTGACTCTTCTCTCTCCGGAAAGAGAGATTCTATGTCTCCCACCTAAGCTGCGCAGAAAGAGCCCAAACCCCATCCCAGGGAACAGTCAAGCTTCATAGGGTCTTTCTGTCCAGGTGGAGGTAGTCCGCATCTTCACAGACAAGTCTATTTCACCGAGCCTCTCTCCGAGACAGTGCCCAAATCGTTACGCCTTTCGTGCGGGTCGGAACTTACCCGACAAGGAATTTCGCTACCTTAGGACCGTTATAGTTACGGCCGCCGTTAACTGGGGCTTCGGTTGCCAGCTTCCCTGCACATAGCAAGTAACCAACTTCCTTAACCTTCCAGCACTGGGCAGGCGTCAGCCCCCATACATCGTCTTACGACTTAGCGGAGACCTGTGTTTTTGGTAAACAGTCGCTTGGGCCTGGTCACTGCGGCTCCCTAAAGAGCACCCCTTCTCCCGAAGTTACGGGGCCATTTTGCCGAGTTCCTTGGAGAGAGTTGTCTCGCGCCCCTAGGTATTCTCTACCTACCTACCTGTGTCGGTTTTAGGTACAGGCTTCTCGGATCTTTTCGAGAAACAAGCTTTTCCTGGAAGTATGGCATAAATCCTTCCGTAGGCCGTAGCCTTACTTATACTAGAGTTTTTATACTCTTGAACTGAGAAACCAGCTCCCAGCGGATCGAGCCTTCTTCGTCACTCGTTCTCAATCCGAGAAGGTACAGGAATTTTGACCTGTTGTCCATCGACTACGCCTTTCGGCATCATCTTAGGCCCTGACTCACCCTTCGTGGACGAGCCTTCCGAAGGAACCCTTAGGTTTTCGGGGCATGGGATTCTCACCCACGTTTGCGTTACTCAAGCCGACATTCTCACTTCTGTTTTGTCCACACATGCTTTCGCTTACGCTTCTAACTAAAACAGAACGCTCCCCTACCCATGTAATTTACATGCCACGGCTTCGGCAGATTCCTTGAGTCCCTTTCATTTTCGGCGCCAGAGCGCTTGATCAGTGAGCTATTACGCACTCTTTCAAGGGTGGCTGCTTCTAGGCAAACCTTCTGGTTGTCTCTGCACTCTCACATCCTTCGTCACTTAGGAATCATTGAGGGGCCTTAGCCGGTGGTCCTGGGCTGTTTCCCTTTCGACAATGAAGCTTATCCCTCACCGTCTCACTGGTCAGTTGGTAGCTATACCTAGTATTCAGAGTTTGTCTCGATTTGGTACCGCTCTCGCAGCCCGCACCGAAACAGTGCTTTACCCCTAGATAGCCCTAAACCCACCGCTGCGCCTCAACGCATTTCGGGGAGAACCAGCTAGCTCCGAGTTCGATTGGCATTTCACCCCTAACCACAACTCATCCGCCGATTTTTCAACATCGGTCGGTTCGGGCCTCCACTAGTTTGGTTGGAAAGCTTCACCCTGGTCATGGTTAGATCACTCGGATTCGGGTCCATAAACAGTGACACTGGCCCTTTTTAGGCTTGATTTCTCTCTGGCTCCGGTGAAAACACCTTAACCAAGCCACTGCCTATAAGTCGCCGGCTCATTCTTCAACAGGCACGCGGTCGGGCTTTCCATAGCCTCTCCCACTGCTTGAAAATTCGTGGTTTCATGGTCTTTTTCACTCCCCGTCAGGGGTTCTTTTCACCTTTCCCTCACGGTACTACTTCACTATCGGTCATCTAGGAGTATTTAGCCTTGCAAGGTGGTCCTTGCGGATTCACACGGGATTTCACGTGCCCCATGCTACTCGGGTTAGAACTAAGCAACCTGATTGGCCTGCTTTCAGCTACTGGACTCTCACCATCTAAGGTACAGCATTCAACTGTTTCGCTTAGCAGGAGGTTGTATTGAGTTCTCCCACAACCCCGGTCAAGCCGGTTTAGGCTATTCCCGCTTCGCTCGCCGCTACTAAGGGAATCGCGTTTGCTTTCTTTTCCTCTGGCTACTAAGATGTTTCAGTTCGCCAGGTTGTCTCTTGCTAAAAAGCAAGTACAGGGGGTCCCCCCATTCGGGTATCTCCGGATCTCAGCCTCTTTCCAACTCCCCGAAGCATTTCGTCGGTAACCACGCCCTTCCTCGTCTCTAGATGCCTAGGTATCCACCACGAACCCGTATTTCTTTTCATCTAAAAAATAAACTATGGTAAACCAAAAGATACAATCTGCTATATTTTTTTTTCAAAACCAACCATCTCCCTATACATACTCCCCTGGAGGTAAGCGGACTCGAACCGCTGACGTCTGCCACAGAGGCCTGAACGCTCCTATAGAATAGCATCCTCCTTCGAAGATGTCAAGATTGTTCAATCCCCTCCGAACTCAGCATGCCATTTTCATTGCACTGAGCTCTCTAGGAGGAACTACTCAATGGATTCTCGCCCCATTGAGGAAATTTTATCACCACCATGTTGATGGAATCTGATACCTTCCTAACGTCCTTCCCTAACCATAAAGAGGCACAACCCAAAAAGGCCTTAGGCCCGCCTGGATAAAACCCATTGAAGAGGTTTCACCACCACCTTGGCTAGTATGACTTTTCTTTAACCATAAGAATTTTTCCTTTAAGGCTATCCCGTTGTGTTTATAAAGTAGTTCAATAAGAAATGGTTGACGATTTATCTTTTTTTTTATATGTGATCTAAGCCAGTCAATAACCACTTTGTTCGCATAGGTACAAAGTGATACTTCGATCTAGAGCTATGGCCCTAAAAAATCCTGCCAAGACTATAAACAAGATTCGTCTATGATCTTTACAGACCGAACCATAAAAGAACTCAATGTTATAAATATTTTCCCACTTGTCCATCAAAATATATCTATAGAACTATAGCTAACGACAGGCTGCCAGAAAGCAATGATTAATAACATAGATAATGAAAAAACAAGATACGTCGTGCTTCTAGTCCTTCCTACCCTTTTTAGATGGAAGTAAGACGTGGGCTTAATTGACGTCAAACACCCTGCGGGTGTTTTATTAGTCTTCTTTTTTTGTTCACGAAGACGCCCTATGGGCGTTACATGTGTAAAAATTCATTCAACGGCGCAATTGCAAAGACAGCGCTCTACCAACTGAGCTATACCCCCCGACTTTCTCTTATTAGCATTTATTTATTTATGGGCTATTCTGGATTTGAACCAGAGACCTCGCCCAAGAAGCCTTTCTGACCTCTCGTTATAAAAAGCCCTTATATAAAAGCTTTCAAACCAGAGACTAGATGAACAATATTTGTTATGTAGTAACTGATAGGCTTCTCGAACGCAACATACAACTTTGACCGTATTACGCTCTTCAGATGTTTCTTATACAACCAAGAGTTGCCTAAGCCTCTCTATCGCAAAATACATCTTGACATCTCGAATCTCTTAATCTATAGAATTGATAAATCTACCACCTTACGGACAATTTTACGCTTTTTGTTTTTGCGGCAAATTTTCTACACAGTCAAAGTAAGTTAGCCTATGGGAACTTCGTGCCTCCCTTCTATTAATCTTCGATGATATAGATGCCTCTTCCCCCCTCAGGATTCAAGATGAGGATTAGGTAGTTTACGATGGATGGAGATGCGATAATAGATTCGGTCTAAGTCGTTTCCAAAAAGAAAGAGGGAGATGATTCTCATAGTAAAGATAAGGAATTTACTAGACTCCCACTCAGGATCCTCTTTAGAAGAATCCGAATAGATAAGATCTGTTTAACCATTTCATCTTAATCGCACTGTCTTTCAAGTTTTCATAACTAATATCCTAGCTATCTACAAAGAGATTACGCCATGCTAACATCTTCAAGGTCCTTGACTCGTGCAGGCGCAGATTTACTCGTACAACCATCTTCGATCCCCAAGAGATCCAACCATCGTATACAACTACGCACTTATCAGGGGCGCGCTCTAACCAACTGAGCTAATAGCCCATCAATATAGAATTGACACAATTATTAAATGATCGGCTCAATAAAAAACTTTACAAACGTTCGAAGCCTAGCCGATGAAATCAGCAAACGGTCCTTTCCGTGAGAAATATCCCCATATGATTAAACATATAAATTTTAAAGGATAAATCAAATGTTTCTCTTATTTAAGGGGCTGGGCCGAATTGTTCCAATCATTTCAATTGGAATTGAAATTGAAAAGCGCCGGGTCAGGTGGTCCAAGGAAAAATCCCCACCTCCTTACATAGCATAATTTATAACAAAAGAGAAGAATTGCACAATTGAGTTGCCCTACGGGCTCGAAAAAGAATTAAAAATTAACCTAGAAGAAACAGTCTTCTCCAACTGAATGAAAAAATTCATTAGATAAGTAGTCTTTATTCTCCTTACAAAGGAGGTGATCCAGCCACTCCTTCCAGAACGGCTACCTTGTTACGACTTCACTCCAGTCACTAACCTTGCCTTCGGCATCCCCCTCCTATTGGTTAGAGTAATGACTTCGGGCATAGTCAGCTCCCATAGTGTGACGGGCGGTGTGTACAAAGCCCGGGAACGAATTCACCACCGTATGGCTGACCGGCGATTACTAGCGATTCCGGCTTCATGCAGGCGAGTTGCAGCCTACAATCCGAACTGAGACCGAGTTTTTGGGATTTAGCATACCTTCGCAGGCTAGCAGCCCTTTGTCTCGGCCATTGTAGCACGTGTGTCGCCCAGGGTGAAAGGGGCATGCTGACTTGACGTCATCCTCACCTTCCTCCGGCTTGTCACCGGCAGTCTCTTTAGAGTGCCTACATTATTTGATAAGAATGGCAACTAAAAATAAGGGTTGCGCTCGTTACGGGACTGAACCCAACATCTCACGACACGAGCTGACGACAGCCATGCACCACCTGTCTCCGCGTTCCCGAAGGCACTCGTTCTTTTCAGAACGATTCGCGGGATGTCAAACCCTGGTAAGGTTCTTCGCGTTGCATCGAATTAAACCACATGCTCCACCGCTTGTGCGGGCTCCCGTCAATTCCTTTGAGTTTCACTCTTGCGAGCGTACTCCCCAGGCGGGATACTTAATGCGTTAGCTGCAGCCCTGAAAGGGTTAATACTCACAGGACTTAGTATCCATCGTTTACGGCTAGGACTACTGGGGTCTCTAATCCCATTCGCTCCCCTAGCTTTCGAGCACTGCAGTGTCAGTTTCGGCCCAGCAGAGTGCCTTCGCCCTCGGCGTTCTTCCCGATCTCTATGCATTTCACTGCTCCACCGGGAATTCCCTCTACCTCTACCGTACTCCAGCCTAGCAGTTTCCACTGCCTATCCAAGGTTAAGCCCTGGGCTTTGACAATAGACTAACCAAGCCACCTTGCGGTCCCTTTACGCCCAATCATTCCGGATAACGCTTGCTCCATCTGTCTTACCGCGGCTGCTGGCACAGATTTTGCCGGAGCTTATTCCTCAGATACCGTCATGATTCTTCTCTGAGAAAAGGAGTTTACGACCCGGTGGGCCTTCTGCCTCCACGCGGCATTGCTCCGTCAGGCTTGCGCCCATTGCGGAAAATTCCCCACTGCCGCCACCCGTAGGAGTCTGGGCCGTGTCTCAGTCCCAGTGTGGCTGATCATCCTCTCAAACCAGCTACTGATCATTGCCTTGGTAAGCTATTACCTCACCAACTAGCTAATCAGACGCAAGTCCCTCCTTGGGCAGATATCCCATTTTCTTCTTCAAGGTATGGGGTATTAGCAATCGTTTCCAATTGTTATCCCCCTCCCAAGGGTAGGTCCTTACGCGTTACTCACCCGTCCGCCACTAAGTTCCCAGAAGGAACCTCGTACAACTTGCATGTGTTAAGCATGCCGCCAGCGTTCATCCTGAGCCAGGATCAAACTCTCATGGAGAGCCATAGTCAGAAGCTCTTTAGGTTCCTTCCTCATAAAAAAAATACTGCAAACATCTTAATAGGCGTTTGGGGGGCTTTTCGCCACCCTTCGCCCCCTTGGCTCCTCTTTGTTCTTCCCCTTATCCAAGAAAAAAAAACATAATGGAAATGACAATCTTAATATAGTAACTTGCATCAGAAAAAAAAATTTATTTTATTTTGGTTCTAGTTGTTATGACAATCTTCCAAACATACGGACTTCTTCTTCTTCTTGAAAACAAAATAACCTGTCTGTAATATAAGTCTTCTCATGAAAAAAGCAAGAAGCCAGCCTTTTTTAAACGGTCTAAACCCTTGTTTAGATTACTATAACGACTCCTATTTTAGTCGAAACCCAGAAGACACAGGAATTCAAAATCGGCAAAAAGAATTGAACGACCTAGATGAACATTATAAAACCAAGTTTTACAACCTAAGAGTCTCGAAGGGTGGACACGAACAAAAATGTGTCATATGCTAGTAAGCATATAATGTTTGAAAAATGTGGGAGTATCCATTTGAAATCCGTTACTAAGATTCGGTTTACTTCGAACCCGCTATATCTACGATTCGTTTGGTTTGAGAAAAATATAGGAATTGCTATCGATCAATCTATTCGTAATAAAGGCACTTTAGCACTCACCAAGTATTATTTCTGGCCCCGTCAAGATGCTTGGGAACAACTTCAGACTGAACTTCATGGGCGACCTTGGATGAAACGGGCAAAAATCATTTTGCTCCTCAATGAAGCCACAGGTCTGATTCATTGTTGGCAAGGATGGCAAATAAAACAATTACCAGAATCACCTAGAAAAGGAAAGATACAATTAAATCGCATTTATCGCAGAGAATCTACTCATCAATAACAATAGCCTTTAAACGATCTACTCTTTAACTAGAACCAGGACTGAAAACAGGTCATTATGGTGCAAAAGAGTAAAGACCCTACCTATTCTATAAATACATGTATACTTTTATGAAACTATGATATAGTTTGCTTTATTCTCGCGAATGCCAATATGTTGATACACATTATTATCCTCTACGATTTAGATGGACCTTTTTACTACTCAAAAAGATTGATACTTGTTTGTTTTAATCAATACAACAAAACTTACTAACATAAACCCATGGGATGGTTAGAATCATGTCAAAAAAAACACTCACATGGTGGTAGTGGTAAAGAAGGGCGAAGGGCGGTATGGCGAGGTACTTCGCCACTTTTTCGCCCCGCCCCCACATTTCTCCAACCTCCTTATAGTGTAAACCTAAGAAAGGGGCGCCATTTTCAATGTATTTCCAAAAAAGAAAAAGGTTTAAAAATCTCTTTTACTTTAAAAAGGTAGTGTTGATCACCAGGGGGGACAAAGGGGGATAAAGCCCTCCGCCTCCCTTACCTATAGTCCTTCCTTTAACCTCCTCAAATAATTAATATAGATAAACAACTGTTTGTAATATGAAGTATCTTAAAAATCATTTGAATAAATTTACTATTGGGAGCAACAAAACGCCTGCAGTGCGTTCTGAGTGGATCTATAAGAAAAATAAAAAAATAAAACGATCCCAAACATCAAATATCGTATCGAGGCAAAAATACAGAATAGGAAAGATTTTATCCAATCTCTACAATATGGATTTTTACACCAACATAAAAATCATGAAATGATAAAAATGGTGCACCAATCTATTCAGAACCTTTTAACTTATACACTTAAGGTCGAAATGACCTATCCTAACCCATACTTTATGAAGAATTCGGAATTTAAAAATAACACAACAAAAGATTCTGTAACTTGTAAAGTATCAACTTTTTCACAAGGATATCTTTCTATATCAAAAAAACCAGGTCAAAAAAAGATTCATTTTCTATCTCCTATATGGCTCACCCATGTGATTAAAAAAAATTTAAACACCCGACTAAGAACATTCTATAACAAAAGTACTAATTTAAAGGCATTTGACAACTTCGTACAAACTCATTCATCCGATAGAGAGAGACAATCTTTAACAAATAATACTATGTTTTTCGACCACCCAGAACACCCTACAAGCGTTTTCAAAAAAACAATCATTTTACAGGATGGATTAAACCTCTTTCTGCTTACTGAAGATTTAAACATGCTAAGAGCATCTTACACCAGTTTATTGGATTGGTGTATCTTTTTAGGATACGAATTGCCCGCTTTTAGAACAAGACTATCCCATGGTTGTTTGTCTTTTCAATATAGTTCTTCGAGCTTGCAAGTTGATTCTTATAACATTGATCCAATCTGGTCCAATACAAACAATGGTTTAAAGCATTTTCCCAACTTTTACCCAAAACACGCTGTTCCATCCAAAATAAGTAGAAAAAGATATTTTCAATACTTAAAAACAGTTTTTCAGAACCATCGCGCCACACCTCCAACTAAACTATTGAGTCAATTAAACAGTATAATTTATGCCAGAAATTTGTATTTAAAACATAAAAACGCCCGAAAAGCGTTCATGGTAGAATACACATCCCCTTTGGACAATAATTTGTTACTAATCAAATTAAGAAGGTGGTGGTTTAAAATTCACTCTTATTCATTGTAAATGATTCGTGATGTGTAATAAGGTATTAGTGATGGTGGTTAGGGTTACGGTGAAAAAGGTGGCGAAGCCATCCCGCCTACCTCCTCTAACCCACTTCTTCATGTGTCGAGTAGTACTTCTTAAATCATTAAAAAAAAAAGAGTGTCTTAATGTTTCAATAAAAGAAAAGAGGTTCTTAACTTTGGACGCCCTGCGGGCGCCCCTTCATTTTGTTACTAACTCTTTTTCCTAGGTTTGTTCCCTAAACGCCATCTACATGAGGAGCCGTATGACGTGAAAGTGTCATGTACGGTTCTGAAGAGCGATCAATCTATACCTAGATCGACTTTAACACAGCTACACCAAAAAAACCGAATTCTGCCCTACGTAAGGTAGCCAGAGTTCGCTTGACCTCTAAATTTGAAGTCAGTGCTTATATTCCTGGCATTGGCCATAGCCTACAAGAACATTCTGTAGTACTTGTAAGGGGTGGACGAGTCAAAGATCTGCCTGGCGTACGTTATCATATCGTTCGAGGTAGCCTCGATGCTGCTGGTGTCAAAGATCGTCATCAAGCACGTTCTAAATATGGGGTCAAAAAGCCTAAATAAGCAAAAAGAAAGATTCATACAACATTCGATTCTATTATCAATCACAAACTATGTCACGTAGGAATAGTACTACTAAACGGCTTATTCAACCCGATGCTATTTATCGTAGTCGTCTCGCTACCATGCTGATTAATCGTATACTGCGCCATGGAAAAAAATCGCTAGCTTCTCGCATCTTCTATCAAGCTATGAAACACATGGAAATCAAAACAAAAAAAGATCCTCTATCCATCCTAAATCAAGCAGTTATTCGTACTACTCCTCGAATCATACTAAAAGCAAGACGTATTGGTGGATCTACATACCAAGTACCAGTAGAAGTGACACCGAGCTTGGGCCATGGACTAGCTATTAAATGGTTATTAGCCGCCTCTCAAAAGCGTCCCGGTAGAGACATGGCATTGAAACTTGCTTATGAAATCTTAGACGCAGCCAAACATACCGGAAATGCAATTCGTAAGAAAGAAGAAGTACATCGAATGGCAGAAGCAAATAAAGCTTATGCTCATTTACGTATCTAAGATAGGAAATTTATTAGACAGACAGATTGATTCAATAAATAAATTCCCTCAATATTATTCCCCTGAATAAACAAACGCCCACAGGGCGTTCGGGGATCATCAACCTGCTTCCGTATATAGGGAGGAGCACTTCGCGGTCCCCATAATATTATCATTATACCTTATTGGCATTAAAGAATAATTCAAGCAAGTACTATAAAGCCATATTCTTTTAAAAAAAATGGTTGTGCGTGTTGCTCTATATGTCTAGAAGCTATAGGAAATAAAACTAAACAGGGGATCATAAACTCGTATTCCCAAAGGGATAGAATCATATTATGGAATTTGCAACTCCCGCTTCTCTGCTTCACGTGACCACTATTTTACCCGAAGGCATTTTAGTTGTTTCTCTTATATTCATGATTATTGTAGATTTATTGCAAAAACCCAAAAAAGTTGAAGGTATAGTTGGAGGGGCGGGGCGAAGGGCGGCGAAGCCACCCTTGTTACCACCATCACCTAGTCAGAGCCAAAATACCACCTGGATTGCACTCACTGGTTTAAGCCTTGCTATTCTGGTTCTAATTCATCAATGGAATCAAGCTCCCAGCCTAGCTTTTTTAGGCAGTTTCCAAGCAGATCCCCTTAGTGTAGCATTTCGCTTGCTTATTGTATTAAGCGCCTTTGTTTCTATATGTTTTTGTCATGAATACATGGAGCAGGTGGGAATAGCTGTAACCGAATTTGTCATTTTTTTAATAGGAGCAACTATAGGAGGCATGCTGTTATCAGGAGCTAATGATTTAATTATGGTATTCGTTGCCCTAGAATGTTTAGGGCTAAGCTCCTATTTACTCAGTGGCCATATGAAAAAAGATGCTCGATCTAATGAAGCAGCTATAAAATACCTCATCTTAGGAGGCACAAGCTCTTCTATCCTTGCTTACGGACTCTCTTGGTTGTATGGTTTATCTGGTGGAAAAATAATTTTCAAAGACATCTTTCAATCTCTGTCTGTCATCGTTCCTTCATGGCTATCGAATAACCAAGAATCCATCGCACCATTTTCTTTGGGATTAATCATTGCTCTATTACTTGTTCTAGTTGGTATCGCTTTCAAGATTTCGGCGGTCCCCTTTCATCAATGGACTCCAGATGTATACGAAGGGTCTCCCACACCTGCGGTAGCTTTTCTATCAGTAGGTTCAAAAACTGCAGGCTTTGCCTTAATAACCCGACTAATCATCATTATTTGTTCTTCATTATCCAATGGTTCAGTAGGAGAACAAATACTTATAACCGAAATAACAGGAGGAATAAGCGGCTTTTTATTCTTGTGTAGTCTGTTTAGTATGATACTAGGAAATTTGGTAGCCATAACACAATCTAGTATGAAGCGCATGCTTGCTTACTCTTCTATTAGTCAAGGAGGATATATGATAATCGGACTCATTGCTAGCTTAAATGCTCCTTACGGAGGTTCATTAACAGACGATTTTCGACAAGAAGGCTATGCAAGTCTACTCTTGTATCTAGGAATTTATCTATTTATGAATTTGGGCGCCTTTGGATGTACTATCTTGTTTAGTTTACGAACTGGTACAGACCAAATTCGAGATTACAATGGTTTGTATAGAAAAGATCCATGGCTAGCATTCTGTTTTAGCCTCTGTCTTCTTTCTTTAGGAGGATTACCACCTTTAACAGGTTTTTTTGCCAAATTTTACCTTTTCTGGGTAGGTTGGCAATCCTCATGCTATGCATTAGTCATTGTTGGACTTTTTACCAGTGCCATCTCGATTTATTACTATCTGCGTGTTATGAAATCTATGTTCATCAATGAACCTAAACAAACTTCTACTTACCTTCACCAATACTCTCTAGGAGTACCTATACTCGCAGAAACCATACAACCAAGCGTGGATTTTTCTATGCTGGATCCCAAAAATTTAAAAATGGATAAAACAATACCTAAATTGGCTAAAAACCAATTTCAGATTCCCCTAGCAGATAAAAACCAGCAGACAATATACCTTGTAGAAAAACAAGACTCTTTCCAAGACAGCAAGAATCTATCTCCGTCTCTTTTGAAGCTTAGTTTAAACATATGTGTGGTTTTAGCCACCCTATTAGGAATCTTCATCAATCCTTTTATTATCTTTGCGCAGGATACCCTTTTGCGCAGCACCTCTTTGTTATAAAATACAACTTATTTGCCTAGCACTATGATTATCTACTATCCTTTTGTATATTTACTAATCTATCTGTATCTAATAACTCGTTAATTAACAATAAAAGAACTATGTCTCATTCTTATTCATTTGCTCTCGGGTGAGGTGGTAAAAGAAGGCAAAGGGCAGCAAAACCCTCGCCTCACCTGTACTCACTCCTTCAATCCAGAAACCCTGCGGCGATTTTGAATGATCAAGAAAAAAACCTACCTCCTTAACTCAGAACCTCCTACAGGTATTTGGACAAGCAGGGTTCACCCAGACGCCCTACGGGCGTTTTGAGTGGTAAAGGAGGGCGAAAAGGTGAAGTTCCCTCCCCACCTCCTTAATATCTGACGCTCTGGGAGCGTTTAGAAACAATACTATTAACAAATTGATCAATAATCTTTGAGGGGATTGAATTCTTGACCACGAAGGAGGGTGGGGGGCTGCAGTTGCAGTACTAGGGGGACTTCACCTCCCTTTACTACTTCCCTTCCCTAGTGTACAATCATGTTGGTTTTATTCAATATTCTTAACTATTTTTTAACTTATTACCAGCCTGTAACAACGGTGGACGCAGTCTTAACTGCGTCTTATCAAAATAAAACAAACACAATCAAGATTGAGGACTTTCCCCTATGCAATGGAGGATCGTAAAACCTTTTTGACCGCTTGCACAATTTGTTCTGGCTGAACCACAGTCATCTCTTCTAAAATGCCACTGTACGGAGTCGGCACATCCTGAGAAGACAAACATCCTATGGGTGCATCTAATTCATCAAAAAGATATTCCATAATACTGGCTCTTAAAGTAGATCCGATACCACCAGTACGCATGCATTCTTCTACAATAAGAACTTTGTGAGTTTTCATAATAGATGCAGCAATGGTACCCATATCTACAGGCTTTAAAGATATCAAATCAATGATTTCTGGGTCATAACCTTCATTCACTAAAGTTCTGGTGGCTTGTAAAACATGATGCCTCATCCTCGAATAAGTCAAAATAGTAATATCTGTCCCTGTACGAACCAATTCTGCTTTTTCTAAACTTAAGATGTATGGAGCTTCAGGAACCTCTTGTCTTAAATTATACAAGAGTACATGTTCAAACAAAATAACCGGATTCTCCGTACGAATTGCTGCTTTAAAAAGCCCTTTGGCATTATAAGGAGTAGAGCATGCAATCATTTGCAATCCTGGAACTGCTTGAAAATAAGACTCTAAACGTTGTGAATGTTCCGCTCCCAATTGACGACCTACACCTCCTGGACCTCTTATGACAATAGGAGTACTAAAATTGCCTCCTGACGTATAGTGGAGCATACCAGCATTATTGGCTATTTGATTGAAAGCTAACAATAAAAAACCCATGTTCATACCTTCTACTATAGGTCTTAGACCAGTCATAGCAGCACCAATAGCAAGCCCAGTAAAGCTATTCTCTGCAATAGGTGTATCCAACAATCTTAGTTCTCCATATCGTTTCCACAAATTTTTAGTGACTTTATAAGAACCTCCATAATGACCAACATCTTCTCCCATTACAAAAACTCTAGGGTCTCTTTCCATCTCTTCTTGGATAGCTTCTCTAAGAGACTCATACATTAGCATTTGAGCCATAGAACTAATTTGTCATTCAACAAAAAAATAACCAGATTCAATCGTATTTTCAATAGGGGCTGGTTCTCCAAACAATAATATTAGATTGTTGACAACAACTATCTAAAAATCAATACAAAATATGATGATAGCATGATGTCTACCTAAGTATGTTCAGAATCATTTACTATCAAAAACATCTACTACAAAAGAAGGTAGGTTTTACCTAGGAGGGTCTAGAACCCTTTTGAGTAGTCCCTCTTTAGCAGAGTTCACCCATTGCGTAGTGGTGATGAAAAGAGCATTATAGATGCCCCACCTATATATAACCCCTTCTCAGACTTCGGTAGTAAATATAAACATAACATACAATCTAGAAGTAAATCAAGTAGAAAAAGTAAAAGGTCATGGTGGTGGTAAAGGATAAAATAAATAAATTTCCTCCTCATAAATTCAAAACTTTTCTCATAAATCTTACTAGTTGATTGGGCCTGTTAAGAGATCATTTTATTTTTAATATAAAAAATGACCCCTAATATTAGGCGTTTTTTGTATTTTGATATTAGAATTTTATCTGATATCTATTACCAGAGTCAATACTTCTCTGTTCTTTTTTCTCGCCAGGTATACTGTACTTATAGAAATGGGTTGCTAACTCAATGGTAGAGTACTCGGCTTTTAAGTGTGAGCAAAGGTTCGATACGCATTGATGAAATCATCAACTTGCACTGCTAACAAAACGCCAGCAGGGCGTCGGTGTAACAGGCAACGGCTTACCTACAGAGATAAACTCGGAAGGTAATATAACATGCCGTTACAGGAATCTTTACTATGGGGCTATATCCCATATAATATTCTTAGCCAGAAAAACCAGAGGAAAATGAACTTATACATCTCATAAACAAGGAGAAAAGGAACATTATTGATAGTGTACCTTATTGTCTTGAGTCCATAAAGCGGTTAAAAGTTTATGGTTGATTAGCTCAAGACACCTTCTTGTCTCTTGTTATCTAGGTAATCTTAATAAGGTCCTCATCGGTTTTCAATGCGTACCAAAAACTAATTGTATACTGACTATCCAGGAAGTTTCCCTACAAGTCAGGAGAGCAATCAATCAGATTGGAAAGACCTAAATCTCCTTCTCTTACACTTTGACCTATCACAAAGATGTACCAGTAGTTATAGACTTTCTAAACGGATTGCCCTGTGCCGTCAGATCATCAGCTTGTCTGATGCCCAAGAATTATGGAAAACAGCACAAAAGGAGCCGTATGTTTTCATCAAAGCATGTACGGTTCTCAGAGCAGGTAAAAGCAAGATGGTGGTGGTCAAGGGTAGAACCCCGACCTCTACAACCTTCTGGAAGAAACCTCCCAGTAGTAGTGGTTACAAAGGGAACGACTTCACCTCCTATCTTCTCTAGTAGCATCTACTTACTCCATCCGACTAGTTCCGGGTTCGAGCCCCGGGCAACCCATCTTTCACTTCAGTAACAAAACCAATAAATTTCTTTTATAGAATAAACACACATATCCAATAGAAAAAGACTGATACGATACTATGATAAAGATTTTCCCTTATTTATCGCAGAACCTTTGCCCAGGATTGCATGCTGACATAAACAACAAACCATCATCAATACTAATAACAACAAAATCTACCTTAATAGTATTTGTAAGATGCCGGGAACCAGAATTGAACTGGTGACACAGGGATTTTCAGTCCCTTGCTCTACCAACTGAGCTATCTCGGCTTATCCTTTTAGCAACTAACCTTATCATCTTGTTTGAGTCTAGTCAAGATCCAAAAATGTGATTTCCCCATAGGGGGGCATGGTCCCTCCTGGGGGAGTTTACCCATTCCCCTTCGAAGCATTTTGTTTGGTAACTAATCTCCGTCCTCCGTAGAGGTCTCCTCTCTACAAATCATTATAATATAAAACTTTATGATATATATAATACATTATATAGAAAAAGATGGAGGACTGCAGCTGCAGTGCCAGAAAGTAAGAGAGTGGGGGGCGAAGCCCCCCTTGACCGCTATGATTCCTCAAAATCCTCTGAATATGTTTTTTTACATCAAGATGACTGATTCAACCTGTTAAATTATGATTTAGATCATTTACAAACTATGTTGAAAATCCAACAACGCCCTACAGGCGTTAGATATAAAATTATATTTAATACCTCTCAAACAAGACGGACGAAGATGGAAAAGCCCTCCGTCTCCCAAGATTATTCCATGGTTTACAACGTTTGCCCTCATAAATTTTACACGATTAACGTCATTTGTAAGAAGATTGTACAGTATAATAAACCAACGAAGGCTCGAATCAGCATGGTCCTTTCAAGTAAGTGGTAGCATATCTTGTATTGATGGCCCCAAGAAAAAAGGACATTTTAGCAATATTGGGAATCAAGGGATCCCAGTGATGATACTACAGCTGTATTATTCCAACCTCCTTAATAATGAGGAAAAGACAAGAGAATATTTTACTTGCTCTATTTCAAAACATTGATCAAATAGTATAGAGCAAGATTAAAAAGGATAAAAAAAAGAAATCCTCGTCAACGGGGTTAGAAGCGTTGGAGTAGCAAAAAACTCAACCACTAAACAAGGTGTCCCCGACGCCCTGTCCAACATGTATTGATTAAAGAATGGAGAGTAAAAATGTCTTTACACGAATGGTTCCAAGAGAAACGAAAATTAAAAATGCTGACTACACCTAAACCTAAATATCCAGGACCAGAAAAAGATCCTAGTATAGGATTATGGGTACAATGTAATTATTGTGAAACTGTTCTTTATGTAAAATTGTTGAAACAAAACAAAGGCATCTGTGAAAACTGTGGCTCTCATCTACTCATAAGCAGCAGTGAAAGACTTGAGATGTTAACAGATCCAGGCACTTGGAAGCCATTAGACGAAGACATGACTTCCTGTGATGTGCTTGACTTTGTCGACGAAGTCACCTATCGAAATCGGTTAAAGAATAATCAGATGAAAACAGGGCTCACAGATGCGGTACAAACCGGTAGAGCAGAATTGAATGGGAATCCCATTGCTCTTGGAGTTATGGATTTTCAATTTATGGGAGGAAGCATGGGATCAGTAGTAGGTGAGAAACTGACAAGATTGATTGAATATGCTATTCAGGAATCTTTGCCATTAATTATCGTTTGTGCTTCTGGAGGAGCCAGAATGCAAGAGGGAACTTTAAGCCTCATGCAAATGGCAAAAATTGCTTCCGCACTCCAAATTTATCAAATGCAAAAGAAACTGCTTTATATTTCAATCCTAACTTATCCTACAACAGGAGGAGTCACTGCCAGCTTTGGTATGTTAGGAGACATTATTATGGCAGAACCTAAAGCATATATAGCTTTTGCAGGTAAAAGAGTTATTGAACAGACTCTACGTCAAGAAGTGCCTGATGGATTTCAAGTTGCAGAAGCACTATTTGAACATGGCTTACTAGACTTGATTGTACCACGTGTTATTCTTAAAGGAGTGCTAGGTGAGTTATTCGAATTATATAATCTTGCTCCCTGTAAATTAGGATATCCTAAGAATCATCAATTACCCGATAACAAAACATGGGGAAGAGGACCCCACCAATCTTAATTGAAAAATAGAAAGGAGGGGTAGACCCCTAAAAAGAAAAGAGATAGGAATTTTTACACGTTTTCTGAACACCATTGATTCATTAACATTAACGAAAAGACGCTTTCAGGGTGTCCATAGTGTTGCAATTCGCTTTAATGCACTGCTTGTATAGAGCCCTTTCAAAATGAAACACCAACAATGCGCCCTACGGGCGCCAAGATTTTCTTCTTGAGCAAGGTCTCTCTTTACACATCATACAAAAAGATGGATTTTCATACAGATGTTGTATTCTAATAAGCTAAATGCTCTACCCCAAACACCAAACGCCCGTAGGGCGTTCGGGAAAGTGTGAATTTGACCCTTTGCCATCTTAAAAAGAAAAAACTAAAGATGGTAGTGGTGAAGGAAAGAGCGAAGGGTAACAAAGGGCAGCAAACCTCCCCTACCTCCCTATAGTTGAGAGTTACTCATACTACCATAAACATTTTTTAATATTTGACATTACATACTTCCCATCTTTTTTTCATCTCCATCATCTTAGACTTTCCAAGTCCACTTTTTTTGTCAATTCTAAATAAGACATTGTTCTAAAATAGCTCTTTTCGAAAAATTACAAGGCGGGCGAAGCCCCCAAGAAAAAAAAACTTATAAATATTATGACTGCATCTATCTTGCCATCTATCCTTGTTCCCCTAGTTGGGTTAGTCTTGCCTGCTATTGCTATGGCTTTTTTGTTCTTGTATATTGAACAAGATACAATTGTATAACAATGAATCTCCAACAAGTTAGACTGTTTGGTCACCCTGGGATTTAGAAAACTCATTTGCAATACATATTTTAAAAATGATACAAAGCAGGCAAAGTCCCCCAGGTAAACAATACAACCAAACATCAACCAGTCTCCTGTAATAAGAAGTAGGACCTCACAATCTGTGCAAGATTACTCCCATACTCATTTTGTCTAAACTCCATCTTGTATAGGCCATCATGGAATTGAAAAAAGTATTTATACATTTAATATTGCTATTAACAGCTAGGAGGTTGAGATTGACTACTAGGCGTTTCATTAGGACCAATAAAATGTGATGCTATACAAAAAGTATCCTGACACGTTAGATCCTTCAGAGGGCTCCCAATAGTCAATCTCTTATAGTAATTATAAATGAACAATATTCGTATGTCAAGTGGGGAAGGGGGGGCTCTGCCCCCCCCCTTTTCGAATGCCCTGCGGGCATTGAGGTCGTATCGTGGTGGTGAAAGGAGCACTATAGGTCCCCCACCTCCCTATAGTCTCTGCTTCAACCTCCTCTATTCCATAGAGTCAATTATTCTAGGTTGAGATTTGAATCAAAGATTTAGATAAGAAAAAAAACTCTTTCAATGAATTTTAAAATGAGTGGAAGGTTTATGGTGAATAATAGAAGAGAATCTTTAGGAGATATAGGACTTTTTATGGACATTATCAATATCACTTGGGCTGCACTTATGGTTGTTTTTACTTTCTCTTTATCTTTAGTAGTATGGGGTAGAAGTGGTTTATAAAGTACATATCGTGCTCCTACAAAAGACAAAGGTTGTTATCAAAGAAAGACTACTTCATGGGTAAATCCCTCCTGGGAAAACCTCGTTGAGAAGGGACTACTTAATGGGTGGTGGCGGCACTATAGGTGCCCCACCTCCACCACCTTTTCCCGTAGTTGCATCATACTTAAAAAAATAGGAAAGAATAAGAACAAACTATAAGATTTTAAATTCGTAATTAAGTTGATTCAATTTAAAGGCTTATTCAATTTGAAGCCTTAATCAATAGCCAAAATATAACTAGTAATCATTACTTCTTTGAAATATTATCTCGTTATTCAATCATCTAATAGAAAACAAAAATTGGTAGGAGATAAACCAAGAATTGGGTGCCTCTTTCTATCTTTTAACAAAATTTTTGATAAAAATAAACACTCATAAAAGCGATCAACTTTGTACAGGGCCCCTTGTTTCTCTTGATCGAGTCTTTTGGTCGCATGCCTAAGACAAATCCTCATTCGAATACTTTCCCAAGCAAAAAAAAATGACATCCCCATAGAACAAATTTGACAAAACAAAAGAATAGGATCAAGCCGCCACCCCTGAAAAATTAATATTCCACCAGTTAAAAAACCAAGAGTTGAAAACAAAATATCATAATCCCTAGCTAAAACAAAAGCTATTTTTCTCAAACCATACAGTAGTAAGCTATTACAAATTAAAACAATACCTAAAATAGTACTAGGACCTAGTTCAAAATTAATCATTGTATAATATGAAATAAAACACATTAATATAGACGTTTATTAGGAATTGAATCAATCCCAGAATGCCCTGCGGGCATTACAGTTCAAAATATCAAATATATATAACATCTGTTTGATATTTTTACATATTCTTATTAATATCAGGCAAAAAACACTCCTAGAGCGTTTGGGAGGCCTACGCCTCTCCTTTATCCCTTTATTGTATTGTTTATTCTAGCAAAGTATATCAAGTGGATTTAATGTGTACTTTTTCTAAGGTCCATAGAATCCATACTTTTTATTGATTGTTTTATTTACCCAATAAATCAAACATGAAAAGAACACCCTAAACAACGATCTTTCAATAACATGTTATAAAGCATGTTATAAAGCATGTTATATATAGCCTTACATACATAAAAAAAATGCCTTGGTGGTGAAATGGTAGACACATTAGACTCAAAATCTAACGCACAATAAGCATGGAGGTTCAATTCCTCTCCAAGGCAAGATAGAATTTTAGAATTTGTACAAAAAACTATTAACAATAGTTTTTTTACTTCTTATACTATAAATATGAATACTATTTTAACCAATCAGCTGATTTTGCCAAAACTAGAAAAAATATATACACAAATGGTTCGTTCTTACAAGAAATACAAATAGAGGAGAAAAAATCATATGGGGAATTAAAATAGTATCCCAATCAATTACCTGAGACGATGACGATTATAAATGTCATTATCGTCGTGAAATCTCTGCAAAACACAACCAAGAAGCTGTGAGTCTGCTTAAAGAACAAATCCTCTCACTAACGGAGTAGCCAATTAACCTGTAATAGATTCAAGCATTCTATCATCTTAACCTCAAGATTTTTTTTATTTCATAATCTTCAGTATAAATCTGACTCATCAAACCTACTATTTTTCAATTTTATAGTAGATCATTTAATTTCAATTAAATATATCGAGAAGACACTCGATCAACTAAAATAAAAAAAGATAGGAAATGATTCAACTGAAATTAGGTCTATTAATAAAGTTGCTCCCCTCCTATACCCTTTTTTTTAGATATAGACGATACACGACTTCTTTCAATCCATTTCCAATCTATTTCACTAAATAAAATACAAGAACAGCACGGGCTCCTATAAGCGAATTGGCACAATAATTTGTATTAGCAAAATTGTACTTTAAATTGATCTATCTTGATCTATCTTGAGCTATAGAGAGTTTCTCCTGATTTTAGATCAATCAAAGAGACAAATAAGATGGTATTATCTTCGATCGCGAAGCCTAATTTTGAAATCCTTTGTAAAAATGAATCTTTTGGTTTTTTCAAGAGAGACAATTTTTGCTGATCACCACCAAATTCTGACAAAAATAGTGAAAGCTGACCCTTCTCCCAATCTGCGAAATGTTTTAATGGTATACTTTTTTTTACCTAAGGATTTCTTTTATATCCAAAAAGTCAATAAAAAATAAACCCATTGAAAATGATAAAAGTGCCTTATCATTGCCAATGACAAATATTCGAACTATGTGTCTTCGTCCGAAAAAAAAATGTCAAACCATATTTTTTGAGATAAGCACATTCGTCCCATATCAATTGATTGCATTGCACTATTGCCATTGCTTATTTTATGATCATTTGTAGATTGCCCAAATAGAAAACTGTCAGAGGTCCCCTACAAATTTTTAGCTGGCCTATTATTGAACGTTCTGAATCAGTATTGAATTCTTAAATTTCAGCTTCACGAACCCATCAATTAAGCAAGAATCTTTCATAATAAGAAGCCTTCAACACATTCAAGATGTGCCTATCCGTCCCCATAAGGCCTGGAGTATTGTAAAACCAACCTCGTGGTTCTTTAAAAAATTTTTCTCTGCTTAAGAATAAGTTCTATATATTCTTATTGTCTATTATTACAGCCAAATGATTGGCAAAGAAGGGAATTGTACAATATAGATGTTCCATTTTAAACAATCTACCAAATAGATTCTTTAGCATGTTTTCTCTTTTGTTTTTTAATGTATTCTTTTTTGTTTATTATATATTGGTTTATTGATAAACTTAAATCATCATTCTATTTGTTGGTTTTAATGAAAATTCAAAACAAAACTTATTCCTTCAAGCATAATAAAAAAGGTGGAACAATTTAGTACGGAAATGCAAGCTTCTATAGTACGAAAACAGGCCACTGCATATCTTGAGCAATTTCTATGCAAAATGTATGACTTACCTAAAGGAGCTAAATTGCTTATCCAAACTAACATCAACATCAATAAACTCAAGAAGAAATTTTCATCGCAATCTTCAAGATTGAAAATTTTATACAACAGGAGCTTGAAGAAACAGTTCAAGTAGAAAAGATTACAGAAAATTTATGCGAAATGAGATACATCGATACAATCTAGTATCGAGATGATATAAATATTTCTTATGCAGGAAATACCAAAAGACTTTTCTCATCTATTATCGAATAAAATATATAAAGAAATATAGGTAATTTTGCCTCTAAAAGACATAGAGGCAATAGGGCCATACGGATTCGAACCGTAGACATTCTCGAAAAAAACTTTTTTTATTAACCTCCGTAAAAAATCTGTTTTACCAAACTCAACATGCATCTTTACATGCATTGAGCTTTCCAGTTAGCCTTTGACAAAAAGACTTGTCTAAATGTACTTAACTAACCTGCCACTTTCATCATAATGAAATTATAACTCTTACAAGAATATCTCATTAATTTATGGCGCATTTTCCCATAAAAAAGAAAAAAATATTTTTTGCAAAAAAATTTTGTAAAAAATAAAACTTATTTAAAAATCTTCAATATTCGTTTTACATATAATATATAAATAAATTGTAGTAAACACCATGACAATAAATATGTAAAAACAATTAGCATATAAAAACTTTACTATACTGAGCGAAGTATATTTATATTAGAAAATATAAAATATATTTACATTTTTATGTTTTACTTTTTAAAAGTACTATTCAAAATATTTTGTTATATGATAGTTTTTTAATATTGTATATATTAACAAATTACCTATCAATTTTTGTCATGCTATATTCCCACTGAATCAAATGGTAAGACATTAAAATAGTAAAATGAAATGCAAATAGAATAGACCCCTTGCAAAAAAAACAAACGCATGTGTAAACGAGACGCTCTACCGCTGAGCTATAGCCCTGTGTTTAAGTATATTAAAAATGTAAATAGAGAATCAATCAATAGGAAGTGCAGACGTATCCTTTTAATTTTCGGTAGCCTTTACGATCATAGATTTTTCTAACTGATTATCAGTTATATGGTCGAGGGAGATCTGGAACGGTAACAGGAGGCCTAGGACCGTAGTCCGGTCATTTTGTTATATGAGGATCTCTACGACCTCCTAATCACCAAATATCTTCTGCATATTTGTTATTAATATATCTGTCACCTGTCTAATAATATACGTCAAGTTGAAGGAAAGATCATTGGCTCACCTTTCTTGAGAACAATGACTGAGATTTCTGCTAGATCCTTCCAGAGTTGTTCCTACAAGCTAGATCTCGATCCCATTCCTACGACAGTTGTGCCAGAATTATACGAAACTTCTGTCAAATCTGATGTAATGTCGGAATTTTGTCTCTAAAGAATTTAATACAGAATAAATTATGATATTTTCTTCAAGTACACTCATAGATTTCTCGCTATAAACATGATAAGATTATGAATTTCATTCGTCAAAATATCTTTTTGATTAATATTTATCTAAAAACAACATACATATAAAAATGCATGTTGTTTTTTAATGAACGTTTTACAAAATTTTTTTCTAAATGTACTAGATTAACGTGCCAATTTTATAATAATCAAATTATCATTATTAAAAGAATATCTTGAAGTAAAAAAATTAATATTAATCTAAACAAGAATATTGCATTCCCTATATTTAAAAATGTATCATTTTATCGAGCCTACTTAACTCAGTGGTTAGAGTGCCGCTCTCATAAGGCGAAAGTCATTGGTTCAAATCCAAGTGCGAACTGCAACTATGTGAAAAAATATAATTGACACAAAGTTCTTCTGAGTTCAATTATCATATTTAGGTCAGTATGTGAATTTCCCTGAAGATTTTATTGAGTAATCAATTTTATATAAAGCAAATGGGAATGGAGCTGAAAATTTTAGTTAAAAATTGAGCCCAAAAATTCATTATTCTTTGAAGTAGAATAGAGTTTTTTTCTTCATAATGGATAAAAAAGATTATTTGCCCCTTTTTATACAGTGATCTTGATTGGATAAAGATACGATCTTGATAACCATTGTTTTTATGCTGAAGAGTCTACAAAGGTACAAAGGCGGAAGAAAAGTCTAACTAGAACATAGATATTTGATACACATAAGACAGTCAAAGTCCTACAGTTTCCCTTGGTAGAGTTGTTCATTCACAAGGTTTATAAAACATTTTTATAGTCAATAAAACAACTGGAGGAATTAGGAAAGGACAAAAAGCATAAGATCTGTGATAATAACTGATAAAAAAATTAAGTTATACGGCGGAAGGGAGAGCTTCTTCCTTTTTGAAAACTCCAAAAGCTTAAATTTTACCTGAAATGAATAGCTAACTTGTCCGAGTATTGTATAAATCGAATGACTAGGTAATAAAACTTCCTAAACTTCAATTGAAAAATAATACTTGAGCCGTATGCATGGAGATGTGCAAGTACGGTTCTGAAGGAAGACCCCTTTAGCAATAAAGCAGTTCTATCCACCTAGTAGGCAGAAAGCTAGCAGGTTGGGAGGTTTCTGTTCAGATACAAGGAACAACCCAACCTCTTAGCTCTTGTTAAAAAACAATCAAATTCTGAAATTTAGAGACTTTAATAAATGTATTAATATATTGAAAATTTCCAAATTTAAATACCTGTTTTCCCACCAACAGCATCTAAACGTGCTTTTGCTCTCCAAAAAGCTAATTGAGCTTGTATCTTTTCTTTACGACCTGTAGCTTTTTCAAGGTTCACACGGGCTAAAGTTAAACCTTTTTGAGCTTCTTCTAGATCTATATCTGATGCTTTTTCTGCATCATTAGTGAGTATCGTAATTTCATTGTTTAAAATCATTGCGAAACCACCCATCATTGCCATATTATTCCATTCTTTACTACTTTTGATTTTTAAAACTCCTATAGATATAGGAGTTAGTAAAGAAGCGTGATTTGGCAATATGCCAATTTGTCCACTATTCGTGGATAATATAATTTCTTCAGCTTGAGAATTCCAAACGATCCGATTAGGTGCTATAACACGAAGATTCATACTCATTGGTATTATTCACTCTCCACTTGTATTGTTGCCGCTTTAGCCATAGCTTCATCAATATTACCAACCAAATAAAACGCTTGTTCTGGCAAGCTATCTAATTGACCAGATAAAATCATTTGAAAACCTTTAATGGTATCTGCCAAACTTACATATTTCCCAGGAGAGCCCGTAAAAACTTCGGCGACAAAGAAAGGCTGAGAAAGAAAACGTTCAATTTTTCTTGCACGTGCTACTACTAATCTGTCTTCTTCAGATAATTCATCTAAACCAAGAATAGCAATAATATCTTGTAATTCTTTATAACGTTGTAAGGTTTCTTTAACTCCTTGAGCGATGTCATAATGCTCTTCTCCCACGATCCAAGGTTGTAGCATAGTAGAAGTGGAATCTAAAGGGTCTACTGCTGGATAAATTCCTTTTGCAGCTAAACCTCTGGATAATACAGTGGTAGCGTCTAGATGGGCAAAAGTAGTAGCAGGAGCTGGATCAGTTAAGTCGTCTGCAGGTACATAAACGGCTTGAATGGAGGTAATAGATCCTTCTTTGGTGGAAGTAATCCTTTCTTGTAAGGTTCCCATTTCTGTACTTAAAGTAGGTTGATATCCTACTGCAGAAGGCATTCTTCCTAAAAGAGCAGAAACTTCAGATCCTGCTTGTACAAATCTAAAAATATTGTCAATAAATAAAAGTACATCTTGCTTATTTACATCCCTAAAATATTCTGCCATAGTTAAAGCAGTCAATCCTACTCGCATACGTGCTCCTGGTGGTTCATTCATTTGACCGTATACAAGTGCTACTTTAGATTCGGCTATATTTTTTTCATTGATAACTTTTGATTCTTTCATTTCCATATAAAGATCGTTACCTTCACGCGTTCTTTCGCCTACTCCTCCAAAAACAGACACACCCCCATGAGCTTTAGCAATATTATTGATCAGCTCCATAATCAAAACAGTTTTACCAACTCCCGCTCCTCCAAACAAACCAATCTTTCCACCTCTACGATAAGGAGCTAATAAGTCTACTACTTTAATTCCTGTTTCAAAAATAGATAATTTGGTATCTAGCTGAATAAAAGCGGGTGAATTACGATGAATAGGTGCAGTCAAAGAATTGTTTACCGGACCTAAATTATCTACTGGTTCTCCTAGAACATTGAAAATACGCCCAAGAGTAGCTTCCCCTACAGGCACACTTAAAGGAGCTCCAGTATCAATAACATCCATTCCTCTCATTAAACCGTCCGTAGCACTCATAGATACTGCTCTGACTCTATTGTCTCCTAACAATTGTTGTACTTCACAAGTAACATTTATTTCTTCGCCTATAGCATTTTTCCCTGTAACTATCAAAGAATTATAAATATTTGGCATTTTCCCAGGTGCAAAAGCCACATCTAATACAGGGCCAATAATCTGTGTAATTTGCCCTGTATTTTTAATTTTTGTAGCAATACTCATAAATTAATCTATCTATTGTTTTAACCACTATTATTTATAAAAGATTTCAGTTTATGGATATATTTTTTTTTCAATTAAATACTTTTAAACAAAAAAATTTTCCAAGGAGGCGAAGGGTAACGAAGCCCTCTATCCCTTTCCCCCCCCCCTTTTTTGAATTCTTTGTATCTTTTGAATAACAAACTTTCGTATTTCATAGATTATAATTTGTTTTTTAATTAAATCCTTTGATTTTTAAAAAAGAATATGGCTTAATTAAACATGGAATGATGACAAAAAAATAATAAATGATCACGTAGGTGTTAAGCAACTTTTAGTATGGTAAGTTGTTTTTTTACATATTGTACCATATTATTTTCTAAATAAAGAAATGGTCTTATTTTCTACAGAATGCTTTGTAAAAGCTCTTGTAGAAAATAAAAATGGGTTGACAAAAGTCATCAAGATTTCAATTTTTAGAGTTGCATTATTTTTTTTGGTGATGATATAATATATTCGCTTACATTGAAAAGATTCTTTTGTCATCTATATCTGTTGGTCACAATATTCTCAGCATATTATAATATTAGTGATATCAATAGGGTAGTCGAGCAGGTTATATTTTTGTTAATGAAATAGAATAGATTTTTGAGGGAGAAAAGTGATGTCACCACAAACGGAGACTAAAACAAGTGCTGGATTTAAAGCTGGAGTAAAAGACTATCGTTTAACTTATTACACTCCAGAATATGAAACCAAAGATACAGATATTTTAGCTGCATTTCGTATGACTCCACAACCTGGAGTACCTCCAGAAGAAGCTGGAGCAGCTGTAGCCGCAGAATCATCTACTGGTACTTGGACAACAGTATGGACTGATGGTTTAACTAGTTTAGATCGTTACAAAGGTCGTTGTTATGATATTGAACCAGTACCTGGAGAAGAGAACCAATATATTGCTTATATAGCTTACCCACTGGATCTTTTCGAAGAAGGTTCGGTGACTAACTTGTTTACATCTATTGTAGGTAATGTATTCGGATTTAAAGCATTGCGTGCATTACGTTTAGAGGATTTAAGAATTCCGCCTGCTTATTCAAAAACTTTTCAAGGTCCTCCTCATGGCATTCAAGTAGAAAGAGATAAATTGAACAAATACGGCCGTCCTCTTTTAGGATGCACTATCAAACCAAAATTAGGTCTTTCTGCTAAAAATTATGGTCGTGCTGTATATGAATGTTTACGTGGCGGTTTAGACTTTACCAAAGATGATGAAAACGTAAATTCTCAACCATTTATGCGTTGGAGAGATCGATTTTTGTTTGTAGCTGAAGCTATCTACAAATCTCAAGCAGAAACAGGTGAAATTAAAGGTCATTATTTAAATGCAACAGCTGGCACTAGTGAAGAAATGATTAAAAGAGCACAATGTGCTAAAGATTTTGGCGTGCCTATTATTATGCATGATTACCTTACTGGTGGTTTTACTGCTAACACTAGTTTATCACATTATTGTCGAGATAATGGTTTATTATTACATATTCACCGTGCAATGCATGCGGTTATTGACAGACAAAGAAACCATGGTATACATTTCCGTGTGTTAGCTAAAGCTTTACGTCTGTCTGGCGGTGATCATATTCATTCTGGTACTGTCGTTGGTAAATTAGAAGGAGAACGAGCAGTTACATTGGGTTTCGTGGATCTTTTACGTGATGATTACATTGAAAAAGATAGAAGCAGAGGTATTTATTTCACTCAAGATTGGGCTTCTATGCCAGGTGTAATGCCTGTAGCTTCTGGTGGTATTCACGTATGGCATATGCCAGCACTAACAGAAATTTTTGGAGATGATTCTTGTTTACAATTTGGAGGTGGAACTCTAGGTCATCCATGGGGAAATGCTCCTGGTGCAGTAGCTAATCGTGTTGCTTTAGAAGCTTGTGTTCAAGCACGTAACGAAGGCCGTGATTTAGCTCGTCAAGGAAATGAAGTTATTCGTGAAGCATGTAAATGGAGTCCTGAATTGGCCGCTGCTTGTGAAGTTTGGAAAGAAATCAAATTTGAATTTGATACAGTCGATACTTTATAAAATAAAACAAAAATTGCCGAGGATCTGATTTTTTTACCTCTTTAATGTTTTGATAAATTCCATTTTAATGGAATTTATCAAAACAAAGAGGAGATTAGTGCTTCCCTTGTAAGACTTTTGAAAAGAATTCACAAATAATTCTATTTATGGAACTTAATATAGAAAAATAAGATCAAAAAGAATTTGAATATTAGACGAAAAATGCGATAAACCATGGTGGGCGTTAATGCCCTTTTCATAAGAAAAAATCTATATCAAACAACAAGTTTAGATAAAAAAAACGTTAATCCCCTTATCATTATTTTGTTCGATAGACTGATATTTAAAGTATTTTTTTCCATTCATTGTGCAAATGATTCCATCCATAATGTACTAGAATCACGTCCAGTCATTTTAAGCCAATTTTGTGCCTCCATATAATTATTAGGAGCTAATCCGATAGCTTGTTTCCAATAATAAGCTGCCTGCTCAAACAAAGCTTCTGCTGTTTCATCTTCACCTATTTCTAAAGCTTTTTCGCCACGATAATGGCAAATGACTGCAATATTATTAAATGCTTGAGGCAAGTATGGATTTCTTTCTATGGCTTGATAGTAATATTCTAAAGCTTTCGTATGTTCTCCATTACTAGTGTGTATAAGTGCAATATTATACAATATATAACTGCGATCATATGGATCTATCTCTAAACGCATAGCTTCATAATAATTTAATAGTGCTTCTGCATATTCACCTTCGGTTTGTGCTGACATTCCATCTCTATAATAACTGAAAGCTTCTTTTTCTCTTTGTGTTGTAGGTAGTAGTCTTAACAAAATGTCTGCAATTATGGTAAAAGTTTTATCAATAAAATTTTCATTTTTTTGAGATCTAGGCATAATTAATCCACTCCTTATCTGATTTTTAAATCTTGCGTAATATGTGAATATAATGTTTTTTATCTTTTTTTTACTTGTTTCAAGAAAGTAAAAAAAAATCTTTGAAAACAAAATTCTAATATAGAATATCTATCAACTTGGTAAACACAAATAAAATCATACTAAGGTATAAAAAATATAAAAATGCATATCTTAAAAAAGAAAAATTTTATACATCTTTTTTATCACTTCTGTAAATATTATAGTAAATAAAATTTATATCATTAATCACATTAACCATATTCATCAACATTTTTTTTTTTTCAGGAAAGATGGCTGAGTGGTCTATGGCGTAGCATTGGAAATGCTATGTAAGTATTTGCTTACCGAGGGTTCGAATCCCTCTCTTTCCTCTCAAATTTGTTGTATGTCATATTTTTTCAAAATATGAAGGTAACTTCGCCCCCCCTACGGCCATTTTTATGTCTTACGAGAATAATATTCCACTACTAACAATTCATTAATTTGTAAACCAACCCATTTTCGATCAATCACTCCATTAATCAAAGCTTTATTATGATCAGAATCCCATATTAAATGATTAGATACAGGCAGAATTACAGGTTTTCCCCATGTATGGGAAACAACTGAATTGATATTTTTTCGATTTATTGTTTGAATAACGTCTTGAGGTTTGCATCTATAACTTGGAATATTAACTCTTTTATCGTTTACTAAAATATGTCCGTGATTAACTAATTGTCTAGCTCCAGGAATTGTCGGAACCATTCCTAAACGAAAAATAATATTATCTAATCTCATTTCTAATAATTGCAAAAGTGCTTGTCCTGTCGATCCTTTTGTTTTTCTTGCCAACTTAATATAATTTAATAATTGTTTTTCACTAATACCATAATGATAAATTAGTTTCTGTTTTTCTTCCAAACGAATACTATACTGAGATTTTTTCTGATTAATTAGTTGCTTAGAAAGCGTCTGATTTTTACCAGGTAAGTGTTGTTTTTTGGGTATACAAGAAGTTAAACCTGGTAGTGCACCTAGCCGACGAATAATTCTTACACGAGGCCCTCTATAACGAGACATCATTACCTCTTTAATCAAATTGAATTAAATAGAATAGAAAATAAATTACATAAAAGAGGTCATTACCCACAATTTTATGTTTCTCAAATATTTTGAAATTAAATATAATACAAATCATAAAGGGAGTTTTTACAAAATAGATTTTTTTTTATTTTTACTTATTTAAAAATAATTTGATCGTTTTTTATTCTTTTTGACTACATAAACCATCCTTTCTTATAAACAAATTGCATATTTTTTTATTGTGTTAATACAATGATGTTTATCCATTCCCTCGTTTCTCTAAATGATGTATATACTTACAGGTTTCTTTTTTATACCGAAATTTTTAATGTTTGTTCTACAATGCTTGATACAATCAGTTTTTTGTATCCAAACTGATAAAAATTTGTTACTAGTAACGATATGTAATTCCAAAGATTCGCTTGACAGCTAACCTGTACGTTTTAGTATCAAAAACAAAAAATGTTATTACTTTTCAGTAATTTATTCGCTTCATGTCTTAATCATTATGTATTTTCATGATAACTTGGAAAAAATTTTTATTTTATATTAAAATATGTGGGTTTTCACTACAATCATTTATAAGTCTTTCAAATATTTTACTTGATTTTTTTATGTAAACAATATTTGTGTTTTAATCGAATATAATCTGAATTCAAAAAAATACATAAAGCATAAAAAAATACGAGTCACACATACACCCTAGTACAAACTCCCCTTCTTTGAGGACAACTTTTTAAAGCAGGAGACTTGGTTTTTATGGATATTTTTTGTCTAGGAATTCTAGTCAGCTGTTGAATAGTAGGCATGTTAACTTGTATACATATTAAAAGTTCTGATCTATCATAACTTAAAAGTATTCATTATTCAATATTGAAATGCTATAAAGCTATTTTGTTGATAGAAAGAAATAAAAACCATTTCGATGTAAAAAGCAAAAAAGTTTTTCTATATGAAAGGGCATTCACGCCCGCTTAGGATTTTTCATTTTTTATATAAATTCTATCTTTATAACTTCAAATAAATCAAATAAAAAAATCAAAAAGGCTTATTTTTTAGAGTTATAAAGATAAGATGCTATTATGAGATAAATAAAGGAAAATATGAATAAAGAATAATTGAATTGGCAACTTGGAATATATATTCCAAGTTGCCAATTCAATCAAAGTTCTAGCTGATCACCACGACGATATTGAAGATAAGCAGTAACAAACAAACCAGCTAAAGTAATTGGAATAAAACCTAATACAATCCCAGATAAAAGAGGTTCGACCATTTTCATTCTCCACAATTGGATTCTAAAACACAACAATCGAATATCGTTTTTATAAAGAACAGTGTCATTGTTGTTTCAATTCATTCAAATTAACCTAATTTTACTAAGTCCAATAAATAAAATAAGAGTTGTAATCAAAGCGCTCACTAATAATCCTAAATAACTAAGGAGAGTAAACATTAATCTTCTCCATATTTAAAGTATAACAACGCTGTCAGTATACATTATAAATTTTGATAATAAAAATTTATTTTTAATCCAAAAATTTTCTGTTCTTCCTATCCGAATTATTTTAAATTGAAATGATAAAAATTTTTGTAGCAAACCAAACTGCGTTTTTGTACAAATTTACTAATATTTTCAGAAGGATTTTTAATAAAAATTTTTTGATTTTTAATCATGATAATATCACACCTAGAAATATCAAGAGTAAAAATAACCATGTCATAAAATCTAGAATCAATCATAAAATAAAAATAATAATTGTTTTTTAAATTTGAAATAAAAATTTTCAAAAAAAGATTATTTATATGTAAGATTTCTATTAATTTAGCTAAATTTTTGTCTACCTGTAAATTAAAGTAATGTCGTAAATATGGTAATAACCTTTTACGAATTCTATTGCGTTGCCAATGAATTATATGATTACTAGGATCTACCCATAACGGCAATTTTTTTATATAACATAAATCTTTACATTCTTTACGAATAAAACTTAAAAAAGGTCGAATAAATAGTATACCACAAATTTTTTTTTGCCATTTTAAAGCTTGTAATCCTTTTACACCACTTCCTCTCAGTAGACTATATAGAAAAGTTTCTGTTCGATCTGTAGCTGTATGTCCAGTCATGATTTTTTCAAATTGATGAAATTGAGCTACTTTTTGTACTGTCCAGTATCTCCAATACCGCGCTTCAGCTTCATTGTGAAGAGCATAACAAACAATTCCTTGATAATAGTCTATTTTATTAAAATTCATCCATTGAGATATATGAGAGCCTATCAATTGTGAATTGGGATACCAAAAATGATCACAATGCACCACAGCTATTTGTAAATCCCATGACTTCTTAAGTCTGATTAATAGATGTAACAAAGCAGTCGAATCTTGTCCGCCAGATAAACAAATTAATATCCGTTGGTGCATTGACAATAAGTTTTTTTCTATAAAAATATGATTTAAACGCAAACTTAATTTTTCAAGTAACATATATCTTTTTTATATTTTAGGAGGCATACGACCTTTAAAAACATGCTTAAATAAATACTGAAATAATGCGAAAAAGTATCGAACGATAAAAAAACTAACAAGACCTACAAGAGTTATCTGACTTATAAGAATCATTATCTGCAGAATACAACCTTTATGATATTGTGGACGTTGTAATGATAGATCCACATCTAAAAATTCGCTTTTAAATTCAAAGTCATCTTTTTCATCTTTTTTAATAAACAAATAATAAACATGGCCTCAAATGAGAACAGGTTGATTCCAAGGGAAAAAGGGTTTAAGGTTAGGCCCGTAAGGTATCCTGTATTGTCATTTTGCCTTACGTACTATTGAAGTCATTTCGCTTCACCAAGATATGGGAAATGAATTGTAATCTTCAAATCCATAAAAAATAATTAGAATAATAGTTCCTAGAAAGTGTATAAAGGAATGGGCTTTTCGCTGCCCAAAGCTATATATAATTTCTAATATTTCTTCATTTGGTAATTTCAATACATTTGTTGAATTCTTTCTTCTTTCCTTTTTTATATATTCGTTTCTTAAAAAAGAATAAGTTAAATCATCTTAAAGAATGATTCTATAATCATTAATCATTACGGTTTAAAGAATGTCGAATCTATTTATTATGTATTGGTTTATTGATAAAAATTAAATTGTCATTTAATTGATAGGTTCTACTAAAAATTCAAGACAAAAGTTATCCAAAATAAACAAAAAAAACAATCAATGTGTTTAATGTTAATATTTTCAGTTTCTTATACAAAGAATATAAACATTCATATGACAGATTTTGTGATATCTATATGACTGAACAAAAAACAAAATAAAAGTATTAATATTTAAATTTTACAAGACACTAATCACTTATTTGCAATATAATAAATAAACTTCTCGTATTATGTAAATAAAAGTTATAAAATCATTTATTTCTTTTATGTTTTTTATAAAACTAAAAACATGGACTGTAAATAGTGCTTATATGTAGAGTTAGTTATCTAAGAGCAATCAATTCCTCAATTTTTCACTAAAAAAAAAAAGGAGAAAATCTCATTTCATTATTCATATAAAAAAAGAATCAACGACTTTATAGAACAAATAATAAATAAAATAGGAGAACTAATTGTCGATAAAATTCCATATAAGCTAAGATCTTTAAATATAGAATTGGATATTAGAGAAAACATCTACATAAAAACAAACGATTAAATTCTCCTAAAATCATACTAAAAGCTAACGTTTAGCAGAACAAAGCATCGCAAGAACCAAAAATATAAAAAAAAGTTATTCCTTCGAGCATGATAAAAAATATGGAACAATTTAATACTGAAATACAAGCTTTTATAGTATGAGAGCAGGCTACTCCATATTTTAAGCAATTTCTACGCGAAACGTATGACTTATCTGAAGGAGCTAAATTGCTTATTAAAACTAACATCAATAAGCTCAAGAAGAAATTTTTATCCAAATCTTCAAGATTGAAACTTTTATAAAACAAGAACTTGAAGGAACAGTACAAGTAGAAAAACTTATAGAGGCTGTATATGAAACTAGAAACATCGATGACATATTTTATTTATACAATTGTACAAATATTGCTTATGCGAAAAATATAAAAAACCTTTTCGAACAAAAAGAATATGTTATGAACGAATTGCAAAACCAGGGATTCAAATATTATTAACAAGATTCAAAAAATTTTATATAAAATAGAGCACCTACAGACATCTTAAAATATATAACAAAACAAAAAATACTTATTTTGTTTTCTCTATATACAAAAACGCCTGCAATGCGTTCGTTATCCTGATTTTTTTCAACAAAAAACAATAAAAGGCCCCTGCAGGGCGTCCTTATTAGGCGAGAGGGGAATCGAACCCTTGACTCTACGGTTCGGAACCGTATGCTCTATTCCACTGAGCTACTCGCCTTAAAATTACAAGATGTCTTCTGTCTTATTAGACCCTAATATATATTATAAAAATGTAAATAATATTTCGTTGTTTTAAAGTGGTTCGTTTTTTATAAAGTTATATATACATTTAATACCCGCAGAACGTTATGGATATGAATAATTAAAATTGATTATGTTTTTATAATTGTGTTTAATGAAATATTAAACTTAACGTTGAGAATTTAAAGATATCTTCTTTAAAAATTGTCCAAATTTATATAATATTATTAAAAAAAATAATCAACATAATATCAAATCAACTAAACAGTCAGTGAACCAAACTGCGTATTATCAAATGGTGAATTTTGTTCACCTAAATTACTGAAATTTGTGTGAAAGAATTGCTTCGAATAAATTTATTCGAAGCAATTCTTTTCAAAAAAATGTTGAAAAAAATAATAATACTTCGTTTCCTAAATCTATTAAAATATTAGCATTACCAAGTCACTGGTATACCATCAATTAAAACAGAAGAATTATAAATTTCTAAAATAATAACTAAGAAAACAGTAAACAAAGCCATAAAAATGCCCATTAACGGAGTAGTGCCCCAACCAGGAGCAACTTTACCATATTCAGAATTTAAAGGCTTTAAAACTTTACTCACAGCTTCTCCTGGACGATTTCCTTGAGATGATTTATTGATACTTTGAGTTGCCACGATTTCATAAAATTTATTCTTTGAATATATTTAACTTGCTATGTTATGATAGAGCAAATTCTCATAAAGGAGTAACATCACCATGGAACCTGCAACTTTAATGACTATATTCCTT